TGCCTTTTTTCAGTACAAAATTCCTATAAGTCGAGTCATAATGACAACGATACGGGATTTTTTTCTTTCGATGTTCAGCGGCCTATAATCACTGAGATAATAGTAATGGTCACATATTTTCCTAGACATCCTAAATCGCAAGCGGCTCTGAAAAAAGGTGCTGAGGTAGATAAAACAGGGGGTGACGTGGAGCTACTTTATTTCGATTAGAAGGAAAAGACAAAGACGTTGCTGAACAACGCATATGCGACGCCCTAATAGCTCAATAAAATTTCAGGAGAGAAGGAGAAAATATATCTCCTTTTAATGATTTTGAGTAAGAAATGATATGCACTTAAAGTGCAAAGGGCTGAATATATGAAAAAAATACAAAGTATTTAAAGACGATATATTTGATCTTTTGGATGATTTTACTCTATTTCTATTTAACCCATTTTTAAACTCTTTAGAGTTAAGTAGCTGCTATGGAATAACTTATTTTGACTCAGAGGCACACGAGAAAGCATTGAACCGCCAAAAGTTCATAAAAGAGTGGTATGCAACTTATCGTCATGCTGACGTGGTAAATATACCTATGTTATTTTTTTCAAACCAAAACTTGTTGAAGAAAACATTTGAGATAAGTACTATTAGTAAGCAGTAAGCAACAATTTATCAAAGAAAAAAGAAAGAAGAACAAAAAAAACACAAGCAGTGCAAAGGGTGTTAAGGTTAAGGGACGAATGTTTCCGCGTGTTAACGGAGCCAAAGATGAAAGGTCGGGATAAAGAGGACCTTTCCGACCTAACATACTCTTGGACTTACGATAAATGGTGTGATTTAGAGTCTGACAAAGAGCTTATGGAACAACTAGCGAAAGATGTGGCTATTTTACGCGCTGGTGACCTTGGAGAGATCAGCAAAGAGGTGCTTTTTGAAATAGGAGAGCAACCTGACTTTTAGTCAGGTGAAAAACATGCGGAGTTTACAAAAAATCTACTAAGAGAAAAAGAATATTATAAAATGTTAGAGAATTTCGAGAAAAGTCCTGCTTTCCAATTGCTGGAAGGCGATTCTGTTGAATTGACAGAGGACTTTAAATATTTCTCTAAGGGTACGCGGGGTTACATAGATTTTATTCAAGCCCCACCTGTAAAACGGAATTAAGCGCACTATTATATAGTGAATCTTCCAACTTTAGACCCAAAAAGAAGAAAACAAATTTGGAGGCAGTCATCGGAAGTGCCCGTAAGAATTTAAAATTAAAAAAAGGTGAATTCACATTAATATTAATAAAAACTAGCATTCCAATATAAGACTAAAAAAATACTGGGCTACTAGACTAGTCAAAATAGTCTTTTCTTATTTTAGTGGAATGCTAGTATTTTTAGTGCGGAGAAAAGCTGACATAGAAAAATACATCGCTGATGGGAAAGAAGCGCAAGTTGAATGGAAAAAAAAAAGGTAGAACTAGCTAGATCAATCATTCCTTTGTCGACAAACTGAAATGAGAAAAAAGACAAAGAGTCATTATAAAAAAAAGAAACCCAATTTAAAAAAGAGAATTATGGCGGATCGAGCAGGACCGGGGCCTTCTAGTTTAGAACATCTGGGTAACATTCTTGGTTTAGATGGACCAGCTACTGAAGAAAAATATTTTAATTTTCATGAAACTTTAAATACTTTTGGTCATCAGCTTGAGCTTACTAGGCCAGTTAGTGAAGAGGAGTATATGGAACATATTAAGTTAGAAGAAAAGCTGTTTAAAGGAGCTTCTAGAGCTTCTGCTCTTGAACATGAACATACCATGTGGGTAACTTTCCTGGGTTTAATAGACCAGCTACTAAGGAAGAGTATGCATTGCATATTGACAATTTACAGGACTTGGGTAAGCTTTGTAACTTGAATAGACCAGCTAGTGAACAGGAGTATAAAAAGTATTTTGCCATGGAAGATAATAAAGCAGCTCCAAAGATAGAGGCTGCCACTTTATAATATTTTGGTGAAATTTGTGGTTTAAAAATACTTGCCACTGAGGAAGAGTATAAACAATATATGGAAAACCTAGATATCTTCAATGAAAGGGGGCAAGAACTATTTTATCAACGTTTCAAGAAGCCCTTAACAAGTAATGAGTACCTAGCTCAATCAGTAACAAGTTTATTAGATGGAGATAAACTTTCCACGGATGATTTCACTCCTGAATCCCAGATGCAAGTTGAAGTTTTTCAAAGAATCAAAGATGAGTATATCAAAATATCAAACGCCTTCAACTAGAGCGACGTGAAGAACAGCGTCAACTAGAAGGGCGACAGAGGTATCAAAAAGAAATGTTAAAGACTACCCTAGAAGAGGCCCAAGTGTTAGGAGTGAAAAAAGAAATTCAAGGAAAACTTCAAGTACAAGAGGCGAAATTTCAACAAAAAAATGCAATAGCTCAAGCTAGACAGGCTGCTGAAAGCGATTTAGAAAAATCAGTGAGCAACATAATGCAGCTTGGGATTAGAAGTGGAATAGAGTGTAAGAGTTTATGGGGGACTATGAATAATTCTGATAATATACCTTTCATTGCACTAGAGGACATTAGTAGAATTGGGAAACTTTCTGAGACACAAAGTTCACCAGGGCAAAATCTCCCAGCGAATGTGCCGTCTCCTATAAGTTCTTTCAGCGAGTCCCTTAGTGAGCAAAATTCAACTGGAATGAGGCTTATATTCACATCACCTCAACCATCTTTGCACCGTAGGGAACTCTAGTGCACAACCAGGTTCTCCAGGTTTTTCAAATCCTGGTAACCTTTCCTCTAGTACTAAAAGGCTTTTCCTGCTACTGGTCATTAGTAGTGTAGCCGTGACTTTTTCTTTCGAGTCTTTCCATAAATTGAGAAAAAAAGTAAAAAAAAAAGAGAAAGATTGGAGATAAAAATTTTTACATTAAAATCTTACAGCGATACTGGAGTTAACAAAGACTTTTACTTGATTACTCTAATTCTTTCATATTTTTAATACACTTTGATCGAAAAAATCATAGATTTCGCGATGATTTTTTTGTTGGTTACGCTAAATTTTTAGGGGAAACAGGTTCTGAAAGTGATGAATTGTTAGAGAATAACCCGTTATATGATAAAAGATAAAAAAAATATGCACTTTTAGAAACTCTTGAGATTTTTTTACAATTTCAATTTATTTGAAATTGTAAAAAAATATACAATCACACGAAGTTTTTCGAGAGATAATAAACGTAATAAACGACTTAGATCATTTCAAAGAATGAGGGAAATCAAAAATACTGATTTGGATGTGCCGATCAACAAAATGCTTTTTCCACCTCTTGAAAACTTTTCAAAACATCCAAATTTTTGGGAATGTGAAATAGAAAAATAAAATAATTTTTCTAGAACCTTGAATAGAACCTAGCAGCTGAATGTACTGGGAACAGCGATGAAGGGAAAGGTTCAGGCCTTTACACCATAGGTATACTGGGCACAAGGGGTCAGTTATCTGGTGACAATGCCCTAAAGGTAAAGAGCAGTACATTAATCCGAAATGAAAGATCTCAAAAATTTTATACGATTATCATCTTTGTCACTTTGGCGAAGAATTGTAAAAAAAAATAAATAGAAAAAGGGCTTTTATGATAGAGCAGTGAAGAAAAAACAATCTAGAATGGGAGAGATAGAAAAAGATACATGTTTATATTTAGAAATGAGAATAAGGATATTCAGAAAAATTAACAAGAAAAAGACGATTTAATACCTGCCCATAATCCCCTTGGAGCAGAAGAAAAACAACTACAAATCCAGCAAAATAGGACAATTGCTGAACCATTAGATGAAAAATTGAGTATCCTGGTACACAAGAAAAAAATTACAGATACTTTAAACATAGTAAAAAGAAAGTGTCAAAATGGTATTATAATTTAAAAACAATTGGTTTATTCATAATAAATAGGTATACTTTTTTTATTAGTCTGCAGTAGAACCAGTAAAATCTTATGTTGTTACATAAGAAAAACGATCTATTCTTTTGGGAAACTTGGATAACTTAAGCGTGTAACTTATCTATTTATTCGTTTTCAATAAAAAAAAATTATATGGCTGCTTCGTTTTTACCGTCTCTTTTAGTTCCATTAGTGGGTTTAGTTTTTCCAGCAATTGCAATGGCTTCAATTTTCTTATATATTGAAAAAGAAGAAGTTGTTTAAACGTTATAGCAATCGTGTTACCATAGACTCTTTCTTAAAGTGGTAATTCTTTTGTAAAATTCCATTTGTGATTTCTTCGATTCCACCAGCAGCCTGATGTTATGCCAAACCGCTTTGCTTCTCTGATTTCACAAGAAAAGCGCTACTCTTGTTATGTGAAATCTCTGAAGTGTCAAAAAAAGCGCTTCGCTTCTTCTTTGGCATGCAGTGTTTGTGAAATCAGAGAAGCAAAGCGGTTTGGCATAACAAAGCAAGCCAAAGAAGAAGCGTAGCGCTTTGCCCTTTAAGTGCATAACCGTCTTTGCACTTGCAGTGCACACCCTTTGCTGAAAGCCTTTACACCAGAGGTGTATAGGGAACAGCGGTGTAAAGGGCTTGCATAGCAGCCAACAGAACCGGTTTGCCAATGAAGAAGCGAAGCGCTTTGCACTTTAAATGCATAACCCAGGCACTTCTTGCTACTTCGTTCTAGCTGGTGCAAAGGGCTTGCTTTGTTATGTGAAATCTCTGATTTCACAAACACTAGCAGCCGTCTTTGCACTAAAGTGCACACCCGACGGCTTGCATAGCAGCCCATGCACTTTAGTGCAAAGGGTGTAAGCCTTGTTAATTTTATACAGGTTTTATTCATCTACCGTCTTTGCACCAAAGTGCACGCGCTTTCTTTGCACCAGTGATCGTTGCCTTATGCCTATGCTTTCACTTAGTGAAAGCAAAGAGTTCTTTGTTAAATCTTCGATTTAACATAAGGCAAAGAACTCTTTGTTAAATCTTCGATTTAACATAAGGCATAAAAGTTGATCATCTAGTGCACTCACATAGGTAAAGGGGTAGAAAGAGGGTTTTGATAGGTTGTACTCTGAATCGAATACAGAGTAGATTACATATGATTTTATTCGTCATTCAAATAAAAAAAAAAATAACATGTAACTTATAATGATAAGTTCATTATGAATGAACTATTATTACACTATTAAAGAAAAATAAATGATATAATTATTTAGAATAATTTTTTTATTTTGCTAAAATTAGTCCAATGTAAAATTGGATTGTCCATAGTCTATTATGTCATGGAAAGTTCATTAGAACGAGGGTCTATAACTCAGTGGTAGAGTTCCTGTCTTACAAACAGGGTGTCATTGGTTCAAGTCCAATTAGGCCCAAAAATAAAAGCGTTCTATCAGCCCTTGTAAAAATCTACGTAGCTGTAGGTTGTAAAATAGAGGATGATGTGCGAGTTGGATACTAATAATTTCCTGAGCGGTAGCAACGCTCACCAGACTAGACTGGTAAACCCGATCAGCTTACCCAATAAGCACAATATACACAACCAAACAACTTAAACTACAACAAGTGAGTAACTAGAGGAAACTCTGAGGGAACAATAGCATGCTAATTACAGCAACGGATTTAGGACCTTCTACAATAGTTAGAGCCATAAATTTTATTCGCCATCCTATCACAGGCGCTACGAACTTTTATAAATTAGTATGTGACCCTGAGGGTCACCAAACAAAAGCTCAAAAGGCAGCTATGGACAAAAATATTCAAATGTTTTTGGAAAACCCCCAAATCAAGAATATAATAGTACCTAGTTTAGAACGACATTCTAGAGTCGTAGAAGCAACTTCCAAGAGTATGCATTACATAGAAATTGAAGAATTACAAAAACAATTTTCAGCAACTACAGATCCACGGGTCTTTGATAGTATTATCAGAGAATGGACTAATGATTGGAAAAACCACTTAGTAAACAACACTAGTTATCAACCCCCAAAAGCAGAAGAAGTATTACCCACATTTCCATATAGCGAAGTACTAGATAAAAAAAAACCATCGAGGAAGTAGCTGATCCCTATTCCGTAGAAGGAGCAACGTGTATTGTAGCAATATACAGCCAAAAACGAGAGTTTATTATAAGCTCAGTTGGAAAAATGGATAAACGGATAAAATCTTCAAGAGAAGCTGCCGGACGATTATTAATAGGATATTTAGATCTTCCGACAGACATCAACAACCCCACTAGCGAAGCAACTTCAATATAAAGACTAAAAAAGAAAGAAAAATGATCGACAAAAAAAATTAATAACCGCAATAGAAACTAACATAAAAGAAGGGATCGTACTTCCACGCGATCCCAAACTATCAGAAGCAGAACAAGATTCAGCTTTAGAAGCAATATCGAAAGATCTGGAAATACCTAATAAAGAAACAGCTGTCGTAGTTATTGCAACTTTATTCCAAAAAGGTGGCTCGAACCGTGGATGCTGTACACCTTTGGTGTAAAGGTAATTTAGAAACACAAATTGGAAACAAAAAAGTAAAACTGGCAGCCATTCGAAAGGTAATGAAAGATTGTAATCTGGACAGAAAAGAACGCAAACTGGCAAGATCATTAGCAACACCCATATTTGAGGTTTGCAAAAAACTATCACTACCAGGAAATTTATATAACACTATAATAACCAACCAAGAAGTAGGAGTTCTATCGGAAGAAGACAAAATATGGTTATCCGATTTTCAAAATGGAAATCCGGATTGTCCAGAAAGACTTCAAAATCTGATTAGAAACCATTTCAATTCAAAAACAAACCCAAACAAAAAAAATAAAATCAATAAAAAATAAAAATAACTAATCTTAACAAAAATATCGTGGTAAGGAATTCCGGAGAGCTGTATGATGCGAAAGTATCACGTACAGTTCGGGAACGGCTTGGTTCGAGAAAATCTGCCTGGCTAGTTTCATGTTTTTCTTTATTGATTAATTTTGAAAAAAGTAAAAAAATTATTGTACTCCTCTTTCTGAATAGAATTAGCAAGGCTTACGTGTACAAATAAAAGTTGAGAAAAAGTATTGAAAACCTTTTTCTAAAAGCTTGTTTCTTTTCAATATTTTCGGTAAAAAAAACGTTGACAAAAAAAAATTTGTGCATTTTAACGCACATAACCCATAAAAAAGAAAGAAAAAATCTTTTATTATTGTAGCACCCAAAATATTTGTGTGATACAATAATAAAAAAGTAGAAAATATTATTTTTTGTAAAGTTATCGTTAAATCGATAATATAATTAGGCACACTTAAAAAGGCCAATTTATCATGCATTTTTTTAATTAACTACTATTTACTTCTTTTTGATTTTCCTCTTTGGTACCCTTAGCCGTCTTTGCACCCTAGGGAGTTATCGTTGCCTTAACAGAGTTAATGCATAAAAGTTGATCAAAGGAGTGCACACCCTTTCTTATTAAATCGAAGATTTAATACACCTTTTTTATTGAATTATATAATTATATTTAGATAGGTAAAGGGGTTGTTGAGAAGGACCTCAACATTTCTCTGCATAGAATTCATAAATTTTTTTCCCTGAATAGAAGAAGAAAATACAGGAAAAAAAGTACATTTTCTCTAGCTTTTCCCCATTTCCCTAGATAAATCTAATTGGAAAATTTAACATCCAAAAATTTAATACAGAAAAATACAATATTTATTAGGCCGAGATAGCTCAGTTGGTAGAGCAGAGGACTGAAAATCCTCGTGTCACCAGTTCAAGCCTGGTTCTTGGCAACTAAAGTTATCTAAAAAAAACCAGAGTTTGTTTTTACAACTTTTTAGAAAATCAGCGTTTCGTTTATTACTTACAGGATTTAATGAAAGATTGGAAAGAAGCTAAAAATTACGACAGTTTATCCTTTCTTAGCTAATTACTTAAATTCTTTTGGTTCCGTAGATGAAATATATATTCTTTTAATTTTTATGAAAAAGAAAAGCGATTGATGTGAAAAAACTCTTTTTTCTTTTCTCAACTGTTCATCTATGATGTACTTAAATCAAATTAGCAGAGCGTTAAATAGAAAAAGAAATACATAAAGATTGACGTAGTTCTAGAAGTTAGTGACTTTACTGATCTAATCAAGATCTACGGTTAAAAAAAGAATAACCTAGTCAAAGAAAAGCTCCGCTTTTTTCAATTTTCAGAATTTTAAATCAACGCGAAAGATTTTTATCGTATGGTTAGGTGGAAAATATAACAAAGTTAAAGGTTTACATCATGTGATTAACCCTCTTTTTTTTGCAGACAAACGAGCTTTTTATGTAATCTTTTCTTACATATTACAATTGCCAATTATAGGTAGAAAAAAACTTGTGATGTGTCTTGTGCTACCAGTGTACCTTTTTTCTTTCTTGCCTATGCCCCCGAGCAAAGTAGATGGAACAAATGGTTGAAGAGTATATCGTAGATAAACCAGATGGACCAAAGAAATAAAAAAAATTTTATGATCAATTAGGTTTATAAAAAAAGCGTACATCAGATTGCAAAGAAGATTTCAATAAAAATAAATTGGTGATGAAAAGTTCACACTGAAAAAGATTTCTTTCCTTGTAATTTTAAAAATCAAAAGCTAAAAAGGGTGTAATTCTTTCTTTAAATTCAATATTAAAGGCAAAAGTATTGTATAAATCGTAGAATAATGTATAAAAAGTAACAGAAATAGAGACTTCTTTAGCATTTTCAAAATAGACGAAAAAACATATGGAAAAACCTTCTGGTAACATTATAAGAAAAAACCTTATACGTTTACTTTATAAAACTTCCACTCCACTTTTCTTTCTGAATAGAATTAGCAAAGCGTAGATTAAAATAGAAAATAAAAAAAGTACAATTAGATGCATTCAGTGCTGTAAAATCCTAACGAATTCATCGTTTTAACATCTTTCTTTCAAATCCTCAACTCTTTATTACTTGACCTGGTGTTATGCCAAACCGCTTCTTTGTTAAATCTTTGATTTAACAACATCTGATTTCACATAACACCAGTTCCCTCCAGCCTTTTCTCTTTCCCCTGAAAGGGTGTGCACTGCAGTTCCCTTTGATCAACAAAGTTGATCACTGGGTGCAAAGGGCTTGCTACAACCACTAGGTTGTTATTAAATCTTCGAATTGCTTCCACTAGCATTTACACCAGAGGTTATGCACTTAAAGTGCAAAGGGGTAGAGTGCTAGAGAAGTACCTTAACTACTAAGACTAAGAATGTAAAAAATGTGCAAGGATCTCTTTTCATTTTTAAAAAAAATGGCAAAATAGTCATCAATAAACAAAACCTGAATATAATTTCTATGAAATAGCTACTTCCTTATAGCGTTTCGATTTCATTAAAAAATTCAAGTTAAAAATCGAGAAGAAATCCAATATTCGCTTTTAAAAAATTATTTAATAATTATGTCCCGATACCACGGCCCTCGTTTACGTATAATACGACGTCTTGGTGAGCTTCCAGCGCTTACAAGAAAAAAACCAAAAAATCAAAATCCACCAGGTCAACACGGATCTACACAAGGAAGCTTTTTCAAAAAGAAATCTTCTCAATATGGAATCCGTCTCCGAGAAAAACAAAAACTTCGTTTTAATTATGGTATTACTGAATCTCAACTGAGACGATATGCAGCGCAAGCAAAAAAAGAAAAAGGTTCAACAGGTGATCGACTTTTGCAACTTTTAGAAATGCGTGTAGACAATTTAATTTTTCGACTAGGTATGGCACCTACTGTGGTTGCTGCTCGACAATTAGTGGTACACGGGCATATTTTGATAAATGGACGAACAACAACTGTTCCTAATTATCAATGTAGTTCCAAAGATGAAATATCAGTTAGTGAAAAAAAGAATTCTCAACAATTAATCACGAGTTATTTAGAGAATTCTAACCAAAATGATATTCCGCCACATTTAACGTTTCAAAAAGATAAAATGACAGGTTTTGTTCATCGAGAAATTGATCGCCGATGGGTTGGTTTGCCAATAGATGATCTTTTAGTAGTAGAATTTTATTCCAATAGAGTTTAGTGAAATTGCTGAATAGGTTTTTGATTCTTACTTCTCTACGACCACTAGGTTACTAGGTTGTTGGCTGTTAGTAGTCCAAAGCAAGCCTGATGTTTGTTGTTAAATCGAAGATTTAACAAAGAACTCGACGGGTGTGCACTAGAGTTCCCTCTGATCAACAAAGTTGATCACTGGGTGCAAAGACGGCTGCTAGTGAAATCTTCTTGGTTAAATCAGAGATTTCACATAACATAACAAAGAAGCGCTTTTTTTGTGAAATCAGAGATTTCATATAACATAACAACAACCTAGTAACCTAGTGGTCCTAACAAGCCTTAGCCTGTGCACTAGAGTGCAAAGGGTGTGCACTAGAGTTCCCTAGAGTGCAAAGGGTGTGCACTAGAGTTCCCTAGGGTGCAAAAGGTGTACAGGGAAGAGCGGTTCAGCCAATGGTTTATGGATCGTTCAGCCAATATATACCTAGAATTCTATTCCAGAAGAGAAGTACAATAACAAAGTAATCACTAATCAATTAGATCGTTATTTCTTATCAACTAGTGTGCACCAAGGTGTAAAAAGAAAAACACGGCTAATCAGTTGTAAAGAGAACGGTATAATAAAATAATAAAAGACATGAATTATAAAGGCATTGCTTGTAGGGGGACAACAATTTCTCCAGAATTTAACTTGAATAGCATTCAGGTTTTTACAGAAAGAAAACGATCTATATTCAATGAAAAAAAGAGGTTAGTTCCTCTACTATTTGGTAAAAAAAGAATGTCATTTGATCAAAATTTGTCAAACATGATTGTAAAATCGATTTATAAAGGTAATACTTGTACAGCCAGCGCTGCAAGCAGAGATAATTTCAAGGTTTCTTTTTCCAATGTAGCTGCAAATCCAGAATTAGCTGTTGACAATGCTGAACATCGTCAACAGGACAATAAACGACCAATTTTCCCTTTTACAGCTATTGTTGGTCAAGAAGAAATGAAATTGGCTCTTTTATTAAATGTAATTGATCCAAAAATTGGAGGTGTTATGATAATGGGGGACAGGGGCACAGGTAAATCGACCACCGTTCGCGCCCTGGTAGACCTGTTGCCAAACATTGAAGTGGTAGATAATGATCCTTTTAATTCACATCCTTCTGATGCTGAACTTATGAGCCAAAATGTACGGGAACAGGTTCTTCAAGGAAAATCATTAAAAGTCCTTTGTAAAAAAACAACAATGGTTGATTTGCCATTAGGAGCTACCGAAGATCGGGTCTGCGGAACTATTGATATTGAAAAAGCTTTAAGTGAAGGAATTAAAGCATTTGAACCTGGGTTATTAGCTAAAGCAAATCGGGGAATTCTTTATGTTGACGAAGTGAATTTATTAGATGATCATCTTGTAGATATATTGTTAGATTCAGCTGCGTCTGGTTGGAACACCGTAGAAAGAGAAGGTATTTCTATTAGTCATCCGGCGAGATTTATTTTAGTAGGCTCAGGCAATCCCGAAGAAGGAGAGTTACGACCACAACTTCTCGATCGCTTTGGTATGCATGCTCAAATTGGCACAGTGCGCGAAGCAAAATTAAGGGTAAAAATTGTAGAAGAGAGAGCGAGTTTTGATCAATCTCCGGTAGAATTTTTAAAAATACACGCAGAAGAACAAAAACAATTGGCTGATCAAATTGTGTCAGCCCGCCATCTTTTGGGAGCAGTAAAAATTGATTATGACTTGCGTGTAAAAATTTCACAAGTTTGTGGTCAACTAAATGTGGACGGCTTACGGGGAGATATTGTTACTAATCGAGCCAGTCAAGCTCTTGCTGCATTCGAAGCCCGTACTAGTGTGACCCCAGAAGATATTTTTCGTGTAATTCCACTCTCTTTGCGTCACCGGTTACGCAAAGATCCATTAGAACCAATAGATTCTGGAGATAAGGTGCGTGAAACTTTTAAACAAGTTTTTGGTCTTTTTTTTGAATAATATGAATATTATCATTTTCTTGAAAATTCATTAGAAAAAAGCACCTAATTTTTAATAACATTCTACTCATCTAGCCAAAGCTTTATTGCACTTTAAGTGCATAACCTCTGGGGTAGGAAGAGAACTAATGTGCTGTTGTGAAATAAAAGATTTCCATTGACCAAGTCATATTACATCAATGTGCTCCTCAACAGCGTTGAAAGAATTTTTAAAATTTAAAAGTCTGTGATAAACTACCTATATCAAAGGGAAAGCTCTTCAAGATTCTAGGGATTTTAAATCTTTTCTTTATCTTTAAATATCTCTTACTATCCAGTAGTTTGTTTTTGTTTTTTTTTCAATACCTTATATCTTGTGATACATAAAATTTCAACCTGTGATTCTAAAGGATAAAATAGAGTGTAAAAACTGTTGCTATTGTACTTCTCTTTCTGAATAAAATACAGAGAAAAGTTGAGGTCCTTCTCAACAACCCCTTTACCTATATGAATAGAATTCGTGCACTAGATGATCAACTTTTATGCCTTATGTTAAATCGAAGATTTAACAAAGAGTTCTTTGCCTTATGTTAAATCGAAGATTTAACAAAGAGTTCTTTGCCTTATGTTAAATCGAAGATTTAACAAAGAGTTCTTTGCCTTATGTTAAATCGAAGATTTAACAAAGAACTCTTTGCTTTCACTAAGTGAAAGCATAGGCATAAGGCAACGATCACTGGTGCAAAGAAAGCGTTCTTTGTTATGTGGAATCGGAGATTTCACAAAAAAACCGGTTTGCCAACAGAAGCACTTTGCCATCAGGTACACCTGATGTTATGTCAAAGCGGCTGCTATGCAAGCCCTTTACCTTTACCTATGCCGTCGAGTTCGACGGCAAAGCGCTCGACGGTAAAAAAGGTATACCTAGAATTCTATTCAGGTAAAGGCCTTTACACCCAATCCAAAGGGCTTGCATAGCAGCCTGATGTTAACCTAGCGGTTTTTTTGTGAAATCAGATGTTGTTATGTTAAATCTTCGATTTAACAAAAAAACATCTGATTTCACAAAGAACTCTTTGCTGAAAGCCTTTACACCAGAGGTGTATAGGGAACAGCGGTGTAAGCTTTGCTAATTCTATACAGGTTCTATTCTAGGTAAAGGAGTAGGTAGTAAGTTTATAAAAAAATTTAAGTCTTTTTAGAATGCGTTAGGTTGAAACGCTTTTCGCCCTTGTGGAAATGAGCAAATAGCAACAAATTGTACGTAAAGAAAAAAATAGTGTTTTAAAGTTATTACTTTATACATAATAATAATAATTAATAAAAGAAAAAGTTTTTATGGTTGAACCACTTCTATCAGGGATTGTTTTAGGACTTGTGCCAGTTACTTTAGCTGGGTTATTTGTGACCGCTTACTTACAATATCGTCGTGGTGATAGAGTAACAAGTTCTCTTTAAAAGTTGAGTTGTATGGATCAATTGTATTTTTCATATATAAGCTGATGTTTTTCTTAATTCTTAATAATCTCAGAATATCTGGTTAAAAAAGTACAGTCTTTACTCCTAGCCTGATGTTTGTTGTTCGTTGTTAAATCGAAGATTTAACAAAGAACCCGACGGTATCTCAGCGCACCCAGTCCCCTTTCCCCAGGTCCCCTGGTAGCTATAACGAAGTCGCAAGCCTTTAGGGAAAAGGTGTAAGGGGTAAGGGCTGCAGCTACTTTTTTTAGGTACTTTTCTTTGCCCTTTAGGGCATCAACCTTGATGTAATCTTTTATTACATCAAAAGTTCAGGTCAACTTCTGTTTACCATTGCCCTTTGTAGATGGACAAGGATAGTATAAAAGAAGTCTATAATCAAAAAATATTATCAATGTTAAATTGAAGACTTAATTGAATAAAAGCCGACTTATTGATCTTTTTTTACATGAAATACCGTAAATAACCTAGATTAATGTCTATTCTCTTTGATATTTAACAATAGAACAATAGAAGCGATTTGCCAACAGAAGAAGGAAAGTCTTCTTTGTTATGTTATGCCAAAGCGCTTCTTTGTTAAATCAAAGAAGCGTAGCGCTTTTTTTGTTAAATCGAAGAATTGGCATAACAACATCTAATTTCACATAACAAAGAAGACTTTCCTTTACCTGAATAGAATTCTAGGTATACGGCTTTTACACCCAGTGATCAACTTTGTTGATCAAAGGGAACTCTAGTGCACACCCTTTGCACCACACCCTTTCCTCTAAAGGAGACCTGGGTGTGGTGCAAAGGGTGTACTGGGATAATGTAATCTTTGATTACATTAAGGTGTAGGAACACGGGTAGGAAAAGCTTGAAAAATCCAAATTTATTTAAAAATTTACAATTGTAGTCCATCATAACGCTGACTTGTTTTCAACCAATTCACTGCTTCAATATAATTTGTAGGTGCGAGACGAATAGCTTCTTTCCAATAATCGGCAGCCTTGTCAAATAATAAAGTAGCTATAGCTGATTGACCGTTTTCTACCGCTTGTTCTCCTCTATAATGATAAATAACAGCTACATTGTTTAAAGCTTGCGGCAATGATGGATTTCTTTCGAGAGCTTGATAATAGTATTCTAATGCTTTACCATGTTCGCCGTTGCTAGTGTGTATCAAGCCAATATTGTATAAAATGTAACTGCGATCGTAAGCATCAGTTTCAAAACGCATTGCTTGATAATAATTTTGAAGAGCTTCTGCATATTCTCCAGAAGATTGAGCACACATTCCATCTCGATAATAAAGAAAAGCTTGTTTTTCCCTATAAGAAGTAGGAAGTACTTGTAATAATATGTCAGCAATTACAGTAAAAGTTTTGTCAATAAAATTGTCGTTTCTTTGTGAACGTGGCATATATATATATCTTTTATAATTAAATGAAAAAATAGGGAGAATTCTTTTGAATATTTTTAAAGATCTTTTCTTATTCTCTGTAAGATAAAGCAAGGGATTATTTACATTGCATTTTATGCAAAAGAGCTGATAACAATTTTTTAGAATATGTGGGGTGAGATGAAAAAAGGAAATTTAAATTGGTATACGTTGTTTTTATCAACTACCCTGAACTTTTATTATCAACTCTTATCTGAATAAAAGATAAGACTATAAAAGAAAAATACATGTACTATCTAGTTGAAATCATTTGATTATAACTTTCAAATGATTCTTTGTAACCTAATGTTAAATTAAAAAGACTTTGCTTTCGTGCTTCTACTTAGTGAAAGTAACACTTTTTTAAACACGTCTTTTCCTCCAGCGGGAACAGCGCTTCAGAAAAAGAAGTACATTTTTATTTAATCGTGTATTTAATACACGAATACACGAGTTCTGGTATAAAAATTGATCACTTATAAGACCCTTCTGACTTTTATAGATCCAAATAAAAGTACTAGGTAAAGAAGCGATCAGGTCCATAGGTGAAGGATTGAAAAAAAGTGATCAATTACGTTACTGTAATTTTTTGTCATACAATATAGGGCTTGTAGCTCAGTGGACTAAGAGCACGCGTTTCCGAAGCGCGAAGTCGAGGGTTCGAATCCCTCCTTGCCCAATTTTGTTTTCTAATATTAAGCGCCAGTCAGATAGACTTTTTTTATGTTCAGAAAATAAAAATATATCTACTTTTCTTTCTGAATAGAATTCCTCAACTTCTCGTAAATCTTCTTTGTTATGCCAAACCACTTCGCTTCTTCGATTTCACATAACAACAACCTAGTAACCTAGTGGTCGTAGAAAAGTACCTGTATTAAATCTTCGACTTCATAAAAGAAGTTGAGAAATATGCCTGCGTACAAATGATGCAAAGATATTTTTTTGCATCATTTTTCTAGGAAAGGTGTGCTTTTTTTAATAGAGGTTCTACTTCTTAAAGTATGTACCATTTGCATTCAATTTACACACCAATTCTTCTGTGAGTGTTAAATTGAATAACTCCCCTTTATCTTTACCTATGCCGTCGAGTTCGACGGCAAAGCGCTCGACGGTAAAAAAGGTATACCTAGAATTCTATTCAGGTAAAGGCCAATACACCTTTTCCCCATTAGGGTACTTCTATAGCACTGTTTACTCCGGTTGGAGGTAAACAAGGAGCAAGGAGAGTGTTGTTAAATCGTAAATATTACACAGCTATAACGAAGTAGCTAAAGAAGTACATATGTTCTGGATTATAAGATTCCAAAGTAATTATCGCACACGCCAAAGTTGCTTACTAGGTTTTGTAATAATTGAGAGATTTTTTGACTGTTTTCAATAAAAACAAAAATAGAAAAAATGGTCCGGACACGATGGTCTGGACTATATTCGTTTTTTTTTTAAACTTGAATTTTTCAACTTTTATCTGAATAGAACCTACGCCTTGTTAATAGAACCATAGAACCTGTATAGAATGCAGGCCTTTACACTTGATGGCAAAGCGCCACTCTTGTTATGTGAAATCAAAGATTTCACAAAGAAGAAGCGAAACGGTTTGCCCTTTGCACTTTAAGTGCATAACCTTTGGTTGTATAGCAGCCTGATGTTTGTTGTTCGTTGTTAAATCGAAGATTTAACAAAGAAGATTTAACAAAGAAGATTTGCCAAAGAACCCGACGGGTACCAAAGAAAAAGCAAAGCGGTTTGTAAAAAAACCCTATTTGAACCTTTTTTACCTATCTGAATAGAATTCAGAAAGCGTGTGCACTACAGTTCCCTACGGTGCAAAGACGGTAGATGAATTCTATTCAGATAGGTGTACTGGGAACAGCGGTGAAGAAAGAAAAGTACATAAGCTTTTTTTTTCTAATCAAGAAAACTCCAAATAATTTGGAAACATTTCATAAGATACTATAATAGATAATACTTTTTAAAAAAGTCATTGTATACTTTGTGATTGATTAAAAATCACTAAATCGTATGCATTACTTTTTGACCAGAAATTTCCTAAACTTTTCTCTGAATAGAATTTGTATAGAATTAGCAAGGCTTACACCGCTGTTCCCTATACACCTCTGGTGTAAAGGCTTTCAGCAAAGAGTTCTTCGATTTAACATCAGGCTGCTCCCTTTCCCCTGCACCCTAGGGTGCAAAGGGTGTGCACTGGAAGTGCAAAGGGTGTGCACTGGAAGTGCAAAGGGTGTGCACTGGAAGTGCAAAGGGTGTGCACTGGAAGTGCAAAGGGTGTGCACTGGAAGTGCAAAGGGTGTGCACTGGAAGTGCAAAGGGTGTACAGGCCTTTACACCAGTACACCTTTTCACAACCTAGTTGTGAATCAGGTGTATTGGGAACAGCGGTATATTAAATCAAAGATTTAATAAAGGCCTTTACACCCTTTTCCCATTAGGCTTGCTACGACCACTAGGTTACTAGGTTGTTGTTATGTTATGCCAATTCTCTGATTTCACATAACAAAAAAAGCGCTAGGCTTGTTCTTTGTTATGTGAAATCTCTGATTTCACAAAAAAACCGCTACGCTTCTTCTTTGTTAAATCTTCGATTTAACAACGAACAACAAACAACATGCCAAAGAAGATTCCACTGTATTTACACCAGAGGTTATGCACTTAGTTAAATAAAAGAAGCGAAGCGGTTTGCAAGTGTAAAGGGTGTACTGGGAAGAGCGGTATATTAAATCTTCAATTTAATAAAGGGAAAGGTGAAGAGAGAAAAGTACATTGGATATGCTTTTTTTAAAGCATAAAAATAATGGAATGACCAATTAAGAATTATTTTTGAAAAAAATTAGGTTATGAGCAAAATATATGATTGGTTCGAAGAACGTCTTGAAATTCAATCGATTGCAGACGATATTTCAAGCAAATACGTACCGCCCCATGTAAACATTTTCTATTGTTTTGGTGGCATTGTGCTTACTACTTTCCTTGTGCAAGTAGCAACAGGATTTGCTATGACATTTTATTATCGTCCAACTGTTGCTGAGGCTTTTGCTTCAGTAGATTACCTTATGACAGATGTGAACTTTGGCTGGCTCATTCGATCTATCCATAGATGGTCGGCTAGCATGATGGTTTTATCATTAATTCTTCATGTGTTTCGTGTTTATCTAACGGGTGGATTTAAACGACCTCGTGAATTAACTTGGGTAACAGGTGTATTGATGGCAGTTTGCACAGTTTCTTTCGGTGTAACCGGATATTCTTTACCTTGGGACCAAGTTGGTTATTGGGCTGTAAAAATTGTTACAGGAGTTCCAGATGCTATTCCAGTAGTAGGTCCCACATTAGTAGAATTACTTCGAGGGGGTGTTGGTGTAGGCCAATCAACTCTAACTCGTTTTTACAGTTTACATACTTTCGTTTTACCTTTAGTGACAGCGGTTTTAATGCTAATGCATTTTCTAATGATTCGTAAACAAGGTATTTCAGGACCTCTTTAATATTAAATTTTGTTTGCACCCTGGTGTTATGTGAAATCAAAGATTTCACAAAAAAAGCGTTACCCTAAAAGGCTGCTGGTGGAATCGAAGAAATCGCAGCAAGCCTAAATTTTCGAGTTTTCTTTGTTAAATAGAATACCTTTATAAGCTTCATAGAAAAAAGGTACACTATTTCACACCAGGTCAACTAGGTTTATAATTTAGTAATAGACCATCGCCCAACTTTTTCTTAAATACCCTCGACTAAGTTGAGGGTATTTAAGAAAGAAATCTTTTTAATTTTGAATCTTCTGCTTTTTTGTGAAATCTTTCATTTCAACTATATGGACCAATCAAATAACTGAACCATTGCCTTTGTTCCCAGTTCCCTGGCAGCTATAGCTATAAGGAAGTAGCAAGCCCTTTGCACTTGCAAAGCGCTTCTTTATTAAATCAAAGAAGCGTAGCGGTTTTTTTGTGAAATCAGAGATTTCACATAACATAACAAAGAACCCTTTGTTGAAAGCCTTTACACCAGAGGTGTATAGGGAACAGCGGTGTAAAAACTTTCGTAAGACGTAGGTTCTATATAGGTTCCATTCAAGTGAAAGGAGCTTTATCTTAGCAGGGACTCGGGAGAGCAGTTGATCACATAGGTCAATGCCTACGTGGTTTTTATTAATTTAATTACTCATGTAATTTGCTTTCAACCAAAGGTACATCAACTTTTTAGAACCCCGTATGTAATGTGGAATCTGTCAAAGAAGATTCATAATTACTAAAATAATTAAGAATTAAGGAGATTTTAACAGATTATAGGTTATACAACATTTATCGCTTACTGTAAAAGCAAGGGGTGTTAAAAAACTAAAGAAAAAGGTTTTGATTTGTTGTTTAAAAAAAAAGTTTTGTTATTATTTACATGGTATTCACAACTTAAAGAAAACTTTTTTTTAAAAATTTACTTGAACAAAATTAAGAAAAAAAGTCCATGCTGGTTTTAAACTTTGTTTTCATAGCCACTGTTTTTGTAAAATCTTTAGATGTTATGTTATATCTTCCAAGTTTTGCTCTTTCCTACGGTTAAATTTTTGAATTGAATCCATGCACTTTTTTCGCTGTACTGGGGGAAATGTATTTATCAAATATACACCTCTGGTGTAAAGGATATCTTTGCCTAGGCTTTGCTAATTCTATACACTATACAGGTTCTATTCCGCTATTGGGAGAGTTTTGTTTAGGGATTTTTATTGAAGCAAAAAACCGCTTGGTTTCTTCTTTGTGAAATAAAAGATTTCACATAACAACAGAAGATTTAACAAAGAACCCTTTCTTACCTATGCTTTCACTGAGTGAATGTGCACTTTAGTGCAAAGACGGTACATGAATTCTATTCAGGTTCTATTCACATAGGCTATGCACTTAAAGTGCAAAGGCTAAAAGATTGAGCGTAACATATTAATATTAAATCAGTGCGGGATAGAGCAGTCTGGCAGCTCGCAAGGCTCATAATCTTGAGGTCGTGGGTTCGAATCCTACTCCCGCTAGCAATTATCCTATCTTTGAAATACACAGACGGATTACACCTAAAAAACTTTTCTATAGTCTATTTCCTACTAACACAAAACAAGCGAAAGAAAAGCAGCGAATGGAAGATAAAAGACGCGGAGCGCTTTCTAAGGAGTTCTCTTTCTAAGAGATCAATTAAGCACATGAAGAAATTTTAGTTTAATCAAGCAAACCGGCCTACGCCAATAAACGACCAGGAAAAAGCGTAGGAATTGGAGAAAATAGAAAAAAAGTGGATCAAAGTTTCACCATATCAAGACACTTTTAAAAAAGAGTAGATAGATACTTGACGCACATGTATATTGTAAACAATTCTCGTTTATAAATAGAGACTCTTTACGATGTATAGAAAAACGCAGTTGACGTAGCCATAAAAAACTGAAGTATCAACACAACAACTTCTGGACCATGTAGAAGTTTACTTTGACAACGATAACCTTGTAAACATACTGGTTCTTTTTGACACTTTAATTGACTCAATTAAAACTAGTGAAATTAAATATAGACTACCTTAAGGATTTCACAAGGTTTCAGGGGCTTCTAATGGATACAGGTATGTTATCAATAAACAAAAAAGAAATTTACGGTTGGTTTTCCTCTAACCTATAAAAATAAAAGATTCAAAAAGCAAGGCGTTTTATTAGGTTGCAGAAGAATATGTTCCTCTAAACTAGTGAAAACTCGTTGGGAAAGCACAAAAAGACCTTGACCTTGTAAATAAATATATAAACCCTGAAACACGGAAGTATCTGAATCAAATGGATGCCATTCGCGATGAATCAGGTGATAAAATTAGTCTTCCAGAGGTTGAAACCTTTGAGTTACCTAAAAAAAAGTTTCTTTTAAAGGAACCAGATAATTCTGCTGATCACGATTTGATAGGAGCAAATCGAAGGATAAACTAAAAAGTATTTTTTAAGTCTAATTCGAAGATGAAAACAAAATGTTGTGAGAATAAAAAAAGATAGTAAAAAATAGAAAATGTGCAGTACAAAATGCAAAAGAAGCGTGACATCTATGAAAAAAAACAATTGAAATAACTCCAGCGATCGAGTATCCTGATAGCAAGGTAATAGTGAGTCCCAATGGACAGCTGAAAAAACCACAGAAATAAAACACTTTAGAGTTTCGGGCTTTTTTTAACTCTCAGATAGGAGAAACCGCAGTTAATTTATGTTTTTTTCAGCTGGGTGCGCTGGGTTAGAGAATTGGAGGTAAAGAGTAAAAGTTGAGGGGTTCCTCGAAAACAGTATTTACTTATATATATATGGGGGCCACTGATAGAGAAAAAATAAGAAGCAGAGGCAAAAGCTAAGGAACCAGAAAAATATAGTGATTTTATTTGAAGTCGTCAAAAGGAGAAAAGAGGTCTTTTTGCTTACTTGAAAAAACCTGTACCACTTTTACCCCGAAAAACAATTGTACAGATGTGCGATGTATGCGATAATGACTCTGTCATCGTAATCGTTGATATGCCATTTCTTTCGTACTCCTATTATGTAGAGAGAATCACGATACACAAGAAACATCTGGACTTTTAAAAAGAGCTGACTGTAATAATTCGCGAAGTAGAAGAAAAAAATGTTCTACCGTGCTTTCTTTTGCTTTTTTTCTTTATAAAAAATAGATTTTTTACGCACCCAAGAACGTGTCCCAAGTGTTGGGTAATGTAATTGAAAATCCAATGGTCGAAAAAGTAATTACTAAAAGAAAATTGAAATAAAAGCAACTTTTTTTCTGCAACCTTTATTGAAAATTCTACGGTAAAAGAAGCGATTAACTCCAATTATTTTATTATCAAAGGGGAAAAAGTATTCATAAATTCTTGGTTTTTTTAGTCAACTTTTTCTTACTATCGGGATGACAGGACTTGAACCTGCGACCTCCTGTTCCCAAAACAGGAGCGCTACCAAACTGCGCTACATCCCGAATTAATTTATAATTATTTCACAATGCATTATAACATCAGTTTGTAAGGTGGTGCAACAACTGTATGCAAAATTGGGCCTTTTAAATTTCAACACTTTGAATTTTATAGTATACTTTTCCCTCAACTTTTTTCACCAACTCTTTTTTTTGCACCCTAGGGAACTGCAGTGCACGAATTCTATTCCGGATCTGGTGACGATGTCCTAAAAGGCAATGAGAAGTACATTGATGTGAAAGCTTTCTTGTTCATTGGCTCTATCACCTTTAATAAACGTTGTATTCATCTTCGAGTTCCACAACTACTTTCTACTTTTTTTTCTTTTCCTCAACTACGTTGAACTTTTATCTGAATAGAATTCAGAAAGAAAAGTCTCTCAACTTTGCCCTTACCCCTTACATCTTTTCTCCATTAAATCGAAGATTTAATACATGAATAGAACCTATATAGAATTAGCAAAACGTACACCGCTGTTCCCTATACACCTCTGGTGTAAAGGCTTTCAGCAAAGAGCTCTTTGTTATGTTATGTTATGCCAATTCTCTGATTTCACAAAAAAACCGCTTCTTTGATTTAACAACATCTGATTTAACAAAAAAAGCGCTACGCTTCTTTGATTTAACAACATCTGATTTCACAAAAAAACCGCTAGGTTAACATCAGGCTGCTAGGCAAGCCCTTTCCCCTGCACCCTAGGGTGCAAAGGGTGTGCACTGCAAGTGCATGGGCTGCAGTGGATCCAAAGCAAGCCCTTTGCCCACACCCCTTAGCTGAATTATATTAGCAAGGCGTAGATACTCGGTTAGGCTTGCTTTGGACCACTAGCAGCTGGAGGGGTTAGATGAACAAAATAAACCAAGCAGCTTGACGATTGCTTATGATCTAAATTGTATGTCTAACGCCCCAAAGTTGATCACTGGGGGCGCAGGTTGCTCACAAGAAGCTTCATGACACCTTTTGTTGCATTTTAAATTAAAAAGAAAGAACTAATGGATCAGGAAAAAAACGATTTATTTCAATAAGTAGACTTGCAGTAAACGCAAACCAAACCAAAGCGATTACCGGAGCAGTTGACAGGTATGTAACAAAATTTTTCATAAATGTCTGTTTTTAAGAGAAATTAAACTGGCTATAAAGAAAAAAAGGTTGCTATGAAAGTATGTGTTTAGATGTCGATGGTCGATGGATTTAAAAAAAAGATTTCCCCCCCACTTCTAGCTTCACCACTGCCTTCACTTCTGTTCCCCTTATACCCAGCTGCTAGTGGAATCTGGAAAATCGTAGCAAGCTCTTTGCACTTTAAGTTCATCACCTGATGTTATGTGAAATTTCCTGTTGTTTGTTGTTCGTTGTTAAATCGAAGATTTAACAAAGAACAAGCCTAGCGGTTTTTTTGTGAAATCAGAGATTTCACATAACAAAGAAGAAGGCTTGCTACGTTACTAGGTTGTTGTTATGTTAAATCAGATGTTGACAAATCAAAGAACCGCTTTTTTTTTGTGAAATCAGAGATTTCACATAACATAAGAAAGAAGATTCCACTGCATTTATTAAATCTTCGATTTAATACAGGTTTTTTTGTGAAATCAGAGATTTCACATAACATAACAAAGAGCGCTTTCCTTTCACCGAGTGAAAGCATAGGTAAAGGGTGTAAGGAGTAAGGGGACCAAGGGATTGAGTGCCCCTTTCCCCTTTAGGGGACGGGATACCGCCGGGTTCGACGGCTTGGGGTAAGAACAAGAGCACTTGGAAGATTTCACATTAAGTGATCGTTGCCTTATGCCTATGCTTTCACTTAGTGAAAGCAAAGAGTTCTTTGTTAAATCTTCGATTTAACATAAGGCAAAGAACTCTTTGTTAAATCTTCGATTTAACATAAGGCATAAAAGTTGATCAAAGCCAATTTTGAATTATATGCTTTAAAAAAGCATAGGCTACTTGATTAAATAGAATGTATTTCTCAACAAAGCTCTCCTTTACACCCAATACCGTCTTTGCACTAAAGTGCGACGGTTAAGGAGTGTGGGGACTGGGTGTAAGGGTTGAGGAATAAAGGCATATTAGCTGTGTTAAATTCCTCAAAAGAAATAAAAATTATTGAACCAAAACAGGAAATCTTTAAGAATCTACTGCATTCCGTTTTTTTCTTCAACTATTATTTTGCATTAGTTGTTTTTATCAACTTTATTACTCTATCCTCTAAAAGAAATACAAATAATTTACATTGACCTATTCAACTATTTATTCTAATCGTTGGGGTTTAACCAATTAGTGTAAACACTTTTTTTTTCAAAAAATAAAATACCAGCGTGTTTACCTGGTCTTTTTATTTTACCGTATGAAAATAATCTAATTATAAATTATATAAAACGGGTTTTCGTAGCCTATTGTTGCACTCTTTGGCAAACTGTTGTATAATAGACACAAAAATATGAATAAAAAACGTCTTTAGCTCAGTTGGTAGAGCTCTGGTTTCCAAAACCAGCTGTCGTAGGTTCAAGTCCTACAGGACGTGAAGTTTCCAATAATGTACTTTCCTTTTATCTACCTGATGTTATGTTATGACAAACCGGCTCTTTGTTAAATCAAATGTTTTTTTCTTATGTGAAATCTCTGATTTCACAAAAAAAGCGCTACTCTTGTTAAATCAAAGAAGCGTAGCGCTTTGCCATAACAACATCTGAAGTGTCAAAAAAACTGGCTGCACCAGCTAGAACCAAGTAGCAAAAAGTGCATAACCGTCTTTGCGCTTGCAGTGCACACCCTTTGCTGAAAGCCTTTACACCAGAGGTGTATAGGGAACAGCGGTGTAAAATTGACATAATATCAGGTGATGCACTCTAAGTGTAAAGGGTATGGCTTGCTACGATTTCTTCGATTCCACTAGCTTTTACACCAGAGGTTATGCACTTAGTTAAATCAAATGTTGTTATGCCAATTTTTCTTTGTTATGTGAAATCTCTGATTTCACAAAAAAAGCGCTACGCTTCTTTGATTTAACAAAGAAGCGTTTTGCAAGTGCAAAGGGCACAGAGGTAAAGAATAAAAGTTGAGGTCCTTTTCAACCCCGTTGAGGAGAATTCATAAAAGGGTATAAGAAACTTGAGATTTGGAATTTCAAACCTATATTAACTAGGTTTGAACGCGGCATAAATCAATTTGATTGACTTTGGTGGTGATCCACAAAGTTGATCACCACCAAAGTCAATCACCACGTCCATTGTCTTTGTCAAAAGAGTCGTTAAATAAGCCAATAGGTGGTGATATTAGGCTCTAAGATTTAGTAAATTTGTTTTACCTAATGGACGCTTCTTTTCCTACGTTTTGTAAATTCTATTCACACATGAAATCTAGAATTTTTTTAACCTAGATAATATTTCAATAAGAATGACTAGATGCTTTTTTAGGAAGCCGCTGGGTATTCAAATCATAATTACAACTTAAAGGCCAGTTTTGCAATCATAAAAGAAGATATGCATTCATGTGGAATTTTCAAATTGGAAAAAATTTCACCATAGAAAAGTTGCTCAATTTTTTCAGGGTATGCGTTTTCTTTGGAGTCATCGCCGACAATTCTCGAAAAGAGAAAACAAAAACAATTAAAGATTTCCACCTCGGCTAGCTAGAAGTACAACCAATAAAGGACCCGCTGACAAAACAAAAAACAATGCAATTAATTGGAAAAATATTTCAAAATTCATTTACTTTAATAATAAACTTAAACATATAGCGCAATAGCTAATCGCACAGCAAGTGCCCCAGTCACTAAAGCTAGGAATAAGGCAGTAAACACATCATTGTCAGAGAGCATCATTTGAAAATCATCTTTTAATTGAGTGACAGAAACGCCTGGTAATATAGAGTATTATAATTCCAACGACTGTCTAAAATCTTTTATTTTATCCTCAACTTTTGATGTAACATGTAATCGTAGATTACATAAGAGAAGTACATTAGCAATGCAATTCTTTCTTTGATCAAAGCTTTAGAAAAATCAGAGAAGGGAACCCGTACCTGATGACAAACCGCTACTGTTGTTATGTGAAATTTCTGATTTCACAAAAAAACCGCTTTGCTTCTTCGATTTAACAAAGAACGCTATCTTTATTAAATCTTCAATTTAATATACCTTTGCCTTTACCTGAATAGAATTCTAGGTATAGCGCTTTTGCACCCTAGGGAGTGATCGTTACTTAAAAGTTGATCAAAGGAATGCACACCCTTTGCACCCAGTGATCAACTTTGTTGATCAAAGGGAACTCTACCGTCGAGTTCGACGGCAAATGGGGAAAAGATGTAAAGGCCTTTCTTAAATCGAAGATTTAATACATCAACCTTTTTTACCGTCGTTTAGTGCAAAGACGGTAGATGAATTTTATTCAGGTTCTATTCAGATAGGTAAAGGACTTGCTACGATTTCTTCGATTCCACCAGCAGCCGCTTTGCCAGTATCAAATGTATTTGTTGTAAATAATCTTTCAGAAAATTTCTAAAAGTAGCTTACTGACTTGCTTACAACTACAAGTTATCTAAAACTTACAGAGGCTTGCCAAACAAAAGCCAACAAAAAGAAAAGTATTGGAATAATTGGTAACACATCTACAAGAGGATCAAACGGAGCATAAGCTTCCGGTAATTTTGCAAGTAATAAAGCCATAAGTAGCAATTATTATTATTTCTATCAATTTTAAACAGGTTTCACCTATCCGCTAATGAATTAAAGCGCAGCGTACTGCAGAGTTCTTAAATTATCTCCACGAATGTGTTACTTTGCGTTTGCAAGATTTTTTGCTCAACAAGTTTACAATTTTATTTTCAGTGTAATAACTCTAGATTTAACAGAACAAAGGACCCCTTGGTAACGCAAACACAAGCTTCTTTTTAACAAGCCTTTAGGGGAAAGGCTGGAGGGATTTTATTTAGCTGAGAACCATATATTAGCGAACACAATGTACTTTTCTTTTATCGTCTTATATTCTATATGGGTAGCAGTTGAAATAAAAGTTGAGGTCCTTTTCAACTTCTTTGCTACTGATGAACAACTAGGTTGAGGGTATGCACTTAAGGTGCAAACCGCTTTGGAGAGGATTAAAGAAACACATGTCAACTCACGGCAACTAATTTTTTTCCAGAACTATAGTATTAACTGTAATAGTTAATTTGTAATGAAAATGTCAACTAAAAATTATAGACTGCAACTAGTAGAAATTGTACTCCCTAGAAAAAGAAATTCCAACGGTTTTTATCGTTTTATTTCTTCTAGTGGCAAAAAAAGAAAGATAAAAAAAATTATATATTTTATCTTTCTTTGCACCCAGTGATCAACTTTGTTGATCAAAGGGAACTGCAGTGCACGAATTTTATTCAGAAAGATAAAAACCTCAACTTTTGATCCATGATTATAGAAGAAAAATTCCTTTCTTAAACTTTCTACATTAAAATTGCAAAATTCTCCCCAGGTAGGATTTGAACCTACGACTAATCGGTTAACAGCCGACTGCTCTACCACTGAGCTACTGAGGATAGTAGGAATAGTATACAGTTAACATTATTTCTGTCAATCTATTGACATTTTTTTATGAAAATTTGTTATAAAAAAATAGCTTTTCTAATTCTTTTTTTAACAACCTACTTGTTCATCAGTAACACCTATCTGGATAGAACCTGTATAAAATTCATCTACCGTCTTTGCACCCAGTGATCAACTTTTATGCCGTATGTTAAATCGAAGATTTAACAAAGAGTTCTTTGCCTTATGTTAAATCGAAGATTTAACAAAGAACTCTTTGCTTTCACTAAGTGAAAGCATAGGCATAAGGCAACGATCAAAGGGAACTCTAGTGCACATTCACTCAGTGAAAGCATAGGTAAAAAAGGTATACCTAGAATTCTATTCAGGCAAAGGAAAGGATTCTTTGTTATGTTATGTGAAATCTCTGATTTCACAAAAAAAGCGCTAGGCTTGTTCTTTGTTATGTTAAATCTCTGATTTCACAAAAAAACCGCTAGGCTTGTTCTTTGTTATGTTAAATCTCTGATTTCACAAAAAAACCGCTAGGCTTGTTCTTTGTTAAATCTTCGATTTAACAACGAACAACAAACAACATCTGATTTCACAAAGACTGCATTTATTAAATCTTTGATTTAATACAGCTTTGCCACAGAAGATTCCACTAGCAGCCAAAGAAGATTTCACTAGCAGCTGGAGGGATTAGATGGACCAGATGGATCAAGCCTATCCCCTGTTCCTTAGAGGAGGCTAGGGGATAGGCTATTATCACCAACTACGTTAACCAAATAATCTTGATACATCTTTGAAATGTAATGGTTCTGTGAAATCTCTGATTTCACAAAAAAGCTAAGCACTCTTTGCATTTCCTAAATAGAACCTGTATAAAATTCATCTACCGTCTTTGCACCCAGTGATCAGTGATCAACAAAGTTGATCAAAGGGAACTCTAGTGCACATTCACTCAGTGAAAGCATAGGTAAAAAAGGTTCAAACAAAGGGAAATGCGGGTGCACAGGGGAAAGTAGTTGGTGGTCTGAGCAAAGAAGCTGGTCAAGAGAGTTTTTTCTTTTTTTTATTTACTATCAGCAGAGAATTCTTCAGAGAATTCAGTAAGACCTTCTTTTAAAGCAGCTTCTGCTGAATCAGTGAAAGCGCTTGTAGACTGGATTTCTTCACCAAATTTAGCTTTGCGTGTTGATAAGAATTCTCGTAGTCCTGCTAGAAAAGAGCCAACTTTTTCAACATCGATTTTATCTAAATAACCATTAGTTCCAGCATAGATTGTAGCAACTTGGTTTTCTAAAGATAACGGCGATGATTGCGGTTGTTTCAACAATTCACGCAATCTTTGGCCTCGAGCTAATTGATTTTGAGTAGCTTGGTCCAGGTCAGAAGCAAATTGGGCAAAAGCTTCAAGTTCTCCAAACTGTGCCAGTTCTAGTTTTAGTTTTCCGGCTATTTTCTTCATAGCTTTAGGTTGTGCTGAAGAACCTACACGAGAAACAGATATGCCTACATTAATAGCTGGTCGAATACCAGAGTTAAACAAATCTGAAGACAAGAAAATTTGTCCATCGGTAATGGAAATTACATTGGTTGGTATGTAAGCAGATACATCTCCTTCTTGTGTTTCTACAACAGGCAATGCAGTCATGCTTCCACTTCCCAGTTCTTCGTTCAACTTAGCTGCCCTTTCCAAAAGACGAGAGTGAAGATAAAATACATCTCCAGGATAAGCTTCACGTCCAGGTGGGCGGCGAAGAAGCAAACTCATTTCTCGATAAGCTTGAGCTTGTTTTGAAAGATCGTCGTAAATTACAAGTGTGTGACGACCTTTGTACATAAAATGTTCAGCTAGAGTAGCTCCTGTGTAAGGAGAAAGATATTGCAATGTTGCCGGAGAATCGGCTGGAGCTGCAATTACTATGGTGTACTCCATAGCTCCGCGCTCCTGAAGATTTGTAACAACTTGTGCAATAGACGAGGCTTTTTGTCCGATGGCAACATAAACACAAACAACATCTTTTCCCTTTTGGTTTAAAATGGTATCGATAGCCACAGCAGTTTTTCCCGTTTGACGATCACCAATGATGAGTTCTCGTTGTCCACGGCCAATAGGTATCATTGAATCGATAGCTAGTACCCCCGTCTGTAAAGGCTCACACACAGATTTTCGAGAAATTATTCCAGGAGCTCCAGACTCAATGAGACGATTTTCTGTTGATGCTATGTCTCCTTTGCCATCGATAGGGCGAGCTAGGGGGTCAATAACACGCCCTAAAAAAGCATCACCTACAGGAATTTGCGCAATTTTTCCACTAGCTCGTACTGGTGTGCCTTCTTGTACTTGAAGACCTTCACCCATGAGAACAGCACCTACATTTTTTGTTTCCAAGTTAAGGGCGATGCCAACAGTACCATCTTCAAACTCTAACAGTTCTCCCGCCATCACTCTGTCTAAACCATAAATACGGGCGATACCGTCTCCTACTTGGCAAACAGTGCCGACATGAACAACTTTAACATCTTCTTTATATTCTTCTATCTGTTGTCGAATAAGACTCATGATCTCATCCGGCTTGATTGTTACTTTGCCATTCATAGACTACAATCCTCACCTTTTTTTTTAATCCCTGTACGTTTACGATGTACAGTAATAGAATATATTATTTATATTTATTTGTGTAACGAATAGATTAGAGACCTGAACCTTTACCTTTATTAAAGTTTCGATTTAGTATACTTTTGTCTTTACCTTCAGCTACTAGTGGAATCTTCTTTCTTATGTGAAATCACATAACAACAACCTAGTAACGTAGCAAGAAGTGCATACTCTAAAGGGGAAAGGCCCAAAGCTAGAGCAGTACATTAGTTGAATTTTATTAAGGTTCTCTTCAAGGAGCAGCTAATTCGTCATTGATGGTCGATATTCGCCAAAAAGTACAATATTAAAATCGTTCACAGAAGCATGAATTGTCTTATCCAAAGGAGGAGAGAGTTTACTTTTTACTTGTTGAAAAGCTAAGCCAACAACTTGTTTAGAAACTTGAGCAATAGCCTTTTGCTGTTGCAGTTGTATAGTTTCTTCTTTTGTCTGCTCTAGACGAGCAATATCGTTCCGGGTCTCTTCTAAAGATCTTTTTTTTTCCTGGTCCGCGGTTAAACGACCTTGAGCCAAAATATCTTTTGCCGCTTGTTGAGAACGTTCAAGACGATCTTTTACTTTAGTCAACCTTTCTTCTGCTTCTTCTGCTTTTTTATCAGCTTGCTCCAAATTAGTTTGAATCGTTTGTCTTCTGTTTTCTAGTAGAGAGCGTAAAGCGTCACCCCCGAAAGAAATAACTACCCCCAAAACAACAGCTAAGTTAATAATGTTAGTTGATAAAATGTTCCCATTAAAACCAAAACCTTCACCAAGAAAGGCAAGTGGTAATTCCGCCATAAGAAAATCACCTCCAATGTGAAAGATGCTTAAATAAAATATGAAAACCAACCTAGTTGGTGTTGTTACCTCTCGGAATAGAACCTGTATAGAACCTAAATAGAATTCAGGCTTTTACACCTATCTGAATAGAATTCAGATAGGGTTCTTTGTTATGTGAAATCTCTGCTTTCACAAAAAAAGCGTGTATTAAATGCTGTTAGAATCTTTGATTAACCTAGTGGTCGTAGCAATGCTATGCACGCCTTTTCCCCTTTACCTATTCTAGTGCAAAGACGGTTATGCACTTAAAGTGCAAAGGGCACTTCAGAGATTTCACATAACATAACATCAAATTGCACATGATGAAAGATCACTATATTTATCGTTTTCACCTTAGCTAGTAGAATTTTCCATACCAAAGCAAGCACTTCAGGTGCAAAGCAATGCTAAACACCCTATCTTTGAAGCGGTGAAAGCGATAAATGTAGTGATCTAAATTATTAGATATTGGATCACTACAAAATTTGTCCAAAGTAGTATTAAATACTACTAATAAAAACCGTATTTCGTATTTTTTCCTTTCTTGTCAATTTTTTTATCCAGCAAAAGGGTTAGCAAACAATAGTGCTAGTGCTACTACAAGGCCATAAATAGTAAGAGATTCCATGAAAGCGAAGCTTAACAACAATGCGCCACGAATTTGACCTTCTGCTTCAGGTTGTCTTGCAATCCCTTCCACGGCATAACCAGCAGCAGTTCCTTGTCCCATTCCAGGCCCAATAGCAGCCAGGCCAACAGCTAATCCAGCAGCAAGAACAGACGCAGCACCAATAAGTGGGTTCATAATAATATTTTGTTTTCAATTAATTTTTAGTTGTGAAAAAACTATCAACCTTCTTTTTTTCTATAAACCCTGTCTTACCGTCTTTGCACTAAAGTGCACAGCCGACGGTAAGCGAAGTATGTGCTTTAGCTTTACATAGCAAGAAATCTAATGGTAGGTAGCAGTTCGATTTAACATCCAAAGAACTGGTCAACCGCAGCCCTTATCCCCTACACCCTTTCCCCCTAAAGGCTTGCTATTGAATACATGAATGAAATTAGCAAGGCTTACACCAGAGATAAAGCAGCTGGATGTATTGGGTTAGGGGACTGGGTGTATTGATCCCCTTTAAGGGAAAGGGATAGGTACTGAATTGATCAAAATAAAAAATTCTGCTATGAAATCGAATATTCCAATCCACTTCTTTGAAAAGTGTATCTTATGTAAAACATGTGCATCTCTTAGAAATTGTTATGTTGTAACTAAGTAGCTTTACTAATTTTAAAGAGAGTGGTTCTGATGTAATCAAAGATTACATACGCACAAAAATCATCTGAATATAATTAGCCGCAGCCTTTACCCCTTACACCCTTTCCCCATAACCCAATACACCCTTTCCCTATTTGAATAAAATTCAGATAAGGAAAGGGGAAAGGGGTAGAAATAAAGCCTAGCTTAAATTAACATCAAAAACCAATTTCATAAGAGGATACAAGTTACAACTGGCCTTTTTTTTCAAATCTAGCAACATAAATTGCAGACAACAATTTATTTACTACAGTAATAACATGAAAGCATAGAAAGAAAATTGATACTAAATAGGATATCGTGATTTTGTTACCAAGTTGTTGAAGTTTTTTCGGGTTTAAAATAAAAACGATCAAAGCTCTTGTTGATGATTTTCATCTAATGTAACCTGAAAGGTACCGCTATGTACTCTTCAACTTATATGAGTCTATTTCACAAAATAGTCATTGCTATTCTAGAGCAATTGAGAAAAAAAGTAGAATATTTCGCCTCATTCCCCTTTTACCTGGATACATCTGGTCCATCTAATCCCTCCAGTTGCTATGCAAGCCCGACCCGTCCCCTAAACGGGTAAGAGCCAAAAGTAGAGAAGTACATCTACGATCTACTCTTCAACGACTTGGTCCATCTACTTTGCCTCGCACAGGAAAAAAGTGCTTTTCTACCTATCTGAATAAACCATATATAGAACCTGTATAAAACCAAACCTGAATAGAATTAGCAAAGCGTAGGCAAAGGTATACCTAGAATTCTATTCATCTATTAAATTTTCGATTTAATAAAGGCCTTTACACCAGATTGCACTAGCTAGAACCTAGTAACCTAGCAACAAGTGCATGGGTTATGCACTTGTTGCTAGGTTACTAGGTTGTTGTTATGTTATGCCAATTCTCTGATTTCACAAAAAAAGCGCTTGGCTTCTTTGAAGGCTTGCTTTGTTATGTTATGCCAATTCTCTGATTTCACAAAGACTGCATTTATTAAATCGAAGATTTAATAAAGGCCTTTACACCAGTTGCACCAGCTAGAACCAACTAGCAAGCCAGTGATCAACTTTTATGCCTTATGTTAAATCGAAGATTTAACATAAGGCATAAAAGTTGATCACTGGCTACAGTGGAATCTTCTTTCTTATGCCAAAGCGCTTCTTTGTTAAATCAAAGAAGCGTAGCGCTTTTTTTGTTAAATGGAAGAATTGGCATAACAACATCTGATTTAACAAAAAAAGCGCTTCGCTTCTTCGATTTAATAACAACGTAGTGGTCGTAGCAAGCCTTAGCCCCATCTATCTGAATAGAATTCAGAAAGCGCTACTCTTGTTAAATCAAAGAAGCGTAGCGGTTTGCCATAACATCAGGTTATGCAGCAAAGGTAAAGGGCTTGCTACTTCCTTATAGCAGCTGGGTGTACTGGCTTATGCCATTTCGAAGATTCCACTAGCTGCTAGGTGTACTGGTATAGAACACGATTGATGTAATCCTTTTTGTTGAAAGTAGCTATTACCTAATCAATTGTAATTTTTTGTCGTATGAGCATGAACATTGGGTTTTCCAAATGATTTTGAATTGGCCTTTGAAAATAAGCCAAAGGGTAAAGGCCCATGAGAAAAACTTGGCATGTATTCGAGTTAAAGATTATCTCGTGTTAAATTAAAAATTTAACAAAAACAAAGATTACACACCTATTGACCGAATGTTTCTGTTAAATAAAAAAAGTCTTTGACTACATAAAAAGCTCTAACGAAATAGGTTTGCCGCTTCCAAGTGGTCAAAAAAAACAACTAACTTACGCCTTGCTAATCATAGTCAGCTAAAACCAATGGTAAATGTACTTTTCTGTCTGAATATATTAAATCTTCAATTTAATTAAAGAAGTTAAGGTCTTTTTCAACTCTGTTGGGGAGTCCCTGAATAAAATCCAGCTAAAAAAGATTTAATAAAACCAATGTACTCCTGCCAGCTATATTTATTATTATTCAGGTCGAGATAAAAGGATATTAAATCGATCACCTAAATAGGATTAAGGATTATAAATTGATTTTAGAAAAGGTCAACTTCTTTTTCCCACTACGTTGAGAACTGAAAGAAAATGGTCTTTGTTGTGTACTTTCAGTCCAAAGCTATCCCCTCCGCCCTATGCTGGGTGGAAAAGAAAAAAGTACAATCAGCTCAACTTGAGTTATATGATGTAATATTACATTACATCAGAAAAGTACATGTGCATCTAGAGTAGAAAGGATTTAAATACTTTTCTGTCCCTGAATAGAATTAGCAGAGCGTAAGGACAGAATTTGATAAATCAAAATAAAAAAGATTTTATACCTGTATATTTAGCAAAAAAAAAAAGAATGCTTAAGCAAAAAAACGTGCATTAACATTAGGTAACAACACCGATGACGAAGCGGCCAAGCTAAAAATCCTATTTTTGAACCAGTAAAAGTAGTTGAAGGGTGTAAACATTCAATGGTTGTACATCGACGTAGCTTGATCCTTTAAAAATTTCACTATAAGATTAAAAAGTGGACATTTCAAAAGCTTCATTTTCTGATCGGTGAAGCATAAGTTAGCTTAATTCCACAGAGCTAGAAATTGGGAGTATCAATGACCATTTCAAAGTAATTGGACTTTAAAAAAAAGCTTTTAATTAAGCTGATAATTTTGTTACTACTGCTTTTTAATTTTTATCTGTAAAATTTTTGCTTTTAGCAAGCGCATAGGTACTTTTCTTTTATCAACAAAGTTGATAATAAATGGTGAGGAATTGATTAAAAAATACAAGCAAAGTGCAAAAATAAACTCGACTGGGTTTTATCAAATGTATCGACTAGATACGCTTCTTAAAAGCAAAAATTCGAGATCTTTGCTAACAGATTTTAGCGATTCCCCATCTGTGATCTGTGAAATAAAAAACTTTTTAAAAGTTGTATCTTTAGAAAGGATAAAAAATTTTACTAAAGGCGTTTCTATTTTATATAATTAAAGATTACATAAAATGAACATAACGAAATGGATTAAAATTGGCTACTCTTCCCATTGTGAAAGAACCCGGCAGCTTTTACTCCTGTGCCCAGCAGCTAGAACGAAGTTGGGGCGAAGGCTTGCATAGCAGCCCTGACCCCTTACCCCTTCCACCTAGTCCCTTAACCAAGTACACCATTTTTCCAATATAAGGAGTATAGTACTGGGATAGCTACCAATATAAGGAGTATAGTACTGGGATAGCTATCTGAATAGAACCTAAATAAAATTCATCTACCGTCTTTGCACCCAGTGATCAACAAAGTTGATCACTGGGTGCAAAGACGGCTAAGGTACTGCTTTTTTTTTTAAATCAGATGTTGTTATGGCAATTCTCTGATTTAACAAAGAACCGCTTTTTTTGTTAAATCAGAGAATTGCCATAACATAACATCATGTACCTGAATATAATTAGCAAGGCTTACCGTCGAACTCGACGGTACAGGTAAAAAAAGTAGCCCTGTTCCTACCTCGAAGGGTTTCGGCCACAGGATGTAAAATTCATTGGGATGTATGCTTGAATAGAAGACAAACATTACAATCAACTAGGTTGTTTAAAGCAGCAAAGAAAGCAGTTATTATAATTTTTTGTATTTGTTAAAAAAAAACTTTGCTGAAACCTTTGATTACATAAGAAGCTGTAACAAAATAGGTTTAGTACCAAATTAACAAGTTGCCAATTGGAATGTTAATTTTCTTTAGCTGAATTATATTCAGGCACTGGCACTAATTCACTTTTGTCTTTACCTGAATATAATTAGAAATTTACTTTTGTCCGAACCATCGCCTTTACCTACACCCAGTCCCCCGACCCCTTACACCCTTTCTCCTTTAGAATAGAATTCAGAAAATGTGTGCACTAGAGTTTCCTAGGGTGCCAAGACGGGATGCACTTCTTGCTACTTTGTTCTAGCTGGTGCAAATGGTTAGCTAGGGTGCCAAGACGGGATGCACTTCTTGCTACTTTGTTCTAGCTGGTGCAAATGGTTAGGGGAAAGGGCTTACTGCAATTTCTTCGATTCCACCCCATGCACTTCTTGCTACGTTACTAGGTTGTTGTTATGTGAAATCAAATGTTGTTATGGCAATTCTTCGATTTCACATAACATCATGTGCCTGAATAGAATCAGCAAGGCTTACACCGCTGTTCCCTATACACCTCTGGTGTAAAGGCTTTCAGCAAAGAGTTCTTTGTTATGTTATGCCAATTCTCTGATTTCACAAAAAAACCGCTAGGTTAACATCAGGCTGCTATGCAAGTCCTTTCCCCTGCACCCTAGGGTGCAAAGGGTGTGCACTGGAAGTGCAAAGGGTGTATAGGTAAAAGAAGTAGCTTCACTAATTTGGTTCAGGTTACTCTTTTATTCACTACCTTATTTCTTTATTTCAATCAGCTCTATTTATTAATAGAGCCCAGAGGACCTCCCGGAAGGTTTTGAAAATGTTAAGTGTGAAATAGCGTACCTTGATTCTATGTAGGTTAGAAAGATTTTTTCAATCTTTTTTTTGAATTCTAAAGAAAGTAGTTCGTTAAACAAAAAGACTGAAAAGAGTTGGATCCGTCTAGAGAGAATAAATCGCAGGTACTTCTTTAGCTTCGGCTAGAAAAGACTGTACTTTGGCTCTAGTTTACTCCACATATACCTGAATAGAATTAGTGACGCTACTTATTTACTGATATTAAATCAAATATTTAACAAAGAACCCAGTCCCCTAAAGGGGACCTGGGGACTGGGTGCACTGGGCACAAGGGTAAAGATATAGCCTAGACATATCTTCGACGTAAACAAGCTAAGCGCTCTTACCTAGAACCTGTATAGAACCTACCCTTTGCTAATAGAATTTAGGCTTTTACACCCTTTCTCCATACCCCTTTTATTTATATTTCACTCAGTGTGTGCCCTAGGGTGCAAAGACGCTATGCATGCAAAGGGTATGGCTTGCTATGACCACTACGTTACTAGGTTGTTGTTATGTAAAATGTCTGATTTCACAAAAAAACCGCTTCGCTTCTTTGAAGTGCCAACAGAAGTGGTTTGCCATCAGGTAGGCATAGGGGGAGTATATGTACTCTTTGAATCAAGTATAGACTACGTTTTTCAGGTTACTTGACTTCATGTTTTCAGTCTCCTAACCCAGCTGCTATAGCAAGCCCTTTGCACTTTAAGTGCATAACCTTTGGTTGCATAGCAGCCAAAGAACGCTTTCTTTGCACCAGTGATCGTTACTTAAAAGTTGATCATCTAGTGCACTCACATAGGTAAAGGGGAAAAGGTGTAAGGGGTAAGGTTTTAAAAAAGTATAGGATCAAAACAGAGTAGCCAATAAACTTTGAATATTTCACATAACTAACGCATCTCTAAATTTCCATTTAAAGGGTAAGTTTTCTATTAATGACCTTCAAGAGATTCACCAATGTATGCTCCAGCCAAAGTGGCAAAAACTAACGCTTGAATAGCACTAGTAAACAACCCTAAAAGCATCAGTGGGATTGGCACCACAAGAGGAACTAGAGTAATTAAAACACCTACAACTAATTCATCAGCAAGAATGTTACCAAATAACCGGAAACTCAAAGAAAGTGGTTTTGTAAAGTCTTCAAGAATATTAATAGGTAACAGAAAAACAGCGGGTTCAATATATCGTTTAAAATAAGCAAACCCTTTTTTTCTTAATCCTGCGTAAAAATAAGCAATAGAAGTCAATAATGCGAGAGACACAGTCGTATTAATGTCATTTGTTGGCGCTGCCAATTCGCCGCTTGGCAATTCAATAAGTCTCCAAGGAAGGAGAGCGCCAGACCAGTTAGAAACAAATACAAAAAGAAAAATGGTACCGATAAAAGGCACCCAGCGGATATACTCTTCTTCGCCTATTTGGGTTTTAGCCAAATCGCGTATAAATTCTGTTATATATTCAGTAAAATTTTGCAACCCTTCCGGAGTGGTTACTTTTAAATTCAAATTTGCGGATAAAGAAAGAGTGATTATTAGGAAGATAACTACCCAAGAAGTGATTAATACTTGACCGTGGACTTGGTATTCACCAAATTGCCAATAAAGGTGTTGTCCCACAGATACTTCTGAAAGATCGAAAAGGGGTTTCATATATAAGGTCTTTTACTCCATATAGTGCTGCAGATTTTTCAATAGCTTTGAAACATATCATATATATAGTATCCATATGCTTACAGAACGATAACACTCGGTTATAATACTCTATTATATATTTAACAATTTCACCAAAGATTGCTGAAAAAAACTTTTTTTACTTTTGTTCCTACCGTCGCGCTACACCCTTTGCACTTGCAAAGCGCTTCTTTGTTATGTTAAATCTCTGATTTCACATAAGAAAGAAGATTTAACATAACAACATTTGATTTAACTAAGTGCATAACCTCTGGTGTAAATCCAGTGTTTGCGAAATCAGATGTTGTTAAATCAAAGAAGCGTAGCGGTTTTTTTGTTAAATCGAAGATTTAACATAACAAAGAAGCGCTTTGGCATAACAAAGCAAGCTTGTGCACTCCAGTTCCCCAGGGTGCAAAGGGTTCTTTGTTATGTTAAATTTCTGAATAAAACCTGTATAGAATTAGCAAGCCTTCTTTTTTGTTATGTTAAATCTCTGATTTAACAAAAAAACCGCTACGCTTTTTCTTTGTTAAATCTTCTTTGTTAAATCTTCGATTTAACAACGAACAACGAACAACAAACAACATGCCAAAAAGGATTCCACTGCAGTCGAATTTCACTGAGTGAAAGCATAGGTAAAGGGCTTGCTACGGTTGTTATGTGAAATCAGAAATTTCACATAAGAAAGAAGATTCCACTAGCAGCCAGTGATCAACTTTTATGCCTTATGTTAAATCTTCGATTTAACATAAGGCATAAGGCAACGATCATGCACTTAGTGCCTTTAGCTGTACCTATGCTTTCACTGAGTGAAAGCAAAGAGTGTGCCCTAGGGTGCAAAGACGGTAAGCTTTGCTAATTTTATTCAGGTAGATTACAGAAAGGGTATGCACTAGAGTTCCCTTTGATCAACAAAGTTGATCACTGGGTGCAAAGACGGTATGCATGCAAAGGGTAAGGCTTGCTACGACCACTAGGTTTTTTTGTGAAATCTGCGATTTCACATAAGAAAGAAGATTCCACTCTGGTGCAAAGGGAGCAGCCCATGCACTTAAAGTTCAAAGGGCTTGCATAGCAGCCTGATGTTAACCTAGCGGTTTTTTTGTGAACTCAGATGTTGTTATGCCAATTCTTCGATTTAACAAAAAAACATCTGAGTTCACAAACAACTCTTTGCTGAAAGCCTTTACACCAGAGGTGTATAGGGAACAGCGGTGTAAGCCTTGCTAATTCTATGCAGGTTCTATTCAGATAGGTAAGAACAGGGCTTATGATCGTTGCTATTATCAATCTAATTGGGAGCCCTTCAAAGAGATACGCCTAGTGATTTAATCAATAATAACCTAGTTTTTAGTTATCACTTAATGCAAACAAGTTGAAAAGAACGAAGTGGTCGTACTAGAATCTCTCAACTCACTCTTTTTTATGTAATCTTTGATTACATCAAAGTCCTGCGGTTAATCACAGACTCGACTAACTCTGATTTCATAAAAAAAAGAAATGGCATTAAGATAAGTTAGTTTACTTATTATATTTTTCATCTGTGAACTACTCTATTTCAATTTCAAGAATTTTTTAATAAAAAAGTTTTTTCTGATTCTTTCAATTTTGGGTTGCCCGGGACTCGAACCCGGAACTAATCGGTTAAAAGCCGAGTACTCTACCAATTGAGTTAGCAACCCTACAACTTATGCTCCCTGAATAAATTGAATAAAATACAGGTAAAGATAAATACATTTTATTTAGAAAAAAATAAACAATAACCAAATCAATTGGAACGAGTACGCTACTTGTAATTTTCAAATACACTTAGATTTTTGAGTTGTAATTGTTTTTATTTTTTACTGCGAAAGTTCTAATGGTGTTTAGCTGATGTACTTCTGTTTTACCCTGAGATAGGGTTTTTTTAAAAATAAAAAAAGGCTTGCATAGCATTGCTGCGATTTATTCGATTCCACCAGCTGCCTGATGGTACACCGCTACTTTGTTAAATCTTCTGTTGTTATGTGAAATCAGAGATTTCACATAACAAGAGTAGCGGTTTTTTTGACACTTCAGAGATTTTACATAACAAAGAACCCAGTACACTCTTACACCTAATACTAAGAGTCTATTAGGTGTAAGAGTGTACTGGGTGTAACGGTGTAAAGGCTTGCTACGATTTCTTTGATTTCACCAACTGCCGCTTTGCCATAAAAGTGGAGGGGGAAAGAAGGAAACTTTTTTCCTCAACTTTTTTCACCGTCGGGTATGCACTTTGGTGCAAAGACGGTGACACGAGAAGTACCTTTTTTAGGATGAAAAATTTATTAAATTCGTTGCATCTCGTTTACTAGACTAAATTGTATCATTGCGATCCAGATGTGTCAGATCGTAATTCAAATAAGTCTTTATTTCAGTTGAAATCAGTTGATCAAATCTTCAAGAAGGACCTCAACATTTATCTGCACCTCTGTTTTTACCCCGTACACCCCCTCCCCTTTACACTAGAGTGCATGGGCTGGTATGTAAGCCCAATCCCCCAATGGGGAAAGGGCTTGCATAGCAGCCTGATGTTAACCTAGCGGTTTTTTTGTGAACTCAGATGTTGTTATGCCAATTCTTCGATTTAACAAAAAAACATCTGAGTTCACAAACAACTCTTTGCTGAAAGCCTTTACACCAGAGGTGTATAGGGAACAGCGGTGTAAGCCTTGCTAATTCTATACAGGTTTTATTCAGAAAGAAAAGTACGTGGGGTCTTTGTAATTAAAAAAATCAAGGATGGGGTATTTGACCTAGTCAAAGCAGGTTTTATTTAGGCATATAAAAAGCCATGATGTAATTAGTTTTTACTGAGGATAAAATTAAATTAAATGAAAAAAGCTGATTTTAGATCTTTTAAAAAGGATACCATTTTACCTTTATTTGATCAATAAAAAAGTTCTTTTTTGAAAAATAAATTTTGTTAAATATAATTAAATTTATATTACATTAAAACCTTCTTTGATTGAAGAAAAAAGTCACCTATATCACCTATATATTTGCAAGCCGTCGGGTGTGCACTTTAGTGCAAAGACGGCTGCTGTTAAATATTCAATCCGTTAATGTAACGAGAAAAGAAAAATACATGCTAATTGTGTGTTGAGTTGAGTTGCAATGTTGATTGTGTCAGCAACTCAGCATTTGCAACAGCATATATTGCAAATGCTAAAGATGTCGCTCAGAGAATAAATCCTCTCTAGCAAATCCAACGGCACCGCTTTTCCATCAGTAGTCGAAGCCCTACCTTTACACCCTTTCTCCTAAAGACTTGTTTTGTTATGTTATGTGAAATCTCTGATTTCACAAAAAAAGCGCTTCTTTGTTAAATCAAAGAAGCGTAGCGGTTTTTTTGTTAAAGCGAAGCGCTTTGGCATAACACCATCTGATTTCACAAACACTGGATTTACACCAGAGGTTATGCACTTAGTTAAATTAAATGTTGTTAAATAAAAAACATTTTATTTAACAAAGAAGCGCTTTGCAAGTGCAAAGGGTATATTGGGATACCTAGCTGAATAGAACCTAAATAGAATTCAATAAAAAAGGTGTATTAAATCGAAGATTTAATAAGAAAGGGTGTGCACTAGAGTTCCCTTTGATCGTTGCCTTATGCCTATGCTTTCACTTAGTGAAAGCAAAGAGTTCTTTGTTAAATCTTCGATTTAACATAAGGCATAAAAGTTGATCACTGGGTGCAAAGACAGCTAGGGGTAGGAACAGGAGAATTGAAAAAAACCTCTTTGCCATCAGGTAGTCAACGAGGAAAGAAAAGTATCTACTTTTCTTTTTTAGGAAACTAGGAACATGGAGTAATATCTATATATTTTATTACTAGTTACTATATATTTTTTGGGTTAGGCGAACCACCCTATCGGCAAATTCGTAGATCACATATTTTATTGAATATCTCATCGACAATAGATCTTTGTGCTTCCTTATAAGAGACTTGCGCGCTTTTCGTATCTTTCTTTCTTTTTCCCTTCTTTCCTGCTTTAAAAGCTCTCGCTTACTAAAATTTATGATTCTTTCTGAATATTCCCCACTTTCAGAATTATATTTTTCCGTTATTTTCAAAAGCTCTAAAGGTACCCCAGTGTTGTTAACAGTGAGCAAATTGCCATTTAAATCATGAATAATTATAAATCGGAAAATCTACCCTGTCCATGCAATTAACAGCCATGTTGATTCGACCCTGAAAATTGTGTGTACTATAGTGCAAAGGGTAAACCACAAAAGTTTTCCAGCAGTTCCACTATATCAAGGGTTTCCAACTGTTCTTCACTGTCGTATTCTTCTTTGTTAAATCTTCGATTTAACAACAAGTGCTGCGTATGAAAATCATCGGATAGTCTGTGTCCCAATGGCTTTTCAGCTTGTTATCCTTACCATTTGATCCGTAATCAAAATAAGACCAATTACTTCCAATTACTTGATGATCGTCAAACTTATAGGACGTATATTTTCTTCCTCATGTTTTTTTATGGCATAATTACGTTTAAAATTTTCGTCCTTCAACAAATCATCTAAAATATCGCTTGGTATACATTCGAGTCTTGCTTCAAAATCTTTATGATGAGTTTCCAATAGTTGTGAACAAATTTCTTCCCGCAATGCTTGGTTGATCATTTTTTCCTCCAAAATATAACACTTGGTCGTATGTTTTTCTTTTTTATCGTTGCATTAACGGAATTATCAATTAATGCAGAGAAATTTCAGTTGATAATAAAAACTAAATGTTGAGGTCCTTTTCAACAAGCCTGAAGGGTCCTTTGCTATTGATGCTAAAGCGTGTATTAAATCTTCGATTTAATAAATGCTGGTGGAATCTTCTTTCTTATAACAACAACCTAGTGGTCCTAGCAAGCCTTCTTCTTTGGCTGCTATGCAACCAAAGAAGAAGGCTTGCTACTTGGTTTTAGCATTATAACGAAGTAGCTTTAATATTAATAAATAATAAAATTAAGGAAATGATCAGATCACGCAGCAGCTTTATCTAAAGTCCATTCATGTACCTTTATTAAATCGAAGATTTAATACAGAATTAGCAAGGCTTACACCAGATCGTGTGCACTGCAAGTGCAAAGGGTGTACAAATAAAAGAAGTAGCTATTTTATAACAAACTGGTAGAAAGTTAAGCACCCTTTTCTACTTAAACTTAAAGTGCACTGGTAAAAATAATTGATCAAAAAGTGGTAACGGTTCAACAATGGTAATAGGGCTAGAGAACTAGCTTTATCATAGTTGAAGAAAGAAGTTGACCTGGTGTTATGTTATGTCAAAGCGGCACCCCTTTCCCTATGCTTTCACTCAGTGTGTGCACTTTAGTCCAAAGTTATGCACTTAAAGTGCAAAGGGCTGCTATGTAAGCCTTCTCTAAAGTGCCAAAAAAAGCGTGTATTAAATCTTCGATTTAATAAATGTTGGTGGAATCGTAGCAAGCCTTCTTTGAACCGTCGAACCTAGTCTACCTGTGGTGTAAAGGCTTAATACATCTTTGAAATGTAATGGTGTGCAGAAGCTAAGCACTTTTTGCACCTAAAGTGCACGTGAACTGGGAAAAGATGTTGATCAAAAGAAATCTTTTTTTAAGCTAAAAGTGGATCGACCAACAATTTGCCGTCAGTGCCTTCCAGGTTGATGTTCTAAGGGGTAAAGAAAAGTATTTTTATGGATACATTACTATGGCAACAAGTTGCTCATCTCCATCTTTATATCTACATCTGAGAAATACATTTCTCTTTTCAAAATAGTCACCCATTAATGGATTTAATGCTAGAGACTAGAATTAGTAAAAAAAGATAGCATAAATTACAATTCGCATTTCCTTTTTTTTTTTATTTACTTGCTAAATTGAAAATAGTCTAAAGACTTTTTAATTTTGCCATAAACTTTTTTTATCCGTGTTTAATTTTTAAAGATATAAGAATTTTATTTTCAATTTAAGATATTTGTGTTAACAACAAATAAAAAAACGCAGTTGTCCAGGTAATAGTACTAAGAAAAGATTTGGCTTCACCATAATTAATAAAAAAATTGCTATTAGAAAGTTTTCTAAGCAAAGCATTAGCTACCAATGTCTGTGGTGTAATTAAACCGATGAGTAATATAGAAACAAAAAGTCTTAAAAAAGTCATCATAAAAAATATTTTTTTCATTTTTAAATTCAACTCTATTTATCTTTGATCAACCGCACGGCTTTCATGTAATCAAAGATTACATAAAAAAGAGTGAGTTGATCACCAAAAGTCGAGGGAATATTCACAAAAATTAATTATTATCTTATATTACATTGTGCTTTCTTTAACTTTTTTGATAAATATAGTTGATACACAAGTTTTTTGTTTAGCTAATAGTAAAAGTAAAGAATTAATAGTAAAAAAATTATGTTTTATAGCAACAGATTAAATTATAAAGCTCAGAAAAAATCAACGATGAAATCAAATAGTTTATTTTAATGACCAATCTTTTCTTTTCATGCTTTGGCTATTACCAATTTGGCTATAATATTTTGTTTTGTATAGAGCCTTTCTTTAAAATTTTATATCACCGCAAATCCTTAACTTTTCTCTGGATAGAACCTGTATAGAATACAGGCCTTTACACCTCTCTGAATAGAACCTGCATAAAATTAGCAAGGCTTACACCAGATGTGTGCACTGCAAAGGGTGTACAGGTCTTTGGCTGCTATGCAAGTCTTAGCCCCATACCCCTTACCTATCTGAATAAAACCTGTATAGAATCCATGTATTAAATCTTCGATTTAATAAAGGCCTTTACACCTTTTCCCCATTTGCCGTCGAACTCGACGGTAGAGTTCCCTTTGATCAACAAAGTTGATCACTAGGTGCAAAAGCGCTATACCTAGAATTCTATTCAGGTAAAGACAAAAGTATATTAAATCGAAGATTTAATAAAGACAAAGGTATATTAAATCGAAGATTTAATAAAGGAAAGCGCTACTGTTGTTATGTTATGCCAATTCTCTGATTTCACAAAAAAACCTGTATTAAATCGAAGATTTAATAAATGCAGTGGAATCTTCTTTGTTAAATCAAAGAAGCGTAGCGGTTTGCCACACCAAAGCCTTCTTCTTTGAAGTGCCCTTTGCACTTGCAGTGCATAACCTTTGGTGTAAAGGGATAGCGGTTTGCCAACAAAAGCGCTTCTTTGTTATTTGAAATTTCTGATTTCACAAAAAAAGCGCTTTGCCAATGTAAAGTGTTGTTTTAGTACGATAAGAAACTTGATATATTAATATTACAAATTTTGACAAAGCTTAACAGCTAATTATGGTTGCTAAATCTTTACATAGGAGTGTCGACTTGGTCAATTCAGTAGGAAAAAGAGTAACGACTTATCGATTAATTAGGGGAACAGATAGAGTCTTGCTCGCTATTTCTGGTGGTCAAGATTCTATTTGTTTATTAGTCATATTAAATCAGTTGCAAGCTCAAATGGAAATAAATTTAGGTTTACTATGGTGTCAGCACCTTTGGCAAATTGATTCATTTTCGTTGATGCGACAAATGACAAAAATTAGCTATCTTTTTCAATTAAATAGCTATTTTGCCGTTACTCCTAAGCCTATTCCTAGTGAGCTTCTAGCTCGTAATTGGAGACAAAATTGTAGTTATAGGATTTCTTTATTCTACAATTATTACAAAGTAAGTTTTGCACATAGTGCGAATGATAAAGCAGAAACAATTTTGCTTAATATAATGCGAGGCACAGGAGTAACCGGCCTTTCTCCATTAGATTGGGAAAAGCAAATATCTGAAAATTCTGTTAAAAAAGAAGAACATGTATCACAGTTTTTTATTTCCTCACTTTCATTCTTTTTTTGGTCACCCTTTTTTTTGTCCAAAGAGAAAAAAAAAATAAAATCCATCAGAGAGAAAAAAACTCCTATTGGTCTTTGCACCTTGTTACATACAGATTTGTATGTAAAAAACCTTAACAAGCACTTTATCAAAGTTCACAAGTCTTCTAGTTTGCTTGAAATAATGGAGCACTTGCAACCTATTCATTCTCCAGTTCCAACATTTGGTAAAACTCCCTGGATTTTAGAAAAAGTCAAAGTAGAAAAAAGGAAAAAGAGGTCTGTGTTAAATAAAAGATTTAACAGGAAAAAAGTTTTAAGAAAAATCAATAGTAAAAAATGGTTTTATTCGGCTTCATACGCGTTTTTAAAAGCCTCTTTTACTTCTCTAGAACAAATTCAAAACAACTTGAATTTTGATTTGTCCAATATTTGTGTACGCTATTTAGAATATCCATCTACAAGCCATACTCAGCGGTCTTTTACCAATTTTTTTTCAGTAAAATTAAAAAGCAAATCACGGCATCTTTTCATTTGTAAAATCGAAAAGAGTTGGTATAGGTGTGAAAAAAAGCCTCCGGCAGCTTTTTATGTAATCAAAGATTACAAAAAAGCCGGAAGGGTAGTCGTAGGTCCATTAGCCCGAAAAGCGTCTGCAGTAAACTTGAAGGCTTACTTTGGAATCGAAGATTCCACTGCTGTGCACTTTAGTGCAAAAGGTGTATATTGCATTACCAGAGAAGCAAAGAAAAAAGAAACTTTTCTTTTTGCTTGTGCAAGAAATGAAAGCTTTTCTAAAATTTTTATGGTTTGTGCCGTGTGTAATCAAAAAAGTGTTAAATCTTTTCAGTGTGAAATAAAAGATTTTACACAGCAAAACGTCAAATTCAAAGGAAAAGAGGCTAACTTGTACTTTTCTTTGAAATTACCCCTTTACACCAGAGGTTATGCACTGCAAGTGCAAAGGGCGAAGATTTACCAAAAGTTGAGGATTTGTAAAAAGAAAGAAAGCTTCCAAAAAATAACAACCGTGTTAAATCAAGGATTTAACGAGAAACTTGTCTCTTTTGCTAATCCCTTGTCCATGGTCCGTTTACTTTGCTGTTGGAGCATTGTTCCAACAGCAAAGAAAGATGGAAAGAAGCTGAGAAATATTTTAACTAATTTAACCTATTCGCCTATGAACCTGATGTTAAATCAAAGATTTAACAAAGAAAGCGACGCTTCAGAGAAGCACCGGATCAAAGAGCCCTTTTATATACTCTTCTATTTCACTGGTGATTTGAAAAGTATAATAAATAAATTCAACAAAATAGTTAGTAATCCAAAGTTTAGGAAAAAGGTAGAATCGTCCATCTTTCGAGAGTTTCTATTAGAAATTCCCGCAATACCTGTTTATCGTCATGAAAGACAAAATGAAAAAGCCTTACAAGGCTGGGGGCATTTCAAAAATTCTTGGAACATTCTATTTCAAAAAAGTAATGACTCAGATTTTGTGTTAGAAAAAAAAAGCTTGAGTATTATTCGACCTTTACTATCACTGAACCGATTTGAAATAAGTAAATTATGTATTTTTTGGCACTTGCCTGTATACCCCGATAAAAGCAATCAAAAAGTGGGTTTTTTAAGAAATAGGGTTAGAAAACAATTGCTGCCAACGATAAAACTTTTCTTTAATTCACGAATTGAAAACGTATTATTCCAATTTTCAGAAATTTTTTCTGCTGAAGATTCTTACATGAATCAGTTAACTAACGAATTAGTAAAAAAACTAATAATGTCAAAAACTAGTGGCGAATCAGCCCAATTTTTTTACAATGAAACCAATTTTGACCCTAGACATGAAAAAATAAAAAAAACATTGCAACCGGTAACTCATGGAGACCCTGTATGTGAAATTTTTACACTCTCCTTACATTTTTTGAAATCTTCATCTTTTCAAATTTTTGTTAAACCGAAAAAATTGTGTAAAAAAGTATCGACGTCTTTTCTATCTTCGGAACAGCTGGAAAAATCAGTGACGAAATCGAAAATTTCATTTCCTTTTTGGAATGTCTTTCTAAATTCGAGGAGTTTACCAGGTCAAAAACAACTCAGGGTAACACGGAATAGACGAAGTAGAAAATACCAAGCACAGGCGTTCAAAAATACTTTTATTTCACCTTTCTACGTTAATTACTCCTTAATTAGTTACATTGAGCATAATCGATTGATATATCTTTTGTCCTGGGCAAAGCTAAAGGTTATCAATATCAAGTTTTTTCACTTTTCCGTAACACATCTATTTAAAAAAGTAGATAGAAATGTTGAGATTTTCTATCCAATACAAACTATTCCACGGTATAGCATGCCTCTAGGAGCAGCGTTTTGGATATGGAATAGAAAATTTTGTCTAGCTAAAGAATTGAATGAAAATTTAAGAGGAAAAGAAGGAAACGCACTGCTAATTACGTTCAATAAAGAATTCAATTATAATATAAATCCACAAAGTACCTCAGCGGAATTTTGGCAAAAAAGGGGTACTATTACTTTTTATCAAAACTTTGTAAAATCGAAGCTTTCACATAATAAAAAAATGGGTAATATTTTCACCCGTAAGTTCTTTATTAAATTCGATACACTTGAGATGAAAAAAAAAGAAATTTACTGGCCCCTTATTTTTTCTTTTCTTCCACTAGCTCTACAACGCAGATTCGTTAAACTCTTTTTACTCAACCAAAATTGGAAAAAAATTCGATATTCACAAATTGAACATTTTATAGCAGTTGTAAAAAAATTATCTTTGTAAAAATATAACTTTTTATAAATAGGAAATAACGGATCTATCTTAGGTAAATATTTTTTAAAGAACTTTACGCTTTTGATTAGATACATCAAAAGAGCTTTTTTTATTTTGTCAAAGTAATTTCACAATTTCACACATAGGTGAGGTAATTTGTGATGATATAAAGAAAATATCAAAGAATGTTACAACGCTAATGCAACCTAGTAACATTAAGTCAAGAAAGTCCTTACGCTGCTTTTATCTTGATCATTAAATCGACGATTTTAGCCTCTGTTAAATTCCTCCTTGGTACCCCTAGCCGTCTTTGCACTAAAGTGCACACCCTTGCACCAGCTAGAACCAAGTAGCAAGAAGTGCATAGCGTCTTTGCACCCTAGGGGCACACCCTATCTGAATTCTATTCAGATAGGGAAAGGGGCACTCAGTACACCCAGCTGCAGTGTTTGTGAAATCAGATGTTGTTAAATCAAAGAAGCGTAGCGCTTTTTTTGTTAAATCGAAGATTTAACATAACAAAGAAGCGGTTTTTTTGTGAAATCAGAGAATTGGCATAAAGAGATTTCACATAACAAAGAACCCTTTCCTTTTCCTGAATAGAATTCTAGGTATAGCGCTTTTGCACCCTAGGGAGTGATCGTTACTTAAAAGTTGATCCAAGGAGTGCACACCCTTTGCACCAGCTAGAACCAACTAGCAACAAGTGCATAACCCATGCACTTGTTGCTTTGGTGTGTTAAATCTTTGATTTAACAAAGAAGATTCCACTGCTAGTGGAAAGGTCTCAATTCTATACAGGTTCTATTCAGCTAGGTGTAAAAGCCTGTATTCTATACAGCTTCTATTCAGGATCTGGTGGCGATGCTTTAAAGGGCAAAGATAAATACATTAGGTTATTATTATTAAAAGAAAAAGCAGAATGAAAGATTTTGAAATACGCTGCGACGAGTCACATTTGGAAAAAAATAATACCCTCTATGGAAAATTTACATTAGGGCCTTTTCTTCCAGGCCAAGGAACTACTTTTGGCAATGCTTTAAGACGTAGTCTTTTATCAGAATTATCGGGATTAGCTATTACTGCATTTGAAATTCTCGGGGTTATGCAGGAATTTTCCACCTTGCCCGGCCTTCGAGAATCGGTATTAGATTTGTCATTAAATCTAAAACAAGTAGTACTTACGGGTATTTTACCTTGTTCCATGCCACCTATTGGTTTTCTTAAAGTACGAGGACCAGCAATCATATATGGAGCTGATCTCAAATTACCAGCAGGAATTTATTGCGCCTCTCCTGAACAATATATTGGCACATTGGCCTCTAACGGCGTGTTGAATATGAAATTTCTTGTTTCTGTGGGAAAAGGTTATTCAACACAACCTTATTCCCTTTATCGTTCTCTTTCTAAAATCAAACTACAACCAACACTTTCTGCTAATTCTGTAAATAAACTGCAGAATACACCATTATTTGATGGTGAATGGAGAAGTTCTTTAGATTCAGTTGCTGAAATGCAAAATTTTTCTAAGCTGGGGGTAGAAAATCCTTCTTCGAAGATGCAAAGATCAAACATTGCATCTAAAAAAAAAACTTCACAAGAACATAAATCCTCAAATACAGAATTTTATACTGAATCTACTAATTACGAAAATAACGCAAATTCAACCAATTTAAATCCTCCGGGATATGTGAATATACAGAAACAAACTTTTCAGAGAGTAACTCCACACCAGGTTTTACCTATTGATGCTGTTTTTACACCCGTTTCTCAAGTAAACTTTTTAACACAGGTAAATGACCGTTTTGAAACAGCTAGAGAGAATATTGTTTTGGAAATTTGGACCAATGGAAGCATTCATCCAAAAAGAGCTTTAGAGGAAGCCGCATTATCTTTAGTTCAAAATTTTGATATATTGTTGAAAAGTATTCAACAAGCTTCCTCGTTTTATAGGGGTTTACGTTATTTTAATTCATTGGAATCTTTAAACGAAAAAAAAAAGAGTAGTGAAAATCCTGATTTGTCTTTACACCGATCAGTGTACAATTTGGATATTGGAAATTTAGATTTTTCCTTGGAAACATTTATTTTGTTAAAAAAAGCGAAAGTAAAAACTTTAGCTGATTTATTAAAAATAAAAAACTCTTATTCAAATGGAAGAAATACCTTCTTTAATGAAAAAGCCATTAATGAAATAAGCAAGGTAGTTAATCAATTTGGCATTAATTTGTCTTTATAGCCCCGCTTTTTTTACTTTTAAAAACTTCTTCCTTTTTTGTAACATTTATAAAATCACAGCACCAGGTTTATTGATACAACCTGTCTTTTCCTTTGCTACCTGTGATTAACTCTATCGATTGCATCGATAACTTGGTCCTACTATTTCTTTCACAAATCAAGTTGGTGATCTAATCAAATACTTCTATTCTGATGTGTAACCTGATGTTATGCCAAACCGCTTCTTTGTTATGTTAAATCGAAGATTTAACAAAAAAACCGCTACGCTTCAAAGATTTAACAACATCTGATTTCACATAACAACAAAAGCAGTTTGCCCTTTAAGTGCATAACCGTCGAATTTACTGAGTGAAAGCATAGGTAAAGGGGTACCAAAAAAGAAAGAAAAATCGAAGATTTACCGTCTTTGCACCCTAGGGGCACACCCTTTCCCTAAACCCAGTACACCTAGTTCCCTAACCCAGTACACCCAGCTGTTTTATTTGTACCTATGCTTTCACTGAGTGAAAGCAAAGAGTGTGCACTTTAGTGCAAAGACGGTAAGCCTTACTAATTTCATTCGTGTATTAAATAGAAAGCCTTTAGGGAAAAGGGTTGATAAAAACCTCAACTTTTCTCTGAATAAAACCTACGCCTTATATAGGACGATAAAAGAAAAGTCTATAAATATCTTCTTTATAACTCTTCTTGGAAAAACCGAGAGTTGCTTACGTCTATAGCTTTTACTATCAACATAGAAACTGACGTGTATACAAATTTTGGAAACGCCCCAGATTATTTAGTCAATTGTCTAAAAAAGTAGAAATCTCCTGTAATTGACTAATTTAATATGACCCCAGAAGAGAAAAATAAATACTTAAAAATGCCTATAATTTTGTTGTTAAGGTGTCTGGAAATCATTAGAAAATTTAAAGGGGACAAAGAATTCATTTAGAACTACGCAAAAGCAACCGACATGCTGGTGTAAGATGTTTTTGGAAGCACACTTTCGTACTTAGAGAACGTGGGTAGATCATCTTCTTGTGTTGGTGAATGCGGATATAGTTCTCTATGATTATGAAAGTGTAAGCGGATTCTCGAACAGTCCCGGCCGATATCAATTCGACATAAATAACCAGCTTTGCCTGGTGGAGGATTATTACGATTTACCAGCAGGTTTGCTAGGATACGTGGATGAGCGTAAAAATGAGATAAATTATTATCTAAAATTAGATTTCCCAATTCACTGTGCACCTTCGGTGCAAAAAGTGAGCAACAAATTGTTCGCGGTAACCACAAAAGGGATCCCTCTCTTTGCACCGAAGGTGCACAGTATTGATTCTAACTCACAAGGAAACTGAATCACATGAAAAAAATTATGTTGATCTAGCAAAAGAAATGGTTTTGGAGCAAAAATTACATTCAGATCAAATAATCAATGATTATATTGTCGCAGTAAATGAAGGTGTAAAATCAATTATAGTTAAAAGGGATTATAATTATATTTTATAGAGATTTTTTTGACTTTTACCAAATAATTCCATTTCATTCAGAATTACGTAATTGTTCAAAGGTACTGATAAAATCTGATCCACAAATTGTGCAACTTTTATCTATGCCTTGCTACTTTTATTTAAAAATAAAAGTACCTCAACTTCTTTTACCTGAATTTTGAATTTTATTCAGGTACATCAATTCTATTCAGAAAGAAAAGTACATGGATCTCTAGATTAAACTTCATCAGGGAATGTTTTTTCAGTTTATCAGTGTAGGCATGAGAGATGAGTTGAAATTTGTTGTCAATAGAATTGATTCTTCTTTCTTCCCGTTTTTCGGAGTTAATATAAACTAATCTTTGGGAAGCCCGATCTTGAAAAAATTTATAATTATCTTTTTTTATTTTTCTCCTTTTTTTCTTTACTTTTTAGGGTTTCTACCTGGTTCACTGTCTAGTGATGAAGTGTGGGTTACTGCACTCTAGTAATGTAAAAGAAGATAAAAAGCTGTACAAAATATAATCCTTTTCAACTTTTATGGATTAAACCCCATCATTCACTGCCACAAGATAATCGTTGAATATTTGATCAGAATGCTTTATCTCCTCCAGGGCCATTTAGTTTACTTGGGAAGCGATATCCACAAATATATCATCAAACTCTTTTGTTATCTGGTGAAACTTATGTACTCTTCCTTTATCGTTTTATCTAGATAGCAGTTGATAAAAAATAATAGAAGTTGAGGTCCTTCTCAACCTTGTTGAAGAATAAAAAAACACCTTTCACAACTAGACCTTTCGATGAGAAACCAGTTACAAATTAAGTTATTTTATTTTCAAAAGGTAAAGACAAATTTTATGTGTACAATAGAAAAGACATAGCAGAAAGTAATGGTTCACAATGTTTAGAAGAAAAAAGTTTCGTTTAACCACGCCCAGATGAATAAAAGTTTGAATAATTTATTACCCGGAAAGTAGAAAAAAAGATGGGTGATTTGTGTTTTTATAACTCTGAAAAAACTGAGTTGTAAGACTCTTTAAAAAATGTAGAAGCGCATATAGAAAAAAATTAAGCAGAAGAAAAAAAGAAATGTACTTTTCTTTGCCTAGCTAATGTTATGTTATGCCAAACCGCTTCTTTGGCAAAGCTGTATTAAATCGAAGATTTAATAAATGCAGTCTTTGTGAAATCAGATGTTGTTTGTTGGTCGTTGTTCGTTGTTAAATCGAAGATTTAACAAAGAAGAAGCGTAGCGGTTTTTTTGTGAAATCAGAGATTTCACATAACAAAGAAGAAGCGTAGCGGTTTTTTTGTGAAATCAGAGATTTCACATAACAAAGAAGAAGCGTAGCGCTTTTTTTGTGAAATCTCTGATTTCACATAACAAAGCAAGCCTTTTCTGATTTAACAAAAAAACCGCTTCGCTTCTTCGATTTAATAAAGAATTCGATTTAGATAGGTAAGCGCTCTGACCTGATGTTGTGTGAAATCAGAGATTTCACACAACATCAGGTCAGAGCCTTTTCTGATTTAACAAAAAAAAACACCAAATCAACTTCTTTATCTACACTCTGCTAATTATATTCAGGGAGAGGGGGATTAGCAATCAAAGGACACATAAATCAATGGGGTCAGTAGACAGTAGAATCCAGAGAAATTGGGCGTCCAATAGACGTTTAACTAGTTTTAAGCTATCTTTTAATTAAAAAATAGGTTTTACTTCATCTAGAAGAACGGAACTGTTATAAATTTCCAAAATAATTACGAGAAATACTGCAAAAAGTGCTATAAAAACGCCCATGATCACAGTAGTGCCCCATCCTGGTATAACTTTTCCAGATTCAGAATTAAGTGGCCGAAGCAGTGTGCCAAGGGTTGTTGTTTTGCTAGAAGCTAATAACTGACGAGCTGTACTATCTGAACTTTTTCCTGTAGCCATATGTTTTTTAAGCTAAGTTATGAATTTTTTGACTTTCTGTAAAAATTAGTTTTACTTACTATTTTAAAATCTTTACATTGATGTAGTTAATGAAAAAAATAAGAAACGTCCTTCCACTTTGACCTGAATAGAACCTATATAAAACCTGTATAGAATTAGCAAAGCTTTACCTGAACCTTTTTTACCTATCTGAATAGAATTCAGAAAGCGTGTGCACTAGAGTTCCCTTTGATCGTTGCCGTCGAACTCGACGGCATAAAAGTTGATCACTGGGTGCAAAGACGGTATGCATTAATTGCTACGACCACTACGTTACTAGGTTGTTGTTGTGTGAAAGAAGATTTCACTGGATTTACACCAGAGGTTATGCACTTAGTTAAATCAAATGTTGTTATGTTAATTTCTTAAATCAAATGTTGTTATGTTAATTTCTTAAATCAAATGTTGTTATGTTAAATCTTTTTTCTTAAATCAAAGATTTAACAAGAGTAACGCTTTTTTTGTGAAATCAGAGAAGCAAAGCGGTTTGGCATAAGAAAAAAACATTTGATTTAACAAAGAAGCGCTTTGCAATGGGAAGAGCGGTGAAGAAAGAGGCGTACATTGTTTTACAAAGGAGATGCATTAATATCTAGTAATTTCAATGCTAATAATTAGCAGACCAAAAGTTATAAAAAGTATTTTTTAAAACTCCTTGAGCTTGGTGTCATTAGCTGAATCAAATTAAAAAAGGTGCCTTTATTTTTCTAGACAAAAAAATTTTTTCATTTGGTCATCGATTTTATTAAAACACATTTTTTTCTTATAAGGATTGAAAAATATAACACGACAAGGTTAATACTGCCGTTAATCATATTTATCATTATGCAACCAAAGAATATTAACTATATGGAGAATTTTGTTAAATAGGAAAACAACATTGCCTCTATCCTAAAACATTTGAAAACATTTCGTTTTTGATTTTCTAAGCATAACGTTGTTTTATATAATATAATATCCACGAGAAGAAAACTTTTTATTTGATATAAAAAAGAAAATTCTTCTTTTACATAGGCTGCTTTACAGAGTGAAAAATGAAGTCTCTTAAAACTCTTATGCGTTTTGCTTTGATCAACCCAGTACCTACCCCTTTACCTATTAGAATAGAACCTTTATAGAATTAGCAAAGCGTAGGCAAAGGTATATTAAATCTTCGATTTAATAAAGGAAAACGTTTTTTGGCTGCTAGTGTTTGTGAAATCAGAGAAGCAAAGCGGTTTGGCATAACAAAGCAAGCTCTTTCCCTTTATTAAATCAAAGATTTAATAAAAAAGGTAAAGACCTTTACACCTTTTTCCCATTTGCCGTCGAACTCGACGGTAGAGTTCCCTAGTGTGCAAAGGGTGTGCACTCCTTTGATCAACTTTCAAGTAACGATCACTCCCTAGGGTGCAAAAGCGCTATGCCTAGAATTCTATTCAGGTAAAGTAAAGCGTTCTTTGTTATGTGAAATCCCTGATTTCACAAAAAAACCGCTACTATTGTTAAATCTCTGAAGCGAAGCGGTTTTTTAACACTTCAGAGATTTCACATAACATCAGGTGATGCACTTAAAGTGCAAAGGGCTTGCTATAGCAACTGGGTGTACTGGGAAGAGCGGCAAAGAAAGAAAAGTACATGTGATTAATATAGTCAGCTTCTGTCTTTTTTTTTTCGGGTTCAATAATAAAAGAAGCTGATTATTCTAATGCAAAGAAATCTAAGTGTGTATACAATGTGATCATGTTTCTATAAGCATTATATTGCTTTCATAAAATGACGTTGATCAAAGAGAAAACAATATACATTGCTCATATTAATATGGATTTCATATAAGTAGCTAATTCTTTTTTCAATTTATATTGAGCTAGTGAATGTGGCACCTATAAAAACTAAAAAATAACAAAAAAATTATGGAAAGCCCTGCTTTTTTTTATACGATTTTTCTCTGGTGTTTACTCGTAAGCATTACTGGCTATGCAGTTTATGTTGGTTTTGGGCCTCCATCTAAACAACTTCGAGACCCTTTTGAAGAACATGAGGACTAACTTGAAAAAGAATGTGAGTCTATAAAAAAGACTTTAACGATTCTCTATTTTAATTAAAATTAGGGGAATACATATTTTTCGAAGAATATTTACATCAGTTTTCCATGAACCAAGTGAGTCAAATCAATTGGTGCATCCTCTTGGATCGACTACTGTGCTTATGTAATTTATTTTTTTACAACCATTTTAAAAGAAAAGATTTTAATCAAGCAAGCAAGCAAGTTTTTTCCCTTAAGGGCTTGCTACCTCTGACCTGATGTTATGTTATATCAAAGCGGCTGCTAGTGTTTGTGAAATCAGAGATTTCACATAACAAAGCAAGCCCTTTACCTTTATTAAATCGAAGTAAATCTTCGATTTAATAAAGGCCTTTACACCAGGGGAAAAGTGGTATACCAAGAATTCTATCCAGGTAAAAGAAAGCGTTCTTTGTTATGCGAAATCTCTGAAGTGTCACAAAAACCTGTATTAAATCGAAGATTTAATAAATGCAGTGGAATCTTCTTTGTTATGGCAAACCGAAGATTTAACAACCTAGTAACGTAGTGGTCGTAGCAAGCCTTTTTTTTGCTACCCCGAAGGGCATTCGAAAACTTAACATTTTTTGACACTTCAGAGATTTCACAGAATAACAGTAGCGCTTTCCTTTATTAAATCTTCAATTTAATACACCTTTGCGTTTACTTGAATAGAATTCTAGGTATAGCGCTTTTGCACCCTAGGAAGTGATCGTTACTTAAAAGTTGATTATCTAGTGCACGAATTCTATTAACATAGGTAAAGGTAAAGGGCTGCTATGCAAATTTTTTCTTGTTGGCAAACTGCTACTGTTGTTATGTTAAATCAGAGATTTCATATAACAAAGAAGCGGTTTTTTTGGCAAACCGCTTTGCTTCTTCTTTGGTACCCCGTTAGGGGACCAGGAAACTCATGAACAACTAGGTTGAGGGTATGCACTTAAAGTACAAACCGCTTTGGAGAGGATAAAAAAAAATTTTTACCTGTACCTATGCTTTCACTGAGTGAAAGCAAATAGTGTGCACTTTAGTGCAAAGACGGGAAGCCTTGCTTCTTTTATTCAGGAAGTACATTACTTTTTTGTCTTATATTTTGTACAATTAAAAAAAGTCACAAAAGTGACAGCACAAAATTTTTTACACAAGTTTTTTTGTATTAGATAAACCTTGTTAATTTCTACTACTTCTTGATTCATTCGATTTAACAGAGAAGATTTCATAGAGTCAACGAAAAAGCCTTTTAATTTCACAAAATATTACACACAATCCAGAAATCAGGAGACAACAAGTAAGATTCTAGAAGTCGAAACCTATTATAAAGTTTTAAAAATTAACAAAGTCCTTCAGCAGCAAGATGATTTTACTTCTAGGGCACTCATTAAATGCAAATTTATTATAAAGTATCAACTAAAATTCGAAAGTAAAAAAATTTCTCTACTCCTCTTTCTGAAGAAAATTAGAAAAATCTAGCTATAAGTTGTGGAGTTCCCGATAATGATTTTATCCGACAATTAGATCGGTGACTTGGTTTCTTACACTAGCCATTTCGTTAAAATTTTTTATTTTCTCTTTGGTACCCTAGCCGTCTTTGCACCCAGTGATCAACTTTTATGCCGTCGAGTTCGACGGCAACGATCAAAGGGAACTCTAGTGTACACCCTTTCTTACCTATGCTTTCACTGAGTGAATGTGCACTTTAGTGCAAAGACGGTAGATGAATTCTATTTAGGTTCTATTCAGATAGGTATCCTAGTACACCCTTTGCAAAGCGCTTCTTTGTTAAATAAAATGTTTTTTATTTAACAACATTTGATTTAACTAAGTACATAACCTCGGGTGTAAATCCAGTGTTTGTGAAATCAGAGAAGCGAAGCGGTTTGGCATAACAAAGCAAGCCTCGTCCCCTGACCCTTTCGTTCGTTGAGAAGGACTTCAACTTTTACTTTTTTCATAAGCTGCTAGCTGAATAGAATATAGGAAGATAAAAGAAAAGTACCTCAAGAAGGACCTCAACCTTTGCAATTCCTATTAACAAGTTACATGTTGGTGATTTAATTTTGATGAAATTTATGTGCTTTTTTGCCTTTCTATTTTATAGAGGGACACAAGTCTTTACTCTGTCATTTCACTAGGTGCACCTATGGTGCAAAAGGTTGAAAATTACATTATATAATTACATTTAAAATAACACTCTAAAAAGAAATGTTTTCATCAATTAAATTACCTTGATATTAGCTTTATAATAGAGAGTCATAACCAGCGTTGAACAGTGTTACCTGAATATAATTAGCAAAGCTTACACCAGAGGTGTACAGGTAACACTGTTCAATAGGTTGATAATCAAAAGTTGAAAAAAAAAAGGCGAGTTTTTCCAATCAAATATTACAACAAGAAAACCAATTTTTAAAAGAGTTTTTTCACCAGGCAAAGAAGGTCACTTTACTTTCAACAGTGAAAATTCAATTATGGATTTTACAGCATGATGATTTATCAATGTATGTACTCTTTTAGAAACGACTTTTTTTAATTCCTATTTTACAATTCGAGGTGGTTCTCTAAAAAATATCGCGAAAAAGATAATGCCTAAAGTACCTATCAGCAAAGATGCATAAACCAAAGCTTCCATAACAATAATTATTTTTTTAAGAAAAGTTTTTTATTAAAAGAAAAATTGAGTACCGTTTTGGAATCCCACCTTAATGTATTTCTCACAGCATTAATGAAATCCAAGACCCTTTGGAGTATTTCAAAAAACTCTTTGAAGTGTTGCTTTTTTGTAACCTGCTGTTAAATATTCAAAAGCTTTAACCTGATGTTATGTGAAATCTCTGATTTCACAAAAAAAGCGGCTGCTTTCACTGAGTGAAAGCCTTTCCCCATACCCAGTACACCCTTTTCCCATACCCTTCGAGGTAAGGGGAAAGAATGTATTTTCCCCTCGAGGGGATAGGTCAGGGAACTGGGTAAGAAGCTCTTTGGCCTATCCCTCTATAGAATTAGCAAAGCGTAGGCAAAGGTATATTAAATCGAAAATTTAATAAAGGAAAACGTTCTTTGTTATGTGAAATCAGAGAAGGCTTGCTACGACCACTACGTTGTGGACAAACCGCTACGCTTCTTTGATTTAACAAAGAAGATTCCACTGTACCTTTTTGCACTTGAAGTGCATAGGTTATGCATTTCAAGTGCAAAAAGGTACCGCTTTTTTTTGTGAAATCGGATGTTGTTAAATCAAAGAAGCGTAGCGGTTTTTTTGTTAAATCGAAGATTTAACATAACAAAGAAGCGGTTTGGCATAATATAACATCAGGCATACAGCAGCTTTATGCGAATTCCATTCAGATCAGAAGTGGTTTGGGTAAAAAGAAAGAAGTCTATACTTGAAAAAAAACATAGGCTACAAATACCCCGAAAAGGCTTGCTACGTTACTAGGTTGTTGTTATGTGAAATCAGAGATTTCACATAACAAATAAGATTTTACTACAGCCGCTTTTTTTGTGAAATCTTTTATTTCACAGAACAACAGAAGCGCTTTGCCGTCCCTATGCTTTCAAAAAGCATAAACTACTTTGTTAATTAACATACCAATGTACTTTTCTTTTTAGCAACCTGTACCTATGCTTTCACTGAGTGAAAGCAAAGAGTGTGCACTTTAGTGCAAAAACGGTAAGCCTTGCTAATTCTGTATGGGCTGCTGACAAACTAGTTTTCTTCAAAGATTTACCTTTCAGGTCAACTATTTTTCCGACGCTCTGCTAATTTTATTCAGGGACAGAGGTATTTTTCCTATGTAGATGACATAAAAAGTTCTAGGGATTTAACACAGCTAATAGAAAAATTTTATTAATTACACAGGTGAGGCATCCAAAGCGTACTTAAACTGATTGACGGCGAGTAGAACGGTCCCCTACTTTTTGGAAGGCACCAAATTCAACCTGCTCATCTAGATCAGTACCAATACCGGCGAAAACGTCCCGGAAAATAGTTCTTGCCCCATGCCAAATATGACCAAAATAAAATATTAGAGCAAAGCACAAGTGACCAAAAGTAAACCAACCACGTGGACTACTACGGAATACACCATCTGACTGCAAGGTTGCACGATCAAATTCAAAAATCTCACCTAATTGAGCTCGACGAGCATATTTTTTCACTGTTGCAGGATCAGTAAAGGTTACACCATCCAGTTCTCCTCCATAAAAAGTAACAGAGACACCTACTTGTTCGATACTATATTTAGATTCAGCTCGACGGAAAGGAACATCTGCTCTTACAACTCCATCCTTGTCAATAAGTAATACTGGGAAAGTTTCAAAGAAAGTAGGCATCCGGCGTACAAAGAGTTCATTTCCGTCTCTATCTTGGAAGAGAGCGTGACCAAGCCAGCCCACAGCGATACCATCACCACTATTCATTGCACCAGCTCGGAATAAACCACCTTTAGCAGGGTTGTTTCCAATATAATCGTAGAATACCAATTTTTCAGGGATTTGAGCCCACGCTTGGCTACTTGATTTGCCTTCTGCTAAACTTGTTTGTACTCGTTTTTCAATTTCTTGTTGGAAATAACCTAAGTCCCATTGGTAACGCGTAGGTCCAAAGAGTTCTATAGGAGTAGCAGCAGAGCCATACCACATAGTTCCAGCAACCACAAAAGCGGCCCAGAAAACAGCTGCTATAGAAGTTGAAAGAACAGTTTCAACACTTCCCATGCTTAATCCACGGTAAAGGCGCTGCGATGGTCGCACGCAAAGGTGAAACAATCCCGCCAATACACCCAAAATACCTGCCGCCATATGATGAGACGCAATACCACCTGGATTATACGGATCAAACCCCTCCGCGCCCCATGCAGGAGAAACAGGTTGAACACTACCAGTGATACCGTAAGGATCAGAAACCCAAATGCCAGGGCCAAAAAGACCTGTAACATGAAAAGCACCAAAACCAAAACAAAGCAAGCCTGAAAGGAAAAGATGAATTCCAAAAATTTTTGGAAGATCTAAAGCAGGATTGCCGCTTCGAGGATCCCGGAAAAGTTCTAAATCCCAGTAAACCCAATGCCAAACAGAAGCACTGAAAAGAGCACCAGACAATAAAATGTGTGCTGTAGCCACCCCCTCGTAACTCCAAATACCAGGGTTCGCACCCCCCTCACCACTTAAGGTCCACCCACCCCAAGATTGGGTAATACCTAAACGGGTCATAAAAGGTAGAACAAACATACCTTGTCGCCACATAGGATTTAAAACAGGATCAGATGGGTCAAAAACATTTAATTCATAAAAAGCCATCGACCCGGCCCAGCCTGACACTAAAGAAGTGTGCATCAGATGAACAGCTATTAGTCTGCCTGGGTCATTCAATACAACCGTATGTACTCGATACCATGGTAATCCCATATGTAATTGAAAATAGAATTTTTTGACTTTCTTTTTTGGGGCTTTGATGTAATCAAAGATTACATAAGGAGTTGAGGCTTTTTGTCTTGTGAAACAGAAAGCAGCTTTTCTTTTTTCTTATGCAATGACGTACTTATTGATTTTTGTGAGTAACTTTGTGGATAAAGAAAGCTGGGTAACAAATTATTAGGTATTTTTATAACCTATGTCATCTATGATTACATAAGCACTCTTACCTATTTGAATAAAATCTGTAGAAAACCTGCATAGAACCTGTATAAAACCTGAAGAAAATTAATCTATTAAATCTTGGATTTAATAAAAAAGGTATACCTAGAATTCTATTCATGTATTAAATCTTTGATTTAATAAAGATTTAATAAAGGCCTTTACACCAGTTGCACCAGCTAGAACCAACTAGCAAGCCAGTGGAATCCTCTTTCTTATGTGAAATCAGATGTTGTTTGTTGTTCGTTGTTAAATCGAAGATTTAACAAAGAAGAAGCGTAGCGGTTTGCCAAAGAAGAAGCGGTTTGTCATAAGAAAGAAAAAGCCAAGCCCCTAGGGTGCAAAAACGGTATGCACTATAAGTGTAAAGGCTTAGGCTTGCTACGATTTTCCAAATTCCACTGGATTTACACCAGAGGTTATGCACTTAGTTAAATCAAATGTTGTTATGTTAAATCTTTTTTCTTAAATCAAAGATTTAACAAGAGTAGCGCTTTGCAAGTGCAAAGGGTGTACAGGGAAGAGCGATATACCTAGAATTCTATTCAGGTAAAGAAAAGCGCTACTCTTGGCTGCTATGCAAGCCCTTTACACCAAAGGTTATGCACTGCAAGTGCAAGGGGCAAAGCGCTACGCTTCTTCGAAGGTTTGCTTTGTTATGCCAAACCGCTTTGCTTCTCTGATTTCACAAACACTGCACCAAAGAAGAAGCCAAGCACTAGAGTTCCCTTTGATCGTTGCCGTCGAACTCGACGGCATAAAAGTTGATCACTGGGTGCAAAGACGCTACTCTTGTTATATGAAATCTTTGATTTAACAACGAAGATTTCACATAACAAGAGTTAGTCAACGATAAAAGAAAAGTGCAAAAATTGAATTGATCTACTCGTAAATTATAAAAGGCGTAAGTCAACTAAACTGAAAAGTTAGCCAAGGTGATGATCCATGTAGGTTCTCAAATAAAAAGGTTTTTTTAACATTGATTCCTTATGCAATTAAGGATTCTATCAGCTTCTTTTTCAATACCTCGAAAGATGTTCAATTTCAATCTAATGTAACATTAAGTGACATATCGATTGGGTCGTTGGAATTATATCAATGACTAAGTCATCTTGTATAGTTGAAACTATACTGAAAATCTGAAAACAGGTTTAGATTAAGTTTATCTAATAAAAGCTGTAATAGCAGTAATTTTCAATTCATCGTTAATAATTGACTAACTACACTTTTTATAAAAGCCTTTTCAGGTTTTTTTATTATTAGTCACTTTGAATAACTAACATGGTTATATTGGTCTATTTTTGGGTGTTAATGTTTTGTTTATATACATTTCATTTTAAATTAAAACATCTAAGATGCCAATTTCACCAGAATTTAATTAGTCGAAGCCCAGTTGCTAGTGGAATCTTCTTTGGCTGCTATGCAAGTTCTTTACCTTTATTAAATCGAAGATTTAATACAGATTTCACTCAGTGAAAGCATAGGTAAAGAAGTACCAACAACCTAGTGGTCGTAGCAAGCCCAGCTGCTAGTGGAATATGGAAAATCACAGTAAGCCTGTACACTGTTACACCTTCAATGTAAGAGTGTATTAGGTGTCAAGAGGTAAAGCTACTAGAACTGAGCTAAATTACAGAGCAGATAACCCTTTGTGAAGTCTTCTAATTCAATGCAAAGCATGCTAGTGTACTTTTCTTTATCTCATCACCGTCTTTGCACCATACCCTTTCTTACCTATGCTTTCACTCAGTGAATGTGCACTAGAGTTCCCTTTGATCGTTGCCGTCGAACTCGACGGCATAAAAGTTGATCACTGGGTGCAAAGACGGTAGATGAATTCTATACAGGTTCTATTCAGATGGGTGAAAAAAGTTGAGGAGACAAGGCTAAACAACTGAAAAAGAAAGTTTTGTCATTACAATTCTATGGTCAACGTTTTTTTGGGAATTTCTATTTTAATAGATAATAGAGTTTTCTTTTTTTATTCTTAATGCGTGTAATGGTGATCTAACCAGGTTGTTACAGGTTACAGGCATTGTCGCTGTAATAATTAGAATTATATTCGGTTTTGTTGAGCTTAGTAGGATTCGAACCTACACCTAAAAACTTAGAAGGTTTCTGTCCTGATCCATTAGACGATAAGCCCGTAAATGAAAATATATAGCAGAAGTAGTAATACTTAGATAATTAGAATAATTCTCAAATAAAAAGAAATATAATTTGATTATATCAAAAACAAATTTTATTTTTTTAACATTTCACTTTTAGTTTATAATATCTCACATTTCAGGTTTAACACTTCTAAAAGGAATGGTTACAGGCAAGGAAGAAGGCTTGCTACGATCTCACCAGCAGCCAGTGATCAACTTTTATGCCTTATGTTAAATCGAAGATTTAACAAAGAACTCTTTGCTTTCACTAAGTGAAAGCATAGGCATAAGGCAACGATCATGCACTTAGTGCCTTTAGCTGAACCTTTTTTATTAAATCTTCGGGTATGCACTAGAGTTCCCTAGGGTACAAAGTAGTTGGTTCTAGCTGGTGCAAAGGCGTAGCGCTTTGCCATCTGCTAACAACACCAACTTCTTTCATCAAATACCTTGTGTACTTTAAGTGCAAAGGATTCAGCAGTGATTTGATGAAAAAAGCTGGTGATTTAAGAATTACCCGGATTTAATTGAAATATTTAATATCAGGTTACACATTAATGATCAATGAGCAGCAGGGTAAGAAAATAAAAGTCAATGTAACGTATCACACATTAAACTCACCCTAATAGATAGAAGTTGGTGAAAGGGCAAAGTAATTGACAGAATTAATGAGGTTGATGCTCTGGTCCATCTTCAAAGTGCAACAGTGAGCAGAAATGTTAGGTAGCATATTTCATAGAGTAGGTATTCTGCGTATTGCCAATACAATCAAGCAATCTTCGCTTTTTTTGTGAAATCAGAGATTTCACATAAGAAATAGTTGCAAATAACGTTTTTCACCATTGTAAATTTTATTCTTTTTTACCGTCGTATATTCTATTCAGGTAGCAGCAGAATGAAATTGTATATTTTAGAAAAAGTAATCCGTAAAGCAGGATTTTTTCTAGTAATTAAGATTTCAGTTTAGTTACTAATCGAGTACCTTTGCCAATGCGACCACGTAGATAATACAGTTTCGCTCTGCGTATTTTTGTATGCCTCATTACTTCAATAGATTGAAGTATAGGTGAATGAATAGGAAGAACTCGTTCAAAACCTATTCCTTGAAAAACACGTCGAACTGTCACAGTACTTTTTAACCCTGATTTGTGATATGCAATTACAGTTCCTTGAGAAGGTTGAACACGTTCTTTATTTCCCTCTTGAATTAACAAGTTTACTTTAACTTCATCTCCCACATATATTTCAGGAATATTTTTTTTACATTGTTCTGCTTCTAAAGTTGACATTAATTTTTGAAAATTCATCTGTTAATTTTATATATAATGATGAAACCCGTTAGGATGGCAAAGCGGTACCCCTTACACCCTTTCCCTATCTAAATAAAACCTGTATAGAACCTGTATAAAACCTAAATAGAACCTGTATAAAATTCATCTACCGTTTTTGCACCCAGTGATCAACTTTTATGCCGTCGAGTTCGACGGCAACGATCAAAGGGAACTCTAGTGCACACGCTTTCTGAATTCTATTCAGATAGGTAAAAAAGGTATACCTAGAATTCTATTCATGTATTAAATCTTCGATTTAATAAAGGCCTTTACACTAGGGGCTGCAGTGGAATCTTCTTTGTTAAATCAAAGAAGCGTAGCGGTTTGTCAACAACGTAGCAAGCCCCAACGCCCCATTGGGTGTGCACTAGAGTTCCCTAGGGTACAAAGGGTGTGCACTCCTTTGATCAACTTTTATGGCTTATGTTAAATCGAAGATTTAACAAAGAGTTCTTTGCCTTATGTTAAATCGAAGATTTAACAAAGAACTCTTTGCTTTCACTAAGTGAAAGCATAGGCATAAGGCAACGATCACTCCCTAGGGTGCAAAGACGGCTAGGGGTGCTGGAGGGATTCTATGGACCAGATGTATCCAGGTAAAAAGAAAAGTACATCGTTGCTTTTATTAAATCGAAAATTTAATAAACGAGTTTTGGAGTTCTGGCATAAAAGTTGATAACTTAATGTTACTAAAATTTTATTTAACACAGCTTTTCTCTAAAGACTTTTTGGAAAATTGCGAAAGATTTATGAAATCAGTTATTTCTATAATCAGCCAGGCAAACCTTATACTTTTTTAAACTAATTTTTTTTTCTTTATATAACTTGTGAAATATAAGCTTTCAAGTGGATTTCATAGACATGTGATGGTTTGATCTTAAAAGAGTAATCCTTTCGAAAACTCGAAAAATAATTATTCAGATAAGATCGAGCCAGTAGCACTTTTTTCTTTGGCTACTGACTTATATAAGGAATAAGCTATTTTTGCCTGCATCTCTGCTTTTTTTCTCCAGCATTGTTTCTTAAGTCTTTTTTTAGATTTTGATCTACGTTTTTTTGGAACAGCCATAAAATTTTCAGAAATACTTTTTTAACTTAAAATTGAAAAAGACTCAAGAATATTTTCTTTATCGAATAAATTTTGAGACTCCCCTATAGACTACATTAAAATCAAAAATTTATGTCTTTTGGACTTTTAATTTTCCCTGCGGAATTTTTATTAATTGATGATCATCAACTGTCTTACATTTCTAAAAAATTCCCAATGTCAATGAGATTTATTAAAAGCCAGCAAAATAAAAAAAATTTTTTCAAAGCCTAACAGTTGCCAGCTTTTTTGCAGTGTAAAGGTATTATAAATTGGCGATACATCGTCTTGATCTTTTTAAAATCTTAGAAGTCTTATATCTTCCTATGAAATTGGTTTTTGATGTACACTTTTTTATCTAAATAGAAGCTGTATAGAATCCAAGCAGAGTAAAAGTACAGGCATGAAATCTTTAGATGTGTTTCTTTTTCTTTAGATCCTATGCCTTTTTTAAGCCATTCCCCATACCTGGTTACATTAATTTTTACTAAGTAAAAGAATTGCCACTACTTTATAAAGTCACAAAAGTTTACCATATGCGTTAATTAGGTTATAAAAAAAAGTAAAAAATACAGAATTTTTCTATTTATTACATTTATTTAAATTTAAATAGTAAATAGGTTCCTTAACCCTAACAATAGAGTCTCCGGAATTAACAGGTCTGGGTAAACTGAGAGAATTGGCTATATTAAATATATTAAAATTATTTTTGACCATATAATAAAAAAGAAAAGGCTATAGGTTTGCAAAATCAAGAGAATGGCCATATAAAACGAAAATAGAAAAGTTCTTTTTAAAATTATTCTGCAACTAAAAACATTATTTCAGTATAATTTTTGATTTTCACTCGTTTATCCTTTACTTTTTTTTACTGAATAACCATTCTTTTTCTACAGATACTTTCGTTACATGGTAAACATAAAAATAATGAGTAACTTTACCTTTAAGCAGAAAAATCGAAAAAAAAATACAGGTTTCGATACTTTTTTGCTGATAAACTACAATTTTCAGTAATTTTTTGACGAAAGCCTTAGCAAGTTTTACGATTACATTCTATTTTCATAATAAATTGTTACCTCTAGATTTTATCGCTTGAATGAAAGATTGCTAGATATGAAAAAAGAAAGATTTTGGGTGTGAAGAACTGTATAAAATTATCGTATCTTATAATCTACCTGTTACTAGATTTGAACTAGTGACAATCCGCGTATGAAGCGGATGCTCTAACCAACTGAGCTAAACAGGCACTTTTTTAAAAACGGCGTGATTTTCTTTAATTTCAAAATAAAGTTTACCAAGGTGTTTGTACTTTTTTTGTTAACTTTTTATTTAAAATATACCACATTTATTTTATTGGACATTTGCTAAAAAAACTAGTCACTTTTTTTAGTAAAGTAAAAAGGTGTAAAGTTATGCTGATAAAAAAATTTTTCTATTTTTTATTAGAATTTTCTATTACACGAAGAGACTAATAAAGATTGCATTGAAAAATCGTACTTTTATTTGCCTACGCTTTGCTCTCCATCAACGAAAGTCGACCGGCCGATTATTCTAAACGTCCTCTTCCCTTTACCTATCTGAATAGAATTCGTGCACTGCAAGTGCAAAGAAAGGGTGTGCCCCTAGGGTGCAAAGACGGTACAGGCGTGCCACTTTGATGGCACCGGGCTCTCCAGACATGTAATAAAGGGTTTTCTATTTCTTTTTTTCCTTTGGGTTTATTGTTAGGGTTAGGTTTCTCACTGAATGATTTGATACAGAGTGTACATATTTGCTCAAATGCGATTTGATCCTGAAAATCCGATAACCAGACTTTATCCTCGTCTGACCATTTGAGAGAAGGGTCCAATTTCGTAATTTTTGCGGTAAGGTTGACTGAAATATTATAATAGGAAGAAACGTCGTATCTTTTACTTGCTAAGCTTGTACACCTTTGGTGTAAAGGGCGAGTTTTCGTTCGCCTTTATTGTTGTTATGTTGTTAATGCTTTTTAACGCTTTGCCATAAAAATAGGGTACAAAATTTAAAGACCCATTAAGATCACTTGTTATCCCATAATGAATTTAAATTTAACATATTTGGAGTTGCCATCTAGCGATGGCTTTTCTGTAATAGTGTAATAGATCAGTATCTAAAAGTAAAGAACAGTTTCATCTAGTCAGAATCCAGATTTAGCAATTTCGATTTCGATCCCTTTTTGATCTACATTCTTTGCACTAAAATCCACAAGTAAGGTCAAAAGAAAAAAAACTGATAAAGAATCCGCTCTTTCTAAAGATAACGTATACCATTTTTATGGATCAGCAGCAAAAAGGAATTAATGTACTTTTTTATCTTCACCGCTCTTCCTACCCCTAGCCGTCTTTGCACCCAGTGATCAATTTTGTTGATCAAAGGGAACTCTAGTACACACCCTTTCTTATTAAATCCAAGATTTAATACACCTTTTTTATTGAATTCTATTTAGGTTCTATTCAGCTAGGTATCCCAGTACACTCAGCTGCAGTGGAATCTTCTTTGTTATGTTATGTGAAATCAGATGTTGTTAAATCTTTGATTTCACATAACATAACAAAGAAGATTCCACTGGATTGACACCAGAGGTTATGCACTTAGTTAAATTAAATGTTGTTATGTTAAATCTTCTTTGTTATGCCAAACCGATTTGCTTCTCTGATTTCACAAAAAAACCGCTAGGCTTCTTTGATTTAACAAAGAAGCGCTTTGCAAGTGCAAAGGGTCTATTGGGTATGGGAAAAGGAGAAAAGTGTAAGGGGCTAAGGAAATTGGGGCTTGCTGCCATTTCTTCGATTCCACCAGCATTTATTAAATCGAAGATTTAATACACGCTTTTTTTGTGAAATCAGAGAAGGCTTGCTTTGTTATGTGAAATCTCTGATTTCACAAACACTGCAGCCGGTTTTACATAGCATAACATTAGGTAGGCGTAGAAATTGAGAATTCAATTCCTTCCAAGATTTAACAAAGAAGTCCTTGTACAGAGTCTATGCTTAAAAATAGTCTAGGCACTCTTTGATTTAACAAGAGGTATAGTAGTCAATTTATTAAAGTTGATCACAGTTTAGACAACAAAAGAATTGAGTAGAGCCACAACAAAAACCAAAAGAACCCAAAGGCCTAATCCAGAAAAAACTGTTCTTTTGTTTGTTGCCCATCCGTCTGGGGAAGCAAAAACAACAGGAACACCTACTACTAGGAGAAAGGACAAAGCAATAAAAGCAAACAAAGTTAGTTGAAAAATAAAGTTCATAAATTTTTGTTGTTCTTAAAAGAAAAAATAAAAACAGTTGACCATGGCAAACCCAACGTTTTCTTTACAACCTGTTGGAGAATCTTTGACCCTTTATACTTAAATAGAATCAAAAATTCAACCGTAAGGAAGATAAGGTAAAAGAAGTATAGGTACTTTCCTAGCTTTGGCTGGAGAAAAGACATAACAATTACATCGTACGTCAATAATAGAGAACAGCCTTTCCCCTCAAGGGAACTAGGTGTACTGAATTAGGGGACGAGAAGACTGGGTGTAAGGGGTATGGGGTAAGGGGACTAGGCACAGGAGTAATTAGAAAGAAATTTAAACCAATTGTCGCTGTCGATTTTTTCTTTAAAAGAAAAGAATGTCACAGAAGTCATTACATTGCTAAGCAATGAAATTAATAGGAGCATGGGCTTGGTAAAGAGAAATCACGCTGTTTTTTTTTTTTTAGATTCTTCTGAAAGTAGGAAACCACCCCCTAACTATGATGTATTTATTTAGAAGACAATAACCCCTTGCTTAAACCAAAGGTGCCCCTTTCTACGTATTCGGCTCTCTCCCTGTACAATTCCTAAGTTTTAATAAACAAAATCCTTTCCAATTTATATTTAGGAGTACATATCCATGAAAAGGATACTTTCAATTGAAAATACAAGCTACCTCCACCCAAAACCTTCTTTGAGACTCTCCTGTCACCATTCTTGGCCATGGGTTTTTATCCCACATTAAACCTTACGACTTACAGACAGCACAGCTAGTTGACTAAATTCTATATTTTATTCTATTGCATTTGCTTTATAAAGGTCAAGGCTACAGGAAGACAATCAGGCCTTGACGACCCATATTGTTTTCGACAGTCATTATTGCAACCATTACCAATAATTGCATTGTCTTGGAGAAAGGCTTGTTTAGGAATTTACCCAACCTTACCTCCGCTGAAAAGAGCGAAACGATTAATTAAAATAGCATTGATTTCAGGCATCGTAAGACCTACACACCAACACATTCACCAGCATGCTATTGTTCACTTAAAGTTTCCCTATCAGGGGAAGTTGGTTCCTTTACATCGTATATGACCAACGACAGTTGACGCCACTTAACAACTATCACCTAACTGCTAACCCGCACGATAAGATCAGCGGCATGCCAAGAATAACTTTATTATACACAGAGTTTTGTTTGGAGACTTTAAATTTTTTTAATTAAAGTTACAACAACAATACCAGAGAATCGATTTTCAATTACTTTCACCTGTGCACCTAATTTGCTAGCTCTTTTGCACCCTTTTACCTATCTAAATAGAACCTGTATAGAATTAGCAAGGTTTACACCACGGGAACGGCGGTACACCTATCTGAATAAAACCTATATAGAATTAGCAAAGCGTAGGCAAAGGTATATTAAATCGAAGATTTAATATTTAATAAAGGAAAACGTTCTTTGTTATGTTATGCCAATTCTCTGATTTCACAAAAAAACCTGTATTAAATCGAAGATTTAATAAATGCAGTGGAATCTTCTTTGTTAAATCAAAGAAGCCTAGCGGTTTGTCAACAACGTAGTGGTCGTAGCAAGTTTTCTCTTATTTCAAAAAAAAACGCTACTCTTGTTATGTTATGCCAATTCTCTGATTTCACAAAAAAACCGCTTCTTTGATTTAACAACATCTGATTTCACATAACAAAGAACCCTTTTTGAATTCTATTCATATAGGCTATGCACTTAAAGCGCAAAAGCCGTATTTTTAACAAAATCAAATCAAGGCATTTAACTCGAATATCAACTATCTTAAGTTCGTCGTTTGTTTGGAGGACGGCAACCATTATGTGGTAAAGGGGTAATGTCACGAATTAGTGTTACACGAAGACCTGCTTCTTGCAACCCGCGAATAGCATTTTTTCGCCCTCGACCAGCACCCTTAACCATTACTGTAGCTTGTTTCATTCCTTGAATCATTGACTGTTTAGCAGCCATTGTGGCAGCAGCTTTTGCTGCGAAAGGTGTTCCTTTTCGAGATCCTTTAAAACCACAGACACCGGAAGAAGACCATGAAACAACTTCCCCTTCAGGGGTTGTAATAGTAACGATGGTATTGTTAAAAGTGGTTTGTATATGAACAACCCCGCTGGGGATTTTCATTTTTGTTCGTTTCAGTTGTGATCTTTGAAGCTGTTTTGCCATTTTTTACTTTTACTTTGTTTTTACTTACAGATTACAAAACACATAATTTCAAGCATACTTTTCTTTCTTTTTTTACATTAAAGCAACAGTTAATGTACTTGATGTAATATAAAAGAACAAAACAGGGTCACACTTTAAAAAAAATAGTGTGTTCTCTATTTCTTCTCTATAGAAAAAAAAATTGTTTAATCAAGCCATTTAATACATTAACATTAACTAGCTGTGTTAACCTTGTTTCTATGTACTTTTATCACAAAATTTTTGATTTACAAAAGAGTCCATTGGCTACATTGTTAAATAAGAGCCTGAAGGTATGTACTTCTCTTTCTGAATTCTATTCAGATACAAATTGAAGAAATAGCTACCTTCATTCTATGAAGGTAAATTTCATAGAAGAAGCGTACTTTGTTTTGTGAAATCTCTGATTTCACAAAAAAAGCGAGACCTTAGCCGTCTTTGCACCCAGTGCAAAGACGGTAGATGAATTCTATTTAACCGCTACGCTTCTTTGATTTAACAACAACCTAGTAACCTAGTGGTTGTAGCAAGGTTTTTTTTTGGCAACCTAGAAGCCAACTTTGTTGAGGGATTTCATAATAATATAAACATCAAGTTGCAAAATCAGTAATTGATTAACAAAATTGGTGTAACTATCCAAAGAGTGGATCACGGACTTTGACAATAATAGAAAAATTAGGCTCTATCAGTAGTTAATAAAAAATAACGTGATATATTCATTTTTTTTTTAAGCCAATGCACACAATGCTACTAACATATTCTGATAGACTAGAAAAAGAACGACGAAATTTTATTTATCCTCCAAAAGGATACATCTCTTTGCTTTAATTCTAAACTTAATGGTTCTGATGTAATCAAAGATTACATACGCAGAAAAATGTAAAAGAAGCTACTGCTGACTCTTTCTAACAAACTTTTAAAAAAGTAATAAGCTTACTTATAAACGAGTGCAATAAGTTGCGCATTCAAAAGCGTAGCCAATGAAAAAGCTTGCACGCTTTGCGTCAAAGAAAAAACATATGGACGTTTTTCTATTTTTGACGTTGTTTATGCTTTGCATTAGAACAGATAACCATAACTTTTCCTTTTCGACGTATAAACGAACATTTCTCACAAATTTTTCGGACCGATGGACGAACTTTCATTTTTTTTTCTCTTTACAATTTATTACATGTTTAAAATCAACTAGCAAATCCAATTATGTGTTGCTCTTTTTAATTTTCAAAACGGGTATAAATTTGTTCTGAAAAAAAAATTTAACAATTTCTAACGATTTTGTAATGTATTTCTCAAATGTAATCTACTCTGAATTTTATTCAGGTGCACTAGATCAACCTAAAAAGGGTTTGTTAAATCTCTGATTTAACAGTAGTCTCGACGTTGTTGGTGCATTAACTTTATTAATGCAAACATGGTATGCATTTAAAGTGCAAACCGCTTCTGTTGGTACCCCGAAGGGCAAACCGCTTTTGTTGTTAAATCGAAAAAGCGGTTTGCCCTTCGGGGTATCAACAGAAGCGGTTTTTTTGTGAAATCAGATGTTGTTATGCCAATTCTTCGATTTAACAAAAAAACCGCTACGCTTAACAAAGAAGCGCTTTGGCATAACATCAGGTAGGAATAGGGCTACCTGAACAGAATTAGCAAGGCTTACACCAGAAGTGTACAGCTAGCAAGTCATCTTTGATGTTATGTGAAATCTCTGTTTTCATCTTCTTTGGCAAACCAAAGCGCTTTGGTTTGCCAAAGAAGAAAAGTAGCCCTTATCCCTTACACCCTTTTAGCAAGCCTTTAGGGGAAAAGGTGTAAGGGGAAAGGCTACTGATGAACAACTAGGTTGAGGGTATGCACTTAAAGTGCAAACCGGTTTGGAAAGGGGTTTTCTTCTTATTTTTTCAATTACCCTAGACTGGAATTTATTCCACGGCTTTTGCGATAACGATAAACAATACGACCGCGTGTTAAATCATAAGGACTTAATTCTACAGCTACTTTATCTTCTAATAAGATGCGTATACGGTTACGACGAATTTTACCGGATAAATGGACAAGAACAGAAAAGCCGTTTTCTAACTTTACACGAAAAAAACCATTCGATAAAGCTTGTGTAACAATACCCTCCATTTTAACACCAGATATTTTTTCTTCATAGAAATTACCCATTAGCAATTTTTTGTTTTTTTATTTTCATAAATTTCCATTGACTTGAAATTGTATTATTGACTTGTGTTTTGTTAACTCGAAAAAAAGAGCAGTTATACCCTGCTCTTACCTCTTTCTCCTAAAGGGGATCAATGCACCCAGTCCCTTGGCAGCTATAACGGCCTTTAGGGGAAAGGGAAAAGGGGTAAGGGCTTTGGCCAGTTAACAGTATAAAAACCTATTAATACTTTTTTTGAACAACTGCTTTCTTAAATTCCCGTTAGAATAAAGGGGAAAGCTACTTTTACCTATCTTTTCACTGAATGAAAGCCATTCTCCTTATCCCTTACACCCTTATCCTTTACACCCTTTTCCTTTACACCCTTTTCCTTTACACCCTTTTCCCTTTCCCCCCTTGACCTATCTGAACCTTTGCCTGAATCCTATATAGGTTCTATTCATCTACCGTCTTTGCACCATAGGGAACTCTAGTGCACGCGCTTTCTTTGCACCAGTGATCGTTACTTAAAAGTTGATCATCTAGTGCACTCACATAGGTAAAGGTAAAGGTAAAGGGGTTGTTGATAAAAACCTCAGCTTTTACTGATACCTGAAGAGAATCTAGGACGATAAAAGAGAAGTACAGACAACATACATTAAAAGATTGCAAAGAGAGTAATCAAAGAAAAATGAAAAAATCGATAGATGTCTATGTACTTCTTTACCAAAGTTAGAGGGGTATTTTAAACAGAAATCAGAGATGTAATCGGTGGTATTTCAAATCCCGTTCACTTTTGGGGATAAATTGCTTATGAATCAAAGCTATTTACCAGATCGAACAAAGCAACTCTCCACCAAGAGACCGAAAACGTGCTTCTCGATCCGTCATAATACCTTGAGAAGTAGAAACAATAATAATGCCAATCCCGTTGAAAACTTTTGGCATTTGCTTTCCAGTAGTGTAGATACGAGCTCCTGGTTTGCTTAAGCGCCGAAGGTTTGTTATGGAAGGTTTTATATTTCCTATTCCCAAAGAAGTCGATCCAATTACATGATTATATTTGAGATCTATCAGGAGATTTCGTTGAGAAGTCCTACGAAAAGAAGCAATATACCCTTCTTTTTCTAAAATTTGACAAATTTGTTGGTTTAACCGTGTCAAGTGGGTGTCATTTTTTAAATCCTGATCCTAAAAGTAGTAGAAAGATTTAAATTATACTCCCCCGAACCGGACGTGCGTCTTTCAACGCATCCGGCTCTCCCCCCGGCGTTTTTGCTCAGATATAAGAGAAAAACTTCTATTATCTCTATTTACCAATTTCACCGAGCTGTCCCCTACCTCCGCCTAAAAAGTTTGAAACGAAGTTTAAGACTCCTCTGCCGCCGATGTTTCTCGGCCGTGAAAAATTATTTCACATTACCATTCTAGGCTGTAGGCAGTATGGTAAGTTTACACAATTTGACGTATCAGAATGCTGATAGCTAATGGACTTTAGGTAGAACGTTCGTGATAATAAAGTTCTATGAAAAAGCTAACTTCTACTGTGTCCAGTAAGGATTGCCCCAGTACTTCCATTTTACCGAGTTCCTGGACAAATGAGTTTTTACACGATTATCTCATTCCCCATAATCAAAGGCAGCTCACTATTCTCTACCTGAACTTTTATCTTGATTAAATCTTCTTTAGCTGGATTCTATTCTAAAATAGATTGCCTTTAGCTGAACCGCTTTTGCACCCTAGGGAACTGCACCGTCGAGTTCGACGGCAGCAGTGGAATCTTCTTTGGCAAAGCTGTCTTAAATCGAAGATTTAATAAATGCAGTCTTTGTGAAATCAGAGATTTCACATAACAAAGCAAGCTTTCAAAGAAGCGTAGCGCTTTTTTTGTGAAATCAGATGTTGTTTGTTGTTCGTTGTTAAATCGAAAATTTAACAAAGAAGCGCTTTGGCATATTTCACATAACATAACAACAACCTAGTGGTCGTAGCAAAAAGTGCATAACCTCTGGTGTAAAAACTACAGCAAGGTGTAGGTTGTATTCAGATTTTATAAAGGTTCTATCTTTCTATATAGATTCTATTCAAATTATGTTCAGGCAGTCAGGCCAATCCAGGCTTTTACCATATCCAATGGGAAAACCGTCTTTGCACTAAAGTGCACACTTAACGGTCAGGTGGCAGAAAAATAGAAATTATTCACGCTCCACCACTTTATCGACATGCTACAGTCCTTTAGGGGTTTCCCCAACACCAGTGAGTCGTTTCCCTTATACCGTATATCCTCAACGGTAATCACCGCCACGTGACAATCAAATTGCACTACTCACCCGCACTGGAAGTATTACTGTTGCACTCCGTACAGCACACCCGTTTCGTAGACGAGTTAACATGTCACTTAGAGAATCATTTATCATGATATATTTGTATTCAATTTATCTCGTTTGTTAATTTTATCAAACAAGTTCACACACTTAGTTTTTTTGCACGCTAATTTTGCAGGTTAAAATTACCAATTACTTTTTTCTAATGTAATTCAAAAAATTTCACCTCTGGAGAAATTTACGTTTCATAGAGAAAAGCCTTTTTTTTCACTTTCTAATTTTGGGCTTAGTAAATTAATTAGAAGAAAAATAGAGTAACCTTTTTATAGAGAGTAGTTAGTGAAAAAAAGTGCCTATGAAATTTAAGATTACAACTTGTAATGTGAAATCATTTTTTCTTTTTAGATAGCCAATACAACTAGGCTGGCACTAGAATCTATTTACTCATATTTTTAAAATGGCTAATCTGAATCGATTTGAGTGTCAATATGTATTTCTCTTTGACTTTCGAAGATTTAGGCTTGCTACCATTTCTTCGATTCCACCAGCATTTATTAAATCGAAGATTTAATACACACTTTTTTCATGAAATCAGAGATTTCATATAACATCAGTAGCCTTTTCCCCTACCCCTCACACCCTTTGCACCCTAGGAAACTCTAGTGCACACCCTTTGCATGCTACTTCGTTATAGCTGCCAGGGGACTGGCTAAGGGCACTTCAAACAGGGAAGTTAAGAAAGGCCTTAACTTTTCTCTGAATAGATAGGTAGATGAATAGAACCTGAATAGAATTCAATAAAAAAGGGTATGGTGCATGATCGTTGCCGTCAAACTCGACGGCAACGATCACTCCCTAGGGTGCAAAGATGGCTTGGGGTCTTCACCGTTCTTCCCAGTACACCCAGCTGATAGTGGAATCTGGGAAATCCTAGCAAGCCCTTTAGGGGAAACTGGTGTAAAGGCCTTTATTAAATCTTCGATTTAATAAGAAAGCGTGTGCACTAGAGTTCCCTTTGATCGTTGCCGTCGAACTCGACGGCATAAAAGTTGATCACTGGGTGCAAAGACGATAGATGAATTTTATACAGGTTCTATACAGGTTTTATATAAGTTGTATTCAGAGAGGTAAACTTCAAAAAAATTATCCAGAATCAATAAGCAATAAATAATAATTGAAAATACGTAAAAAGATTTTTTACGTTCCCAATTTTTTAAAAATCTTGATCTATTTTATTGAAAAGGCATACCGAATTCTTTTAACAAAGCCAGCCCTTCAGAATCGGTTTTAGATGTTGTAACGATGGAAATGTCCATTCCGCGAATTTGATCTATGCTATCATAGTCAATTTCGGGAAACATCAACTGTTCTTCCAAACCTAAACTATAATTACCTCGACCATCAAACCCCTTTTTACTAACACCTTGAAAGTCACGTATTCTTGGTAAAGCAAGATTAATAAGACGATCTAAAAATCCATACATTCGCTCATTGCGCAGCGTAACTGAAACTCCAACTGCAGCTTTTTCTCGTACTTTAAAGCCAGCAATAGCTTTCTTGGATCTCGTAACGATGCCTCTTTGCCCAGATATCAAATTAAGCTCATTTAGACACGAATCTAACAGTTTGCTATTTTGCCAACCTTCTCCAACGCCTCGATTGATTACTATTTTTTCTACACGAGGTATTTCCAATTTATTTACGTATTTAAATTGTTTTTCCAATCGGGGAACTACAGTCCGATAATACACTTCTCTTAGCCGCTGTACCATTTTTCTAATAACTTATCTATTGTATAGTTTCTCAGCTTGTTTTTTTTTTGAATCCATTTGATTTTGTCAAAAATTAGAATGTACTTTTCTTTGTATCAATGTGAACTCTGTATAGGCTGGTGTTAAATAAAAAAAAGCTTTGATGTAATCTTTGATTACAAAAAAAGCTGCCCTTGCTACCTTCATTCGATGAAGGTAGCCCTGTTCCTACCCCTTTCACCCTTTCCCCTAAAAGCTTACTACTTCTTTTACCCGTACACCCTTTACACTTGCAGTTCACACCCTTTGCACCCTAGGGTGCAGGGGAAAGGGAACAGCCCATGCACTTTAGTGCAAAGGGTGTACAGATAAAGCAACTCGGTGTACTGGGTGCCCCTTTCCCTATCTGAATAGAACCTATATAGAATTCATGTATTAAATCTTCGATTTAATAAGAAAGGGTGTTCACTAGAGGTGTAAAGACCGCATGCACTTCTTGCTTTAGCTGGTGTAGGCTTGCTGCGATTTCCCAGATTTCACTAGCTTTTACACCAGAGGTTATGAAATCAGATGTTGTTAAATCAAATGTTGTTATGTTAAATCTTCGTTCTTATGTGAAATCAGATGTTGTTAAATCTTTGAAGCGTAGCGCTTTTTTTGTTAAATCGAAGATTTAACATAACAAAGAAGCGCTTTGGCATAAGAAAAAAACATTTGATTTAACAAATAACAAAGAAGCGCTTTGCAAGTGCAAAGGGCTTCGGCCCTTTTCCCTAATGGAAATCCCTTTAGAGGACTAGGAACAGGAACAGGGCCTTTCAGATCAAGGAAATTGAAAAATGCACCCCTCAACCCTTACACCCTTTTCTTTTTTCCCTAAAAACTTGCTACTTCCTTATAGCTGCCAAGGGACTGGGTGTATTGGGAGAGCTTTGTTGAGAATTACATTAAATTGGTAAAGTCAATTTCAAAGGTAAAACCTTGTTCGTTTTTCTAGGTCAAATGGGTACATTGATGCTATCGATTGCTATGATTTTAGAAAAAAAACATACTGATCTGATAAATTTATTATGATCAAAAAGTGCGAAGATTTTATAAGAGTTGATCAAAATATTAACTACGTAACGTATGGCGAAAAAAAAGTTTTATGTGAAAATTTTTTCTTTTAATACGACACTTTTTTTTAAACGACTTCTGGTGCTAATGAAACTATTTTTGTAAAATTACAATCTCGCAATTCCCGTGCAACTGGTCCAAAAACGCGGCTACCGCGTGGATTCCCCTCTTTGTTTACAACTACTGCAGCATTATCATCAAAACGAATCATCATTCCATTAGTACGATTTATCCCTTTGCAACTGCGTACAATAACGGCACGAACAATGTCTGATTTTTTAATTGCCATATTAGGCAATGCTTCTTTAACAACTGCAATGATAATATCACCAATATTTGCAAATTGGTTTTGATTACTACCCAAAACTCGAATACACATCAATCTTTTTGCACCACTGTTGTCAGCTACATTGAGAAAAGACTGTGGTTGAATCATATATTTGTCTCACAATCTAAAAATTGAGTTTTAATTGGCATTTTGTAAGCAGCTATTCTCATTGCTGACCGAGCAACTGTTTCAGATATTCCACCCATTTCATACAATATTTTGCCTGGTTTAATAACAGCAACCCAATATTCTGGAGATCCTTTTCCAGAACCCATGCGAGTATCAGCAGCACGCATAGTTACTGGTTTATCTGGAAAAACACGAATCCAAAGTTTTCCACCCCGCCGCGCGTAGCGGGTCATTGCCCGCCGGCCAGCTTCGATTTGTCGAGCGGTGAGCCAACAAGGTTCTAAAGCTTGAAGCGCAAAACGGCCAAAAGCAATAGTATTTCCACGATGAGCCTCCCCCTTCATTCGCCCACGTTGTTGTTTGCGATATTTGGTTCGTTTGGGACGTAACATTTTAATCTCCTTTTCAAAAAAAAACTAGGGCCATCGAATGTCTGACTCCAACCACTAAGGCAGAGTCGGCCCTTTCACCAACCCTTTGCACTCTTGGTGCATATGTAATTCTCAATTTTTGGTGACCTTTCCCCTTTACATCAGAGGTGTACAGTCTTGCTACTTAGTTACAGCTATTGAGTGATTAGCTTCTGCACACGATTACATTTCTTTCGGTTTTTTTTTGCTTACCTGAACTCGTCAACTCTGCCTTTTTTCTTAAAGGGGACCAGGCTTGTATTTGTATAGCAGCTGAGTGTACTAGGTGCCCCCTTCCCCTTTCCCCTTACCCGTTACACCTAATACACTGTTACTAACGGTGTGAAAACTTGTTACGACCACTACGTTACTAGGTTGTTGTTATAAGAAAGAAGATTCCACTGGATTTACACCAGAAATTATGCACTTAGTTAAATCAAATGTTGTTATGTTAAATCTTCTTTCTTAAATCTTTGATTTAACAAAGAAGCGCTTTGCAAGTGCAAAGGGTATATTAGGTATGGGTATGGGTATGCACTTAGTGCCTTTAGCAGTACCTATGCTTTCACTGAGTGAAAGCAAAGAGTGTGCACTAGAGTTCCCTTTGATCGTTGCCGTCGAACTCGACGGCATAAAAGTTGATCACTGGGTGCAAAGACGGTAAGCTTTGCTAATTTTATTCAAATAGATGACAGAAAGGGTATGGTGCATGATCGTTGCATTAACTCTGTTAATGCAACGATCACTCCCTAGGGTGCAAAGACGGCTAGGGGTATGCACTTAAAGTGCAAACCAAAGAAAAAAATAGCAAACAAGCAAAATATCATCAGGGATAAAAAATTGTATTTATTTGGTTTTTTTCTGGTTTTCTAGGAGAATGTAATCTTTGATTACATCAAGCCGTTTGCGATTTTTTTATGAGCAACGAATTTTGGTAAAGTAAGAAATTTTTTATGAAATTTCAATATCGTCTTTCATTCCATAAAAAATCCAAACTTTTATTCCTAAAACTCCATAAATGGTCTGAGCTTTTTGACAACTATAGTCTATTCGAGCCCGTAAAGTTTGTAAAGGAACCTGACCCTTGCGAACCCATTCACTTCGGGCAATTTCTGCACCATTAAGACGTCCAGAAATTTGGATTTTGATTCCTTTTACATTTACCTGTTTGGCACGTTGTACAGCCAATCGTAAAACACGTCGGAAAGGGACACGTCGTTCTAACTGATCCACAATAAAATCGGCCAATAGCACAGCAGAACTTGTGTCCGGTGATTTTGTCACATTTAACACAACTTGTACGTTATCCTGCATGTTAAAGGATAAATCATTACTTTTATTTCTAGTGAACTGGAAAGAATTCTTTTCACGTGTTTTTTTTATCAGGTCGCTTAATTCGTGACGCAGATTCTCCAGACCTCGACCGTATGCACCAAGAAGTGCCCTTGGCCGAGCAGCCTGAATATTTAACAGTACTTGAGATACCTGTCTTTCAATTTCTATTGATTCTATTTTAGCTTCTGCAAAATTTTTTAATAAAGTTTGGCGTAAAAGATTATCCTCAACAACAAAGTGAGCATATAAATAACGGTGAATAAACCATTGAGCACGGTGTTTTTGCGTAACACCTAAGCGAAAACCAAGAGGATGTACCTTTTGCCCCATGTTTTTATCGTTTTGATCTTTTATCTCGTTTTACATGACCTCGAAAGGTGCGTGTAGGAGAAAATTCTCCCAGTTTGTGACCAATCATTTGGTCAGTAACAAATACAGGAATGTGCTCGCGCCCATTATGTACGGCTATAGTATGGCCAATCATGCTAGGAATTATCGTTGACGCTCGAGACCAAGTCACTATAACCTTTTTTTCACTTTGAGCGTTTAACAATTCAATTTTTTTTAACAAATGATCAGCTATAAAAGGACCCTTTTTCGATGAGCGTGACATTTGGAATTTTCTACTTCATACAATTTATTTTTGTAGTCTACTTTTAATTGAAATGAAAAAAAATATTTGATTCTCATTACAGGAAAAATGATCAAGCCCAAAATGCAAAATTGTAAAACTTGCTGTGATCAACCTGGTTACTCCGTTAGGCTAATAGACCTGCGGTCAAAAAAGCTGGCGCACGATTTTGCTTTTCCAGAACAATTTTTTTTCTTTTTAATTTCGGAGACTACTAAGAAAATCAGATAATTTTCTTTTTCAACCCTTCGCCTGAACAAGGTTGAGAATAGATCATCAAAAAGACAATCTAGTTGGTATGTTTAAAAGAACGACTTCTGTGCTTTGTAAAATAAAAGGCGCCTTGGAGAGCAAGAAAACAAAAAATCTGCCTGTTTTATCGGATCCAATGTATTTCTCTTTCTTCACCGCTCTTTCCAGTACACCCTTTGCACTTGCAAAGGTTGAAGATTACATACATTCAATTCACTGTCATTGTATAGTCATCTTTTGTTTTTGTTAAAACAAAATCAATCTAAAGAAACACAGGGCAAGACTTTGAATTTAGTCAATAAATGAAGAATTAGAAATTGATACAAGCAAAATAGTATCAAAAGTAATTAGTTCGATCGACGTCGGATGATATATTTATTACTTTGTTTGTTAGGTTTTCGGGTCCGCTGGCCGAGAGCAGGACGTCCCCAAGGAGAAACAGGATGAGGACGACCAATAGGAGCACGCCCTTCCCCACCCCCGTGTGGATGATCTACGGGATTCATTACTACTCCGCGAACTTTAGGTCGTTGACCTAGCCAGCGTCTGCGACCAGCTTTACCAAGTGTAATATTCATTGCGTCCACATTTCCTACTTGACCTAAGGTGGCCCAGCATACATTAGGAATTAACCGTACCTCTTTAGAAGGAAGACGGATAGCCACTAAATTACCTTCTTTTGCAACCAGTTGGGCGGCAGTTCCCGCTGAACGCACAAGTTGTCCACCAGAACCGGGAAAAGATTCAATGTTATGTATTTCTGCCCCTAATGGCATGCGACTCAACGGCAAAGCATTTCCTATTGCTACAGGAGCATCAATAGCTGAAACGACTGTATTTCCTACTTGTAACCCACGAGGATAAAGAATATATCTTTTTTGTCCATCTTGGTAATTCAGTAATGCGATATGACCATTTCTGTAGGGGTCATATTCAATGCTAACTATTTTGCCATACGTGCCAAATTTGTCACGACGAAAATCAATATGTCTATAGAGACGTTTATGACCACCGCCACGATGTCTACTAGTTATTACACCCCGGTTATTTCGTCCCGCAGCTTTGGGCCAGGGAGATACGAGAGTAGGCTCCGGTTTGCTAGTAGTAATTTCCCTAAAGTCAGAACTAGATCTATTCCGTGTGCCAGGTGTATAAGGTTTGTAAAAATGAATTCCCATATGAAATTATTTGCTATTACCCCTGGAGGGTTTTTGTTTTTAAAAAGTCTCGAGAAATACGAATCAATTTTTTCATAATAATTTACTAGCTTGCTTGCCATTTTGAGGTAGACAATTCAAAGTAATTAATTATCATGAAAAAAATATAATTGGAATTTCAACAAGCCCAATATGGATCAACTACTCTTTGCTTTTTTGTCTTTCGTCTATCTATGGACTATATATTCCTTCGTTCCTTTTTTTTCAAATTGTTTTGTAATTTGTTTATTCTAAAGAGAATACAGGTTATCGTAGAAAACATATGGTAGCATCAAAAATCAATTTCATAACCTTGGTCTACTTCTTTCCCCAACCCTTACACACTTTCCCCACACCTCTTGTCCCCCTAAAGGGTTTGCTACTGCGTTCTAGAAGTTGAGTGTGGGGACTGGGTGTATTGGAAGAGCTTTGTTGAAAAATACATCTAGGTCATCTTGTTAAAATTTAACTTTAACAAAAAAAAAGCCACATGAATAGAATTAACCTGTGTGAAATATTTGGATGTGTTTTATTTTTTACGTATGTAATTTTTGATTACATCAGAACCATTTTCTTTAGAATTAGTGAAGTGTAGCCTGAATGTCTGTGTTTCTCTATCTGAATAGAATTAGCAAGGCGTAGGGTATTAAATCTTCAATTTAAATTTAATAAAAAAAGTTGAGGTCTTTCAAAAAAAATATACCTGAATAGAATAAAGGTAGCTTTTTCGTAAAAGAAAAAAGAAATAGAAGAGCTTTTACCCCTGTGCCCAGTTCCCTAACCCCGTACTTGAATAGAATTAGCAAGGTTTACACCAGAGATTCCCCGAAGGGTGTACAGGTAAGGGGTCAATGGACGGGTCGGGCTTGCTGTGATTTCTTCGATTCCATCAGCATTTATTAAATCTTCGATTTAATACACGCTTTTTTTGCTACCCCTTTACCTAGCTGAATTCTATTCAGCTAGGTAAAGGGCACTTCAGAGATTTCACATAACAGCCAGCCTTCTTCGATTTGACACAAGCTGGAGAGATTTAACAAAAACATTTTGAAAATGTAACATACGAGAAATCAATAGATTAGAGAAATAAAATTTTACAAGTCGGCTCTTTATCTAATTAAAGATTAAAGAAAAAGTTGACACTAGAGAGTAAAGTTTAACATCATATGAGCTCTAACGATGTTTGCACAACTGCAAAGCATTAGTGTAATTGCAATCTGTGTGGCTTATTATAGGCGCACATCAAGCAAGTTTTCACCTGGTAATACAGTTACAATAGCTCGTTTAAAAATTTTTCTATTTCCTTGGGTTGGCCCTAACCGTCTTTTTTGACGTGGTGGGCGATGTGTATTTACTGAAATAACAGTTACTTTAAACAGCTTAGAAATTAATGCTTTAATTTGAGGTTTTGTCAACTTTGGATCTACGTCAAAAGTGTACTGATTGTTTTGATTTACCAATCGATCCGTTTTTGCCGTTGTGGTGGGATTTTTTATTAACTCAATCATTGTTTATTTTTTAACCAAATACAAGATAACAAATAGAAATACAATTTGTATAGTTCTTTATAAAAATTAAAAATTTATTTATTTTCTTCAAAGCACATTTTAGAAAACTTCTCAACTTTCCCCCCCCCTCTTTTGGTCCCCTCTATGGCTTTTATGTCAAAGCACTAGAGGCTGAATTCCTCTGGTTTATCTGGTCCATCTGGTTCGTCTAGGAAGTGGTTTTGTACATCTTTCTTTTCTCTGCTTTGTTCCAATAGCAAAGTAGATGTATTTCTTTAGCTTTGGCCCTTACCTGAATTCTATTCAAGTACTGGGTTAGGGGACTGGGTGTACTGATCCCCTCTAGGGAAAAGGGCTTGCTACGATTTCTTCGATTCCACCAGCAACCGTCTTTGCACCCTAGGAGCACACTTTTTCCCTATGCTTTCACTCAGTGTGTGCACTTTAGTGCAAAGACGGAAAGGCTTGCATAGCATCTAGAGGAATTAGATTTCAACACTTTGCTGGAATCAAAGATTACATAAGGTACTTTTTATCAAAGTAGAAGAGTTGATATGAGCAGATAAAAAAAATATAATGATGCGCTGATGTACTCTTGAAGTATCCTTGAAATAAAGAAATGGTTAGAAAGGCGTTGCTGTATTTTTAAGGAAAGTAGTTTCTTATGCTGTAACCAAGTAGCTTCATTAAAAATAAAGAAAGTGGTTCTGATGTAATCAAAGATTACATACGCAAAAAAAAAGAGAAGTGGCTGGGTGCTTAATTATCGCCATCGGTTCTGATCTGATAAGTACATGTACTTATCACATGTAATATATTATGGTTAGGGTAACAAATTGCTTTTCGACATTAACTTTAAGGTCAACTCAGTTGCCAGTGGTGAATTTAATTCAATGAAAGTATTTCACAGAGAAGATTAAAAAAAAAATACATATTAAGTGTACAGATGAACAACCTACAGGTCGAATTGTCATTAGCTCGTCTATAACATAACAATCTACGCGATTTATAAACAAAAAATTAAAAAAAAAGCTGAGTCTTCACAATATTTGCGACTTTGTCGAAAAAGAATCGCTAACGTATATAATATTTACTATAGCGTAAAAAAACAAGTATAAAAAGACATCACATCAGCTATTAGCTTTTTTAAAGTCGGAGGAAACGATTCAGCTCGTTACAGTCTAGCTGAGTGGGCTATTTTATACTAGTTTTCTTTTTTTTAATTAGAATCTGTTACAAAATTATACTCTCCACTCTCCAAATAAAGTATAATTGAAATGATGTGTCAGTATAAAATCCAAGATTTTAAATAAAGTTGTTTTATTTCTTCACTTTAACTATGGTATAATTTAGTGAAATTTAGTGAAATTTAGTGAAATTTAGTGAAATTTAATACAAATTACATTTTTTCTACCTTGATAATTCTGCTCTTTCTAATATAATAATCTTGCATATCAGGGAAATTGAATCCCAATCTTTTTTGTTGTATCTAGTCAGCACGAAAAGGTTTATTGAGTCGGTGTTATAGATTTTGGTTAAGATTCACTTTAAAGCTTTTTATGAAAACTTTTCCTCAACAGAGTTTAGAAAGACCTCAACTTTTATTTTTATTATCAGCTGCTACCCTAGCTGATGTTATGTTTTTGTTTTGTTACGTAAAATTTCTGATTTCACACAACATAAACATAATTAGGTAGGCAACGATAAAAAAAGTACATCGACTCCTTAAAATTAACGGTGCGCTATTTGACTTTCGATAATTGGCTTTTTAATAAATTCTTTTCCGTACTCATTATGAGTGATTCTAAAAAGGCGGTATAGCCAAGTGGTAAGGCAAGGGATTGCAAATCCTTTATCCCCAGTTCGAATCTGGGTGCCGCCTAAAAGTAAAATATTGTCACTAGGTTTAATTTATTGATAAAATTAGTTTGTCTTTAAATTTTAGCTAAATCAAAGATTTAGGCTTGCTGCGATTTCTTCGATTCCACTAGCTGCTGGGTGTATTAGGTGCCCCGAAGGGTTGGGGAACTGGGCACAGGAGCAAAGACTTTATTATAGGAAACATGTATATTGTGGATCCCGGATGATAATTATTAAGATATCAGGCGCATGTACGAAACATGGCAATTAATGAGTTCCAGTAAATATAGAACGTTCCTTTCCACCGGGCCTTTTACTGTTGACGTAGAAAGCGACGTTTACACAAATTTCGGGAATATTCCAATAATTGACTATTTCACGGAGTAGACGTGCAAAGTTGCTGTGCACAATATAAAAATATCAAAAAAAAATATGACGCCAGAAGAAAAATACAAGTATTCAAAGATGCCCCCGAACTTGTTAAAAACCGTGTTAAAGTGCCAACCTTTAGAAATAACACAAGAGTTGCTGGAGGACGAGGACTTTATTCAAAATTACGCAAAAGCTCGTAACTTGCCCACCTGGTTGCTGGAACATTCTCTCGGAACCACGCTTGCAATTGTCAGGGAAACGGGTAAACCCTCTTTCTGTGTTGGTAGGAAATTGGATCCGGAAGTCGTGATTTTCGATTCGTATACACTCGAGAAATCCTACAACAGTCCAGGTCGCTATCGATTAGGGGTCAATGACCAGGTTGAATTGCTGGCTCCATATTACAATTTACCTGGCGGATTGGTTGGCTACGTTGAGGAACCTGGGGACGAGATGCATCATGATCCCATTGTAGAATTCCCGATTTACGACAATAAAAGTAATCAATTGTTGGCGGTGGAGACAAAAGGCGTTCCACTCCATATTCTCAAGCTAACCCATAGCTGGGATCCGCTAAGAAAAACACATAAGGAGAATTTTGTGGATCTAGCGCTTCAGGCCAGAGAAATAACTGCGGAACAAAAAATAAATTCGGATCAAATAATCAGTGATTATATTGTCGCTGTAAATGCGGATGTGGAATTAATCCTAGTAGAGAGAGACTCGATTCTCTATCAATTTTTTTAATAGATAAATTTTGTACCAAAAAGTGCGCTGAAGAAGTGCGCTTTATAGATAAATTTATGTACTCTTAGAGTACTCTCTCAAAGTAATGCATTTTATTTCTTTTTGGGAGTCTAAATGATACACTTTGTTTAGACTCGGTAAAGGCAATATATTCCTGAATAGCGCTTTTGCTTTGCTCAGGCCTTTACACCTATTTAAATCGAATTCAGAAAGGGTTGTGTTGTTATATGAAATCAGAGATTTCACATAATATCAGGCTGCTGGTGGAATCTTCGAAAGCGTAGTAAACCCTTTTCCCTTTAGCTATTTGAAGAAAACCTGTATAGAATTAGCAAGGCTTAGACCAGAGGTTATACACTTAAAGTGCATGATCGTTGCCTTATGCCTATGCTTTCACTTAGTGAAAGCAAAGAGTTCTTTGTTAAATCTTCGATTTAACATAAGGCAAAGAACTCTTTGTTAAATCGAAGATTTAACATAAGGCAAAGAACTCTTTGTTAAATCGAAGATTTAACATAAGGCATAAAAGTTGATCACTGGCTGCAGTGGAATCTTCTTTCTTATGTGAAATCTCTGAAGTGTCAAAAAAACCGGTTCCCTTGCCCTTTGCACTTGCAGTGCATAACCTATCTGAATAGAACCTGAATATAATTAGCAAAGCCTAGGCAAAGGTATATTAAATCGAAGATTTAATAAAGGAAAGCGCTACTTTTGTTATGTTATGTGAAATCTCTGATTTCACAAAAAAACCGCTACGCTTCTTCTTTGTTAAATCTTTGAAGCGTAGCGGTTTTTTTGTTAAATCGAAGAATTGGCATAACAACATCTGATTTCACAAAAAAACCGCTTCTTTGGCAAAGCTGTATTAAATCGAAGATTTAATAAATGCAGTCTTTGTGAAAGAAGCGGTTTTCACATAACAAAATAACAAAGAACAAGCCAAGCACTAGAGTTCCCTTTGATCAACAAAGTTGATCACTGGGTGCAAAGACGGTACGGGCACTTCAGAGATTTCACATAACATCAAGTAATAAAAAGTTGAAAAAAAAAAAACATGGCTTATTAATATTCTGTTTGCTGATGAAACAACCGGATAAACTTTTCTTAAATTAATATTAGTAATTTTATGGAAAGTCTTTTATCCCTGTCAGATGAACAAAGAGAGAAAATCCTTGCAACAAACTCCTCTAAGAATTATTTTTACTTTAGATCAGTTTTCCACTCTATCTGAGTTGATGAATTTAACTACTGATCAAATCCTAATGTTACCTCACAAACACCTCGAAAGAATATATGAAACTCTACAAATCCCTCAAACAAACGTGACACTTTCCCGGCAACCAGGACAACAGGGCATATATAGAAAAATAGATTGGTCTATCTCCAGAAAGAATCAAGCTACTATTAATGCCTCTTTTCCGTAATCTTTTGGAAAAAAGCATAACAATGAAACGAAATAGAATCAATATATAATCAATCGGTGGAAACATTGGCAAAAGAAGCTAAAACGTGTGCTGATCAAGCCGCAATACATCGTTCTGGAGCCGAATTGGCACAATGTAAAACCCAATTTGTCTCTGATAACTTAGTAGAAAGAATTAGGGTGGGGCAACCCTTTAATCATAAATATAGGAAAAACCGCGAAATACACCATGCACCTGTTCTAGGAAGTGATGTTTGGAACATACCATTAGATCCGACAATGGTTACGCCTTTCGCAAATCTGTGATTATTGATTATATATAACTATCTTTTCCCTCTACCTAGGATCTGATGTAGGAGTTTTTATAAGAAAACAAAGACTTTTTACTAGTGTCCTACCATTTTTTGCCCTGATACCCAAATTTTATATCTTTTTTTTTTTCAGAACTCTTCAACTGGTATATTTAATGAATTAATGAAAAAAATATATCCAATTTTTTCAAAAATTAAAGAAATCGCTATCAAAGTAGCATCTCAATTAGCAATGCTAACAGCTACAACAACAAGATTATTACTCCAAGGTATAGAAATAATGCTGAAAACGCTTAGAAAGATAAGGTTTTTCCTGTATAAATAAAAATAAAGGTGAGCCTGAGTCAAAAAAGGGATGTTAAGGCGTAAACACGTTGAAACATTTCATTCTTTTAATGCAAAGGTTAATGATCTTTTCCTCGCTATACGGTTTTGGAAAAAAAACTTCTAGGTACGGTTTCGCATCCTGGTGTATTCGCTAGACAGGCGCAGGACGTTTTCTATAAATCCGTAGGAAAGTGAAAATGCCAATTTTGAAGTAAAGAAGAGTTATTAATTTGTGTGTTTCAGCAAATGTTGAATTAATAATATCTTGTGGCTTAAATTTTCTTAGAGGAAAGCTGGTGGTAAGTTTATAACAATATGACACTCTTGTAAATCATTCTCAATAGAAAGTGGACGATAAAATTGAACCATGCAAAAAGAAGAAGCTGCTATGTTTGTTAACAAGCCAATCCAATTTTGTTTTTAAAAAGTTGATGGCCCATTGTCACTTCGTCACTAGAAGACATGATAAACATTCCAGAACGATTTGATTTCACGTCTACCAATTCATTTGTAACTACAAACCCTGCCACCTTATATCGACGTACGAGAAAAATGTATTCACGGGGTATTCCTACTATGCAAATTTTTTAGAGTCTTTCCGTGTCTTTTTTATGGAAATTACCTGGGTTTTGATAATCCGTAAAATTTACGATACATTTGGTTGTGATACTTCTAACACAACTCCTTTTTGTTCTGGCATTGGTTTTTCGCCAGGGAATTTATTTTTCTACTCTTTATTTTCAGCTTTTATGTTTTATGTTTTATGTCAAAAAATGTTTTTTGTGCCGGTATATAAAACGCTATCGTCGATACTATCATCGAACCGTCATCAATTTTTTTTTTGTAACGTCATAAAAGTCAGCAATAAAATTTGCTGCTATTATTTTATAAAGAGTCAGACCAATGTTTTTCAATTGGTTTAAAAAAATGTATCGACGAAATTTCCCAAAAATTGCAATAAAGTGAACTTTTTAATCTGTCATAAAAATTTTTTTTCTTTTTTATTAACTTGTTACCTTGCTGTATAGTTTTCTTAGCTGAAATTTTATCTAAGTTTTAAAGCAAGCCTTTGCCTTTTTTTATTGAAGAAAATCGTCGAAAGCTTTTTGATCAATGCACTCCAAACCAGTAAAAAGTCGACAAAGGATAACTGGTAACAATTTGTAAAGGACTTGAACGATCGATTTTAGTGGCAAAATATTTGATTTAGCCATCTCGATTTCCACTCCAATGTTGAGCAGTACCAAAAAATCCAATTACATTTCTCAAAAAGGGCTCATTTTCATTTTTCCTTTGGTCTAGCAAATCGTTTGCAAATACGCGACCCAAAAGTTTTTGATTTATTTCAGTAAAAGATTTTTGATCGATACGTTTTTGTCTTTCTATTTCTCTATTGTTTGCATAAACAACATCCCCAGCTAAAAAAATATCCATATGTAATGTACTTCTCTATCTGAATTCTATTCAAATAAAAATTGAGAATTTTCTTTTTTTTTTTCTTCTAGAATGAACCAAAAATGATCAAAGAACAAAATGTCTTTGGCCAGGTCTAGTCGTATTATGACCACGACGTTTTCGATACTTTCGACTTCCTTGAGAAATATACCAAAGGTCAATTTCTTCTAATCCTTTTTGGCATATTTTTTAGTAAAAATGGAGTAAAAATATGTTCTTTGAAACGAGACTGTCCCGTTATTTTGTGAAAATTTTATGCAACTTAAAAGAAAAAATATTTACTGTACAAAGTGCGCTTTCTTCGGTTCTTTTTTCTCTTTTTACTGGTTTTATATTTGGTAATCTTTTTGGCACTCTTTTAGATACACTCAGACTTTATTTTTTATTTAATGGTTTTGTAGGGGTTTTTATTTTGTTACTAGTTGAAGCTATTAACTCATTAGTTTACGGGATTTCTTTTGGTAATAAAAATTTTTCAAAGAATGAAAAAATTCCCTTAGGTTCCTTTGTAATCGAAGATTACACTGAACAAGTTTTTGAAAGGTCTCCAACTCCTTTAGCTTCATTAAGTCATAAATCTTTTCTTTTCAAAAAATTTCAGAAGAAAACCAGCTCCTTGCTAATGTACTTATCAATAAAGTTGAGGAAAATAAAGATACTTCTCTGTGACATTACGTCACCAGAATTTGAGGAAAAAAAAAAAGTTTTTTACAAAAATCTCTCTATAATTAGACAAAGTATTTTTGGTGACATTGCCAAGGCAATGTCAAATAAACTTTTCTTTTTCTATACAAACGCTACTCAGGTAAAACGGACTGTTAACTCTTTTAAAATAGGATTACTCTTTGGATTCTTTGTAGATAGTTTTAAAGTAGGAAGTTAACAATTTATCAGGTTTGTATTATTTTTTATTTGTTAATCTCCTTCTTTTATCTTTTTAATGAATTACTAATTCATTAAAAAGATAAAAGACTGTTCAAGTATATTTACTTTTTCGTCGATTCTTTTCAGAATACTTATGGACCTTTACCTATGTGAATAGAATTCGTGCACTAGAGTTTCCTTTGATCAACTTTTAAGTAACGATCACTGGTGCAAAGAAAGCGTGTGCACTAGAGTTCCCTGCGGTGCAAAGACGTTAGAACCTGTATAAAATACAGGCCTTTACACCACAAGTCTACTGGGAAGAATTAAATCGAAGATTTAATAAAGGCTTTTACACCCTTTGATCAACTTTTAAGTAACGATCACTGGGTGTAACTATCTGAAGAGAATTCGTGCACTAGAGTTCCCTATGGTGCAAAGAAAACGTTTTTTGTTATGTGAAATCAGAGAAGGCTTGCTTTGTTATGTTAAATCTCTGATTTCACAAAGACTAGCATTTATTAAATCGAAGATTTAATAAATGCTGGTGGAATCGAAAAAATCGTAGCAAGCCTAAAGCTTCGAAGAAAGAAAGCGCTTTTTTTGACACTTCAGAGATTTAACATAACATTAGCTAGGCATAAGCGACTCTGTTCAAGAAAAGATTGAACATCCCAATGGCAGAGCATTTGGTTTTTTAAACCCAATGGATTTTTTTGCGTCAATAAATATTACGAAGACTTTTATGAAATTTATCCTCAACTTTTGTTTGAATAGAAGTCAGAAAGATAATTTTAGTTGTTTTTCTAAAATCCAAACTTTTTCCAGCCATTGACTTGCTAGGTTACTTTGCATTGTGTACAATCATTTCTTTGCATGAGTCTAACTTATGCGGTGATCAACTACAATTTCTATACACCAACTAGTTGACACAAGGAGCAGTCCAGTAGTGAATTTTGGGAATTATCCAAATTCAAAATAATATGATCAGTTTGATAAAATATTACCTGTTGAATTTTAAAGAGACATAATTTGTCTGGCAAAGCGGTACCTCTTTCCCCTAATCTCTAAAAGGGATCAGTAGACAGCAAGCCCTTTTCCTAGCGTCTTTGCACCCAGTGATCAACTTTTATGCCGTCGAGTTCGACGGCAACGATCAAAGGAAACTCTAGTGCTTTGCTTTTTCTTTGTTATGTGATCACATAACAAAAAACGCTTTTCTTTACCTGAATAAAATTCTAGGTATAGCGCTTTTGCACCCTAGGGAGTGATCGTTACTTAAAAGTTGATCAAAAGAGTGCAAAGGCCTTTATTAAATCAAAGATTTAATAGATGAATTCTATTCAGATAGGTAAAGGGGCTTGCTACCCTCATTCTATGAAGATAGCTTTGTCCGAAGGGGACAGTGTCAAAAAGTTTTCTAAAAATTACAAGATCTTGATTTCAAATTTATATTTATTCAATTTATTATAATTATAATATAAATGCCCTCAGTCGGACTTGAACCGACACACTGTTAAGCGCCAGTTCCTAAAACTGGTGTGTCTACCATTTCACCACAAGGGCGTTTATATAAGTTTTCTTAATAAATTATAAGTATACATGAATCGTCATTAATTGTAAAGAGTTAAAAAAAAACAGACTATTTTTCTTGTTGTTAAAATTTGTTTGTTCAATAAAAAGAAAAAAAGGCTTTCATAGCTGCCCAGCAGCTATAACGAAGTAGCAAGCCCTTGGATGCTCTCTTCATTCTATCAAGGTATCTTTGCCGGTAAAAATAAGGAAAGAATAATGTCAACTTAAATATCTGGTTGCACATGTACTTTTATTTTTTCTTGACTTGTATCCTTTGTCTTTATTAAATCGAAGGTTTAATATACCTTTTTTATTAAATCGAAGATTTAATACATGAATTCTATATAGGTTCTATTCAGGTTTTGCTTGCTGTTAAATATTAAATATCTTGAAGGGTCCTGGAAGTAATCAACTATTATGCCAGAACTTGTCTTGATCGACGCCTTGCTAATATCAGGTTACGATGTACTTTTCTTTTATATCTCTTTTTTTTTTATTACATCAAAAGCACCTCCTTTACAATTAGTGAAGCTATTTGGTTACAGTCTAAGAAACCACCCCCTTTAACATACAGCAACACCTTTTTTAGCATTTATTTCCTTCAAGGCCAGTTGAAGAATATATATGCGCACCATTACATTTCTGCTCACCTCAATTCTTCAGTTATGCCAAACCGCTTCTTTGTTAAATCAAAGATTTAACAACATCTGATTTCACATAACAAAAAACCCAGTACACCTGATACACCTTCGGTGTATCAGAGCTACGATTTCCCAGATTCCACTAGCAGCTGGAGGGATTAGATGGTAGATGGGCCAAACCTCAGAAAGGGCTAGAGGAAACGAGTGCTAGAGAAATATAATTTTACGGTTGATACGAACAATGTACAAGACAAAAGATAGCTTGTATATTGTTTATCTTTAAGCATAAGCACACAGTGCGTATGACGAAATTAGGGTTATAAAGAAAAAAATGTTTTAAAGATGCCTTCAAGTAGCAAGAAAAAATCAAGTCGCAAAGCAAAAATTTTGCCACAATTTTCTATTTATTCGGGGAATAAACCACTTCTTGATTTGCTAGAAATTCAACGAAAAAGCTTTTTTGATCTTTTAGAGCGTGGGATTAAACACGAACTATCTAAAGCGGACATCTTTCGAGAAAACGCAAAAATTTCTGGCTTTACCCAAGAACTAGAGTTGGCGTTTAATCCGGAAACGTATAAACTAGTCTCGCCAAATTTTACTCCGAAAGAAGCTATTTTAAAGGGAAAAACATATTCTTGTAAACTTTATGTACAAGCAACACTTAACATTCGATCTTCACCAGCTGGATCTGGAGAATCAGATGTAAACAAAACTTCTAAAAATGCCAATTCTTCCAGTACATCTTCGCTGCAAAGGAAGAATCCATCACTTTCTGTGACTACGCCAATCCCTTTTAAATCTTCTCAAAACTCTCTATCCTCCAAAGAGGCACTTATGAGATCACCTTACTTTGGAATCGAAGATTCCACCGCTAAGCACCCAGCAACTTTTTTCACATCGAAAATGAATCAAGTCTCGCCTTCGTTAGCCCTAGAGGGAACCGGGGGAGAGGTGAAAGAAGTTGAACTCCTTCTCAACCCCTCAACAAAGTTGAAAAGTACCTCAACTTCTGGTGACATTCTCTGTTACACCGAAAGTCTACCAAAAAGAAGTACCTTTCTTGAATTCTACTCAGGATCTGGCGAAAGGGCAAAGAGAAATACTTTTGCTACTGATTCACAACTAGGTTGTGAAAAAGAGGATTTAAAAGTCACGTTGCAGTCCAAAATCAGTACTAATTCTTTTGCCAAAATTCCAAGTAACTTATTTGAATGCTCCCAAGAATCTTTAGCAGTTTCTTTGATCGCTAATCCCAAAATACATACTCTAGAATTGAATAGCAGCATTAATTTGGACTATTTGAAAAGCGCGATTCTGCGATCAATATCTCCCCGCTCTCTCAAATCAAAAATGTCACAGAATCCCCTAGAAATAGGGATAAGTAATAATTATACAGAACGTGAAAAGTTGTATGGTTTAAATGAAAGCGTAGGTTTTAAAGAAGAGACAAAAGCCGATATATCCTCGACTACTTTCACCTATGGATCTATGAACCGTCGAAGCGACGCTGAAAAGAAGCAGCGTTTCAAGGAGCCTTATCTTCGAGCCGGTAATTTGAAAAGTAGATCTGATAAGAATAAAATTCCTTTCTTGTGGTTAAATCGAAGATTTAACAGAGAAAGCGTTGATACGAGTAACTACTGGCAATCTTGTTGGAGTAGAGTTCCAATCCCGAACGAAAGTTGTTACACCGAAGGTGTACCAAAGAATACTTTAATTTGGTCTTGTAAATACTCTGAAGGGTCGCTAGGTTACGCTAGGAAATATAACATGTCACAAATAGAAGACTTTTCAAAGATACAATATAAACGTGAAGTCCCTTTTTCTTTTGTAGATAGTTATACCAGCTTTCCAAGACCTACATCGTCACCGTCTTTGCACCAAAGTGCACGCCCGTCGAACCCGACGGTGAAAAAAGTTGAGGAAAGTGTGAAAATATTTCGCCCTTGGATATTTTTAGGGGAACTTCCATTGATGACAAAAAGAGGTCATTTTATTTTAAACGGTTCACCTCGAGTTATTGTAAATCAAATTGCTCGTTGTCCGGGAATTTATTTTCAAGAGAAAAGGCGCGGGGTTGGTTTTGAACAGGAAGTCCGAGTTTCTGCTGATCTTATTCCGCAACGGGGTCCCTGGCTACGCATACAAAGTGACTGGGAAGGGCGATTTTGGGCTCGATTAAAACGGGAAGGGCGTGTAAAATATGCCACCTTATATTCAGCTTTTCAGGAATTCGAAAAAGAATATAATGCACCACTTGTTAGTCTAATAACTCATACCTCTTCTGCATTTCCAAAATCTGAAATTTTAGCGTTTCACGAAAGAAAAGCAAAAGAAGATAGGCAAAAAAAAGCGTTGGTTCGCCTTTTTAAAAACTCGACTAGATATAGCCTTGGAAAACAGGGACGTTTGCGAATTAATCAACGAGTTCATTTGAGTTACAAAGCTACCCCATCTTTTATTTCACCTAAAACAGGAGAAAGCAATGTTCAATTCCCATTAAAAAGCCACCTGGTTAAGGTTTCAGAGCTCAATAATTCTTGGTCCTCTTTACCAGAGAGCTCTTTTCATCTCGTTTGCTCACCTTTTATGGATTCGATAAATCTTATGTACATTGAAAATGTACGTCAATTTCTTCTGTCCAAAAAACGGAGAGAGCATGGCGATGACCTAGCAAGTCCTAGCCCCTTACCGTCGTTTAGTGCAAAGACGGGGACTGGGTGTTCTTTTCCTCTTTACACCAGTAAAGTGCAAAGGGCTTATTTTGGTGTGTTAAATCAAAGATTTAACAAAGAAAATTCCACTGCATTTACACCAGAGGTTATGCGCTTGCAGCGCAAAGGGATCCCCCTTAGGGGAGAGGGGTACTATGACCAGCTTTTTGTTACTCCTCCAGCATTTTGGAACCGACGACAATTTCATAATTTTCCTACTCTTGTAAAAAAAAAAGCCATACCAGCTGGTGAACTTTTCTATGACTTTTGTGAAAGAAAAGATTTAACGGTTAACAATGCAAATCTAATGGATTTAGAGTCAAATAAATATTTGAGTGAAATCCCACCCCTGAATGAATTATCTTCAAGTCACCCTAAAGAAAACCAGGTTAAGGGTGAAGAGAATCTCTTAATGGCAGCAGATATTAATGCTGTTCATACCTGTTTAGAACACTTGCTCGAAGGACAAGGTTTTACAGATGATATTGATCATCTTAAAAATCGTTTGGTTCGTACTTCTGGTAAACTTCTACAACAACAATTGGAACTCGGTCTTCATCGTTTGAATGAAGTTATGACACCTTTGCTTGGAAATTTGATTCAAGGGCAATTACTTGCTTCTTCATTGCCTTTTACACCGAAGGTGTACGAAAAGAAAAAATCCACTGATTATGTAATCAAAGATTACAAAAAAGCCCAGACAGAAAAAAAAGGGGGGCTTGCTAGTTCTGATTTGAATAAAATTCAGATAAAGCTGGATTTGGCTAAAAAACGATTGAATAAGGCTAGAGATCGGGGTGTAATTGGATCCACTAGTAAATTAAAAGAAGATTCCAAAAAAGGAGTCCAATGGAAATCTGAATTTTCATTAGAAAATGAAACACCTTTTCGTTGGCTTCGAACTAGTAAACCAGTAAATAATGCATTTCGAGAATTTTTTGGTTCTAATCCTTTGTCGCAATATATGGATCAAACTAATCCATTGGCGGAAATTACCCATAAGCGTCGTTTAAGTTCTATGGGTCCGGGCGGTATTAAACGAGAAACAGCTGGAATGGAAGTGCGGGGGATTCATCCAACCCATTACGGCAGAGTTTGTCCTATTGAAACACCAGAAGGAAAAAATGCTGGTTTAGTAAATTCTCCTACTGTTTATGGTCGAATAGGCAACAACGGTTTTATGGAAACGCCCCTATATCAAGTATTAGAAAGCCAAGTACAAAGAGATAGGTGGGCCTTTTTTTCAGCTCAGCAAGAAGAAGACGAGGAGAGTTCCTTAGCAACTAGTGATACAGGGTCAACTCGATTTAATCTTTTGTCACATGTACCAATTCCTGTGCAAACTGCTAATAACCCCTTAGCGCATTTCCAACAAGTTGAGCGTAATCGAGTGGGATACAAAGCTCTTTCTCCAGTGCAAACAATTTCTATAGCAACTGCTCTGATACCTTTTTTAGAGCATGATGATGCAAACCGCGCTTTGATGGGTTCCAATATGCAACGACAAGCAATACCTTTACTTTCGCCAGAACGACCCATAGTGGGAACCGGTTTTGAACCCATGGTAATGGTAGAATCAGGACAAGCGGTGCAAGCAACGAAAGTAGGGTGCGTGTCTCATGTGAGCGCAAGCAAAATAATATTAGAAAGTATAGAGTCTACCTGGCCAGCGCCTCCAAGTTTTCGTTCTTGTGAAATTGACCCCCCAGGGTATTCTAGAATATATAGTGGAGATTCTATCTCCAACATGTACCGCACATTTTTTCACACTGTGCACTTTAGTGCAAAGGCTGGTGAAATTTCTTCAGTGATCAACATAGTTGATCAAAAGAAAGAACCCAGTACACCTATGCTTTCAGCAAAGGGTGTGCACTCTAGTGTAAAGACGCCTTGTTTTGGAATCAAAGATTCCACTGCAACTGGGTATAAAGGGGTAGCAGGGTGTAATAATGTTTGGTGTAACTCTAGGGGATTTAAAATAGGAAAGTACTTGGTTAGTGAACCTCTGTCTATAGAACCATTGTGGCATGTGAAGAAACTTTCTTTCAACCCCTTTTTAAACGTTCATTTTGTAAAAAACATGTTTAACATTGCTCTATCCTCTAATAAAAAACTTTTCAGAGCAGAACCCAGTAGCGTCTTTGCACCAAAGTGCACGCGCTTTCTGAATTCTATTCAGATAGGTAAAGGAGTTAAGCATCCTCTGTTGTTAAATCGAAGATTTAACAAAGAAGCGGTTACATCGAAGATGTCTCAAGATCAAACCCTAGCCTCTATGGGCTCCTACAGCGGCTGGGTGAAAGAAGTTGAGGACTTTCTCAACTCCTCAAAAAAGTTGATCAGTGGATCAATTTCTTTTAGCAACTCCGATGCCCTAAGGGCAAAGAAAAGTACCTCAACTTCTGGTGACATTGCCTGTTACACCGAAGGTGTACCAAAGAAAAGTACCTTTCCTGAATTCTATTCAGGATTTGGTGACGATATAAAGAGAATTCTCTTTGCTAGGTACGAAAATTTTAAAGAACAGAGTTTTCTGTTGCAAACTACGGCGTTTGGTGCTTCAGCTTTGCTCAGCAATCAAAGATTCCAAGAAGCTGACTCGATTTTTAAAGACAAGAATCGTTTCTTGGTTGCTACTTCTTTGTTAGCTCCTAGTAAAGATAAAGATTTGCTTTTGGAAAAAAACTTGCGCCATGTAGAGTCAGCTACTTTTTTTAACATAGCCCCTTTGTCAACTTCATTAGATTCCTTTAAATCATCTGCTATATCAAAGAAGAATATAACATTAAATTCATTGAGTGAATTAGCAGTGCAACAATCAGCGACCTTTGCACTAAAGTGCACACGCTTTACTAAAACTCTCTTTTCTCCATCAGTACACAATTTGTCTTCTATAGCTTTGCAAATACAGACCATCAAGGATAAGCCAGCAAGTAAAAAGTGGAAAGACGATTCAAAGAAAAATTTCGTGTTAAATCAAAGATTTCACTCGCGGTTTGTGGACCCTGGAAACGACGCTGAAAAGAAAAATAACTATTCTGAAGAAATAAAAGAAAAAGTACTTTTTTTTCCAACAGACCAAGAACAAAAAATCGAAGATTTACCAGAAATTGAGGAGAACTTCAAGGACAAAATGATGAATAAAGTCCATGGAATACTCCATATTTCAAAGAAAATTCCGCATCAAACTGCAACAAAGTTACATCTTTGCTCTGCTCAAAAGGCTTTTCTTTTGAAAAAAGAGGAGCAACCTTTACAAATTTACCAACGTTCGAATCAAGAAACTTGTCTCAGTCAACGACCATTAGTTCAGGAAGGTGATTGGGTTGAAAGAGGGGATTTTTTAGCCGATTGTTCAGCAAGTAGTTCAGGGGATTTAGCGCTAGGAAAAAACGTAAGAGTAGCATATATGCCATGGGAAGGTTATAACTTTGAAGATGCTATAGTTATTAGTGACCGATTGGTAGCTAATGATGTATACACTTCAATACATATTGAACGTTATGAAATAAAAGTAAGTAAAAATTCACAAGGAAAAGAAAGAATAACTAATCAAATACCGTCTTTACCATCTCGGCGTTTGAACCACCTAGATAACTCTGGTATTGCTCGAGTATCTAGTTGGGTTCAACCAGGAGACATTTTAGTTGGAAAAGTTGTTGAATTAAAAAGACCACTTTCTCCTTACGAAAGGTTAGCCTGGGAACTTGCCTCTCGTTTATCCCCCACTTCACCAGAAAGAGAGAAATGGCTTAGTAAAGTCTGGTTGGAAGACATTTCATTGCGTTTACCTCCGGGTGTGTGTGGAAGGGTAATTAATTTTCAAGTACTTTCTACGGAATGGTCGGAAAAAGAACAACTAGCTCATCCGTTGGAGGTGCATGTATATTTAGCAGTAAAAAGAAAAATACAAGTAGGTGACAAATTAGCTGGACGTCACGGTAATAAAGGAATCGTGTCCATAGTTTTACCACGTCAAGACATGCCATATCTTGGAGATGGAAGTAGCGTAGACATGGTACTTAATCCTCTAGGTGTTCCTTCGCGAATGAATTTAGGACAAATTTTCGAATGTTTGCTTGGATTAGCCGGTAGCCAGCTAGGTTGCAACTTTAAAGTAACGCCTTTCGACGAAATTGCCGGCGGTGAAGCTTCTAGAAGTTTAGTTTTTCTTAAGTTATATCAGTGTCGATTGGTCTATAAACAGCAATGGTTATTTACTCCAACATTTCCAGGAAAAAATAAACTCTTTGATGGACGAACTGGCGAACCTTTTGAAAACTGGGTCACCGTAGGACAGGCCTATATGCTTAAACTAATACATATGGTTGATCATAAGATTCACGCACGATCTACTGGACCTTACTCTCTTTTTACTCGACAACCAGTGCGAGGCCGCTCTCGTCGCGGTGGTCAAAGGCTTGGAGAGATGGAGGTGTGGGCTGTCGAAGGTTTTGGAGCTGCTTATACGCTTCAAGAATTTCTCACCATTAAATCTGATGACTTAAAAGCTCGTGCAGCATTACAACGAAGTTTCTATAAAGAAAGCGATGTTACATTAGGAAAAGTACACATATCACCAGGCAACCCTGAAGCTTTTAGGGTATTGGTAAGCGAGCTTCAAGCCTTATGTTTACACATTCAGATGTAATTTTTAATTATTTGCTCTTTAATGTTACCTTGTCTTCGTAGAATCTTCTTTGTTAAATCAAAGATTTAACACAACAAAACAAGACGGATAAAAAGCTTCATTAGAGGCGCTTATCTAGTGCTAACTATTAAATCGAAAACCCTGCTGCCCACCAGTACATTTCATTCCTTCCAGCCTTTCCCCTAAAGGCTTGGTAGATCTGGTCTATCTGCACACCATTAAATTTATTTCTTGTGCCCTGTGCCTTACACCAGAGGTGTACAGGTTTCAACAGCAAAGTAGATGAATCAGCTAGTTGAACATTAAATGGACCAGATGTATCCAAGAGCTAGAGGGGAAGAGTGCTAGAAAAAAATTTCTAGCAAACCACTCAGTTTAGAACTTTTACTCTTTTTGCACTAGCCCAGTCCCATAAAAGGGAAAGGGTTTTCAAACGGAGAAAGGGTGTAAGGGGTAAGGGCTGCTGGTGGAATGGAAAAAATTGCAGCAAGTTTTCTTCAATTTCACATATCAATGTACTTTTTTTCTGAATAGAATAGAATACAGATAAAAGTTGAGGTACTTTTCTTTCTTCACCATTGCCTGAACCTCTGTTCTCAGTACACCCTTTGCACTTGCAAAGCGCTTCTTTGTTATTTGTTAAATCAAATGTTTTTTTCTTATGTGAAATCTCTGATTTCACAAAAAAACCGCTACTCTTGTTAAATCTTTGAAGCGTAGCGGTTTGCCAAAGAAGAATTGGCATAACAACATTTGATTTAACTAAATGCATAACTTCTGGTGTAAATCCAGTGGTTCAAAGCAAGCCCTTTACCTTTACCTATGTGAGTGCACTAGATGATCAACTTTTAAGTAACGATCACTGGTGCAAAGAAAGCGTGTGCACTAGATGATCAACTTTTAAGTAACGATCACTGGTGCAAAGACGGTACATGAATAGAGCCTGTATAGAATTAGCAAGGCTTACCTGCTATGCAAGCCCTTTCCCCTGCACCCTAGGGTGCAAAGGGTGTGCACTGGAAGTGCAAAGGGTGTGCACTGGAAGTGCAAAGGGTGTGCACTGGAAGTGCAAAGGGTGTGCACTGGAAGTGCAAAGGGTGTGCACTGGAAGTGCAAAGGGTGTGCACTGGAAGTGTAAAGGGTGTGCACTGGAAGTGCAAAGGGTATACAAGTTCTATAGAGGTTTTAGTCATCTATTAAATCTTCGATTTAATGAAGGTAACGGCTTCGTCCTGAACCGCTTGCACCCAGCTGCTTTATCTGTACGCCTCTGGTGTAAGCCTTGCTAATTTCATTCATGTATTAAATAGCAAGCCTGTACACCGTTATAGCTAATACATCTTCGGTGTATTAGGTGTAAAGAGTGTAAGGGAAAAGCGCTTTTGTTGTTATAAGAAAGAAAAATCGAAGATTTAGGCTTGCTACGATTTCTTCGATTCCACCAGCATTGCTGCGATTTCTTCGATTCCACCAGCATTTATTAAATCGAAGATTTAATACACGCTTTTCTTGTTATATGAAGGCTTGCTTTGATCCAGCAGCAGCCGCTTTGACATAAAAAGAAAAACGCTTTTTTTGTGAAATAAGAGATTTCACATAACAAAAAGGGGTGCCCAGAGGAAATTACATCTACATCTTACATCAGACTTTAGTAAATTATTTACAAAGCCATTTGGAGAAAAAAAAAGCATTTCAAATTCAAATAGAACGTTAAACCTAGTAGAAGATTCTAGAACTGGCAGGGTAGGTAGGGTTAATGTGAAACAATTTGAAAGATCTTATACATGTATGTGTACTTATTGGAATAAAGTAAGCCTTAGAAGATCCACTACTAAGAATAACAAAAGAATTGATTCCATAGGAATTGGTCTGGCTTCACCTGAAGAAATACGTCGCTGGGGTGAACGCCGATTGCCCAATGGAACCTTAGTAGGCAAAGTTGATAAAGACCACACTGTAGATTACGAAAGCTTGAAACCTATTGAAGGGGGTTTATTTTGCGAACGCATTTTTGGTCCAGTGGAAGATTTTTATTGTAGCTGTGAGAGAAGGGGTGAAAAGAATGAAAAATTTTGCCCAGACTGTGAAGTTGAATTTACCAAGTCTCGGGTTCGCCGTACCCGCATGGGTTATATACCATTAGCAGTACCGGTGGCTCATGTTTGGTATCTAAGAGGTCGTCCTAGTTATATTGCCAACCTTATTGGCAAAAGTAGAAATACTGTGGATAAACTAGCCTATGGGGAAACTCTTTGTGAAAGCTTTGTTGGTAATACTTCTACTAATTATTTGAAACATGGTCTAGAACACTTGGTGGAATCTAAAAAATGTCGTATTTTAAATTTTGATTCCTCAACTTTTTCCCCAAAGGGGACGAGAAGTACATTTAACCCTGATGCAAAAAAAACAGTTTCTGAAGACTTTCAAAAAGAAGCAGATGCGGAAGTAAGCTTTAACCAGAGACTTTCTTCAGATTCTAGGTGGCGATTTTCCTACGAAAAACTCCTTGATTATAAATTTTCACTGGGAACTTGTTCAGCTACCGCAGGTTTTTTTCTAAAAAATCGCCAGCCTGAAAACCATCGTGTGGATGAAAAAAGCGTTGAATCTCGCTTTGTACCTGCAAGTATAAAATTGCATTCCAACCCTGCCAGAAGTTTGCCATTGCCAGGCCACGTTGAGCATGGAAAAATATCTTTAGCAAGAAACAGCTCTGCTTTTTTAAAGACACCAGAGTTGAATTTTTATGGTGCGCCTTCTGCGCACTTTAGTGCAGAAGGTGTTAATGGTAATTCCTCGAACGGTACCTCGACTACCCAGCAGCTAGAACCAAGTAGCAAGCCTAAGCCAATACACCCTTTGCACTTTAAGTGCACAACCTCTGGTGTAAATGCAGTGGAATCTTCTTTGTTAAATCAAAGATTTAACACAACAAAGTCCCGTCAAGTGCACACGCTTTCTGAATTCTATTCAGGATCTAGAAGTATATTTATTGAACAAGTTGGGATCACCTCCCCATTCTTACAGGACTTTATTCCAGTTAGAGAAAATGTATCCTGGATAAACCCCACAGGGTACTTGAAAAACGAAATCGATAAAAAATCGACAAAAAAAATTTCACACAATCAAAGAAATTTTCAAAGAAACGACAGTCAGTCTTTCTTTTCTGTTGTCGAGGATTTGATGCATAAAAAGAAAGCTGCTTTTTCAAAGAATACTTTTGTATGCTTTAAAAAAAGCAATCAATGTATTTCTTCTAATAAATATCCATACAAAGTGGAAAAAGATTCGTTGTCTGACGGGCTCTTATATTTGGAAAAAGAAAAAGCAAGTTGTGCACCTACGGCGGTGGAATCGAAGCCCGTACCGTTTTTGCACCAAAATGCACCAACGACGGTAATTCCAAAACAAGCTAAGGTGCAAAGAGTAGATGCAGATTCTTTAAGTGACGTTTCAAAAAACACGCTTCAAGAAAAATATAATAAATTTCACACTTTGCCAATATTTTCTACTTTCATTTACAAAGAGTGGTCACATAGATTTTCTTTCCTTGAATATTTTATTTGGTCAGCTCGAGAAAATGATTTAGCACTACCTTTTTACATTCGTCAAGGTACTTTCTATATGGCTCGTATAAATTCCATGAATTTAATAAGAAATCAAATTGGCTTGGAAAAAAGAGCAAAAGAATTTCTTTTTGGGTTTAATAACTGCACGAGAAACATTTCATGGAGTCAGAGACAGCTTGGTCCATCTACACTGGAAAAAAGTAGCAAGCCAAAATTGCAACCATTCGCTATTCTTCAAGACAGCTTTAACGATAGCAAACCCTATGCTAATCCTTCGCATCTACTTTGCTGTTGGAAGGACTCCTCGTACACCTCTGGTGTAAATGCAAAGAAAGATGGAAAAAAGTTGATAAATACCTCAACTCCTAAACCTGGTGTTCAATCCGAAGACCCCGTACCGTCTTTGCACCAAAGTGCACGTTTTGTTGCAAAAACGGCAAAGGGGTCAATAAATGGTGTGTTTAGTGACAAAAAAAAAGTGAAAGAGTATATGGACCGTCTTTGCACCAAAGTACACAGCAACGGTTCAAAGAATGACGCAATCAACGAAAAAAGGAAATATAAAAGTCATATTTTTTCCCCCCGCTCTATAAATGAGAGCGGACATGTTTTAGAACTTCGTGATAAACGGGTTTCTTTACTTCTTTCTATAGCACCGTCTTTAGAAAGCAACTCCACGGCTGAACGTTTATCTACTCCAACCATAGAACAAAATTCCACACCAGCTTCTTTAATGCTGTTGGAAGAAAGCACTTCTTTGAAATCGGAAATTTTAAAAGCCCCATATCAAGAAAAATCGTCATCTGTTTTTCGCAAAATTGAAAAGTTTTTTGGCTGGGGATCTTCTCTATCCTCTGAAAAAATAGCCATGACAAATTGGTTAGATTTCTCTGGATCAGCTTTTATACCTGAACAGGGTTTGCCAGGAAGAGGTTTACCTGGAATACATAATAGCGGAAAGAATGTTAGAAGAAAATCCAAAAATTCTATTGACCAGTTTCTTTATTCGACTAGGTCGAATATCAAGATCCAGAAAGCTGAAACTACTTTTGATGTGAATGAAATTCAGATAAACCTGGATTCTCCAGTAGAATCGAAGAAGCGTGAAATCGACAAAAAAGAAAGTAGTTCATTAGCTTCTGGAAATTTTCAACAGCTTAGCAATAATCAAAGAGAAAGTGCTAATACTAGGTGGCAGGAATCTTCCTTTATGTGGGGAAAGGTTGATGATACACAACAATTTCCGCGGTTAGCAGAACTTCTTCATTTCACTGGTGGCACAGCGTTGCGCCATTTATTATCACGATTTCATTTGGTTTTGTTGGGAAAATTTTTACGCCATGAATTAAAAAATTTAGAATTAAAAGTCAATTTTTTACTGGCTTTGAAAATGCTTACCTATTCTCAAGGATTGCTTTTGGGAAAATTGGCCAAACGAAGATCAAAACAAATTCGTCGTTTAAAACTTTTGGAACTTTTTCAATCTAAAAAAAGCAATCCAGAGTGGATGATTCTTTCTGTTCTTCCGATTTTACCACCAGATTTACGCCCCATATTACGGGTTAATGATGATTTTGTTGTAGCTTCCGATCTTAATCGTCTTTATCAAACAGTTTTACGTCGTAACAATACCATTCACGAAAGATTAGACGATCCCCTGCCCTGTCCAGAATCAGGACTTTTTAGACAACGTTCCTTGCAAAAAGCAGTCGACGGATTATTAGAAAACGGTAAAGGTGGAGGAACACCTCTTTGTGCATCAAAGCGACGCCCACTCGTTTCTTTATCTCATGTTTTAAAAGGAAAAAAAGGACTTTTTCGCCAACATTTATTAGGAAAACGTGTGGATTATTCTGGTAGGTCTGTCATTGTCGTTGGTCCTAAGTTGAACCTTCATGAGTGTGGTTTGCCAAAAGAAATGGCTTTGGAGTTATTTCAACCTTTTTTAATTCACAGGTTGAAAATAAAAGGACTTGCAACTTCCAATACAGCAGCAAGACGGATGATTCAACAGGAGGATCCAATAATTTGGCATACAGTTAAACAACTTGTCTATGAACATCCTGTTCTTTTAAATCGAGCGCCTACACTTCATCGTTTAGGAATACAAGCTTTTCAACCTCGATTAGTGTCAGGCCGGGCTATTCTTCTTCATCCCTTAGTTTGTAATGGTTTTAATGCTGACTTTGATGGAGATCAAATGGCTGTCCATGTGCCTTTGTCTTTTCAAGCTCGTGCCGAAGCTTGGAAAATTATGTGGTCAAAAAACAATTTATTATCTCCAGCTACAGGTCAACCAATTCTTGTACCTAGTCAAGATATGGTTTTAGGATGTTATTATTTAAGCGTACTTGTTCCTCGCGTCTCCAAACTTTCTCCCCATGCACTTTTCTTTGACAATGCCAAGGCAATGTCACCAGAAGTTGAAAAGTACAATAATGAGGTTCTCTCCAGCTACACACGCCAGGATCAGACAGGCTTTGTCAACGAATCGAATTTAAGTCATCTAAATAACCTTCCGAGATACTTAAAAGAGAGAAAAGTGGAAAACTCAGTTGATTCAAAAGGCTTTTTAAGAAATACCGAAATGGATACTTTTTCAGAGTCTTTGAAAAAAAAAGTACATGTACTTCTCTCTCCAGCAGAGATTTTTTCACAACAATTGTCGTTTAGTGCAAAGACGGTACTTTTCAAAACCCCGAAAGTTACTACTTTGCTTCGCACACCTAGCGATTTTACTATCTTTAAAACCTCTAGCAAAAGAGTTGATCAAACAAGTACAGCCACTGCATTAGCAGAGTTAATCACACCAAAAAGTTATCTACCTATCCACCCCCCTGGATTTTTCAAAAAAACGCAGCACTTGGGTTTTCTAACCGATGCAAACCTGCTGCAGAAAATGGCTTCGGTATGTAAGATCACCTCTATCCTCCAAAGAGAATCTAAAGGCTTCTTTGATTCCTTCTTGGAGGATAGAGGTGAAAGTAGCTGCTCAACTTTTGGTAAATCTTCTTTAATTTCAAAGAAAAGTACATTAGGTGTAGATGGATTTAATGCTTTGAAAAAAGTTGATCACCAAGCTGAACGCATGGAAACTTCTAATTATAAAAATCACCCAAAAAAAGATGATCTAATCCCTCCGTACACCTCTGGTGTAAATGCAGTGGAATCTTCTTTGTTAAATCAAAGATTTAACACACCAAAGCAAGCCCTTTACACCAGAGGTGTACAGGCCAAAGCTAGAGAAGTACATAATCTTTTTAATTCTACATATCACTTGAAAAGAGGGCACTATTTTAGTCGTTTACAAGATACTTTAATAGCTTATTCGCAGGGTAGGCTTCAAACTCATACACCTTTTTGGGTACGTCTGGAGTATTCCGTTACAGATGAAAATAAAGATACTACCCTTTTAGATGAAAATTCTGTATCACCATTTTTGGAAACGGCAATCGTAACAACTTCTAAAAATAAACATATATTATCGCGATCAGACAAAATAGAAGTGGTCTCTTCGCTTTTACAACCACGATATGGTTGTTCACAAGAATTATGTAGAACTTTCTTCCAAAAAGATCAACATAAAATTGTTATCGAAGCGAATGAAACTTTGGAAGCTCCATTAGAACTTCGACTAGGTGCTGATGCTAATTTAGTGAAAATTTTGACAACCTTTCAAAATCATTATACTTCTCAGGCAACTATTTTAGATCAATACAAAGAAAAATCTATTAGATACATGCGTACCACTGCTGGGAGGGTTGTAATCAATGAAACTCTTTTTCATTTTTAATACGGTCAGAAATAGAATATGAGAAATTTTTGCACAATAACCTACTGTGATCTATTTCTCAGCTTTTTTGATCAGATCACCAGATTATCAAAGAACCAACTACTTTCACCAGATTACCCTTTGCACTTTAAGTGCATAACCTCTGGTGTAAAAGCTTCTTTTCTATTTGCTCACCTCAACTCTTTAACAAAGTTGAAAAGTACCTTAACTTTTATGTGTATAGAACCTGAGTAGGTTCTATTCAGGTTTTATTCAAATAGGTAAAGGGGTTACACCGCTGTTCCCTATACACCTCTGGTGTAAAGGCTTTCAGCAAAGGGTGTGCACTGCAAAGACGGTGTACTGGGTGTAAGGGGAAAGCGCTCCTGTTGTCATAAGAAAGAAAAATCAAAGATTTAGGCTTGCTGCGATTCCACCAGCAACCTGATGAAGAACCCTTTGCTTTTTTGATTTAACAACAACCTAGTAACGTAGCAAGTCATACCCTTTACACTTTAAGTGCAAAGGGCTTGCATAGCAGCCCATGCACTTTAGTGCAAAGGGTGTAAAGGCCTGTATTTTATACAGGTTCTATACGGTCTTTGCACCAGTGATCGTTGCCTTATGCCTATGCTTTCACTTAGTGAAAGCAAAGAGTTCTTTGTTGAATCTTCGATTTAACATAAGGCATAAAAGTTGATCATCTAGTGCACTCACATAGGTAAAGGTAAAGGCTTGCTACGATTTCACCAGCATTTATTAAATCGAAGATTTAATACACGCTTTTTTTGTGAAATCAGAGATTTCACATAACATCATGTACCTTTATTAAATCGAAGATTTAATACAGAATTAGCAAGGCTTACACCTATAAAGAGTTCTTTCTTTAACATCAGGCTGCTACCTTTCCTCTGCACCCTAGGGTGCAAAGGGTGTGCACTGGAAGTGCAAAGGGTGTACAGGTAAAAGAAGTAGCTTTACTAATTCTAAAGGGGGTTATTTTGATGTAATTAAAAATTACATACGCAAACACAAAGCCTTTTTTATTTATTTTTAGAGGAAATAATGAATTTCAGCCCGAACATGGTATTTTTAAACCGTTCTTTTGATAAAAAAAGATTGAAAGCTTTACTTCTTTGGTTTCGTCTTAATTTAAGTGAAGGTGCGGCACTCGAAGCTGTAGAAATTCTTCAGGGGTTAGGTTTCCGGTCTGCTACACAAGGTGCCATTTCGTTAGGATTGGACGACTTAAAAACACCTACGAGCAAAGGTGGACGAGTTTTCCAAGCTCAATTAGAAGTGGCTCTTGCACACCATGAGCATCATCGGGGAAACCGTACCCCAGTAGAACTTTTTCAACATCTTGTTGACACGTGGCATCGAACAAGCCAAGATCTTACTGCAGAAGTAGTGAAACTTTTCCACTCGACAGAACGGGTAAACCCGGTTTATATGATGGCTTTTTCTGGGGCTCGGGGAAATCTTTCCCAAGTTCGTCAGCTTGTTGGCATGCGGGGACTAATGGCAGATCCTCGCGGTCAAATCGTAGGTTTTCCCATACTTAGCAATTTTCGAGAAGGGCTTACTATTACAGAATATTTTGTTTCTTGTTACGGGGCACGTAAAGGTGTTGTAGACACCGCTATACGTACAGCAGATGCAGGATACTTAACTCGCCGATTAGCTGATGTTTCTCATCATTTTGTAGTTCGAACGACAAATTGTGGTACACATCGAAATATTCGTCTTCGAGATATAAAAGAGGGACAAAAAACAATTCTTCCCTTAGCAAGCCGGTTAGTGGGACGTGTTTTGGGAGAACATATCCCCCCAATTGCACATCGCAATGAAGAAATTACCCCGGATTTAGCATCGAAACTTGCATCACAATGCTTAGAAGTTTCCGTGCGTTCTCCACTTAGTTGCTCTCTCCGTTGGGGTGTTTGTCAGCTTTGTTATGGTTGGGGACTTTCTGAGGGACGGCGGGTTACTCTGGGAGAAGCGGTTGGGATTATTGCTGCACAATCTATAGGAGAACCTGGTACTCAATTGACTCTAAGAACCTTTCATACGGGAGGGGTTTTTTCGGGGGATTTATTAAATGAAATTCGAGCTCCCTATGGTGGAAGCGTCTTTTTTCCCGAGCCTCTTCAAGGATTGCTTGTACGTACTCCCCATGGACAAATTGCTTTTCTCACAAAAGTATTTGGAAAAATGATTATTTTCCCAACTACTGCTGTGAAATCGTCGATCCCAGCAAACCTAGTGAAAGAAGATGACCAGCTTGAACCAACTAGGAAGCAAAATGAAAATAAAGAGTTTTCTCTTCAGCCGTCGACAGTAATTTTCGTTCGACAAAAAGAACAAGTTTCTCACAATCAGTTATTGGCAGAATTTTCCTCTTCTACACTACAACCAATAAATGATCAAATTGAAGTGACGCAGCAGGTTCTTTCAGAAGCTGCTGGTCAGGTTTGGTTTAAAGAAATAGAATATGGGAACAGAAAAGGCCCTGGATCCGGATCTTTAGGAACACATTTTTCTAGTCAAAAATTAGGAGGAATCTGGGTTTTGTCGGGAAAACCAACTTCTGATATTTTGTTAAATGATAGACAACCTTTTGCTAATGAAGAAGTCAATGTGAATACGTCTTTTTTGTCAGTAGACACACAACTTGAATTTCCTTTGCAACTTGTAGAACCTCATACAACCCCAACTTCGTTAGCCCCATACTCCTTACCGTCGTTTAGTGCAAAGACGGGAACTGGCTTAGGGGACTCATTGGCTGTGCCAATAAAAAAACTCTTTGAATCAAATCGAAAATTGAATACAGGTAGCAAAGAACTTTCTGCTTTCCAAGAAGAATTCAAAGGTAATACATCAATACCGTCTACGTTGGAAATAAATTCAATTCAACGAAATCGATTAAAAAACTATACCAGCTCTGTGCACCATGATGATCACTTTCTAAAATATCACTACTCATTAGGTTATTCGCAATTCCTCAACTTTTTCCCCAAAGGGGACGAAAAGTACATGACTTTTGCCTCTGGTGAAAATAACAAAGTAACCTTTATTTACTTGAAAAACAATCATACAAACTGCTACACAACTGTCACAAAAAACATTTCCTTTGCTTTTACACCAGAGGTGTACGGAACAAAGCACGACATGGAAATTGGTTCAGGGTGGAGACCATATTTAAGGGTGAATCAACAAAAACGCGGGGTCTTTCAAAAGATAAAGAAGAACATTTATCCCCTACTTTCCGCAACTTCTGGTAAATATTCGCCTGACCCCTCTGCAGTGGAATCTTCGATTCCAAAGCAAGCCCTTTACCGTCGTTTAGTGCAAAGACGGTACAGGCTTGCTTCGAAATCGAAGATTCCACTAGCAACTGAGTTCGGGGTAATTTCAAAAAAAAGTACCTCAACTTTTTTCACCAACTCCCTTGGTGTAAGGGCAAAGAAAAATACATTCACATTGGGTGCACCTTGGGTGCAAAGATCAGGTAAATTACACCAGCCAGTGGAAAAAAACGTGGCAGGAAATACCAAGCAACAAGCCACAAAGATTTCGATTCCATATAAAAAAAACTTCTGGGAAGGGGTTTATGGATGGAAGACTTTTAGATACCGTGCTAACTTTACAGAATCTATCTTCCTCAACAGTGACCATATGATCGTTGAAATTGTTTTGTTAAATCAACGATTTAACACCAAAGATCAATTTCTAAGAATTAACCAACCTAATGTAGATTTGGCTCACGTGCCACCCTTTGGAAATTTTTTTGAAAAAGAAAGAGTTGATCAGGTGAATCTTTTGTTGGGAAGCCATATTACTAGCGACGCTTCTGCTAATTTTTCGTTAGCTTGGTGGTTACCAAAAGAATGGAAAACCACTTCAGGCATGTTGTTGGCAGAACCTTTGTTTTCCAATAGAGAAAAATCCCAAGGCCAATTATTTTGGCTTTCTTCAAATTTTAATTTTAAACAACAAGATCAGGGTGACGATCCGATTAATAAATTTCAAAAATTTTCATGGCATTACAAGAACCCTCCGGCAGGTCTTAAGGGGTTTTTAAAAGAAAACAGCCATTGGAAGAATCAAAACAAAAAAAGGGCAAGCATAAAAATTCCATATGTGAATCTTCTAGGCGGCCTACGCTATTTGGGAGGGCAGAAAATTCAAGTTGGTGATGTCTCTTCTGTGAAATCTTTGATTTCACAAAAAAGATTAGACAAAGAAGATTTCAAAGAAACTTTAAGTGTCAAAGAATTTACAGTCACCTACAGTGCTTCACAGAAAAAAAAAAAAAGTGGGTTTATTCTTTATCAACCATTAGACTTTTTCTTTGAAGCGGGGAAATCACCAAATCCTTCGGTTATAAAAAAATTACTAGAAACATTTAATCTAAATCGTCGTCAATACTCCTCGTCTATCTACATTGCTTTTACACCAGAGGTGTACGGAACAAAGCGTGCTTTGTCGCAACAGCAAAGAAAAAAGTTGAAAAGTACTGAAACGCCTTTCACCCAGCAGCTAGAACAAAGTAGCAAGAACGGTGATCTGAAAAGAATATCTACTAATAGGGGAATTTTTTCCCCTCTCAAGCAAGACTATACATTTGAATGTTTCACCAATCTAATAAATTATAAAATTCCGCAACTTGTTAGCAAGTCTACACCTTCTTTGCTCCTTGACAAAAAGCGCACATCTGGACCAAACATTAATGGTAATCCCTCTTTGACTGTCTCAGTCAGTAGCTGTCACGAAGTAGCAAGCCTGTACACCTCTGGTGTAGAAGGGAAAGGGCACCAAAAGTTGAGAAATACAATAGATGATGTATCTGATCCTAATCTGCTTTGGAAGACTGGATCGAAGGCCAAGAATCTATTAACTTTCAATTCATTTTGGCAAGCTTTGTCGTTAACTAATTACCCAAACAAAATACAATTAGCCCAGGACAAGCTTACAAACTTTTCTAAACATTGCTCTTTGTCTGTCACTTCTTTTCTTACTTTTACGAATAAAAAAAAAAGTCAGAAACAAACTGCCCTTGTACAAAAACCCATTTGGCTTTCTATTCATCTTTCTAATAGCAATTTGAGTACTACTTGTGTGGATCCATACAAGCTGCCTTTTTCCTCTCGAATTCTATACATAAAGGAAAATAAAGAAATACGAAATAAATTAGAAACTGGCGCAAAAAAAAGGCGAATCGACAGAAACGATGGCAATTTAGATCAACACATTGTTCATACAATAAATTTACCAATTCTTTCTTTTCCATATATCATTCCAGCACGGTGCGAGCGTTTTCTAGAAAATTCCTCAATAACATACAATTCTAGATGTGGCACACCTGTGCAGGGTAAATTGTTGCCTTTAATACGTCAGAGTTTCTGGGAAGAAAGTTCTTTAAATACAAAGTCAATAAAAGATCCTTTGCCTTTACCTGAATTCTATTCAGGTAGGAAGCACCATAGAAATAAAACTGCGTTTTTGAAAGAAAAGTCAGCTTCTTTTTTTTCAAAGACACAAGCATCTTCAGTGTCAAATATTCAACCTACTTACTTTTCTTTGAAATCTAAGATTTACCAGAAGTTGAATCCCTTGTTAAATCGAAGATTTAACACAGAACGCTTTGCTGAAAGCATAGGGAAAGGGATATTTAAGAGTAACAAAAAAAGAGATATTTCAAAAGTAGATGGGATTCTTTTAGAACGTTTGGAACATTTGGAAAATTTAAATAAAGAAAAGTTTACTGATATCAGCACTTTATCTTTACCCAACTTGAATAAAATTCACGGTAGAAATTCAGTGTCGAACTCGACAGTACCCAGACAAATAGTGGCGACTTCTCAAGCAAAAAACTTTACTTTGTTTACTTTTATTTCATCTTCTTTCATTTCACGAAACCCAGAAGCTAATAATGAATTCTTTGAACAAAGTTCTATGTCAAAGAGCGCTTTAGAATCGAAGATTCCACTGATTTCTCCAAAAAGGATTGAAGATATTGTACTTCTCAACCAGCTACAGTGGAATCTTCGATTCCAAAGCAAGCCTAACTCAGTACACCCTTTGCACTTTAAGTGCATAACCTCTGGTGTAAATGCAGTGGAATCTTCTTTGTTAAATCAAAGATTTAACACAACAAAGTCCCGTCAAGTGCACACGCTTTCTGAATTCTATTCAGATAGGGAAAGGGCTTGCGTAGCAGAGGGTAATAATTTCTGCTTACGTGTTTCAGACATTCATTTTGTAGTTTCTTTACCCATAAAAATAATTACCAATCCTCAAGGACGCTACACATCTGCGCTTTTAAAGTTGCCTAACAATGACGGTGATGTAATTGTAGCTAGTTCCATTACAAAGTACCAAGTCCCTCTAGCTGAATCGAAAAAAAGAATTTCCCGTGTTGCTACTTCTGATCTGAATAAAATTCAGATAAAGCTGCCAGAGGTGCATAAAACAGGTGATATAATGGGAAAAATTCCATTCTTTCCAAATTTTTCATACCTCTTAGATCCCCTGCACCCCTTATATGGCTTTGGATTCTCTAAAGAACAATCTGGGTTAATACCTTATTTTGGATTTATTAGGAATCAAGTTTCTGTAACTAAATCGAGTGATGCCTACACTAATTGCTGTACTTTGATGCAACGAATTGTGGAATATCCGGTAGAATGTTCTACTTTTGTTACAAAGAAAAGAAGAACATTGAACTATAGCCCATTTTCTACAAGCTCAAAAAGCAACTTTCAAAGGCAAGCTGCTGTTGATTTTGCAAAAGCCAAACTCAACTTCTATCTCTATTCTAGTCAGAAAGAAAAGTACATGCTGCATCCTATGATTAACAGAGTTGATCATCCTACTGACTTATATTCAGGTAGGCTACCTTCAATGGGTCAAATTCAAGTTGATATGAAAAAAACAGCTATTTCTCAAGAAGCCCTACCCATAGGAAACAAAATTTGGCTAGGTAATTCTTTAACAACTTTCACCAACTCTCTTGGTGATCTAAAAAGTACATATAAATTGACAGAAGAAAAAAAAGAAGTAGTTATAAAAAAGTTCACCCCTTTCAATGACCCTATTTATTTAGAGTGGTACGCATTTTCTTTATGTTCTTACCCTACTCGGTTTCAATCTTTGCCCTTTTTTGTTCCACCTTTTTGGCCAAGCAAAAAAAAGGCTAATGTACAGTCAATGTACAAAATGCCAGTAAAAAAAGTTTCAATGCCTTTTTTATGTGAATCTGACCAAATTACTTTTGCTATAAGTAACGCTCTAGAGCGTGGAGTTTTACTATCTAGTTATCAAAAAAATATTACCCCGGCTACCGTTTGGCAATTATCTTCTTTAGCCGTCCCACCCTTTGCTGAAAGCATAGGTCAAAAGGTGCTTCTTGAGGGATATGTTCCTCGTTTTTCAGAATCTACGTTTTTTTCTAAAAGCCGTTTACACCAGAAGTCCCTCTTTTCCCATCGGGGGATTGGGTGTACAGCTAGTGATGTTTCTTCTGCTGCCTCTATTCTCCAGGGAGGATTCAAAGGGCTGCTTGGTCAAAGAAGTAGTAAAGCTTTACCTAAATTATGTTCAGCTATCAGGTTGCAAAGAATATTTGATAAAAAAGCTGTCAAAGAAAAACATTCTCAACTTTCCTACTTATTCCCCGGCCAGTTAGTTGCATATGGAGAAAAAATTGCCCCAAATTTTGCTACAACAGAATCTGGACAAGTTTTGTATGTAGATTCACAAAGAGCAACTTTTCGAAAAGCTCAAACTGTTCTTATATATTCTCAAGCAATTCTTGCCGTATTATCAGGGGAATGGATAAAAAAGGGGGCACCGTTGATGGCATTAAGTTATCAAAAATTGGTGACGGGTGACATTGTTCAAGGGTTGCCTAAAATTGAACAATTTTTTGAAGCACCTTTGTTAAAAGATGGCACTTTTTGGGGCGATAGTTTACAAGCAAAGTTAAACCTATTTTTTCAAGAACATAGAGAAAAACTACCCTTAGCAGAGGCGGTAAGAAAAGGATTTTCAGATATTCAACGGGTTCTTGTTGAAGGGGTTCAACGAGTTTACATAGCTCAAGGCGTTCTTATTGCTGACAAACATTTGGAGGTAATTGTGCGGCAAATGACGTGTAAAGGAAGAATTTTGTATTCTGGAGACACAGGTTTTCTTCGAAATGAACTTGTATCATTAGATAAAATTGAAAGTGTTAACCAAGTAACTTATGGTCAAAAAGCACTCTATCATCCACAAGTACGAGGAATTACAGATGCTTCTTTAGAATCCGAAAGCTTTTTATCGGCTGCTAGTTTCCAAGAAACCACACGTGTTCTCAGCCGTGATGCGGTTATTGGAAAAACCGATTTAATGCGAGGATTGAAAGAACGGGTAATCGTAGGTTCACTGATTCAAGCTGGAACAGGGTTAGCCAACAATAGCGTTTATAATCTTTTACTCGATGAATCTACTTCTCGTGTCACCAAGGGAGTTGGTGAAAAAAGTTGAGGTTTTTATCAACAACCCCTTTACCTTTACCTATGTGAGTGCACTAGATGATCAACTTTTAAGTAACGATCACTGGTGCAAAGAAAGCGCGTGCACTTTGGTGCAAAGACGGAGAACCTGTAGAAAACCAATTAGCAAGGCTTTAGCTGAACCTTTTTGACCTATGCTTTCACTGAGTGAATGTGCACTAGAGTTCCCTTTGATCGTTGCCTTATGCCTATGCTTTCACTTAGTGAAAGCAAAGAGTTCTTTGTTAAATCTTCGATTTAACATAAGGCAAAGAACTCTTTGTTAAATCTTCGATTTAACATACGGCATAAAAGTTGATCACTGGGTGCAAAGACGGGAAATGAATTTTATACAGGTTCTTTGTTCTAACATCATGTATTAAATCTTCGATTTAATAAATGCAGTGGATCCAAAGCAAGCCCCAACTTACTTAGCCCTATTGGGTGTGCACTAGAGTTCCCTAGGGTGTATTGGGAAGAGCGGTATACCTCGAATTCTATTCAGGTAAAGAAAAGGGCTACTCTTGTTATGCCAAAGCGCTTTGCTTCTTTGATTTCACAAAGAAGAGTAGCCCTTCCCTTTATCTGGAGTGCAAAGACGGTACTTAACAAAGAAGCGCGTTGCCAACAGAAGATTTAACATCAAGTTATGCACTTAAAGTGCAAAGGGCTTCGGCTACTGATGGCAAACTGAGTACACCCAATCCCCTGGCAGCTTTATCTGAATTTCATTCATGTATTAAATAGCAGGCCTTTAAAGGAAAGGGGACTAGGTGTATTGACCCCCGTACCTGATGGCAAAGCGCTACTGTTGTTATGCCAAAGCGCTTCGCTTCTTTGATTTCACAAAGAAGAGTAGCGCTTTCCTTTACCTGAATAGAATTCTAGGTATACCGCTCTTCCCTATACACCCATGCACTTCAAGTGCAAAGGGTGTAAAGGCCTGTATTCTATATAGGTTCTATTCATGTATTAAAAGTAAACGGGAATTAAAGAGGATTCTGGTAATACAATTTTTCTTATTCAGTGATCTTTCTTTTTCGATTACATTCACCTATAGATGCATTAGCACTTTTACCACTTGTTTATTCTTATGTTAAATTTAACACTATTCCATTTTCTCCACCAAACCACTGAGTTTAACACCTGAATAGGATCTAAATAGAATTCAGAATTTCATAAAGGTAAAGTTCTATCTATAATTCTATTCAAATTCGAAGATAGGATGACACTCACATTGGTTTTTTCTTAATTTTTTTACTTATAAGTATACAGTTGTTACCCCATTGTTTGTCAACCCTGCTAATAAAATTAACAATGGTTTTTTTATCTTTAAAGAAGAAAAAACTATTTTATTGTACTTCTCTTTTTTCACCAGATCTATAATTCTATTCAAATTCGAAGATAGGATGTTTAGCTAGTGGAATCTTCTATTTAACAAAGAAGATTCCACTAGCTAAACATCCTATCTTCGAATTTGAATAGAATTATAGATCTGGTGAAAAAAGAGAAGTACAATAAAATAGTTTTTTCTTCTTTAAAGATAAAAAAACCATTGTTAATTTTATTAGCAGGGTTGACAAACAATGGGGTAACAACTGTATACTTATAAGTAAAAAAATTAAGAAAAAACCAATGTGAGTGTAAATTGATCCAACCTGTTCATTGGTTGTGCCAATGAAATAACTGGAAAAATCTTTGGGGCGTCGCCAAGTGGTAAGGCAGCGGACTTTGACTCCGCCATTCGCAGGTTCGATCCCTTCCGCCCCAGCAATAAAAAAAGAGAAAGTAATCAATGATCAGGACGAAGTAATTTCTGTGAGCTAATGTGAAAAGTACCCAAGAGTCTACTCTGTGCACATTCTATATGCTACGCACTAGGTAAAGTACAGAATGATAAAAAAGGATTTTAAAAAACCGTAGTCGTTTTTTATCCTGTATTAAATGATCTAGGTTATCTAAAATAAAGTCTATGAACTTGCTTTTTTCCTTTGTGGTAATATTCCTATTAGATGCGGGTATAGCTCAGTGGTAGAGCATCTCGTTGCCAACGAGAATGTCGCGCGTTCGAATCGCGTTACCCGCCTGTCAACCCCTCTTTGGTACCAAACCGCTTCTGTTGAAATCAGATGTTGTTATGGCAATTCTTCGATTTAACAAAAAAACCGCTACGCTTCTTTTATTTAACAAAGATGCGGTTTGGCATAACAACAGAAGAAGGGAACCGGTTTTCTATCAAGAGTTGAGAAGAACCTCAATCCTTTCACTTAAAGGGTGTATTGGGAGATCTTTTTTGAAAAGTATTTTATGTATCGCTTCTGTAGACACAACTTGACATTTAAAGAAAACAAAATATGTGTACTAGGTATTAGCGTTGTAGCACGATTTGAAATTATCAATTTCTTTCACCTGATTTTATTTTAAATAGAAAAAATTCATGTACAAAGTCTCTTTTTTTTTAACATAAGTTGCTTTATACAAGGGCTTTTTTTAGAAAAAAAATCAGAGAAAAAAAACCTTCTTTTCAATGTTCACCAGAAAGAAGCCTGCTTAACTCAATTGGCAGAGTATCGGTTTTGTAAACCGAATGTTGTCGGTTCGACTCCGACAGTAGGCTAAAATATAGCGATTTCTATTGAATCTAAATCTTTGATTTAATGCATACAGCAAGTACTGCTTTATTGGGATTAGCCAGGAAAGAGAGAAAGTCAATTAAAAATTGAACATCTTTTTTTTCATAACATCCAACAATGATATCTTTTCTCAACTTTTATATTTTTTATTGCGTACATTGGCTTTGGGCTCTCTTAATAGAATGTAACCAAAAATAATCACAGACTTGGTTTTATTAGCTGTGTTACATTGATTCCATTAGTGTTACAATGCTAATACATTCCAGAGGTGATTTCGTCGTGGATTCTGTACACTTCTGTATTTATCAAGCCCTGTTCCTACCCCTTACACTCTTTCCCCTGTACACCTGATACACTGTTACACCTTCGGTGTAACAGTGTATCAGGTGTAACGGTGTACAGGCTTGCTACTTGGTTATAGCTTCTGGGTGTACAGGCTTGCTACTTGGTTATAGCTACTGGGTATACTGGGTTTCGGTGACAAGCTTCTCTTTTTCTAAATCACTCCCTTTAGAATACAGCAACACCTTTCTAAGCACTTTTTTCCTTCAACGCTAGTTGAAGAGTACATCTGCACCTCATTACATTTATTTTTCTCCAGTTGCTAGTGGAATCTTCTTTGGCTGCTATGCAACCTAGTGGTCGTAGCAAGCCTCCCCTAACCCTTTTAAGTGCATAACCTTTGGTGTAAAGGGGCGAGGGGAAAGGGTGTGCACTAGAGTTCTCTAGGGTGCAAAAACCGCTGCTGGTGGAACCGAAGAAATCGTAGCAAGCCCTTTACCTATCTGAATAAAACCTGTGTATAACCTAGATTTTATACAGGTTTTATTCAGATAGGTAAAGGGCCAAAGCTAGAGAAGTACATAAAAGATAGACCAGGGAGACCAGATGTATCAAGCCCTTCTAGAGGAAAGGGCTTGCCTTATTAAAATTTGCGATTTTAAAATCGTTGTAAAAAAAAATTTTTTGACGTGTTTTTTTTAATTTTCACTTGTAAATTTTCCATATCAAATATCAATTTAACCATTAACACTGAAAAGAATTCAGAAAGAAAAATACTTAGCAGAAATTTTAAAAGTTAGTTTTTAAATTTATGTAGTAACATATACAGTATGAATAGTAGTTTCAACTAATAGAACAAAAAAAAATGAAATAAGATTCAATATAAAATAAGAAGAAGTGGAGGATCTTTTTGTCTCAAAATTTATTATTATTATCAGTTGGTCGAAGAAAGTCGGCTGTAGCTAAAGTTGCTTTCGTAGCAGGAACAGGCAAATTAATTATTAATGACAAGGATGCGTTTCATTATTTACAACAAAATGCTCTTTCTATGGCAGTTATTCAAGCACCCCTTAAAACCGTTAGCTTTGAAAAAAGATACAACATTGTTATACAAGTTCAAGGTGGTGGACTTCGGGCACAGGCCGAAGCAATCCAACTAGGAATTGCACGGGTTCTTTGCTTAGCAGCAAACACTTTTCGTGCTCCCTTAAAAGAAAAAGGATTTTTGAGAAGGGATCCTCGAAGAAAAGAACGTAAAAAATATGGATTGAAAAAAGCGCGAAAGGCCGAACAATATTCAAAACGATAATATTTTTTTTATACTTTTTTAAAAAACTAGATCGTTTGGAGCATCTGCATCTTTCTGAAAAAAATTAATCGAAGTGATCAACACAGTACCTACCCCTTTCGATCAATACACCCAGTCCCCTAACCCAGTTGCTATAGCAAGCCTGGTCTTTAGGAGAAAGGGGGAAGAGGGTATTGGGTAAGAGCTACGCTTGTAGCACAGTCGTTAATAAAGACCATTTTAAAGAAAACGTTATTTTTCTAGTACAAATCTTTCAGGTCATTTTCATATCTTGTCTTTTAAGATTAAGGTAAAATTAATGGAATTTCTAAAATCAATAAACAATCAAGTGCATTAAAGTCCTTAACTCTTGTTACCTGATGTTATATTATGCCAAACCGCTTTGCTTCTCTGATTTCACAAAAAAAGCGGTACCAAAGAACCCTATCTGAATTTTATTCAGATAGGTAAAAGAAAAATACATTGGTATGTTAAATCTCTTTTCTCTTTTTTTGCGTATGTAATCTTTGATTACATAAAGCATTTATCTTCAAGCAAATACAAAGTAGCTACAAGATTTTTTTCTTTTAATCAATGATTGAGTCGATTACTGAAGAGATTTTATAGAAAAAAAAGATTTAATAAAAGCATTAACAGCAGATTAACATGTTGCCTAGTGAGTCTGCTTTTCTAACGCATAGATTCTATTGACTTTTTTGAATTTTGAATTAACTGCATCCAAAAACTTTTTTTTATATCAGCATCAAGCAATCTTTCTCTGTTTTTACTTTTATGTGTCTAATAAAAAAAGTCTTTTATCCTCCTACAAAATCGAAAATTTCATAAAAGGTGGACAAATCTAATCAAAAAAAAAGTGGATATTCAATTTAACCGTAGCCCAGCTGCTAGTGGAATTTTCGAAATCGTATAAAACCTAACCCTTTGCACCAGCTAGAACCAACTAGCAAGAAGTGCATACCCTAACCCAGTCCCCTGGTCCCTTAGCAGCTAAAACGAAGCAGCAAGCCTTTAAAGGAAAAGGTGTAAGGGGTAGGAACAGGAGAAAAAAGACTTGAAATCATTTGTCACGCGAGTTGATCCAAAGAGTGAATTAAGGTATTTAAGTGAATAGGGTTTAAACATATGGACTTCTCTTTTATCGTCCTCTATTCTATTTAAGTTCTATATAGGTAGCAGTTGATAATAAATACTAAAAGTTGAGGGTTATTGGCTAGGTCAATTATATCTTTAAAAAACACTCTTCTTAGGGAAAAGGCCTATTTAAATTACAAATGATCGTTGCCTTATGCCTATGCTTTCACTTAGTGAAAGCAAAGAGTTCTTTGTTAAATCTTCGATTTAACATAAGGCATAAAAGTTAATCAGAAAAAATGTTGTTTGCTAAACAAGGATTTTCCTCAACTTTTTTCATTACCGGTTGTATCGGTGATTTTGTAATCTGATTTCATAAAAAAAGCGGTTACCTTTGAAAAATCGAAGATTTACCAATACACCTTTGCACCCTAGGAAACTCTAGTGCACACCTAATGGGGAAAAGGTGTATTGGCCTGTACCTTTTTTATTAAATCGAAGATTTAATACATCAACCTTTTTAATAAAGGTAAAGGGCTTGTATAGCAGATGGGCTTACTAGGATTTTCCAGATTCCACTAGCAGCTGGGTGTGGGAACGGGTTAGGGAAAAGGGCTTGCTGCGATTTTTTTGATTCCACCAGCAGCCGCTTTGTAAAAAACCCTTTACTTTTACATAGTGAAAGCATAGGTAACACAGCTATAACGAAATAGCTAGAGAAGTACATTATTTTCTTTAAACAATTATATTAATATTATTAAAAATAGCTTTATGTCCGCGACAACTGATGAAATTATCCAAAGCTTAAAGGGTATAACTTTGTTCGAAGCTACTGAATTGGTAGCACAAATTGAATCCACTTTTGGGGTTGATGCTACATTAACTAGCAGTGGGGGAGGTACAGCTCCTCTAGAAGGTGGCGCTGCTCCAGCAGAGGTTGCTGAAGAAAAAACACAATTCGACGTTATTTTAGAAAATATTGCTAGCGATAAACGAGTTGCTGTTCTTAAGGTAATACGTAATCTTACTGCTTTAGGATTAAAAGAAGCAAAAGATTTTACTTCATCACTACCAAAAGCTGTAAAAGAAGCTGTTTCTAAAGAAGAAGCAGAAGCTGCAAAACAACAGCTTGAAGACGTGGGTGGAACAGTTCGAATTAATTAACAATTAGTAACTCGAAATAAACTAATACTTACTTTTATTTCCAATCTAAGGAAATGTTCACAAAACTTACGTTTCTAATCTTTCGCTTTTTTTGAGGAAATGATATTTTATTGACATTTCTACACGATCAGCTACTGGTAATTAATTGTGTACACTATATTTTTCGATTTCAAGAATTACCTCAACTATTTCGTTGTAATCATTTATGAACACTTTCTAATCTGTGAAAATTACATCAGTATTTTATGTAACCAACATAGTGGTTTCTACTTTGTTAACCTGAGTAGAGTCTAGGCTGATAACAAAGAAGGTATGCACTAGAAGTGCATACCTTCTTTGCACCCAGTGATCAACTTTGTTGATCACTGGGTGCAAAGACGGTACATGAATTCTATTCAGGTTCTATTCACATAGGCTATGCACTTAAAGTGCAAAGGCCATCAGGTAACAACATTAACTACTTTCCTTTGTGCACGTGTACTTTAAGTGCAAAAAGGTGCTTACCTTTTTAACAGTTTGTTAAAAATAGGCAGCTACTGGGTGATCTGGTTAAATAAGTTGAGCGAATAGTAATGGCTACTTTGTTAAAGACCTTAAAAGGTCTTCGATTTAATTATGACTTGATTTTCTCCAGGTTCTATTCAAAGAAAGAAGCGTACATTTTAGTGAAAATGCATCGACAATTTCTGCAATCAGTACTTTCACTAGCGATTTAGTGATTTAATCTTCGAGTTTAGCGTAGCATTTCATTAATTTTTTTTCAGAATTTAGTTTAAAGCTAATCTTTTACTTGAAAATAGGCAAAAAAAAATTGAATAAAATACAAAAATAGAGTAGTTTAGATTTTAATTTTTTCATAGGACGTAGCTTCCTTTAAACTCTTTGGTACGGAATTCTATTTACTGATTTATTCAATTTTTGCTGTTAATAAATTAAAATTCGATTTTCAAAAATCAAATTATTTTATAGAAAAAAAATACGCGCGATCCTACTTTTAGAAAAAAAATATAATTATAATGGCGGTTACTATTGATAAGATGTTTCAAATGGGTCTTCATCTGGGTCATCAATCCAAACAGGTAAATCCCAAGATGGCTCCATATATATGTGGAAAAAAAAAAGGTGAACATGTTCTCGATTTAGTACAAACATACTTTTTTCTTAAAAAAGCTTCTCGTTTTCTTGCAAAAGCTGCTTCTCAAAAGAAAACTTTTTTATTTGTTAGTAGAAAAAAACAATTAACAGAATTGTGCGGGTAAGTAGTATACATTGATTACCGTGTGGCGACGGTTACCGTTGGGGGTATACGGTATAAAGGGAACGACTAACCGGAATAGGGGAAACCCAGAAGGGACTGTAGCATGTCGAAAAAGCGGACTAATGTCTCGCAACCCTATTGGATATGGTAAAAGTCCTGATTGACCTGACTAGAGTCACCATGTCACTAGTGAAATCCAAAACTCTTTTAACCATAATAGAATCTACAACAGAATTGAGAAGAACCTCAACTTCTATCTTCACCATTGCTTGAACCTCTGCTCACAGTCCACCCAGCAGCTAGTGGAATCTTCTTTCTTTCTCTGATTTCACATAACAACAACGTAGCAAGCCTTTAGGGGAAACTGGTGTAAAGGCCTTTACCTGAATAGAATTCTAGGTATAACGCTCTTCCCAATACACCCAATCCCCACACCCTTTGCACTTTAAGTGCATAACCTTTGGTGTAAAGGGGTGTGGGGATTGGGCTTGCTCTAGGTTGTTGGCAATTTGAATTGCCAAAGAAGATTCCACTGTAGCCTGATGTTTGTTGTTCGTTGTTAAATCGAAGATTTAACAAAGAAGATTTAACAAAGAGGATTTAACAAAAAACCCTTTGCTGAAAGCCTTTACACCAGAGGTGTATAGGGAATAGCGGTGTAAAGGCCTGTATTCTATACAGATTATAGACAGGTTCTATTAGCAAGGCGTAGGTTCTATTTAGAATTAGAAAGAGAAGTATAAGAGATGGTATTTTAAAGAGCTCTTTGTACTTTGGTGTTACATAAGGTGAAAGGCTCTAGAGGATAGTGGATTGCCGTTTTTAATACGGAATGAAGTATAAAATCGTATAGCTTTATGTTTAATATTTTTTCTAACCTGATACAACCAGTATCCTCTAAGGAAGAAATTCGCTAAAAGCGTTTATTTACTAGTTGAGGAACCCAATTATTTGCATAGCACTTGCTGCGATATTTTTGATTCCACCAGCTTTACACCAAAGGTGTACAGGCTTGCCCCTAGATAAACGCCTGTTTAGAGCATATAGGTAACAGAAGACCAAATAAATTACATGAGCTATTACGTCACTCATTTGTTCAGGAAACCGGCTATTAGTTCTGGTCGGCCTAACCTCTGCTGAACAGAGTAAAGTTTTTCAATGTAAAAACTTTTTTACCACAGACGTCCTACCTAAAGTCCATTAGCTATCATTTTGATGTGTCTATGTATATAAACTTGCCATACTGCCTATAGCCGTCGCGCGTGCACTAGAGTTTTCTAGGGTGCAAAGACGGTAATGTGGAGTAATTTACCATGGCCAAAAAATATTGGCGGCAGAGGAGTCCTAAACTTCGTTATTTCAATCGCATTTCAATTTTTCTGAAAAGAACGAAATACATTTTACAATCTACGAAGGTAGGGGACAGCCCAACAAAATAGACACTTTTTATATTTTTCCTGTGTAACCTGATATAACCTATGCTTTTACTTTTTTGCTTTTAATTCCTCAACTTCTTTTACTAAATCATTAGATCACTCAGCAGCTTTATCTGAATTCCACTCATGTACCCAAGTTACATTAAAAGCCTGCGGTTGCTTAACTTATCTAATCTAATCCATCTACGATGTACTTCTCAACTACCGTTGAAATAAAAAAGGACTCTTCTCCATCTACGAAGTGCTTTTCCTATGCTTTCACTGAGTGAAAGCAAGGCGTTCGACGGTATGGCTTTGATGCAATCAAAGATTACATAAGGTACTTTCCTTTTGTTAAATAATCGAAGATTTAACAACATGCCAACAGAAGATTTAACAAAGCAGCGATTTGCCATCAAAAGTTGAGGTACTTTTCAACTTTGTTGAAGAGTTGAGGTAAGCATAAAGAAGTAGCAAGGAGAGTAAAAGATGTCAAAGAATCTAAAAAAAATATAATGTTGGGGGGAGAGCCGGATGCGCTGAAAGGCGCACGTCCGGTTCGGGGAGAGGTTTGTTATATCCTAGGACTGAATTTTGAAAACAGGATAAAGCTTACTACGTCCACAATTGCGACTATTGCACCCAAGTGTGGTTCTTTTTATGTAAATCAAAGGTGGCTTGGCGGTTTACTTACTAATTGGGAAACTGTTAAGAAATCATTGGATAAGTTAAATAATTTTGAACGCCAAGAAAAAAGTGGTCTTTTGTCAGGGTTTTCGAAAAAAGAACTTGCTAGTTGGAAACGGCAAAAAGATCGTCTAGACCGAGAATTAGGTGGTCTACGCGGTATGGTTCGACTCCCTGATGTAGTTATTGTAATAGGCCAACCAGAATCCATTAACGCCGTTCGAGAGTGTCGAAAACTTGGAATTCCTAACCTGACTATTTTAGATACTAATTGTGATCCTACATTGGCTGATATATTTATTCCTGCAAATGACGATTCCGTGACTTCACTACGCTTTTTGTTAACTACTCTTTTGAAAGCGATACAACGAGGTCAGTCTCGTTCTTCGACAAATAAAAAATAAGTCAACGTATTCTTGTTATCGTCTACGTTGTCTGTGCACTTTTTCTCAACTTTTGATGTATACATCAAAAGTTGAGAAAAAGAGTATTCAGTGAAATATATTTATCTTTTATCTATTTGATGTTATGCTATGTGAAATCTCTGATTTCACATAACAACAAAAGTGCTTTTTTTGTGAAATCAAAGATTTCACATAACAAAAAACCCTTTATTCACTCTATTCAGATAGGTAGATAATAAAAGTTGAGGTCCTTCTCAACTCTGTTGAGGAATTGAAATCAATTTTTATTCTAATTTTGTCAATGTACTCTTTTTTGGCGGTATTTTATTTAGGTATCAGTAGCTGAGGATAATTTATTGGTACTTTTTTGGTTCCAACTTTATTTTTCATTTTTCTTTTCATTTTTCTTTTATGATAATATATAACTATTAATAATTTAGAATTCTGCACTCTTTAAAGAAAGTAGAAAACTGGTGTTTTTCTAGACTTTTTTCTGCGAGAAAGAAAATCAGGATCTCAAAAGGTGCTTATGAAAAAGACTTTGATATGGTACAGATGTCGTTACTTTCAAAATAAAAAAAAGTAACATCTTTCTACTATAAAGAGAAAAAACTCTAATTCTAAAGACTAAGGAGAGGTGGCAGAGCGGTTCAATGCATTGGTTTTGAAAACCAACGTGGCTTCAGAGTCACCGAGGGTTCGAATCCCTCCCTCTCCTTTTTACTCTTTTTTTCTGGATCAAATCTTTCTTAGAAAAAATAATACTCTCTTTTATATTTAGTACAAGGCTTACACCAAAGGTGTACAGAGTAAATAGTAAGGTTTATTTAGAAGATTTTAACAATAGCAGGAGGCTTAGGTGAGTAAAATTTCCGTGAAATTGAAAACAAAATTCTTAATAAATAAAAAAAGCAAGGAAAAAGTACCATCGAAGAATCACGCGTCTAATAATTATTTTATCCAAAATATTTTTTCCTACTCATTTTTTTTGAAATTGCTTTTTATAATTGTTAGGAAATTACTTTCAAAACAGATTAGATGAGCAAAACGGTTACTATAAAATTTTTTCTCTGGATCAATTATACTTTCTTTAGTGGAAAGTTTGATTGATCTTCTTCTGATTCTGATCCAGAATAAGCATCAACTAGCTTTAAAAAGTCGCTAGGTATGTTTACATAAATTGGAAGAGTTATAGTTTCATTACCTTGATCCACGTCAATAACTTTTTTTGAAAAGTTGACTTGCGTAATAAACATCACACGGCCTTGAGAACCTTGTTTAATAAAGGCTTCCAGATTATTAGCTGTGCACTGCAAGTGCAAAGGGTGTAAGTATAAGAAATTTCGTTTGCTCGAGATTCAACGAGATCCTTGGCTGAAACCAACTCTCCTGAATGAAAGCGAAGTTCTAATTTTAGATTGTCAGTAAGACACACTCTTTATCTTGTTCTGGGGTTTTTCCAATTTGAGAAAAAATCACATAATAGATTTGATCTTTATCTTCGTGACAGGAGTCGAAACCTGTTCTGTTACTATAAATTTATCGCTGGAAAAATAATCTAATACTTGATTATGCCCAGATAGCATTTTAACCAAATCACCAGATTTGTAGTTTATAAACCAATTTTATGGCTAATTACTTTTGTCTTGCTGTTGATCAAATAATCGTCTGGCTTGTTCTACGATTTGGCCGGTCAAATTTTTTATATTGCGTTGAAATCTTTTATAATTTTTATACTCCCTTCACCCCTGTTGTAAAATTTGTTTTAATTTTGTAAATTTATATGCTATAAAAGTAGTGTGTAGATAAACTGAATCATCATATACAGTTTCCATACAAAGATCAACGAATTCAGAATCTCTTTCAATCCAGCGTTTTCCTTTATTAAATCTTCGATTTAATATAGCCACTCTTTTGGGACGTGTAGACAAAAAACGAGATAAAGTATATTTTCCTGATCTGCTATGGCACTTACTGATGTGGTATTTCTCATAAGTAGTGGTTTTTTTCCTATTGTGCACCATAGTAAATTCTGTAGTTATCCTCAACTTTTAGTGAATAACGTAGTTGTTCAAAACAAAAAGGTAGAAATAAATTTTATTCTTCTTTTATTTTTATCGTACCAGAAAAAAGAGAAGTAAGCAGTTTTAGCAAAAATAATATTGTTTCAACTAGAAACTGTTACCTTTTTACTAACTTTTATCCTTTAAATAAATAGAGATCCAATGTAAATAGAAATAGGTTGGTTTCTTCAATTAAAAAAGATGACAGGAGAAGAAAGTAAAAATTTTGTTTTTTACAATATTTTTCTTTCTTGTCCTTTTTACTTTTCTTTACTCACGCTTTTCTAAGTTTATTCAGATCAGAGATAAGGAGATTTAGAGAATCTTTGAGTTTATTTCGATTATAAAAAGTCTTTCAGGGGAGCATAAACTCGGTTTTAATGGTTTTTCAAAACCCTTTGCACCCTAGGGAACTGCAGTGCACAGGATTTGTATAGGTACTTTTCAGCTTAGTAGTAGAGGCTGAGGAAAAGCATAGGGAAACATCTAATAGATTGTTGGATTATCGGCACCTGCATTAAACGTAATTGTATGTTTTATCAAGGTTTTTGAGAACGGGAAACAACTGTAAAATTTATTCTTCATCCCCTCTTGAAATCATGAAGAAATCACTATACAATGCAACTCTTTTTACACTTTCTTTTTTCAAATTGAAAAAAAATAAGTATTTTGTTAATATGAGTTGGATTATTAAATTTTAAAAGTAACTTGCCATTTTCAAATTTTCCAGAATATCAACACATTTCCTAATTTGCCCAAACTGTAAATTACTTTTTTTATGCAAAAATAAAAACAATTAACCCTTGGAGCAAAATAGACATGATCGCCTTCTACAGAAAACTCCGCTTTAGCTTTCTTTTATTTTTCCTGATCGGCGGTTACTCTCGCCGCTATTTCACCATACGTTATCTAGGCAGATATGCTACTACCTCAGAAAACAGCATCTCCCAGGCTAGCATAAGGTAAAGGTAAACTACTTGTAGAATTTGCCCAACCTGTACCAGCAGTGAGTAATAGAGTATCTATGATGAAAACGCCAAGAGGAGACGTGGCAACATGCATAAATATTTCTACTAAAGGTCAAAAAGTGTCTTTTTCTGATTCCTTTGGAATATTTAAAAGAGTTTCATCGAAATCAGCCTTTATAATAATTAACTCAATGGCATTGCTATTTTCATTTGATTCAAAAATAGTTGCAATTAGAAACAAATTTGGTTTATCAAACTTTAGAAATTTTAAGCTCACATCGGGTAAATCAGTTTTTGGTATTTTGATCCATTCCGGTATTTCTACCGGTACGGGTAAATCAAGCTCTTCTGTTAAAGAAAACTTTTTTTCAGGAAATAAACCTTTATTCGGACACGGTGCATCAGTATAAATGTGATCTTTTGATGTAAAAAACTGATTTTTTTTTTTAGAAATAAATCAACTAACTTTGTTATTTCATTGTAAGGTGTAAGTGCGCACATATTTTTTTTTAGTTGCTAATAAGGAGATAGAAAAAAAAGTTTTCTAACAACCCACTAGTGAATTCTTTATCTTTTATGTTTTTCATGTTTTTTTGTCTATTTTGCTTTTCTGTTTGCTTTATCCAATTTATTTAAAAAAAATGGAGGTATGTATGCATATATGTAATCATTATCTCCTTTAGAGGCTGAATAAAAATCAACCTGGATAACCTGGGATACGTCAACTACCATACCTTCAACACCTTCTTTAATCTCTGATATTTCGTCTGCATCAGATAAATGGCACCAAGGAGCAAAGCTAATATCTGTTTCTCGCGACTCTATCAATGAATTTACAACAACCGTGTCTCCTTCATTATAGCGAGTTTTTAATTGCAACCAATTAGAAGGAAGGGAAATTATTATGCTTTTGTCTTGATTTATATGGTCTCCTAACTTGGAAAAGAATACAGAACAAGTGTTATCTTTACCTTTCGTAAAAATGTATCCATCCCAATTTTCTTTTAAAATAGTTTTTAGAAATTCTAACGGTTTTGCTGCAGAACAATCTATTAAAAGTTCATCCTCTTTTACCCATTCTTTTTTAGACAACGTAACAATATCACCTTTTTTAAAAATTTCCATATACTTTTTTTTCTAATTTTTAATTAGCTCAAAGTTACACTGGTTAAATATATTTTTCAAAATCGTCTAAAGATTTATAATTAAGTCCTTTGTGCTTCTGATCACCGAAAATTGGGTAGGCTGTTACAAGATTTAAAGGCCCATGAAGATTACAATCTAAGATTCTATCCCATAATGAATTAGGCATCTTTGGATTTATCACGTAGCGAGGGTTTTCTTCGGATAGGTTAGTACCTAAAAGTAAACAAATATAGTTAGGATTTAACATGCTAGATGGACCAAATTCAACATCGAGCCTTTTTTCATATATATCCGGTAAGTTAAAATCGGGGTGTTGTACTGGATTTACTACCTGACGTGTAGAAGGCTTCGGTCGTGGGCTCTAAATTGGACTCGATCCGGCACTATTTGGAGGACCCGTAACTTTTTTGTGCGGCGTAGAGTCCATAACCTTTTTATTTAAACATCTTCAAAAGCATTGTGCTTTTTTATTAAAAAAAACCTTTTTTTTCTTCTTATCCATTTTTCCCCCCTCTTTTTTAGAAGGAGGGGGGAAAAATGGATACGCAGGCTAACAGTAAGTCAACTTACGCAGTTTTGTATCCTTTCCCTTTGATCAACAAAGTTGATCACTGGATACAAATGCTTTTATTCCTAAGACTAAAGATTAGCCTTTGATAGAAGGAGCTTCTACTGAAGCTAGGTCTAACGGGAAGTTGTGAGCGTTACGCTCGTGCATTACTTCCATACCTAGGTTGGCACGGTTGATAATGTCACCCCATGTGTTGATTACACGACCTTGTGAATCTACTACTGATTGGTTGAAGTTGAATCCATTCAGGTTGAAAGCCATTGTTGAGATACCTAGTGAAGTAAACCAGATACCTACTACTGGCCATGCAGCTAGCAAGAAGTGTAGAGAACGTGAGTTGTTGAATGAAGCATATTGGAAGATCAAACGACCAAAGTAACCATGAGCGGCTACGATGTTGTAAGTTTCTTCCTCTTGGCCGAATTTGTAACCAGCGTTTGCAGATTCGTTTTCAGTTGTTTCACGGATTAGTGAAGAAGTTACTAGTGAACCATGCATTGCTGAGAACAGTGAACCACCGAATACACCAGCCACACCTAACATGTGGAAAGGATGCATCAAAATGTTATGCTCAGCTTGGAAAACAATCATGAAGTTGAAAGTTCCTGAAATACCTAGAGGCATTCCGTCTGAGAAAGATCCTTGTCCGATTGGGTATACGATGAATACAGCTGTAGCTGCAGCTACTGGAGCTGAGTAAGCTACACAGATCCAAGGGCGCATGCCTAGACGGAAAGAAAGTTCCCATTCACGACCCATGTAAGCACAAATACCTAGGAAGAAATGGCAAACGATTAGTTGGTAAGGACCACCGTTGTAAAGCCATTCATCTAGAGAAGCTGCTTCCCAAATTGGGTAGAAATGCAGACCAATCGCATTTGAAGTAGGTACAACAGCACCAGTCATGATGTTGTTGCCGTAGAACAATGAACCTGACACTGGCTCACGGATACCATCGATGTCTACTGGAGGAGCAGCGATGAATGCAATGATGAACACAGTTGTCGCAGTAAGTAGTGTAGGGAACATCAAAACACCAAACCAACCGATGTATAGACGGTTTTCAGTAGATGTTACCCATTCGCAAAATCGAGCCCATAGAGTTGCGTTTTCACGTCTTTCTAGAATAGCAGTCATAGTTAATAAAAAAATTAGTGGTTCCTCACCTGATAAAAGCGCTTTTTTATTAACGCAAACATTGAGGATTCCGCAAAAGTAGATTTGATCTCTCGACTTTTGTCTGAACAAAGTTCAAACAAGACAAGTATTGGCAAAAATTTCCAATATTACATCAATATGCAACAGAATATATTTTTACTTTGCTAAATATCAGTATATCTTTTTTCTTGTGAAATTTTACTCTTTTAAACAGTTAATTAGTTTAAAAGTTGCAATTTAAAATTATTATTTAAATTTATTATTTAAATATTCGCGAGAAGTTTTTGAATAAATTTTAAAAGTAGGGAGGAGAAACATAATTACTACACGTAATAAAATGAATATAATTGATGTAATTACAAATTGAATGAAAACGAAAGTATTTATATTGATTGAATCCAAAAGTCTCTGAAGATTTAATTTTCATTTTTTTTTTAACTGACTTCGTTGAATATGATGTAAATTGTGCTATCCACTTGGACACTCTTCCTCTTGAGCCTTTAACACCTGATTCGCCCATTCCAGTAAGGGCTTATGATGATCAAGACGAAGATAAAAATTACTTTTTCTTGTTAAATCCTAGATTTAACACGGTGGATGTCACAACTAGATTAACCCAAAAGTCAATGCTTATTATTTTGCTGTGAAAGATTTCAAAAAGCTTGGTGTGCGAAAATTTCACCTAGGCAAATGCGTGGGTTTAACAAAAACGAAAAAGTTGGCTTTGAAATTTCAAAAAGAAAAGAAAAGTGATCTAATAAAGGGTTATTCTTTAAAAAACGGAAACTCGGTTGATTTTTCTACTCATTTTTCTGATTTCTTACTCATTTTTGAAAAATGAAAAAAGCGTGATGTAATCTTTGATTACATAAGGGAAACTTTGATTCTTATTTCCTTTGATCCAAATTTTGTTACAGAATTTTTTGCTTAGCATACATCTTTCCCTTTTTAATCCTGGTTGCAGAAGAGAGGAAGGCCGTTGAACCCTTAGCCCTGGTTGCAAAAGGCAGGGAGACTAGATCATCAGAAGTTGAGAAACACATTTGGTCTATTTTTCCCCGTCGTAACCTTTGTACCTGATACACTGTGACACCTGATACACTGTTACACCTGATGGTGTAACAATGCACCGGTGACCAAATGTACTGAATGAAAAAGAAAAAAAATATAAAACGCATTTTCTATTTCGACGATTCTTTTTGCACCGAAGGTGCGACTATATGGAAATAAAAAAACCTGTTATTTTTTTCCGAAAACGTTTGCTAGTGAAATCTTCGATTCCAAAGCTTTTCATAGTTCATAGATATACCTGAAAAAAGTAATACTTGTTTTTTTTTTCTTTCTAGGCTTCACGAGAATGAAAAACTTGAAAATTGCAGCCCTAGTCCTTTACCTATTTGAATAGAATTCGTGCACTACAGTTCCCTATGGTGCAAAGAAAGGGTGTGCACTTTAATGCAAAGACGGTACGACTATTGTAAAAAATAATGAGGATGGAAAGAATAAAACGAAGAAAGAGAAATTAAGAAAAAAAAAATAAAAGAGTTTTCTAAAAGCATGTGATTTTTGATTACGTTTATATGGCAATATTTTTATAGAGTAATCAACCTCTCTAGCTAAGCTAGAGGGTTGTGTAAATGCTCATATCGTGGCAAGAAGAAAGTATTGCTTAAAATATTAAGTTTGTCTAAACATTAGCTTATTTCAGCGTTCTAAAAGAAAATGGTTGCTTCTCTAGCTTTCTAAAAAAATAGGTTCAGGTATTATAAAAAAGAGTGTCGACGGCATGTGGGAATGTGCTATTATTGGTTCCCAAAAAGAAAAATCATTATTAGCCAAATTATTTTATTTTATAAGGGAAAAGCGTAGACAAGCAATATAATATTAGCTCTAGGTATTATTGATATTGAACGTTTCTCTCTTAATCAAAGCAAAAAAGAATTTCTTCGACTTTGTCCAGTAACTGATAAATTTGTCCTATTGAATGACTCAAAAAACCGTACAATCAGTGCGCAGATCGTTTAAAAAACCCTTGACGAATTATAAATTTCAAAAAAGGTAATGTGGTTGTAAATGAAAGTTCCCTGTAGAGACTGAAAAAACCTAGAGAAAACAGCGTTGAGATGCTCTAGGAGGTGCATAATACGCCGACTTTCTTGTAACTTTTGCTAAACGAGAAGTAGCTCAACAAAATTGATTTATAGACTGATGTTAAATCGACTAAAAAAACCACTACCTGCATAGAATGAAAGTAGCCTTTTTCCCTAACCTAATTAAGATCAATACACCCTTTTCCCTAGAGGGGAACTGGGTATACTGATCCCCTTATCCCTTACACCCAGCTGCTAGTGGAATCTTTTTTGGCTGCTATGCAAGCCCTTTACACCAAAGGTTATGCACTTAAAGTGCAAAGGGCAAACCGCTTTGCTTCTTCTTTGTTAAATCGAAAAAGCAAAGCGGTTTTTTTGTGAAACCAAAGATTTCACATAACATAACAACAACGTAGCAAGCCTGTACCGTCTTTGCACTAAACTCTCTTCACCTTTGCCAATTCTAGATATACCGCTCTTCCCAATACACCTTTGTAGGGGTACACCTAATGAAGAAAAGGTGTAAAGGCCTTTATTAAATCTTCAATTTAATAAAGGTAAAGGGGTTACACCCAGTGATCGTTGCCTTATGCCTATGCTTTCACTTAGTGAAAGCAAAGAGTTCTTTGTTAAATCGAAGATTTAACATAAGGCATAAAAGTTGATCAAAGGAGTGATCAACCAAGTGGATCAAAGGGTGTAAGGGGTGTGGGGTAAGGGCTGCTATGCAAGCCTTCGAATACTTACCATCATGTACCTTTATTAAATCGAAGATTTAATACAGAATTAGCAAGGCTTGCACCGCTGTTCCCTATACACCTCTGGTGTAAAGGCTTTCAGCAAAGAGTTCTTTCTTTAACATCAGGCTGCTCCCTTTTCCCTGCACCCTAGGGTGCAAAGGGTGTGCAATGGAAGTGCAAAGGGTGTGCACTGTAAGTGCAAAGGCTGTGCACTGGAAGTGCAAAGGGTGTACAGGTAAAAGAAGTAGCTTTACTAATTCTAAAGGGGGTTATTTTGATGTAATCAAAAATTACATACGCACAAAAGCTGAGCTAGTCAAAGAGAAAAGCTTTATCTATTATTATTATTATCCGCTAGTTGACAAAGCCGTTGACGAAAGATCCAATGCATTAGTAAATATCGGGAAAGCAGACTTTCTTTTTTTTTAGAAAGTCCCTAAACTTTTGCTTGGACAATTAAATCAATTTTATTTTTAATAAAGTTAAATAAACAGTTATAGTAAGTTAAACTAGAAAGACTCATTTGTGAGTATCCCCGTCTTCCGATCTGGACATGAAACTTTCGCTTCATCCAGCTCTTGCCCCATATTATTGGTTTTTCGAATTGCGTCTTTACTCTGCAGATTTTTCACATGACATGTACAATGAATTAATTGGAGATTGAAACACACATCTTTCTTTGCACTAAAGTGCACACCCTTGCTTTTAGAAATCCCAGGGTTTACTTCGATAACATCCATGTACTTTTCTTTCTGAACAGAATTCAGATAAAAGTTGGGGGTTGTTAATTCTTTTCGACACAAAGTACATATACCCTTTTGTAATTTAAGCAATGTTCTTACACGAATAGGCAGAACATTGTATCTCGCCATTCTTCTAGTCCAATAAACATGATCACCATCAAAAGGGCTTTTACCTGCAACTACTTTCACATGTTTCACAGATTGAATCCATGACATGTGTGGTAAGTAGGCCTCCTTAGGACTAGAACTATATTTACTGGAAGTAGTACCGAATAGTATCCAATTATCTTTGTGCTTAGTGCCTTGAAATAAATACTCTTTATTAGAAGGAAAGTATTTTTCTTTAATGTACATGCGACCATGGCGAGTATCGCGTCGGAAAACCCAGGCACGTACCTGTTGGAAAATAAGATGCGAATTTTTCTGAAATGTGTCTGAACACTCACTGTATTTAAAGTAGTTACCCCAACCAAGAATGAGCGGGCGTAACATCATAATGAGTTGATAGGAAGACACAGCTCGATAATTCCGCATAATGGCGCCTGTTTTGCTTAAAAGGCGTTCATTACTAGATTTTGATGGGGTGATTTTTACTTTATAGCGATCATTTTTAATAAGTTGTATAATTTGAAAACCTAGGAAAGAAAAACCGCAAGTACATTTTTTTAAATATGATTTTTCAGGGTTAACTGTTATTCCTACTGTGGATAAAAATTCGTGTGTCTTAGCAATGCATAGTTCTAATATTTCTTTATTTGCATGTAAAATGACGAAATTATCTGTATAGCGAACAACAGTTAAGGCTTTCTGCTTTGCCGCTCTCCCATTGTTTGATGTTGGCAGGGGTTTAATGGGAAGGTTTGCTACAAAGTTTTTTAATTCTATCTCTAAACCATGTAAAGCAATATTCGCAAAGAATGGAAAAAGAATACCATTTTGCGGTGTCCCGTTAATTGAGAATGTAACTCTTTGAGATTCATTTTCAAAGAAACCTTTCATAATACCGGCTTTAAGCCAAGATTTTATTTGTGATTCCATTTCAGGAAAAGTAGAAATCTTTTCTAGTAAAGAATCATGATCAATTTCGCCAAATGAGTGCCTAATATCCACATTATAAACCCACTTAGGTATTCCATGGTGTAGAGCAGAGAATAGCGCTTCTATGGCGTCATGAGAATTTCGACCTGGTCGAAAGCCGTAGGAGTTTGCTTCGAAAACTGCTTCCCACTCAGGTTCCAAAGCTAACTTGGCCCAAGCTTGTTTTGCCCTATCCCTAAGAGTAGAAATGCCTAAAGATGGTTTTTCTTTCTTTCCCGGTTTTAAAATCCAAACCTTTCTAATTGGATCAGTTTTTCCATCAAACCTTAAAAATTTCACCAATTCCATTTTCTTCGCTGGATCCAAAAGTAACTCTTGATCAACTTTTGAAGTGCATGTATTGTGATCTTTATGAAGAGTAGTTGTTTGTAAAATCGCATAAAGTTTTGAATCTAGACTGCCTAAAAGTAGTCTCTGCAGTTTTTGGACTTGTTCTTTATTACCATTGTATCTAGCCTTGTATATTCTACTTTGGGTTCTAAAGACTCTTTTTCGGATCTTCACCCAATTTATCGAGTCCCACGCTAAATTATATAATTTGCTCATACTAAACCCGTTGCTAAATACCCTATGTGGCGCCCCTGGTGTCTGCCTATCATTCCCACCAAGGCAGGAGCGCATTTGCTTTTCCAGGGCTTCCTGATTTATTGCCCATACGGCCTTAGATGGCCTACTTTGCAGCATATGCAAAGAGGATCAAAAAATTTTCCATCGTTCCATAACTCAGCTTCGCGCACTACTTAGAATTTTCTCCTTTCCTGTCACCTGCCTAGCGATTCCCGCTATTTAACGGAGTTTCGACTTAGCACTAAAATTAGAGAAGCGTCGATAGAGCAGAAAAATGAGAAGTACATACATTACACAAAAACACCTTTCTTATAAATGGACTCTGTTCATTCCTCAAGAAAGTTGAAAAAGACTTCAACTTTTATCTTTATTTCTGTTTTTACCCCTTATACCTAGCTGATAGTGGAATTCTATTCAGATAGGTGTAAAGGCCTTTATAATATACCTTTGCGTTTATTAAATCGAAGATTTAATATACCGCTCTTCCCTTTGCACCTGCAAACCGCTTTTTTGTTAAATCAAAGATTTAACTAAGTGCATAACCTCTGGTGTAAAGGCCTGAACCTTTTTTATCACTGAGTGAATGTGCATTAAAGTTCCCTTTGATCAACAAAGTCGATCACTGGGTGCAAAAACGGTAGATGAATTCTATTTAGGTTCTATTCAGGTTTCATTCAGAAAGAAAAGTACATTCATAAGATAATTCCGACCGCATACTTTAGCTGAAAAGCCTGCGTGATGTTTGATCTTTACACTGTAAAGCCCTATCTCCCTTTTTAGGGTGGATTTTCGATAGTTTATGCTTAAATATGATTCATTATGTATAGTGCTATTCCAACCCTTCGCTAAACGTAGCGAGTTTCTAACCTCACTTATCAAGGGTTGGCTTTGAATTGTCGGTAATTCAGAGGAATTAAACCTCCCCGAGTTATAGTTAGATATCTGAACATGTCAGATTATCCCTTTTATTTCCTAGATTCATTTCTTTAGCTTTTAGCTGATGTGCTAAAGCTTTTTAAAAAATCTCTAGTTACTAAAAGAACGAGTCGCACCAGCTAAAAATCCACCAAGAAAACCAATGTAGCTAAAAACGGTTACCATATGTTTGTTTGTTTTTTGAACTAGAATTATTTATTATCATTCTCAACTTTTTTTTGACGCATGAGAATAATACTGAAAACTTGTTAATTAACCCTGTCTTTCAAAATGGGTTAACTTACACTTAGACCTTACTGACAAACTTGTTAAGACGTTTTCTTAAGTAGCAAAGAAAAGTACAATAAGTAAACAAGTAAAGTTTTATTTTCAATACAATTATTATATCAATAAAAAAAAAAAATAAACCGTTAAAAAGAAAAGATTTTTCTAATAAGGGTAATACACTTTTTGTATCTACAACATTACCAGCGCATCAATTTTTAGACGAATTGCCGCCTAACTGACCAAGAAGATTCATTAATATACAAATCTCTGAGTTTGGCCTGAATGATTCCTTTTTGAAGAAAGAGTTTCATGTAAATCCTTCTGCTCTTTTGAATTGGCTTCTTTTTGTACCAGAAGGTTTACTTTTTGAATCTCTTGTTATGTGAAATCTTTGATTTCACAAAGAGCAACATCTTGATGTAGATTTGCTGAAGAATGAGCCCATCATGAATTTTCTTTGTGAGAATTTTAATTACGTTTTTGATGAAAAAAAAAAGAAAAGCCTGAATCATTTCTTTTGCTCTCTATCATATGTATAAAAGCCATCTATCTACAAGACAAGCCGAAAAAGTTTTTTTAAGTCCAAAATATTTCATAAAAAAGTTTGAAAAACTTGTTCTTCAGCATTGGTTCATAGGATTGAAGATAAAAAAAGACTCTTCTCGAAGTGGTGCTCTCCTATGCCAAGGCATATTTCTTTCATCTCCAGGAAAATCCTTGGGGACTTTATTGGAGTCAAAAGTAAAAAATACTAATCCTTTTGCATTGAACGAAGAAAGTTTCTCTTATTTTTCAGTTGATGAGTTAGAAAATTAGTCTAAGAGTATCAAAGATTTCATCCCCAATTAAAAAAAGGGGGGTTTTAATTTCAAAGACGAATTGTTAAAAAGTTAAAAACATAACATTTGTCCATTATATAGCGATAGACGCGTTTATGAATGAATGCCTTATTATAAATTTCTAGGAATCTGGTAACAAATCTTTATGAAGAATTTCAAAAATAAACGTCTTTAAGCCAGGACTGGGAAAATTCAGTGGTTGAGATAGAACAGCGATTTACGAAAAAACTCGCGTAAATATTAAGCGCAAGATCCATTAGGCGCAGCCAATTGGTTCAAAAATTCATTGGATATTCTTTAGAAAGATCAGGTAAAATAAAAATTATTAAAGGTATCAAGAATAAATATCACGCCAGAAGAAAAATGCAAGTAAGAAATACTTAAGGATGCCTCTGACTTTGTTAAAAACCGTATTAATGTGCCAACCTATAGAAATAACCATAGAGTTAAAAGGGGACAAAGATTTCTTGACAAAGCTACCGATTTATCCATCTGGTTGATTGAAATTGCTCTCGGAAACACCCTTTCATTTTTGAGGGAATCTTTTTCTGTGTTGGCAAGAGATTGGATCCGGAAATAGTAATATCCAACACTCGAGAAATCCTACAACAGTCCAGGTCGCTATCGATTAGGAGTCAATGACCAGGTTGAATTGCTGACTCCATATTATAATTTATCTGCAGGATTGGTTAGCTAGGTTGATGAACCGGGGGACGAGTTTGATCATGATCCCATTGTAGAGTTCCCGATTTACGACAATGTTAGTAATCAATTGCTGACGATAGACAGAAAAGACGTTCCACTCCATATTCTCATACTAACCCATAGCTGGGATCCGCTAAGAAAAACACATCAGGAGACATATGTGGATATAGCGGCTCAGGCCAGAGAAATGGCTGCGGAACAAAAAATCTAGTTGGATCAATGATTATATTGTCGCTGTAAATGAGGGATTATTATGTGAAATCTCTGATTTAACAAAAAAAGCGCTTTGCTTCTTCTTTGGCAAATCGGTTCTGTTGGCAAACCGCTACGCTTCTTCGATTTAACAAAGAAAAAGCAAAGCGTTTTGCCCTTTGCATTTTAGGTGCATAACCTGATGTTATGTGATCACATAACAAAGAACGCTTTATGCTTTCTATTCAGATAGATAAAGGGGTATCAGCAAAGTACACCTACCCCTTTTGCACTCCTTGCGTAGCTGGGGTAGGTGATGATCGTTACATTAACAAAATTAATGTATAGCACAAAGAAAGGCACATACTGCAACTATAAATAAAACGAGGAAATGTACTTCTCTTTGATCAATTTAGTTAATCAGCAGAAGTGCAGTACGTTTTTATTAACTCTTTTACTACGTTGTCCAAAAGAGTGCCGTTCTATTGTTAAAATCTCCGATTTTAACAATCAAAGAAGGGCTGCTTTGATTACATCAAAGGCGTGAAATCTTTGTATTTCTCTTTGAAGATCGTAGTTGTTCACTAGTAGTTTAGAATTTCAAAGAAGCCCTTTTGCACTCCTTGCTTTGGAATCGAAGATTCCACTGCTGGTGCACAAGGGTTAAACAACCTAGTTGTTCAATAAAAAAGCAGCAACCACTACGTTAATTTTTGACGCAGGGAATAAGATAAGATAAACTCTTTTCACCAGGTCATTAACTATGCCGGTGTTGTTACATTTAGTAGATTATAGATGTAACACATATGCATAATAGTTGATCACCATGGCCCTTTTTTTTTACTTTTTATTCTCTTATAAAGCTTTTAAAAATCCATTGATAGTCCGAGTTTTCTTTAGAGACGTACCACCTATCTATTTACTAATTTTTCTTTACTAATTGATAACGCGCTCGAGCTCGTTTTAAAGCAAGATTGGCTTCTACACGTTGTTTTTGTCCATTAGCTTGTGACCATTTTTGTGTAGCTTCAGAACAAGCTTTTTCTGCTTCTTCCGCATTTACTGTTTCTGGTGATTCTGCTTCATTTACTAATACAGTGACTTGATTTTGTTGTACTAAAGCAAAACCACCCATTAAAGCCACCGATGTCCATTCTGTTCCTTTACGAATTAACATAACTCCAATGTCCAAAGCGGTCATTAAAGGTGCATGATTAGTAAGCACACCCATTTGTCCAGTATTTGAGGGCAAAACAATTTCTTCTGCTTGATCGTTAAAAAATAAACGATCAGGTGTCATAATAGAAACCTGTAATGTCATAATTTGATACTTTAATTGTATTTTATAATTTCAACAGCGGAACTTCAAGGATAGCAATTTTTTTCCCTACGCTTTCTTATGCAACCGAGTATTTCCTCAACGAAGCTTTCCCAATAGACTCAGCTGTTATAACGAAGTAGCAAGCCTGTACACCTAATATACCTGATACACCTTCGGTGTAAGAGTGTATTAGGTGTACAGGAAAAATGGTGTAAGGGTTGAGAAGGACCTCAACTTTTCTCTGAATAGAATTCCTAAAAAGAAATACATATTAATTCTATTCATATATTAAATCTTCGATTTAATAAAATAATTTTTACTCAACAACGTTGACCTGGTATTTTTGGCAAAGCAACGCTGGTGTAAAGGCCTTTATTAAATCGAAGATTTAATAGATGAATTTTATTCAGGTTCTATTCAGGTTTTATATAGGTTGTATACAGGTTATATTCAGGGGAACGGTACTTTTTTTAATCCACAAGTGGATCTATCAACAGAGTTCAGATCAACCTCGCATAAACTCAGGTACTTCTCTAGCGTTTTTCCTAGTCCCCATACCCCTTACACCCTTTGATCAACTTTTATGCCGTATGTTAAATCGAAGATTTAACAAAGAACTCTTTGCTTTCACTAAGTGAAAGCATAGGCATAAGGCAACGATCACTGGGTGTAACCCTTTTACCTTTACCTATGTGAGTGCACTAGATGATCAACTTTTAAGTAACGATCACTGGTGCAATGCACTTTGGTGCAAAGACGGTACATGAATAAAACCTGTATACAACCTACGACTTTACAGGTTGTATACAGGTTTTATTCAGATGGCTTGTTTTGTTATGTGAAATCTCTGATTTCACAAACACTGGATTTACACCAGAGGTTATGCACTTAGTTAAATCAAAGAAGCGAAGCTTCTTTGATTTAACTAAGAAGCGCTTTGCAAGTGCAAAGGGCTTTTTTTGGTCCACTGCAGCTGGGTTAGAGGAAAAGCTGCAGTGGACCAAAAGCTTTTTTATTTGTCTGATTTCAATGAATCCGCTTTAGAAATCGCTTCATCGATGTCTCCTACCAGATAAAATGCTTGTTCCGGTAAATCATCCAATTCACCAGAGAGTATCATATTAAAACCTTGGATTGTATCCGCTAAACTTACATATTTCCCAGGAGAACCCGTAAATACTTCTGCTACAAAGAAAGGTTGAGAAAGAAAACGTTCGATTTTTCGTGCTCTTGCCACAGTTTTTCGATCTTCTTCGGACAATTCATCCAAACCTAATATGGCAATGATATCTTGTAATTCTTTGTATCGTTGCAAAGTTTGTTTTACATTTCCAGCACATTGGTAATGTTCTTCACCTACGATCCATGGTTGCAACATAGTAGATGTCGAGTCTAAAGGGTCCACTGCTGGGTAAATACCTTTTGAAGCTAAACCACGAGAAAGTACCGTAGTTGCATCTAGATGGGCGAAAGTTGTTGCTGGTGCTGGGTCAGTAAGGTCATCTGCGGGCACGTAAACGGCCTGTATAGAGGTTATAGAACCGTCTTTAGTAGAAGTGATTCTTTCCTGTAACCCACCCATCTCAGTGGCAAGTGTTGGTTGATATCCTACTGCAGAAGGCATACGACCCAAGAGAGCTGATACCTCTGAACCAGCTTGTACAAATCGGAAAATATTATCAATGAAAAGGAGCACATCTTGTTTGCTCACATCTCTAAAATATTCTGCCATAGTTAAAGCAGTAAGACCTACACGCATACGGGCTCCCGGCGGTTCGTTCATTTGCCCATAAACCAAAGCTACTTTAGATTTAGAAATATTGTCTTCATCAATAACTTTTGATTCCTTCATTTCCATGTAAAGGTCATTTCCTTCGCGAGTTCTTTCACCCACCCCCCCAAAAACTGAAACACCACCATGTGCCCGGGCAATATTGTTGATCAGTTCCATGATTAAAACGGTTTTGCCCACACCTGCTCCTCCAAAAAGACCGATTTTACCACCACGGCGATATGGTGCTAAAAGATCTACTACTTTGATCCCCGTTTCAAAAATCGATAATTTTGTATCCAAATCAACAAAAGCAGGAGCTGACCGGTGAATTGGAAATCCTGGAGAATCTCCTTTCTCTCCTACAGGGCCTAGATTATCTACTGGCTCACCAAGCACATTAAAGATACGCCCAAGAGTTGTATCACCTACAGGTACCGTAAGTGGCTTACCTGTATCAACCACCTCCATACCTCGCATAAGACCATCTGTGGCGGTCATTGAAATTGCTCGTACACAATGATCTCCTAACAACTGTTGAACTTCACAAGTAACAGATAGTTCTTGTCCACTTTCATTTTTTCCACGGACTTGTAATGCATTGTATATATTTGGCAACTCTCCGGGAGGAAAAGTTGCGTCTAATACTGGACCAATGATTTGCGTTACACGGCCGATACTTTTTGTTTTTGTAGAAGCACTCATAAACTTTTTTATTTCTTATTAGATGTCTTTGTTGCCTCCTGAGAAAGCTATAACGCATCAGTATTTAGCAACGGCTTTATGGATATTGACTCCATGTACTTTTCAGTTTAAATAGAATCTGAATAAAACCTGAATAGAATTCAGGTCGAAGGGAACAGCGGTTCAGCTAAAGACAAAAGTTCACACAAAAGTATACCTAGACTTCTATTCAGGTAAAGGCAAAAATTCAGAAGGAAATTGAGGTATTTTTTTAGCTTTACTAAAGGGAATTAACTAGTTAGAAAAGCTTGTGATTCACTTCTTTCACTTCTATGTACCTGATGTTATGTGAAATCTCTTGTTGTTATGTGAAATCTCTGAAGTGTCAAAAAAAAGGCACGAAGGGAACCGGTTTGCGCTTGCTTTGTTATGCCAAAGCGCTTTTTTGTTATGTTAAATCTTCGATTTAACAAAAAAACCGCTACGCTTCAAAGATTTAACAACATCTGATTTCACAAACACTGCAGCCCTTTGCACCAGTTAGAACGAAGTAGCAACAAGTGCATAACCGTCAAACCCGACGGCTTGCTTTGGAATCGAAGATTCCACTGCAGCCGCTTTTTTTGTGAAATCAGAGATTTCACACAACAACAGAAGCGCTTTGTCAAAAGAAGCGGTACCCTATCTGAATAGAACCTGAATAGAATACAGGTTTTTACACCAAAGGTTATGCACTTCTTGCTAGTTGGTTCTAGCTGGTGCAAAAGGAAGAACGGTGAAGAAAGGGTGTGCACTAGAGTTCCCTAGAGTGCAAAGACGGTTCCTTGATTAAATAAAAACGCGTATATACTCTAAAAAGGTGTACACACCCCCTCGAGTCGAAAGTCGAAAAATATTTGCGGTAATTTTTGATTATCTAAGATTCAAAGGTAAAGCGAAGCTGATGTAAATGTGTAATCTATGATTGACTAAAAAGACATTGCATTATGTGATCAACCCTGTACGATTAAATTATATAATTGATTCATTATACCCTCAACGTTTATCTGAATAGAACCTGTATAGAACCTGTATAGAACCTACGTCTTGCTAATAGAATTCATGTATTAAATCTTCGATTTAATAAAAAAGGTGAAGATAAAGAAGGATTTCAACTTCTATTTCTATTCTATTCAGAAAGAAAAGTATATTGATTAAAATCTTTGACAAAGTCCTGATGAGTTACCTGGCCAGTTTCTTTGAAATCTTTGACAAAGTATTTTTTTTTCAATTACTTTTTTTTGTCTATCGAATAAAAAATGATCGAAGATTACATCAGATGTTGGCTGTAGGAGACCAAGTTTAAATGCAGCAGTTTATTATAGAAAGAAAACATACAATAGTAACCTATTTTAGTCTCTTTCAGCCGCTGTATTGAATTATACAATACTTGTACAAAAAAGTTGTTATTTTACTTACCTTTTAAAAAGGAGTAGATAAATTTTCCCTTAACCTTTCTTATCAACTGCTCTCCTACCTAATGGCAAACCGCTACGCTTCAAAGATTTAACAACATCTGATTTCACAAACACTGCAGCCGGTTTGCCAAAGAAGAAGGGAACGGGTTTTTTTTACACTTCATAGATTTCACATATCATCAGCTAGGGAAGGAGAAAATAAAAATACAATAGGATAAAACCAAAGCCATTATTGACTAAGTTAATCCCATTGGCATGGTTTTTTTCTCTTGTTGCAATAAATTAACATGTTAATAAAATAGAATATAAAATAAAAAGTTTTTACCCTCTTATTGGCTTCAGCAAATAATTTAGCGAATTTGCAACAAAAAGTTATCACATTACTATTTAACTTATTAATTTAGTTAACTAAAGATGATGGTATCTTTATTAATAATAAGTTTTAATCTACAATTTTAGAAAAAAACTTCAATTTTCCTCAAACCTTTCCTGAGAACCACCAGCAGTTGCTGCGATTTCCCAGATTCCACTAGCTTTACACCAGAGGTGTACAGCTTTGACATAAGATAACATCATGTACCTTTATTAAATCGAAGATTTAATACAGAATTAGCAAGGCTTACTACAGGTAAAATAAATAGCTTCACTAATTCTATTAGGGGATAGGCTAAAAACGTAAAGATTGTATGATCGTTAATTCTTAAAAGGATTGTTGCGACATGGCTCCACAAACCGAAACTAAAACAGGTTCTGGGTTTAAAGCAGGGGTAAAGGATTACCGACTAACTTATTACACTCCAGACTACCAAACAAAAGAAACTGATATTTTAGCGGCATTCCGTATGACACCTCAACCAGGTGTTCCACCAGAAGAAGCAGGAGCGGCAGTTGCAGCTGAATCTTCTACTGGTACTTGGACTACAGTATGGACTGATGGATTAACAAGTCTAGACCGATACAAAGGTCGTTGTTATGACATTGAATCTGTTGCTGGGGAAGAAGAACAATATATTGCTTATGTAGCATATCCGCTGGATCTCTTTGAAGAAGGGTCGGTTACAAATCTACTTACATCAATCGTAGGTAACGTATTTGGTTTTAAAGCTTTACGTGCTTTAAGATTGGAAGATTTGCGTATCCCTCCAGCTTACTCAAAAACATTCCAAGGACCACCTCACGGGATTCAAGTAGAACGTGACAAACTAAACAAATATGGTCGCTCACTTCTTGGTTGTACTATCAAACCAAAACTTGGTTTGTCTGCTAAAAACTATGGACGAGCTGTTTATGAATGTTTACGTGGAGGCTTAGATTTTACAAAAGATGATGAAAACGTAAACTCTCAACCTTTCATGAGATGGAGAGACCGTTTTCTTTTTGTAGCAGAAGCAATTTACAAATCTCAAGCAGAAACAGGCGAAATTAAAGGCCATTACCTAAATGCTACAGCTGGTCATGTTGACGAAATGCTGAAACGCGCTCAATGTGCGAAAGATTTCGGCATGCCTATTGTTATGCATGATTATTTGACAGGTGGTTTTACTGCAAACACTACTTTGGCTCATTTTTGTCGTGATCACAGTCTTTTGCTACATATTCACCGTGCAATGCATGCTGTAATCGACCGTCAACGAATTCACGGTATGCATTTCCGTGTTTTGGCAAAAGCTCTTCGTATGTCTGGTGGTGACCACTTGCATTCAGGAACAGTTGTAGGCAAATTGGAAGGAGAACGAGAAGTAACTTTAGGTTTCGTTGATCTAATGCGTGATGATTACATCGAAAAAGATCGCAACCGTGGAGTTTACTTTACTCAAGATTGGGCTTCTATGCCAGGTACTATCCCAGTTGCATCTGGTGGTATCCATGTGTGGCACATGCCAGCACTTGTAGAAATCTTTGGAGATGACGCTTGTCTACAATTTGGGGGCGGTACTCTAGGCCACCCTTGGGGTAACGCTCCGGGAGCAGTAGCTAACCGTGTGGCACTTGAAGCTTGTGTTCAAGCTCGTAATGAAGGTCGTGATTTGGCAAGAGAAGGCGGTGAAGTTATTCGTGCTGCTTGCAAATGGAGTCCTGAACTATCAGCCGCTTGTGAAGTATGGAAAGAAATTAAATTTGAGTTTGACACTATTGACAAACTTTAAAAAGATTTTCCTTTGCCTACGCTTTGCTAATTCTATTCAGGATTTCCTTGTACAGCTAATCCCTCTAGTACCCCTTTGCACTTTTAATGCATGGGCTGCTGGTGGAAACGCAACAAGCCCTTTACCTATCTGAAGAAAACTTGTATACAACCTGAACCTTTGCCTGAATTTTATTCAGGCAAAGGTTGATGTATTAAATCGAAGATTTAATAAAGGCCTTTACACTAGAGGTTATGCACTTTGTTAAATCAAAGATTCTTTGATTTAACAAAGAAGCGCTTTGCAAGTGCAAAGGAAAGAGCGGTGAAGAAAGTGTTCTTTGGCTTGCTAGTGGACCAAAGCAAGCCAAAGAACGCTTTCTTTGCACCGTAGGGAACTATCAACAAAAATATTTCAGCACCTGCAAAGATGCTACAGAACTACGAACAAGATGCCGATCCTAACAACTATATTTAAGAAAATAAAAATGGCTGAAAAAAAAAGTATCAGAAACAGAAACTGAAAAAGCAACAACATCAAAATTAGTAATTGATAAAAAAAATTGCTCAAAACCATAGCCTCTTCTAAAAAAGAGGGAGTTGTATTACCTTGTAAGCCCAGATTGTCAGAGTCAGAAGTAAACAGAGCAATAAATGAAATACTCAAAGAAACCAAAGTAGACACAACGGAAGAAGTTGTAGTGTTGTTAACCAGGTTATTTCAAAGAGGGGGATCAAAGCGTGGATCCTGTACACCTTCGATGTAAAAGAAATTTGGATGCCTTCATTAAAGAAAAAAGCATAAAATTAGCGACAATAAGAAAAAGCCTAAAAGAAGCTAATTTTGTAAAGAAAGAGCGTAAACTAGCAAAAACTTTAGCTATATATATGGTTGCAAAAGAAATACCACTACAGGAAAATCTATGTAATGCAATTCTAAAAAACCAAAACGATTTATCCTTAACAGAAAAAGACAAAATATGGTTATCAGATTTCCAATTAGGAAACCCTGATTGTCTGAAAAAATTCATTCGGAATCATTTCAATTCAATAAATACTGAAAAAAACAAAAAAAAAGAACGTAAATAAAAAGAATATTATTGGCAATAAACAAAATCATATTAAAAAGATTCTGGAGAGCTGTATGATACGAAAATATCACAAAGAATTCGGGAACGGCTGGGTTCCAAACAATCTGCTCGGCTAGTTTCATAACGTAAATTCTCAAGCTTTTTTTGTGAAATCTCTGATTTCACATAACATAACGTCAGGTACAACACCCTTTAGGACTAGAGGTGAGCAGAAGTTGAAAAAAACCTCAACTCTTTATGTAAAAGACTCCGTTCTATGGACAAGTTGTTGCTCAGACCTGCCTTTTAACCAGGATAAGAAAGGTACGATAGAAATGTTAACTCCTTTCTAGAAACTGATATCTTCTTTAGCTTTGTTATTTTCACTCCCCTCTAGGGGAAAGAGATGTTTTAGCGAAGGCGTAGGAATTAAATGAAATGAAATTAAATGAAGCTTCGGTAATAATAATTGCTACTCTATTCCAAAAGGGGGGATCTAACCGTAGATGCTGTACACCTTTGGTGTAAAGGAAATTTAGAAACACAAATTGAGAATAAAAGAGTAAAATTAGCTTTTATTAGAAAAACTAGGAGAAAATGCAGAAAAAAAACGTCAACTAGCAAGATCTTTAGCAACATCAATCTACGAAGTTTGTAAAAAACTATCACTGCCGGGAAACTTAAAATTTAGATAAATCTTTTCACCTAAGGCTTTACAAGAAATGGTTAAATTTATTACTAACACCAACATATATGACACTACTCCCTGAATCACAAAAAAACTCTGAATCAGCAGTTATACTCACTATTATTTTAGAAACTGACAAAACTAGCATTAAAGGGTATGGACATCACCGATTTAAACACAAGTTTGAAAATATTACAAGTCGCTATTACTAAGACTAATATAGATAATGCTACTCTAATATCTATAATATATGAAAAGCTAGATAATGTAATTCTCTTTTACCTATCTGAATAAAATTCAGATAGGGTTTTTTTCTAAGTTAAATAGAAGAAAGCTTATTGCTGCGATTTATTCAATTCCACCAGTAGTTGCTACGACTTACCACCAGCTGCCACTTTTTTTGACACTTCAGAGATTTCACATAACATCAGGTGGAATCTCTTGATGAACTCGAAAGTGAATACCTTTTCTAGAAAAAGTCAGAGAAATTTTAGAAAAAAAAAATGAGTTGGGATTTTAGAGGTTTAAATCAACGAATGGTTACGCATTTCGTACCCCAAACCGTCTTTACACCCAGTGATCAACTTTGTTGATCAAAGGGAACTCTAGTGCACACCCTTTCTTATTAAATCGAAGATTTAATACAATTTAATACACCTTTTTTATTGAATTCTATACAGGTTCTATTCAGATAGGTATCCCGTCATAGGTATCCCGTTCTCTTCAACTTCGTTACTTCGTTAGCCCAATAACGTAAAGTGCACGAGTAAAAGCCTAGGTTAAGAGGTAAGGGGAAAGGGGCACCCAACTGCTAGTGGAATCTAGAAAAGCGTAGCAAGCCCTTTGTATTTGCAAACCCCTTCTTTGTTAAATCGAAGATTTAACATAACAACATTTGATTTAACTAAGTGCAAGAATGCATTAAAGATCATGATACAAAAGATGCAAAAGAAAGTGTTGTAATCCTAACGGGATACAGAGAAGACATAAACATTTCGACGACTCAATAGCTCAACAAGTCGTTTTACAAAAACTTTTTTTCTTTTCTTTTTCTCTGAAAAACAGCTGGTCCGACCTTTTATAAACAACCATGAATTGTGATTGAAAATTAGAGCAAGTGAAAGAATTCACAATTAAAAATATTTTATTTTTTTTTTTACTTTTTTCAGAATATTCACTGGGATTTCCAACGGGTGCATCCAAGCAACGTTTCCTGTACTCTTGTTTACAACCTCTAGGTTTACCATATAGCAGTGTTCTTCATCCCGCATTATTGGAAATGCTACGATGGCGTCTAGAATTCCCTTAGTACCTGCTTGGAAATATGCATAATCTTCAGCCAACTCTATTTCATCTCCTTCTTCCAATTCGTAAGCTTCACTTGCCATATGTTCCTCGACCATTTGTTCGTATTCAGCCTCGCTCAACATTTCGTTTTGCTCTTTAATGATCTCTTCACGTGTCTTCGGTCCTCTCACGATTGCTGCCACCCTGCAATGCTTTAAGACAGTTTCACAGTCTTCTTTTGTCACACCTGGAAAAGCCGCGACTTCTGAAATTAATTCGTCCATCAAATCCTCGTCTAACACCAAGGCTTCCCATTCATCCTCAGTCCAATCATCCACCAGGTCCAAAACGCGTTCCCGGTCTTCCCCCTCGCCTTCAGGCCTAGTAGCCGCGCGTACGCATTCAGCCTTTAACGCCAAGACCCTTTCCATTAATGGGTCATTATTCGTGATCTTTCGATTTTCTTTTGGGATTATAGTCATATAATATTCTTTAATTCTATCTTCTATTCTTAAATTCTATCTAAAAGTATCTAAAAGTACTAAAAATTCAAGTCGCATATTCTTTAATCCCTTTGCGTGCTTCTAGATACAATCTTTCCTTTCCTAGTCGACGATCGTTTCTGGAAGCAAATTAAGGCCGCAAAGGTGAACTAAAATTGCTGGAGCATTAAAACTCTCTAAATCTTGAAAGTGTGCAGACCACTCCTTTAGAAATGAATACTTCACCAAAGGGTCCTTATGAGCATTCATTTCACGGCCAGTTATCACGTACGCATTGCTTAATCTTAAACAGTTCAGAAAGGGATTTATTTCTTCGACTAAGGGCAACATTTTCTTTTTGAAATCCCCCCATTTGGTCCTTGGGGAGAAATATGTCTCCTTTAGCTCTGAAAAACTCCCAGTGAACTTGTTCTGCTTTTTCTTTTTGTAAAGCTCCATGCAACGTTGTTCGAACAAATCCTTGTCATTGCCTGTCAACTCATTTAAAAATGCCCCTCTGCGTGCTCCGGGATTTTCTTTGACTTCTTTGTCTTGTGCCGCTAGCGACGAAGATTTTCGGGGGAAATACGTTACAATAGCTCTATTTCTTGTGATAGCTGGCCTGGTAATACTGAAAGCAAGAAAGAATGTCTCAGAATCTTCGGAGATATCAGTGGAGATATCAGTGTTTAAGGGAATTATATATTCAAAGTCAACACCCAGGTTATGCATACGACACATTATGTGAGGTAGTTTTCTTATCCACACGTCAATGTTTTGTAAAACTTGGTCACTCCCGCCCGTAAAACCAGCCCTTTTTAAATGTTCAATGTGTTTTTCCAAGTGATGTTTTCCACGATCAACGTTGGCTGAAGTGTTAAAAATAAGCTTGTTATTTTTATCCATCATAGCCTTTAACAATGTTTTTTCGCGCATTGTCTCCGGATCAAAGCCGACGTGTATGGCGTAACACTGATCATAAACCTGTTTCAGCACATCCTTACTTTTACTATTTTCCGCTTTATTGTTATCAGTGTCATCAGAAATAACAGTCTTCTGCCCTGAGTGGAAAAGATTCGCCAATTTCGTTTTGGTCTCTTCTTTCTTATTCTTCACCTTAACGTCAGAAATATCCACTAGAAGTTTAGAAAGTCTCTCGTCCAACACATTGAAGGCATGTGTTTTCACAAAGTCAGCAAGAAGGAGTTCAACCGCTAGATTTAATTTACTCTGGAGTTTACCATCCTATCTATCTAATGACAGTGAGCTAAGAGGGATTCGAACCCCCGACTCCGTGGTTCGTAGCCACGTGCTCTGTCCACTGATCTACAAGCCCAAATCTTTAATCTAGAGATAATAATATATCTTCTTTTTTTATTTATTTTACATTTTCTAATGTAATACTCAGTCCCTGAACAGAAAAATCTATCTTTGGTGATTTCTTCTCTACAAAGCTCTTCCATATATAATAAAAGCACCTATTTTTACCTTTTATACCCTTTACACCAGAGTTTATGCACTTAGTTAAATCAAAAATTTAAAAATGCAAAGGGCTTGCTGTGATTTCCCAGATTCCACTAATTGGGAAAGGCTTGCTACTTGATTCTAGTAACGAAGTAGCAAGGGGTAAGGACTTTGATGTAATAAAAGATTACATAAGAAAGGTTGGGGTATTGAGAAGTACAATAACATTTTTTCTATCTACGGGGAATAAAAGCTGCAATGACTGTGTTAACCACTTGCCAAGTTGTATTGATGGTGTAATTTATAACTTTTGTACTTACATGGAAAAGCAAGCCAAAAATTCCAACGCCAGGCCATTTTTTACTTGATGGTTTTTCAGGCGATGCTGCTGGCAAATTTTTTGCTGACTTACTTAATTTTGATGACTCATTTAATTTTGCTGACTCGCTTAATGTATTTGTAAGCTATTGGTCCGCTGGGTTTATGGAATCCAATGACCATGGAGGTCTATTCGGTAGCATTGTTAAGTCGCCCACATTTTTAATTTCCTCAAATATATCTTCATTTACTTCATTTATCTCCGTTCTTTTATTCAACTGATTCATTGACAAATCATCCAAATTTTTCACTGCTTTTTCACCAGCAAATTTTAGTGGATCTGAAAAAAAAATTCCATCAACAGACGTTTGTTCATACTGATTTACAAAAAGGCCTGTGTCCAAATCAAGTACAGATTTTCTACTTTTTTGCTGGTGATAATTTTGTTTATCCTTGGTACGGTGAAAAGGAGCTTGAGATGTTCAAGGCAATAAAGCCACAGAGACTTGTAAAGGGAAATATTTTAGGAAAAAGAACAAATACAAAGAAAGCCGGAAGTAAAATTACTGATTTTTTAAAAATGGTGATTAAATTTTATGAAAAAAATTTTTTTTAACCACAAACTCTATTCTTTATAAAATTTGTCTACAATTAGCAAGGCGTAAATCCAAAGTAAATAAGTTTTCAACAGAGTTGAGAAGGACCGCAACTTTGGATCTACGCCTTGCTAATTTTATTCAGAAAGAGGAGTACTTTTTTTTTCAAAAAAAGAGATAAAAGACTTTTTTTTAAAGAGACGAACCCAAACCAACATATGACCCATAAAAGAAAACACCTAGCAAAGTTACACCTGCAGAACCAATAACGGTGGCCACAAGCCACAAAGGAATACGTCCGGTAGTTCCAGTAGTAGACATAAATATGTTTTTATTCAACAACTATCAATTGACTTTATTTTTAGCCACAGAGTCGCTAAAAATAAAGAAATATATGTATTTGATCAACTCCTATGCCTGTGTAATTTATGATTACATAAAAGCGCTTACCTGTCCGAATAGAACCTGTATCAAATTAGCAAGGCTTACATGCTATGCAAGCCATTTCCCCTGCACCCTAGGGTGTGCACTGCAAGTGCAAAGGGTGTACAGGCCTTTACACCACAAGTGTACTCGGTATATTAAATCGAAGATTTAGTAAAAGGCAAAGGTGAAAAACGAGTTTTTGGTTAAACCGAAGAAGCGAAGCGTTTTTTTTGTAACATCAGAAATTTCACATAACATAAGCTAGGCAACGATCACATCCATCGTTTCTATCAATTGCTATATCGTGCTTTCACTAAATGAAAGCAAAGAAAATGATATCGACCGAAGGCTTCCGTTAGTTGCCATATCAATTTTCTGATAAACCTAGTGGACCACGGTCATTATGATGTCCTTTTCCATAGTAATTTCTGTTCAGTAAAAGTATCTGAGATAATAAAAAGAAACAAAAAATGATCCATTTTGTTGATATATCAGCAATATAAACTGCACAATATACAAAGGTTAAAAACCTAAGTAAAAAAGCTATAAATAAAATAAAAAAATTTTTTTTCTAGTTGAAAATATAATTAGAAAAAAGTACTGCTAGTACAAAAATCAATAAAAGACCCCAATAAAGACTTGTACGATTTAATTCAACAGATTGTTTGTTTGGGTTTGGTTTAGTCATAAAGTTAAATTAAAAGTAGCCTTTGTTATGTTAAATCTTCTTTGTTAAATCTTCGATTTAACAACAAACATCAAGCTATCTTGTTTTCAAAAGGGCACGTGAAGCTTTGCCTTCGCTATATTTTTTTACTAGAAAAGTATATCTATTCTAGATTTAAAAATGGCTGTAAAAGGCTGCTAAATACAAGTTATCATCTTTTTTGACTATGGTAAATCCTTAATTCCTTCATTTCTCTAACCTTTCAAAATTTAACATAGGCAGAGATAGGCGATGTACACATAAGTTGCAAAAATAAGATTAGACTCTCACATGCGGAGTTTTAAGAAAATTACAGAAGTAGTCAATAAAAGACAAAAGCCACTGAAATTTCAAAGAAACCAGTAGAATTTTTTTTTTGAATGTCGAATAAATGTATTTCTCTAGCCCTATTTCTACCCCTTACACCCAGTCTCCTTTCCCCTTTACCTTTATTAAATCTTCGATTTAATAAAGAAAAGCGTTCTTTGTTAAATTTTCTGTTGTTATGTGAAATCTCTGATTTCACAAAAAAAGCGCTACTGTTGGTACACCTTTGGTGTAAAGGGGTACCAACAGTAACAAGTACAGGCTTGCTACTTGGTTATAGCTGCCAAGGAACTGGGTTGTACTGATAGAGGGGTTTAACGTTGAATAAATTGCATTGCTGTAATAGAACCAAGGAAAAAAACAGTAGGTACAGCTAATGCATGTACAGCAAGCCAACGCACAGTAAAAATTGGATAAGTCGATGAGGGTCTATTTGCAGCCATGGTGATTTTGTTTTAGGTGATTTATATATACTATTTAATCTACTTGAGACAATTTTTGCACTTGTTCCAGAGCGTTGAAACGATCCGTAATTAAAGGAGCTTCTTGGCGCTCTTCCGTGAAATATTCATTAGGACGCGGGCTACCAAACACATCATATGCGAGCCCTGTGCTTACAAAAAGCCATCCAGCAATAAAAAGAGAAGGTATTGTAATACTATGAATAACCCAATAGCGTATACTAGTCAAAATATCAGAAAAAGGACGTTCAGTTGTAACACCAGACATTATTTATTACCTTTATTATAATTGTATAATTAAAAAAAACCAAGCCTGGTTTATAGCATACCGGATGCTCATATCAAAACTGCTTTTTTTAGCTTTTTATGTGTACGTCGGTTTGCTTTCTTTTCAATCTGATGGCAAAGCGCTACTGTTGGCTGCTATGCAAGCCCTTTGGTGTAAAGGGCTTGCATAGCAGCCAACAGTAGCGCTTTGCCCTTTGCACTTGCAGTGCATAACCTTTGGTTGCATAGCAGCCAACAGAAGAAGCGAAGCGGTTTTTTTTGAAATCAGAGATTTCACCTAACAAATAACCCTTTGCACTCTAAGCGCATAGGCACACCACGTTGGCAAAATGAATATACGCCATATCATAGGATGCCAATGTTCCACAATAGACACAATTTACCCACAAAAAATATGGTAACCTTTGGCTTTTTTGATGCAAATAAAATTGAGAAAGAAAAAAGCAGATAGTCGTTGTGAAATTTGATCAAGAAGTGGTTTTAGTGCAAAAACGGTACTGTTGTTTGTTGTTCGTTGTTAAATCTTCGATTTAACAAAGAAGAAGCCTAGCGGTTTGCCAAAGAAGAAGCGGAGCGGTTTGTTAAAAAAGGCGCTTTCCTTCTTCTGTTGTTATGTGAAATCTCTGCAGTGTCAAAAAACTGCTACTATTTTTAAATCTTAAATCTTCTTTGTTAAATTTTTTATTTAACAACAATAGCGATTTGCCAATTGAGATTTAACAAAAAGCCATTTTATTTGACTAATGAGTAGTATATCTTCGACAAAAAAAAGTATCAACTATTATAAGAATTGTCATAATCTAATAGTTAAACTTTATTTTTAAAGCTCACTCTGTATCTAGTTGATGATGTGTATCATCATTAGATGTTTTGGGCAAACCGGTTTTTTTTTCTTTGTTAAATTTTTGATTTAACAACAGTAGCGGTTTGCCAAAAAAAAAGTGTGAAATTAAAGAATGGAGAAACACAAAGTAGTCTATGCCTAGCTGATGTTATGTGAAATCAGAGATTTCACATAACATCAACTAATAAAAGGGGGGATATAATAAAAAGAATGAGAAAAGTGCGTAAGGACTTTTTTTTGCGTATGTAATCTGTGATTACATCAAAATCACTTTCTTTACAATTTACAACTTGTGAAGCTACTTGGTTACAACAGAGGAAAAAAGTCATTGCTGTTTTATCAATTTTTTTTACCAACTACGTCGATAATCTGATAAATAGAGAACAATTCTTCAACAGAGTTGAAAAGGACCTCCACTTTTATCTGAAGAAAACCTATATAGAACCTGTATAAAACCTGAATAAAATTAGCAAAGCGTAGGCAAAGGTATACCTAGAATTCTATTCATCTATTAAATCTTCGATTTAATAAAGGCCTTTACACCACAAGTGTACTAAAAAAAGCGCTGAAGAAAAAAAAGTACAATTAACATAGGCTTTACATTGAGTGATTGACTAGTACATTTTATCTAGTACAAAATAAAAATCTTCTGGGCAATTTTAGTTTAAAAAAAACAGAATAATTAAGAACTTTTTCGAGGAAAAGTACGTCTTTTTACAATTCGTTTTTTGAGTTTTTTTTGTTCAACAGAAGATCGGTTTTTATGAATAAATGGTAACAATCCCATTAATCGACTACTTTTAATAGCTCTTGCTGTATATCGTTGTTGTTTTCCGCTTAGATTACTAATACGTCTGGGGAGTATTTTTCCTTCTATATTTATGAGTTTTCGTAGAAGCACCACGTTTTTATAATCTACAGTTCCTGGTAAAAGACGTGTTTTAGATCTTGGCCCTTTTTGAACAATAGCAACTACAGGAACCTTCGGAGACCATCGGTTTCGTCTGAATCCTCGCCGGCTGTAAGATCGTTTTTTTGGTTTTCTTTTAACAATATCACCACTTTGAGAGCCTATGGAAGATTTTTTTTGATTAAGACGAACCATAAAAATGTTATTAAATTATTCAATTTTAAATTTTATAAAAAAGGGTAGACTCATAGGGAATTTGAGTTGCCATATGTAGTACTTTCCGTATTTTTTAAAGTTTTTCTTGTTGTTAAATCTTCGATTTAACAAAGAAAGCGTTTTTCTGTAATCTTTTATTAAACAAATGTATTTTTAACAAAATTGAGGAAATCCTCTACTTTTTTTATCAAGTTGGTCTTTTTGGCCAAATTGTTGGAATGTTAAATAGAAGATTATTCAAAGTATTTAACACCAGATCAACAAGTTGCCAATTGAAATCATATGTAAAAAGATTACAATAAAATAAAGCTTTTCTATGTTTTTCATTTATCCCATTGACGATTTATGCGAAATCAAAGATTTAACACTTAACGCCTGAATGTATTAGATATTCGATTTAACCGCAGCCCTTTACACCAGAGGTTCCCTGAAGGGTATACTGGTAACAGCGGTTCCGCTAGGGGGTAGGAACAAAAGAAGAAGGATTTTATTTTGCTTACATAAGAAGCTGTGTTATGTTAAATCTACAATAAATACATAAGAAAGCTTTTTTTCAATTTTCTAAAGATTAAAAGAAAGTCTGTCTCGCCTATCTGGTCTATCAACGATTTACTCTTCAACTACCTGGTCCATCTACTTTGCTTTGCACAAGAAAAAAAGAAAAATGGAAAGAAATGTAATAGTGTGCAGACGTACTTTTTTTGCTCTTTAAGACATCAATCTGATGTTATGTTATGCCAAACCGCTTCTTTGTTATGTGAAATCTCTGATTTCACATAACAAAGAAGCGGTTTGGCATAACAGCAGGTTAACTTAACAAAAACACCAGGTACTTTTTTTAATCATATGTTTAAATTTAACAACACCCACTATTTTCAGCAGATCACCAACTCTTTTTACTTGAATAGAATTCAATTATTTTGTGAATCAAGAAAGTCGATGAAATGAGTAGAAACAAGTCATAAATTGCCGTAAAAAAGCTTTTCTTCAAGATGTTATCGACTAAGAAGCATTAAAATAATGTACATCTTTTTATATTCATGAAATATTTTTGCTTGCTTGCACAAGCTGATAAAAAGCTTGTTCATCTCGGACAGCGAGCTGTGCTAACATTTTTCGATTGATTATCATCTGTGACTTTTTTACAAGATGAATAAAAGAACTATAATTTAATCCGCAATTTCTCGATATAGCATTTACCCTGTTTATCCAAAGAGCTCGAAGATATCTTTTTTTTTGATGGCGAGCTCCAGAAGAATAATGTCTTGCTTTAAGGACTCCCTGATTAGCCACTCTAAATAAAGTTCCTGAAGAACCCCGAAACCCTGTACTTTCTTTTAATATCTTTTTGTGCCGTTTTCGAGCAACATTTCCACGTTTAACACGAGTCATACTTTTTCTTTTTTTTTTTTACAATGTACTTTTCTTTCTTCACCATTGCCTTCACCTCTGTTCTTACCCCTTACACCCTTGGATCAACTTTGTGGATCACTCCTTGGATCAACTTTTAAGTAACGATCACTGGTGCAAAGAAAGCGCGTGCACTAGAGTTCCCTATGGTGCAAAGACGGTAGATGAATAGAACTTATATAGAATTAGCAAAGCGTAGGCCGAAGGGTGTAAAGGCCTTTACCTGAATAGAATTCTAGGTATACCTTTATTAAATCGAAGATTTAATAAAGGTAAAGGGCTCAGCTGGGTTTGTATAGCAGCTGGGTTAGGCTTGCTACTTCGTTATAGCTACTGGGTGTATTAGGAGAGCTTTGTGGAGAAAATGAAACCAAAACTTATACATTACATTGTATACACTGGCATTACTAGTATTTAAATCGAATGACAAAGTTTAAAGTCAATGGAAAGATTCATTAAATGCATTCCTTATTTATATTGTTTTGATATTTGATAAACTTTTGAAATAAAAAATGAGATGATCACCATATTTACATTGTTGTGACAATATGCACAACATAAAACTCGAGTACAACATGATGTAAGGCCGATAGTATTCTAACATCATTGAATATCTTGCTACAAAGCAAGATGTTTTCGAATTCGCGAGCAAAAAGCTACACCGCTGATCTTTTTTTTTATTAACAACTACTTTACACTCTGTGAAGAGTATATGAAATTAATTTTCTTCATTTTTTATATTCATATACATTAACCCTATTGACTCTTTGACAAAAAATAGTATAAATAATACCATTAAAAAAATAAGAGAAATATAAGTCTTTTTCTTAGGAAGAAAAAATAATGCAAAAAAATTTTTAAACATTTTTTTCTAGATAAGAAAATAAAAAAAGGGTCGAAGCCCAGTCCCCTGGCAATTATAACCAAGTAGCAAGCCTTTAGGGGAAAAGGTGTAAGGGGTAAAGGCTTAGGCCATCAAAAGCCAATTTATAGTAATTTATCACAATTTCTAGAAAATCAACTCCTTTGATCATAGAAAGAAAGAGGTTGACAATCTTTTAAGCTCAATAAAAGAATTTATTTATTTAATGTGAAGTATTTCATGAACCAAGCTTTTGAAATCATAAATCTATAGGAATAGAATGTATTAGCAGTAAATGGATATAGTCTATGGATTCGTTCCATGAAAGCTATCCAGTTAACAAATTTCAAGATTTTACGTGAGAAAAAGTTGCTTCACAAAAGTTTTTTTTGAGCATGCAAGCGTGATGTAATCTTTGATTACATAAGGGAAATCTGATAAAAGAAATAAAGCGCTTTTTTTAAAATCAGTGACTATAAAAAAGTTTTTATTTTATATTAGAACTTTCTACAATTGTATTATTTGCTTTTCTTAAGAATACGACTTTTCCAATGTTTCTAAAATAAATAAAAAACAAAACGAAGGTTTTTTTCGTCCAGATTATATATAATAATTAACATTAAACATGTACTTTTCTTTCTGAATAGCATTAGTAAGGCTTACACCCTTTGCACTAAAGTGCATGGGCTGCTATGCAAGCCGTCGGGTGTGCACTTTAGTGCAAAGACGGCTGCTAGTGCATGGGCTGCTATGCAAGCCCTTTCCCCAGACCCCTTTACACCAAAGATGTACGAGTTAGGGGACTGGGTATACAGGAAACAGCGGTATATTAAATCGAAGATTTAATAAACGCCTTTACATAAAAGGCAACTGGTGGAATCGAAGCAAGCCTAAAAGCTTGCTTTGTTATGCCAAAGCGCTTCTTTGTTATGTTAAATCTTCGATTTAACAAAAAAACCGCTACGCTTCAAAGATTTAACAACATCTGATTTCACATAAGAAAAAAACATTTGATTTAACAAAGAAGCGCTTTGCAAGTACATGGATGTACTGGGAAGAGCGATGAAAAAAGGCTTGCTTTGGTGTGGCAAACCGCTACGCTTCTTTGATTTAACAAAGAAGATTCCACTGCAGCTGCTTTGACATAACATAATATCAGCTAGACAAAGAAGAGTACAATATTGCAGTAATAGAACTGTGCTTTATTTTCTGCTTGTAAGACAATTATAATAGGAAAGTAAATATTCAAATAAAAAATAAACTTATGAAATTAGCTTATTGGATGTATGCTGGTCCAGCTCATATTGGAACATTACGTGTTGCGAGTTCTTTTAAAAACGTACATGCAATAATGCATGCACCCTTGGGTGATGATTATTTTAATGTTATGCGATCTATGCTTGAACGTGAACGCGATTTTACTCCAGTAACTGCAAGTATTGTGGATCGACACGTTTTAGCTCGAGGTTCACAAGAAAAAGTAGTGGAAAATATTACACGGAAAGATAAAGAAGAAAAACCAGATTTAATTTTATTAACTCCTACATGTACTTCTAGCATTTTACAAGAAGATTTACAAAATTTTGTGGATCGAGCTTCCCTAGAAGCTGAATGTGATGTAATGTTAGCTGATGTAAATCATTATCGAGTAAACGAACTTCAAGCAGCAGATCGGACATTGGAACAAATTGTTCGCTTTTACATGGGGAAAGAGAATAAAAACCTTATTGAAAAAACAGCGTATCCTTCTGCAAACATTATTGGTGTTTTTACTCTAGGATTCCATAATCAACATGATTGTCGAGAATTAAAAAGATTGTGTAGTGATTTAGGTATTAAAATAAATCAGGTTATTCCAGAAGGTGGATCCATAAAGAATTTAAAATCACTAGGACGAGCATGGTTCAACATAGTGCCATATCGAGAAGTTGGTTTGATGGCGGCACATTACCTTGAAAAAGAATTTGCTATGCCCTTTGTTAATACAACTCCGATGGGAGTTATTGATACAGCAGCGTTTGTACGACAAGTTGGCCACATTGTTAATAAGGTTGCTGCTGGTCAACCAAAAATTTCACATGACTTTTCTCAAAAAAAAGAAAATTTTAATAATAAAAAATTATCAACTCCTTTTATCTCCGATTCTACTCTAGAAGGGTATATAGATTCACAGACTCGCTTTGTTTCACAAGCAGCTTGGTTTTCACGATCTATTGATTGCCAAAATCTTACGGGTAAAAGGGTTGTAGTTTTTGGTGATGGAACTCATGCCGCATCCATGACGAAAATTTTGGCTCGTGAAATGGGGATACGTGTTTCTTGTGCAGGTACTTATTGCAGACATGATGCTGATTGGTTTAGAGAACAAGTCGAAGGTTTTTGTGATGAAGTACTCATTACTGAAGACCATACTCAAGTTGGTGATATGATTGCTCGTATTGAACCAGTAGCTATATTTGGGACTCAAATGGAACGACATATTGGCAAACGGTTAGATATACCGTGTGGTGTAATATCTGCTCCTGTACACATTCAAAATTTTCCCCTGGGCTATCGTCCTTTTTTAGGGTATGAGGGTACTAATCAAATAGCTGATTTAGTTTATAACTCTTTTACTTTAGGTATGGAAGATCATTTGTTAGAAATTTTCGGAGGCCATGACACAAAAGAAGTGATTACTAAATCATTGTCTAATCAAGATTCATTAAATTGGGCACCAGACGGTATTGCAGAATTAAGTAAAATTCCAGGATTTGTGCGTGGTAAAGTGAAACGAAACACTGAAAAATTTGCTCGGGAGAATAACATTACAGAAATCACTGTTGAAGTTATGTACGGTGCAAAAGAAGCTGCAGGCGCTTAACCCAGTATCTTTCGATTTATATAAAAATAAAGATACATTCTTTGCTACCTGTGTATTTCTATTTAATCTGAAATACCCTCAACCTGCAATTAAATAAAACCTGTATAGAATTAGTCTATTAAACTCAAGACAAAATACTTCTACAAATTACAAAGTATCTGTCCTAGCTGATGTTATGTTAAATTGAAGAATTGCCGTAACAACATCTGATTTCAGGAAAAAACCTGTATTAAATCGAAGATTTAATAAATGCAGTGGAATCTTCTTTGTTAAATCAAAGAAGCGGTTTTTTTGTGAAATCAGAGAATTGGCAGAACATAACAAAGCAAGCCTTCAAAGAAGCGTAGTTTCACATAACAAAAGAACAAGTCAAGCACTAGAGTTCCCTTTGATCAACTTTGTTGATCACTGGGTGCAAAGACGGTAAAGGGCTTGCATAGCAGCCAAAGAACCCTTTCTGAATTATATTCAGAGAGGTACAAAAGCACTTTGAAATTCGATGAAAACATAAACTTGAAATGATTATGCTTGACGCTATTAAAGTTGATATCATAGTGTTGAGAAGAAAATTTTACTCACTTTCTGAGACAAATGTGGGCAAGAATAGGTGAAATTACTAATTCTAATTTATAAGCGTACAAATCGTTTTTTTTCTACTCCTACCACTTCGTTAATTTCTTTGCCTACCTGATGTTATATCTAACCGTCTTTCTATTAAAGTGCACACCCTTTATGAATTCTATTCAGATAGGTATACCAGTACACCCAGCTGCTATACCTCTTTAGGAGAAAAGGGAAAGGGTTCAACGTTTCGAAGAAGCGAGGTGGTTTTTTTGTGAAATCAGAGAATGGTTGCTACAATTTTTTCGATTCCACCAGCATTTATTAAATCGAAGATTTAATACACGTTTTTCTTGTGAAATCAGCGAAGGCTTGCTACGTTACTAGGTTGTTGTTATGTGAAATCAGATGTTGTTAAATCAAAGAAGCGTAGCGCTTTTTTTGTTAAATCGAAGATTTAACATAACAAAGAAGCGGTTTTTTTGTGAAATCAGAGAATTGGCATAACATAACAAAGAACCCTTTGCTGAAAGCCTTTACACCAGAGGTGTATAGGGAACAGCGGTGTAAAGGCCTTTACCTGAATAGAATTCTAGGTATAGCGCTTTTGCACCCTAGGGAGTGATCGTTACTTAAAAGTTGATCATCTAGTGCACTCACATAGGTAAAGGTAAAGGGGGTACACCCAGTGATCGTTGCCTTATGCCTATGCTTTCACTTAGTGAAAGCAAAGAGTTCTTTGTTAAATCTTCGATTTAACATAAGGCAAAGAACTCTTTGTTAAATCTTCGATTTAACATAAGGCATAAAAGTTGATCAAAGGGTGTAAGGGTTGAAAAGTACATATTGTAACGAAGTGGTAAGAGTTAATAGATTAGTTACCCTTAACTTACTCTTTCTTTTTTGTCTAAATGTTTCATCAAAACGAAGACATCTAAAGAAAGATAAACTCACATAAAGAATCAGATAAAGATTAGTAGTTTATTGATTTATGAAAGGTATTATTTCTATCAACAAAATTGATACAAAAAATTGGTTGCAACTTTGCTTCTCTGAAATAGCTACTCCGTTAAAGCGTTTCGATTTCATCACAACTTGGTCACGTTTCTCAAAAACCCATCTTTTTAATCAGAACCGAGTGTTGACATCAGTCGGTGTTTCTTTCTTTTCGTTTCTTCTAATAAATCTTCCAACGGCAAACGCTTACCCCATTTTTGCTCAACAAAACTATAGTAATCCACGTGAAGCAAATGGCCGGATAGTTTGCGCTAATTGTCATTTAGCTCAGAAGCCTGTTGAAATTGAAGTTCCTCAATCTGTTTTACCAGATACTGTTTTTGAAGCGGTTGTTAAAATACCTTGTGATCAACAAGTAAAACAGGTTTTAGGTAACGGTAAAAAAGGGCAGTTGAATGTTGGTGCGGTAGTTATTCTTCCAGAAGGTTTTTCTCTTGCACCTGCAGAACGTATTCCACCTGAATTAAAAGAAAAGGTTGGTAATCTTTATCCTCAATCTTATTCCGATTCACAAAAAAATATTCTTGTTGTGGGGCCAGTGCCTGGCAAATTATATAGTGAAATGATTTTCCCCTTACTCTCTCCTGATCCCGCTAAAGATAAAAAATTATCCTATTTAAAATATCCGATTTATTTTGGAGGAAATAGAGGTCGTGGTCAGGTATATCCTGATGGTTCGCGAAGTAATAACACAGTATATAGTGCTTCTGCAAATGGTAAAGTGAGTCAAATTGTACCCACTGGCAAAAAAGGTGGTTTTGAGGTATACATTGATACTGCAAATGGAGAACAAGTAGTTGAAAAGATTCCACCAGGGCCTGATCTAATTGTGAAAACTGGTCAATCTGTTCAGTCAGAACAACCTTTGACCAATAATCCAAATGTCGGTGGCTTTGGTCAACAGGAAACCGAAATTGTTTTGCAAAATCCCGCTCGTATACAAGGGTTGATAGTTTTTTTAGGCGCCATTGTTTCTACACAAGTATTTTTAGTATTGAAAAAGAAACAATTTGAAAAAGTTCAACTTGCTCAGATGGACCTTGGTAATTAATACTCTATATTAGCTAACTCTTTTAGCAAATTGGTGCTAACCTGGTGTTACCGTCCTTGCTACTCTGTTATTGTTATAGCAGCCTGATGGCAAAGAAGAAGCAAAGCTGTATTAAATCGAAGATTTAATAAATGCAGTCTTTGTGAAATCAGAGAAGCAAAGCGGTTTGGCATAACATAACAACAACCTAGCAAGAAGTGCATGGATTATGCACTTCTTGCTAGGTTGTTCTAGCTAGTGCACAGGGTGTAAAGGCCTTTATTAAATCAAAAATTTAATACATAAATTCTATTCAGGTTCTATTCATCTACCGTCTTTGCACCATAGGGAACTCTAGTGCACACGCTTTCTTTGCACCAGTGATCGTTACTTAAAAGTTGATCAAAGGAAACTCTAGTGCACTCACATAGGTAAAGGTTAAGAACTTGTATAGCAGCTGGGCTTGCTACGATTTCCCAGATTCCACTAGCAGCTGGGTGTACTGGGTGCCCCTTTCCCTTTTAGGGGACGGGTTCGGAGAAAGGGTGTAAGGAGTAAGAACAGGGCTACCTGATAGCTAGAAAGCCCCTTCTCTGTACACCCAATCCCCCAATGGGGAAAGGGGAATCTCTGGTGTAAGCCTTGCTAATTCTATTCAGCTACTCTTTGATTTAACAAAAAAACCGGTTTACTCTTTTGATTGGAGGATAAATAAAGTAGAAATAAAAAGTTTCTTCTCTTTAGTTTATATGTTTATAAAGGAGAGGTGTCTGAGTGGTTTATGGTCTAGATTTGGAAAATCTATCTAGTATAAAAACTAGCGAGGGTTCGAATCCCTCCCTTTCCGTAAAAATTTCGATTTTTCCAAGGCAAATAATAAATAATAGAATTCCCATCAATTATTCTAAATTTATCAAATACCTTACTCTGTGATTTTTAAGACAATGTATCTAGTGTAAAAAATAGGCGAATCCATTTTTTGGTTTTTTACCAAGAGGTTGCAATCAACTATATAATTCAATTTATCAAAAAGCGAAGCTGAAGCTATTTCTCAGTCCCTGAATAGAAATAGAATTAGTGAAGCTACTTTTACACCCAATCCCCCAATGGGGAAAGGGAAACCTCTGATGTAAGCCTTGCTAATTCTGTATTAAATCTTCGATTTAATAAAGGTACATGATGTTAAATCTTCGAACCTCATGGCAAACCGCTACCCCTTTGCACTTAAAGTGCATGGGCAAAGCGCTACGCTAACAAAGAAGAAGGCTTGCTTTGGTGTGGCAAACCGCTACGCTTCTTTGATTTAACAAAGAAGATTCCACTGCAGCCAGTTTGCCCTTTGCACTGCAAGTGCATAACCGTCTTTGCACTTGCAGTGTACACCCTTTGCTGAAAGCCTTTACACCAGAGGTGGAACAGCGGTGTAAAGGGCTTGCATAGCAATAGCAGCGTACCAAAGAAAAAGCGAAGCACTAGAGTTCCCTTTGATCAACAAAGTTGATCACTGGGCGCAAAGACGGTAAGAAAGAAAAATCGAAGATTTAGGCTTGCTACGATTTCCCAGATTCCACAGCAGCCCTTTGCACTTGCAAAGCGCTTCTTTGTTAAGCGTAGCGGTTTTTTTGTGAAATCAGATGTTGTTAAATCTTTGAAGCGTAGCGCTTTTTTTGTTAAATCGAAGATTTAACATAACAAAGAAGCGGTTTTTTTGTGAAATCAGAGAAGCAAAGCGGTTTGGCTTAACGTGTTTTCCCTCTTCCCTATAGTTTTTAAATGCAAATTAGCTATTATTCAATCATACTATGATATGTAGCCACTGTTGATGGTGAAATTTTGTTTAAATGCCTAAAAATCCAATACTTAAATACTGTGTCTAATAAAACGGGAAAAGTAGCGACAAAAAGAAAAACAAAGTCTTGATTTTCTGGTAAACCGAAATGCTTCAACAAAAGTTCTAAAGCAGTTTCCCAACCACGGGGTGAATGAAAACCTACAAGCAAATCTGTTAACAAAATTAAAAGAAAAGATTTAGTAGTATCACTCAAGCTATAAATGGCTTCTATTAAAAAGGATTTTAAGATGCTTATTTCGGGTTTCATCCAAATAAAGAGACAACCTAAAGTAAATACACTTATGAAATCTCCAGCTATATTAGTAATGGATAAAATTGTTTGTTGATTGTAATATACAGCTAATTCCAAAATTTTCTCTTGAATCCTTTCTTTTATTTTTAGCGAATTTTCTGTGCTATTGGTCTTTATATTTGCAGTGCCCATAAACTGTTCTGAAGATCTCATGGAGGAATCTTCATTTTGTTCAGCTAGAGCCCATAGAGACTTTTCATCAAAATTCGATGAAAACTCTTTTGGGTTGGCTGCTTTATGATCAATTTCCATGTATGGTCTACGGTTTGCATCAACTATGTGAAATCTTTGACTCCCTGAACTTGCTACTTCTTTACCTCCAGTTTCCCGAAGGGCCAAAGCTAGAGAATTACCTCCTAGATGGACCAAGCTGCTTTTCGGGGTATTTAATAATAGAGAAGCTGATAAAGAGTCTTCGGTCGATGTCATTGTCTTTGCCACGTATGCTGTAGTAGGAGATTTTAGATAAGTAGCAAATACAGGCGATAAATGCTTTGGAGAACTTTTTGTCTGAGAAGACCTCAAATCATTTTGATTATCATTATCACTAGTAAGCAGAGATTCAAAAAAAAGTTTATCTGAAAAAAATTCTAACTCAGCAAAAGCGCGTTCTTCTTGATAAGAATTTAAAAAGACTTCATTCTGTTGTGTATTCCAAAAATGTTCAATAATAGGAGACAGGAGCCAACTAGAAACAAACCAGTTTGATGCTATAGGTATTGTTAGAAGAACAAAAAGACATCTTGCTGAAACCAAAACTTGGTATCGTGATATCCTGTATTCTCGAATAGCTGCTCGTTCACTGCCCGGCAACAATTGTTGCCGAAACCTTTCAAATGTACGAACAATAGATCTCGGAACTAAGCCAGTTGGTTCGAATGCTCTTTTTTCTTTCGGTTCCATGGTGTTTCTAAATGCTCCAAACTATTGTAATTGTGATCCACTAATGTCCTTCTCTTTGCCTAGCTGATGTTATGCCAAAACGCTTCTTTGTTATGTGCAATCTCTGATTTAACAAAAAAACCGCTAGGCTTTTTCTTTGTTAAATCTTCTTTGTTAAATCTTCTTTGTTAAATCTTCTTTGTTAAATCTTCGATTTAACAACGAACAACGAACAACGAACAACAAACAACATCTGATTTTCACAAAAAAAGCGCTATCCTTTACCTTTACCTTTACCTAATGAATAAAACCTGTATAGAACCTGAATAGAATTAGCAAAGCGTAAGCAAAGGTACACCTATCTGAATAGAACCTGAATAAGTTCTATACAGGTTATATTCAAATAGGTAAAGGGCTTGCTACGACCACTAGCTTTTACACCAGAGGTTATGCACTTAGTTAAATCTTTTTTGTTATGTGAAATCAGATGTTGTTAAATCAAAGAAGCGTAGCGGTTTTTTTGTTAAATCGAAGATTTAACATAACAAAGAAGCGCTTTGGCATAACAAAAAAAGCGCTACGCTCAACAAAGAAGCGCTTTGCAAGTGCAAAGGGCTTCTTTTAGTCCACTGCAGCTGGGTTAGGGGAAAGGCTACTGATGAACAACTAGGTTGTTCAAAGAGAAAATTAAAGAAGCGAAGCGGTTTGCAGGGGGTATTTAAATTTTTTACACTTGTTTTTTACAGCTTAATAGCACTCTGGAAAACAGGTATAAAATTTGGTGTTGTCGAATACTTTGAAAGCGAACTAAATAGTCTGCAAAATAATCTGTTAATTGACGATTTTGGTCAATTAAGAGAAAAGCTTTTGAAAAAGAATTGTTTACAAGAGAATGATAAATCAATTCTTTTTCAACATCATTGTAGCCAAGAGTAAAATTTTGTTTTTCTAACGATAAATAAAATAATACATCTAACTGAGCTAATTCTTTTCTACTATTAATGTTATCAATTAGATGGAATTCTTTAAAATTATTATTAGATGTTCTGCACAAACCTACTCTTTTACTATCAACACCCTCTGGATTTAAAACAGGGTGGAGAACATCAGCAAGATATGCCTGATCACTCGATTCACCCATTTTTTTGCTTTTTCTACTAAATAAAACATCTTTGGTTGAATAACATAACGTATACTTTTTTTCTTTTTCTAAAAAGTTACGTTCTAGATTTTCGAGATTACTAGCTATGTTGTGCTGAATAGCTTCTTGTCGAAAACCAATGCTGATCAAACGGTTGATGTTCCATACTTTTGAAAAACCCCAGAAAGCTTTGGATGAATTGGTGTGTTTAGATACTTGTTTTCTTTCAAGAAAAGTTTGGTTTTTCGAGTTCAACTGAGTGCGCCGTTTAGCTGCACTTCGCAAAAGCCCAACACCAATACTTAAATTATTGCCACCGGAGCAAAAAAAGAAATTTTGCATTGGTATAGATGTACTTTTCAGATCACCAGTAAAATCCAAGACCCTTACTCCGAAGGGATCCCGTCGAACACGACGGGAAGGGGGTATTTCAAAGAGCCCCTTGAACTGTTGCTTCTTTTCTCGCCGGTTCATAGGTCCATAGGTGAAACTTGTTGAGGTACTTTTCAATTTCTTTCCTTGCTGTTGAGGAGTCCCTCCAACAGCAAAGTAGACGGACGAGGGATTATCAATTGCATAATTTTTACCCAAATCCATCAAAGAAAAAGAGGTTGTACTTCGATGAACAACTAGGTTGTTCAAAGAAGATTGTATATCAGAAATATCTAAAAACATGGGGGTGAATTCATTGAGTGACGGACGTGTTAATGTTTGTAATCCTAAACTAAAATAATAATTCGCTACGTTTTTCAGAAATTCTGTAGCTTCAACATCGGGTAAATAAAGTCTAAACCAACCAGGGTAAAAACGATCTCTTTGGACAGTAGAAAATTCTAAGGGATTTACCAATTGAAAAGCGTTTGTTCGTGATTCAGTTATAATTCCAATATCTTCAACGGAAAACCTAGAAGGACTATATGATAATCTCTTGTTTAAAGAATTTTTTGACCCTCGAGGCAGCTTGATGCGAGAACTCGATTTTGCTGCCGCTATTTGTGATGTTTGCTTTTCCTCGAGAAGGACCTCAACTTTGCCTTTACCCCTTACCTGAATTCTATTCAGGCCCCTTTCCGTGCTACTTCGTTCTAGCAGCTGGGATTCCTTGTTAAATCGAAGATTTAACACAGAACTCTTTGGTGAAAGCATAGGGAAAGGGGTATTGAGAAGTACATCACTAGAAGTTCCTAGGGTATTTCTTTGCTTTGAGGAACGTAGTTGGAATTCTAAAGAGCGTAAAGGTGTCTGATTTTCTAATAATGTATTTTGCTGAGCAAAGTAGATGGATGAAAAGTGGCAAAGCTCTTCAGAATTCCTTGGAACAAAAGTTTGCAATTTCGAATAGAATTCAGGTAAAGGTCCAATCAATGTTGAGAATTGAGAATAAAAAGCCCATTTATCAACCATTGCAGCTGCTAAACGAGTAGCTGTTTTCAGTTCTTGAGTGCCGATATTTGATTGGAAAACATTATCTCTTCTAGTAGAAATGTTTTCTTTCCCAGAAGGTTGCGACTGTGATGTTTGATCATTTGCTAGATGTTGTCGGTTAAGCAACAATGAGGTTGCTTTACCACCATATAGTCCGATCAAGCGACATTCTAGAAAGGAACACCAATGAGTATTCAAGGCACCATCAATTGGTATATATGTATCAGCAGAGGTTGCTCTAGTGATGCCAGACAAATCTAACGTTATCAAAGCCACTGGTGGGTGCAGTGGTAAAAGTGTTTGTACCACAATTTTACCAGCTTGGTAATAAGCTATTTCTGCTAATCGTTGTAACCATTTTTTGAAATCTCTCATAGAATATTGCGATTCTGGTTTTCTATAGACCCATTGGACACTTTCACGATCAAAGTCTGACATTTTAATGTTAAATGTGCTAAAAGAGCCTGGAGATATACCTGTCTTAATTGTATGATCAACTAAGTTACTCAAAGCAAAACGTAAAGAAGCGGAGCTGATGTTATTTTTAAAGACACGAAAATCTAAAGACTTTCTTAGAGGTGCTTTCACCAGCTTGTATGGGGATAGAAATCCACCTATGCTTTCAGCAAAGGGTGCTTTGGAATCTTCGATTCCACCAGCTAAAGAAGATTTTAAAGGAGTAGTAAGGTTAATTGTCTCATTTTGATTCTTTGTACCATCAAGAAGGAGTTGATCTCCATAAATATTTTGGATTTCCAACGAATTACTTAACCGGCGTTTTCTAGAAGCTGCTAAAGAACGTACATTCAAAGAATGTGGCAAAGGTGTATCTTTTGCTTTGTAATCAACTTTTTTTTTCTTACTTTTCTTTCCCCTTTCACCAGATTCTGAATAGAATTCGTGCACTTTAGTGCAAAGAAAGGTATTTTTCTTTGTGTCACCAGAAATTGAGAGATTAGCAATAGACCAGCCGGTTTTCTTTCTGATCGATGATGTGTGAGGAAATCTTGCAATCGAATCTAAACCATATTCAATACTTTCAATTGTATGTACAGTGCCTTGAAGAATAGCCTTTAAAGAAGAATAATTCATAGCAACAGCTAAATCCGCAGCAGTTAATCCCACAGTTCGATTGGCCAAATAAGACCAAGGAATTTGCTGTTGAACACCCAAGTTGCGACTGTACAATTGTAAAATTTCTATTCGTTTCTGTTCAGCAGGTTTTTCTACTCGAATTATTCGTTCAAAACGGCCTGGGCGTGTTAATGCAGGATCAAGTGATTCAGGCCTATTGGTTGCACCCAGAATCAAAACTCCCGATAAGCTGTTTACACCGTCCATAGAAACCAATAATTGAGTTAATGGCCCAAATTTTCTTTCCTTTGGAGTAGACAGATTTTTATCAGCTACAGTTTGAATTTTGTCACTATTTTTCCATGAATAAGATGTTTCATCTTCACATAAGGAATAGCGATCAATTTCACTAGATGAATTTTCTTTTGAAATCCCCTGTACTTGGTGCATCCAAAAAGCTCCTTGTGATGACAATGGCTGGTCTGCAAGCAATAAATGTGATGAATGACTCTCTTCAATCCCCCTAGAACTTGCCAAAGGAATAACTGAAAAAGCCGTTTTATTTTTGCTGAAATTCGTATCTGCAACAATCTCGTTAATGTCAGTACCAATTTTTCCCCTTGATCTGCCTAAAGCATCAATTTCATCAATAAATAAAATGCATGGAGCTAATTGTTTGGCTCGTCGGAATGCGTGACGAATTGACCAAGATGGTTTGCTACCGTTTGTCTTATTCGCAGTAAGTGTGCCGGCAGATAAAATTAAAACTGGAACTTTTGCTTCATTAGCCAATGCGCGCACTAGAAAAGTTTTTCCCGTTCCTGGTGGTCCTGTTAAAAGTACACCGTAAGAACTTTTTTTGGTCCAGAAACGTTCTTTATGCCCACGAAGGAACAAAACAAGTTCAGCTAACTCACCTAATAAGCCATCTACGCCTGCTATGTCTTGAAATTTTGGTGTATCACTTTTACTTACTCTTATAACGTGTGTACGGTCACCGGATTTCATACCGGTTGCACCTAATAACAACTGTTCTAAAGCAAATAAGGCAGGAAAAATATTTCCCGAAAACATTTGTTCTATCCAAAACAAAAGTGCCACAAGAAAAGACCATTGACTAATTATTGACCAAGAATTGGCATTTAACGGTTCTTGGGTGAACCATTGGAAATTGCTGAAAAAAGGTAAGGAACGTTTGTGAAGCCAGGGAGCATTATTTAATTCTTTACTGCATGTCTCAGTAAATACTGGGTAATGGCTGACAATTTTTGGTAATAATAATTTCTCTTTTTCACATCCTAGTTGTTTATCAGTAGTGCAAAGAAAAGAGTTGGTGAAAAAAGTTGATCCACTGATCAACTTTCTTGAGGGGTTGAAAAGGAGTTCAGCTTCTTTCACCAACTTGTTCTCCATATTACAAAGAGAAGTAGAGTTAAACCAGGGTGTAGTATGGCGTGATTTAGGTAACTGGGCAAGTATTTTGTAAGAATTCTGCTTTTTGGGAAAACGAGCCATAATTAATGGAGCTGACACCTTAACTCTGCCAAAAGCATGATCTTTGGCTTCCTCTGGGGTTAAAGGTGGATATTTTCTACTATCTTCCAAGGCAGTACGTAGTTGCTCTTGGAATAAAAGATGCCATTGGTCTTTTTCTTCTAACAAATAGGTGTACTTTTGTTTTTTAAAAGAAAATGAATTTATTGCTTTTGAAAAAGATAAAATTTTGACTCTCTCCAGAGATGCTGCACGCTCCGTATGCCCTTTTGGGGTGGATTGTGCTAATACTTCTTTTCCTAGCTGACGCAAATAATCTCGTTGAAAACCATTCGCGTCAATTGTGGAAAGTCGTTTTTGACCAAAAAAGTGTGATTGTCGATCCGTTAGAGGATTCTCTGGTCCAAAAAGAGCTGTTCCCCAAAGAGAACGAAGTTTTAGTCCTTTTTTAGGAGATTGAAAGTCTTTTGTATTTATATCTCGCTGAGCAACAATACCATGGTATGCTGTTTTTCTTGGACTGGAATCAATAAGAAATTTGTTCTTTTTATTTTGTATTACATTCTGCTCTTTTGAAATACCCTGGATTTCACCTGAACCCTGTTCAGGAGAAACATCATTACCTTGTGCAATTTGGGTAAAACTCGAAATAAACTGATTTGGTCTTGTAAATCCTGGAAAATAAGCTAAATGGTGATCAAATTTCCATTGATTGCTTTTTTTAAAGCATATAATCTTTCCTGGAAAGAAAAGATTACCTTCTTGATGGTTACTTTTTTCTCCTGAACAGGGTTGTGTCTTATGTTTTTTAATTTGTGCTTTTTGATCAACTACATTGTACTCCTTGTAATCAACTTCTTTCTTTTGTGTAACATTGACTTCTGTTGAACCCCTTGCACTAGAGTGCACACCCTTTCCCTTTACACCAAAGGTGTACGGGTTAGGGAAAGGAGCACCCAGTACCTGAATAGAATTCAGATAAGGGGCTGTGATGTAATCAGAAATTACATAAGAAGTTGGGGTCTCCAAAGTACAGTCACTTTTGGTAGATAGATCACCTGTTGCATTGCCGTGATCAAAAGAAGATGTCTTCGTGTCGCTAGACGAACTAAAAGAAAGAAAAGGAGATGTATGCTTTTCTCCATCTAGTGGATTACGATTCCCGTCTATCGTAGATGGAAAAAAACTATTTCTTTTATTTAGTAAAAGTGGAAATGCAGCTTTTTTTTCTTTTTCCGAATTCGTCTCTGGGAATTTTTCTTTTCCTGAGCTTGCTTTTCTTTCTAAAACTGAAACTTCTTTAAAATCTTCAATTTTTGGTTGTTGTGAAAAAATATCTGATGGAAAAAATAGTACTTGCTTTCTAAGGCCAGCTACAGCTTCTTTGGCCATAGGTCCATTAGCCTGATCCATGTAAACGTCTTGACTCGTTGGCAAGGCCATAGGAATTGTGGTTGGTATTGTAGGAATTTCTATACCAATCAAGCAAGCTTTATCCATGAAACGACTTATTCCTCGAAAAATTTTTGGGTACATTAGCCAATAATCTAGTTGAGGTTTCTCAGATAAATTTGTTTTTTTCTGTGGAATTATATTTCCATCAGCTAGTAACTGAATGAAAAGAGAATCTTTAAAACTTTTTCTTTTATTTTGAAAATTTCTTACTTTAGAAATTTGTGTCGATTTTTTCCAGCTGTCCTTGGAGTTTTCATTGCCAGACACTAAAAAACCCGGAGGGTCATTGATTAATCCAATTTCAAAAGCTTTCCGACTCTTTCCAGCAGAGTGTAATTGCATCCATTGATACAAGTTAGATTTTAAATTATTGCTTTGCGTATCAGGGTAAACATAACCTGACATTAATTTAGATCTTTTATCTTTAACGTTTATTTCATTATCTACTGGATTTAAACCATCAATGTTTTGAATAGTCGCTCTTTTTTGTTTCAGTATTATTTTGTTTTTTGAAACATTCGATTTTACAAGAGTTTTGGACTTTTCAAAATCCACATCGCAATTTCCTTGCTGTAAAACTTCCCATGTTAAAGTTTTTGGATCAAAACAAAAATTCGTATGACTAGCGATGTTATTACTCTGATGATTAATTTTCGCGTTTTTTTGTTTATTACATACCCAAAAAGAAGCATCTTTATTGATCGGTAATAAGATTGGCGGTATTTTCAACGAACTAAGATTGTTAAAAGTAATGCCTAAATTGTTCAATAAAAAGAAAGAATCGGCCAAATTTTTCACATCATCTTTTACTAAATTTCTTACATTTGATGCTGATTTGGAATCAGCTTTTTCTGTCAAATCCTCAACAGAGTTGAGAAGGTCCTCAACTTCTGGTGACATTGTCTTTACACCTTCGGTGTCATAGGCAATGTCAGAGAAAAGTACCTCAACTTTTTTCACCGATTCTTTTACCCCACTACTTATCTGGTGATCTGGTGAAACTTCTGAAGATTTATTATGATCAATTTCTTTCCAATCTTTTTTTTTAGAGTCACCAATCAAAGAAATAGAAGAAGGTGTATACTCGTCCGCTGCTTTGACCGTAGGTCCATTTACGTTAACTCTGTCAGGAGAATTTTTTGCATCTTTAAAAAATTTTGTGTAAAATTGGGCTCGTTCCGGTTGAGTTCCCAAATCAACAAAATTGTTTTCCAAATCTTTCTTTAATTTTAATTCTTTTTTCTCCTGACTAAAAGTCAGGCTGCTCTGCAAGCCCAAAGGGTCCCAGATTTCAACCCCATCGTTTTCTGTGTCTGATGTATGTAAAAACTTGCCATTAACATTGCCATGGCCAGCTGTTTCTCTTTGTAAATCTTGTCTCTTTGTGTTGGCATCAACTTGATCGTACTCTTTGGAATTTTCTTTGTTAGATTCCCACCCAGATTCACTTAATTTTAAGTGAGTGTAGTTACTTCTCAAATCACCTTGCTTTGAAATCACTGCATTTACACCAGAGGTGTACGGGTGCTTGCCAGTGATTCCAAAGCAAGCCCTTTGCACTTTAAGTGCATAACCTCTGGTGTAAAGGGGAGAGGAAAAAGAAGTTGAGGATTGATCCACAAAAATTAAAGGAATTGAATTTACTAAAATTTGCAACTCATTCTTCAAAAATTCTTTGGTTTCAACAAATTGCAATTTTTTCAAGAAAGTTTCACTTTTCTTTGACCCACCTGTTAAGGCATCTAGTGGATCCTCTGTGTTACTTTTTTTTCTACCAATGTAGTTTGAATGTTTCTCACTTTCCCACGAAGTGCCTGTAACGCTAGGATCATTTGCATTTTCTTTGGGAGATACAAAAGTCGTTGAAGTTGAGATAGGATAGTTAACCGACCCTCCTGAAAAATTTAAGGACAAAATTTGAGAGCCTGCGGCAGCTTGCCACGTTTTAAGGGTAGCTTCTTTCACCGTAGGTCCATTAGCCTGAAAGACAGGTGTTGCTAGTCTATTAGCTTTGCTAACAAAGGGATTTCTCTGACATTCCACGAAGCATGAATTAAAAAGACGTTGGTCATCAAAAGTAAAGATAAGAAACTTAGGTTGGTTTCCTTCATTATTTAAATCTTTAAGATAAGGGTAGGGAATCGCATATTTTTTTATTCTTTTATTGACTAGTAAAAAATTTGGTTCTACAATCATCGGAAGAGACTGAATTTCTTTTTTACAAAGAAGTGATGATAAAGTGCTTTCTAATTTATAAGGAATTTCATCGAGATAAGAGTTTAAAATTAGTTTGTTAATTGGGGGTTGCCAACCAGCCATGGTTGTCGTTAATTGTAAAGGATAGGAAAGTTTTCCTACTATTTTTAATCTAATTTCTCCAATTTTATCCACATCTCCTATAACACTATTTAGCTCTGCTAGCCCTGTTTTTAAAATAGTGGAATCACCCTTGAGAAATCCAAAGGTACTTATTAAATCATCTTGCTTTGGAATCGAAGATTCCACTGCTAAGTACCCTGAACTCTGTTCAGGCATAAAATCAAACTTCTCAACTTCTGGTGACACTGCCTTTACACCTTCGGTGTAACAGGTAGTGTCAAAGAAAAATACCTCAACTTTTTTAACCAACTCTTCAACTTTCTTCACCAACTCTGTTGGTGACACGAAAAGTACCTTTTCCCAATTACTTTTACTTGAATAGAATTCAGTTATCTGATGATCTGGTGACACGAGAAGTACATTTGACGGTAGTTTCAAAGTCTTTACAATTGGCTCTTTAAAAAAAGTCCAAATTGTAGGGTTTATAGGGGAATCACCCTCTAAAATACAGAGGCCACGCGCGGATAACTTAAACCAATTTTTAGGAGCCTCCCAGAGCGTATATTTATGAGATTGAATTGTGAGATTAGCATTTTCTCGCTTGTTAAAATTTTCTTTGAAATTTGCACCTTTTTTCTTTGATACACCTTCGGTGTAACAGACAATGTCATCAGAAGTAGATGGACGTACTTGTGAGTATTTTCTATCAACAAGTGCTTCGTCATTCCTAGTAATTCCTCGAAAAGGTAGGGTTTGTTCCTCTAGGTCACGAGATTTAGTACTTTTAAAAGTAAAAAACTCTTTTTTATCACTTTTTTGATAAACTCCTTTATCAAAATTATCACTTTTAGAAAGAAAAGCAAGCTCAGGAAATACACCCACATATCTCTGATACGCCTGTTTTTGCCAAGGCGATTTAAAATTCACAATCACAGAAGTGGAATAAAGATCTATACGTTCGATGAAATGAGTAAAAGGATGAAAGCTCGTTTCAGATTTTTGTTGACCAAATTCGTGTACTTTTTTATCTTTTTCAGCATTCGAAAAAACTGAATCAGAAGTGTTAACTAGAATGTTTCTTTTTTTTTCTACTAATTGGCGAGTTTGCTCCCCAATTAAATATTCACCAGTTTCCCAAGAGATTTTTTGTTGAGGTTCGCTCAAAGCTGGTAAATTTTGTTTTAGTAAAAGAATAAACAATTGGTCCTTGTACCACCATTTCAATGAACAGCCAAGACCAATAAAAAACAAAGCTCCACTTAAATTGAACGCAAGATTTTGAGTTAAAATCTCTACAACAAACCTTTTTGAATTCTCCCTAAAACGAAAAACAAAATCCGAGATTTTATAAGGAGTACTTTCTGGAATTTTTCCCATAATAGCATTTTTTTTTGATAAATCTACTTCTCTATTACTGCAAGTAGAGGATAAAAAGTACACAAAAATAGAGGGAACTACGCTCTCTTTTCTTTCTTATGTGAAATTAAAGATTTCACAAAAAAAGCCGCTGCTAACAGTAGTCGAAGCCCTTTAGGAGACTCCAAACAGGGAACTCTTCGAGGTTGTTGAGAAGGATCTCAACTTTTCTCTTCACCTCTCTTACTACCTCTTACACCGTCTTTGCACTTGCAGTGCACACCCTTTGCTGAAAGCCTTTACACCAGAGGTGTATAGGGAACAGCGGTGTAAGGCCTTTACCTGAATAGAATTCTAGGTATAACGCTTTTGCACCCTAGGGAGTGATCGTTACTTAAAAGTTGATCAAAGGAGTGCATGCACTAGCTAGAACCAACTAGCAACAAGTGCATAACCCATGCACTTGTTGCTACGTTGTTGACAAAGCGCTACGCTTCTTTTTTGTTATGTGAAATCTCTGATTTCACAAAAAAACCGCTAGGCTTTTTCTTTGTTATGTGAAATCTCTGATTTCACAAAAAAACCGCTAGGCTTGTTCTTTGTTAAATCTTCGATTTAACAACGAACAACAAATAACATGCCAAAGAAGATTCCACTGCTAGTGCAAAGGGTGTAAAGGCCTTTATTAAATCTTTATTAAATCAAAGATTTAATAGATGAATTCTATTCAGGTTCTATTCAGATAGGTCATAAAAAAATTTTACCCATAATGCCTGAATGTATGTACTTTTCTTTTTGAATAAAATACAAATGAAAAATCTACCTGAATATAATCAAGGTAGATTTCATAAAAGAAGATTTCACAAACAAATCCAAAAATTTCACACTTCCAAGACCCTTCAAGGTATTTAAAAAAGAATATTTAACATCAGGTTCTGGTTCTAAACTTAGTGGTTTGGTGAGGGTATTTCACAGAGAAGATTACATAAGATAGAAATAGAAAATCACTAAGTGTCAACTAGTAGAAAGGATACTGCACTTTTTTATAAGATTGTTGTTTTTTGGCTAAAGGTATATTAATTGTAATTCCTTTTAACTAGGAATATACCAAGTTTCACTATTTAACAAAAATAAAAACCTTTTTAGCCATTGTCTAAATTCTATTCAGAAATTTTTATAATTTTCTACTGATCTTTCTACTTTCTCTTAATGTACGCCCTTAGCAAGTCGCATGACAGAAAGAGTAGACGTTTTGAAATGCCCATGTATTTGTCTTTCTTCACCGCTGTTCCCTTTGCACTTTAAGTTCATAACCGTCTTTGCACTTGCACCCTTTGCTGAAAGCCTTTACACCAGAGGTGTATAGGGAACAGCGGTGTAAAGGCCTTTATTAAATTTTCGATTTAATATACCGCTGTCTGAATTCTATACAGGTGTTATTCAGATAAAAGTTGAGGAAAAAACAACACGTTCGTTTGAAGAGTTCAAGACTAGATTAATGGTAATAGAGTGCTTTGTCAATAGATGGACCATGGACCGAAGTTATTGAATATCTTTTTTTATTTTCAATTTTAAAAATTCAACTAAAAAATAAAGAAATTAGTTACTCTTTTCTATTCTCAACGTTTTTCTGAATAGAATTCAAAAAAAAAGTACCTTTATCTTTACCTCTGTTCCTACCTCTTACACCCTTTCCCCTTTAGGGGAAATAAAAAAGGGCTTACTTTGGAAGTACCCCTTTACCTTTATTAAATCGAAGATTTAATAAAAAAGGTACAGGCCTTTACTACTGGGAACAGCGGTACAGGTCTTTATACCAGGGGAAGAGCGGTATATTAAATCGAAGATTTAATACACCAGAGGCTGCTATGCAAGCCCTTTGCACTTGCAAAGCGCTTCTTTGTTAAATCAAAGAAGCGTAGCGGTTTGCCAACATTTGATTTAACTAAGTGCATAACCTATGCTTTCACTGAGTTAATTCGACGGTTGCTTTGTTATGCCAAACCGCTTTGCTTCTCTGATTTCACAAACACTGCAGCCAAAGAAGAAGCCAAGCATTCTAGTGCAAAGACGGTACTCTTGTTATGTGAAATCAAAGATTTCACAAAGAAAAAGCGAAGTGGTTTGCCAAAAAAAGCGCTACGCTTTTTTTGTGAAATTAGATGTTGTTCGTTGTTAAATCGAAAAAGCCTAGCGGTTTTTTTGTGAAATCAGAGATTTCACATAACAAAGAAGCGCTTCTTTTGACACTTCAGAGATTTCACATAACATCAGGTTTAAAGGGCTTCGATTCTACCAGCATTTATTAAATCGAAGATTTAATACACGCTTTTTTTGGACAAAGCGTTTCTCTGTTAAATCTTCTGTTGTTAACATAACATCAGCTAGTAAAAAGTTGAAGAGTTTTTTAGAAGAGTTAACAACTCTTTTAAAGTTGTTTGGAAAATTCTTAGCCTCCTGCCGGTATTGAACCGGCGGCTTTTTGCTTACCATGCAAATACTCTACCACTGAGCTAAGGAGGCACCAATTTGATTTAAAGACGTTTTTTTATCATGTGTAATCAACCAAATTTCTCATCTAATTATTTTATAGATTATGCATTCTTTTTCTTTAATATTGAATTTAACAGAGGCAAATAATCCTCAACTTCTAGTAAATCTTCGATTAACGTAGCAAAGTACCTCTTTTATCGTTGCCTAGCTGATATTATGTGAAATCTCTGAAGTGTCAAAAGAAGCGCTTTGCCAACAAAAGATGTACCAAAAAAACCCTATCTGAATAGAATTCAGACAGCGGTATATTAAATCGAAGAGTTAATAAAGGCCTTTACACCCCTTGCACTTGTTGCTAGTTGGTTCTAGCTGGTGCAAAGCTGGTGCAAAGCTGGTGCAAAGCTGGTGCAAAGCTGGTGCAAAGCTGGTGCAAAGCTGGTGCAAAGCTGGTGCAAAGCTGGTGCAAAGCTGGTGCAAAGCTGGTGCAAAGCTGGTGCAAAGCTGGTGCAAAGGGTGTCCACTGCTTTGATCAACTTTTAAGTAACGATCACTCCCTAGGGTGCAAAAGCGCTATACCTAGAATTCTATTCAGGTAAAGGCAAAGGTGAAAAAAGGGTTCTTTTGTAAGAATTTATCTGGAAATTCTTACCCCAAGCCGTCTTTCCACCCTAGGGGCGCACCTTTTCTTATTAAATCTTAATACACCTTTTTAATACATGAATTCTATATAGGTTCTATTCAGATAGGTATCCCGTCCCCTAAAAAGGAAAGGGGTAAGGGCAAAGTGGCTGCTGGTGGAATCTTCTTTGTCAAAGCTGTATTATTTAATAAATGCAGTCTTTGTGAAATCAGATGTTGTTTGTTGTTCGTTGTTAAATCGAAGATTTAACAAAGAACAAGCCTAGCGGTTTTTTTGTGAAATCAGAGATTTCACATAACAAAGAACAAGCCTAGCGGTTTTTTTGTGAAATCAGAGATTTCACATAACATAACAAAGCAAGCCTTCAAAGAAGCGGTTTGGCATAACAACAAGGTAGTGGTCGTAGCAATGCTGGTGGAATTGAAGAAATCGCAGCAAGCGTAAATCTTCGAAGAAAGAAAGCGCTTTTTTTGTGAAATCAGAGATTTCAAATAACAAAGAAGCGCTTTGTTAAATCAGAGAAGGCTTGCTTTGGTGTGGCAAACCGCTACGCTTCTTTGATTTAACAAAGAAGATTCCACTGCAGCCGGTTTGTCATAATATCATAGCAATGGTTAATAAAAAGTTAATTTTATGTACTTTCAAATCATGTTTATATTTCGATAGTACCGCTAGTCGGACTTGAACCGACACAGATTTCTCTGTGGCTTTTTGAAAGCCATGTGTCTACCATTTCACCACAGCGGCTTATTTCTAATTGACTAGAAAAAGTTGAATTTTTCGTCTATTTTATCTTAGGTTACAAAAAACTTTGTTAAATACCAGGTCAACAAAGTTGAGGTACTTTTCTAGCACTAGCACTCTTGTCATTGCTCAACTCCTATTTTTGACCTACGCCTTGCTAATCATATTTAGGTATACTCCTGGGCTTAGTACACCTATGCTTTCAGTTCTTTGTTAAATCAAAGATTTAACAACAGTAGCAGTTTTTTTGTGAAATCAGAGATTTCACATAACAAAAAACCCTGACTAGAATTCTATTCATACCGCTTTTGCACCCTAGGGAGTGATCGTTACTTAAAAGTTGATCAAAGCAGTGCGCACCCTTTGCACCAGCTAGAACCAACTAGCAATGCTACGTTACTAGGTTGTTGTTATGTGAAATCACAGATTTCACATAACAAAGAAGATTCCACTGCTAGTGCAAAGGGTGTAAAGGCCTGAATTTTATACAGGTTGTATTCCCATAGGTAAATAGGTAAGGCCGTTGGTGGAATCAAAGATTAACGCAGCAACACAGGGGTAAAGGTTCTATACTCAGTGGTTTGGGGCACAGGCTGGAGGGACCAAAATAAAGCCTTGTTAAATCCTTTCAGCTTTGCTAGAGCAATAGCTAGACCTGAATAGAGTATATGAAGAGTACATAGACTTTATAGAAAAATTTCTTTGTTATGTGAAATCTTTGATTTCACAAAAAAAGTGACTGCTAGCTGTTATGCAAGCCTTCTGTGATTTTGCGAAAACATCCTAGAACTTAACATCAATTTATATTTTGATTTTGTTATAAATTAACTTTGCTCTCTATTCTATTCAGAAATAACATTAGAGAGTAGTTTTCTAAAGATAACGAGAGCACTTGGGCATATGCGCCATTGATTCTTATTATATACATATACTCTGGAAATTTTTTTAATGTACTTCTTTAACGTTCTTCCCTGCTTCCTGGTCTCCGCTAGGGGAAAAGCTATAAAACATATTGAATTAGTAAGTAATGTAAAAATAAGAAATACATTTGTAAAAGATAAATAAATTACAAAAGTTGTACATTTAAAGTTGAAATTAAAAAAGAAAAGCGAGATTGACGGGATTCGAACCCGCGACTTCCGGCTTGACAGGCCGGTGCTCTAACCGCTGAACTACAATCCCTAAAAAAAGTCTTTTAAAGTAGGTTTTTGATTTTCCAATAAGAATTGTATATTCATATGAAGAATATATCATAAAAGTCGATTAAATTAATGCACCCCTTGTGCTTTCTAGAGAAATTTTTTATCTCATAGGTAATTATTAGAAGTTAATTTGAACGATGTTCACGTTGATGTAAAATGTAATCTGCTGTGTAATCTACGATTACATCTTAAAGATACATGAAAATTTTGCCATTTTTCTCTTTTTTAATTGTCGAAGCCAGTTAACAATAGTAGAAAAGTGAAAAGTATGTATTTCTCTTTGAAATCGAAGATTTACCAGAAATTGAAGAATATAAATGAAAAGCAAAGTTGTTGTGAACTATCCTTATTAAAAACTTCTAAGATTATTTCATACTTTTATTAGAAAATATTTTTTTTATAAAGCATTTTAATTGTAGCAGTGAAAAAGACGTTCTGTCAATATGTTTTTTGTAATCGAATAGTAAAAGCTCGAGGTCAAAAGTAATCTTTTTTCATATTCCGTAAAACTCCAATGAAAAACCCTGGCAAATTCGGGGTTATTTGTCTAGTAGATTTCCCTTTACTTTCAATATTGGCTAAATGAATCACCTTTACCTTTACCTATGTGAGTGCACTAGATGATCAACTTTTAAGTAACGATCACTGGTGCAAAGAAAGCGTGTGCACTAGAGTTCCCTGCGGTGCAAAGACGGTAGATGAATAGAACCTGTATAAAATTAGCAAGGCTTACACCCTTTGCACTAAAGTGCATGGGCTGTTCTCTTTCCCCGTGCACTTTAGTGCAAAGGGTGTGCACTAGAAGTGCAAAGGGTGCAAAAGCGCTATATTAAATCGAAGACTTAATAAAAGCAAAGGTATATTAAATTGAAGATTTAATAAAGGAAAGCGCTACTGTTGTTATGTGAAATCAGAGATTTCACATAAGAAAGAAAAAGCCAAGCACTAGAGTTCCCTTTGATCGTTGCCGTCGAACTCGACGGCATAAAAGTTGATCACTGGGTGCAAAGACGGTACATACGATTTAACACCAATCTAAAGGTGACAACGCCCGTGTAACCTACTAATAACTCTTCAACTATGTTGAGTGAAATATAAATAGCGTACTTTGATTCTATTAAGATTAAAAAGGTTTTCGAATTGGATTCTTCTACTATCCCTTTCCCTATGTGAATAAAACCTGTATAGAATTAGTAAGGCTTACACCGCTACACCTCTGGTGTAAAGGCTTTCAGCAAAGGGTTCTTCATCATGTATTAAATCTTCGATTTAATAAATGCAGTGGTCTAGTAAGTTCTTTGCAGAACCAACTAGCAAGCCAGCGATCAACTTTTATGCCTTATGTTAAATCGAAGATTTAACAAAGAGTTCTTTGCTTTCACTAAGTGAAAGCATAGGCATAAGGCAACGATCATGCACCATACACTTTCTTATTAAATCGAAGATTCCAATCCTCTTATGTAGTGTTGTATTTTCCTTAGAAAATACAAGTAACAACGGCATCTAGAAATTAGATGAATTTCTACCAGACCAAACAAAACCGCCATGATATGGTGGAGTAAATTCCCATAAAAGAGCTTTTTTCTTAAAAACATTTTCAGTAGGTTCGTCAAAGTCCATATCGTTATCAATGAGCTCATTGGACCAATTGGCACGACGAATATTATCCGGCCAAAAAGATGCTTTTTCTTTAGTTACTTCTTTATCTTCTTTAGATAATTGCTTATTTCCTTTCATTAATTTTTGCCATTGTAACAATGCGTTAACCATGTCATTTGTCACCGTTTTTGATTGAAAAAGAAAATTATTTGTAGATTTTAAAATGTCATTTCCAGAATACTCTTTTCTATCCAAAAAAGGATCTACATCGAAAATCTTAGAAGTAGGGGTATTCTGAGTAAAAGGATTGGGTATAGGCCAAGTAGTAAAAACGGTGGTTTTTTTCCATCCATTCTTTGTGGAATTCACTGGTAATGATGTGTCTAATCTTTGATTAGACAAAGGAGATTTAAAAGAAATAGAACGTTCAGGATATTCTGAAACCGTGTAGCCAGCTAATGCTCGGTTTTGATAACGATTCGTTAGAACAAATTTTCGTAGTTGTTCATCCCAGCCCGCATAAAGAGGTGTTGATTCCGCCTGTTCTAATGAAAAGATCTTTTTTTCATCACTGACTACTTCCTTTAATTCATACAATTTGTCTTTAATTTCAACACTCTTATCACTAGATTGATTTTTTTTTGCTACATTTTTATCAAGGTCAGTACTCACTTCTTCATGAAACAGAATTCCTTGAGTATTTTTGTTTTCTTTAGAAAACAATGATTGGTCAAATTTTACGATTCTACTTTGTTCGTCTTCAGCAATCCTAGGCGTATTTACCGATAATGAAGGAGTGCTCAAGAATCCGATTCTTTCCTGTTGCGAATCCCTATTAGTTGTAGTAATAGCTTTTTTTACTGAAAAAAGTCGTCGCGCTATTTTTAACGTACCTTTAAACTGATGGTTATAATTAGCATTGGCATAACTTTTTGGAACAAGTTGTTCCAATGCTTCACTCGTTGAAACCTGGCTTGTAAGTGCAAGTGTATCGTAATAGTTTCCAAGAAGTTGACGTCTTTTTAACAACATAATTTCTTCCTCGGGTGACAACCAGTGAGATTTGGGTTGCCTTGCCAAAAAAGCATCGATTTCTGTGTTTAATAAAAATGTATAAATTGGATTTGTATAACATTTTTCTTTAATTCTTTTTTCTTGCCACTGATCTTCCACTTCAATCAATGAATGAGGATCTGTGTCGTAAAAATTAGAAAACCCTTTATCGAATTGCCGATCAAATTCTTTCAAATAGTTGTCAACTTGTTCCATTTCGGAAGATAATTCTTTCTTTCGACTTTTCCCCCAGCCCCTTACACCGGAAGTGTACGAATTTTTATTATTAATAATTTCATCAGCAGTTACCTTAAAATCGTTACTATGAGTTTGTAAAGAAGACTGCTGCGAACCCAAAAAATTACTTTGGGGAGTTTCTGAAGATCCAGCAACTACATCTGGACTGGCATTAGTGGCAACAATGGCAGCCCGCTCATCTCCCCAAAGAAACGATCGCATCCAAGAAAAAACCGGTCCTAAAAATGAAGATTGCGTTTGATTTGCTTGTTCTCTTATATTACTAACTCTGGATAGACGATTGGTCCAAAGATGTTCACCCCGATAGTTGAGGTCTTCAAAAGCTTGAGGTCTTTTTTGGCTACTTTTCAAGTATTGTCCATCATCAAAAGGTGTAGTATCTACAGCGAAAGATTTACTTTTTTCTCCTTCCAGCGTAAACAGAAGGGCGAGTTGATCTTCTAAACGGCTTTGGGAAGAATCTTTTGCTTGTGATGTTTTTGACACAAGATTGATTGGTGAAAAAAGGGTTTGTTTAAAAAAACTTTCATGTGGAACAAAACCAAATCCTTTGGTAACTAAATAATCAAACCCATAATAAGGCATCGATCCAAAGCCAAGGGCAAAAATTAATGTAGCTAGAGGTAAATTAGCCTGTTTTACCAGCCCATAATAAACTGCAATTTTCTTGTAACCAAGTACCAATTCCAAAAAACGTTGCAAAAAAACACCAATAAGAGATGCACCTACTATACTCCCTAAAAAAAAGGCCAGTAAATAACTTGTGTTCTGAGCTAAATATTGAACACTTTCAAATGCTCCCGAAAAAGTAGGAATTAAGTCAGAATTAACAGATTCTCCTACTCCTAAGGATGGTGTACTTTCTAAAAAAGTTGGTTCAGCTCCAAAACTTAAATTTCCCATCCATTGAAAAATAGCGGCTTGTTCACACCAAGCTAATATAGCACTAGTACAAACATAGGTGAGAAGAGAAGATTTAGCCGACCATTGTATAGTTGCTGTTCTTCGATCCTGTGCCATAGTTGAAGCTATACTTAAGATAATTCCAGTACCCACTAAAAATTGCAGTGGCTCGAAAGCAAGCCAGGGAAGAAGTAGTCCACGAAAACCAAAAATGATACAAGCTAGAAAAAACAATTGACCTAGGGCAGTACCAAGAGCAGAACAGAAACCAGCCGGTACACCTTGAACCAACATTCTCCGAATGGTTACAAGATGTGCAGCAGAAAGATGTATACAGCTAAAGCAACCATTAAAAAAGCCTAAAAATACTATTCCTATTCCAGTTGAAAAATTCAAATCTGAAAAAGCAAGTAGATGAGAGAAAGGCTGATTTTCAACTCCTATAAAGTTTCCAATTTCACCAACATTTGCGAAAGACGATACGAGCGATGGGGGTGTGAAACAGAAATAAGACAAATCTCGAAGCCAGTTAAAAGTGAAAGAGTAAAGAAATGCCTCTTTTGCGACTGTAAATAAAAAAATAATAATGTGATACGCTAGTGACGGTAGTGTGTAACCATCTAGTTGTTCTGTACTATTGGCAACATCTACATAATCTCTAATTAAGGTTACAAGAGACATTTTTTTTATCTACAACTAAACTATACCCATTACATTGGATGATCAACTTCTTTCACTCGTTCCAAGATAGAGTGTTTAGCTAGTGGAATTTTCTTTGTTATGTGAAATCAGAGATTTCACAAAAAAACCGCTACTCTTGTTAAATCTTCCAAGCCTAGCGGTTTGCCCTTTGCACTTGCAGTGCATAACCTATCTGAATAGAATTCATCTACCGTCTTTGCACCCTAGGGGCACATTCACTCAGTGAAAGCATAGGTAAGAAAGCGTGTGCACTAGAGTTCCCTTTGATCGTTGCCGTCGAACTCGACGGCATAAAAGTTGATCACTGGGTACAAAGACGGTAAAGGGCTTGCTTTGGCTACTGCAACCAAAGAAGAAGCGAAGCGGTTTGTTTAGGTGCATAACCTGATGTTATGTTTTGTGAAATCAGAGATTTCACACAACATAACAAAGAACGCTTTCCTTTACCTGAATAGAATGCTAGGTATACCGCTTTTCCCACTACACCCTTTGCACTTGCAAAGCGCTTCTTTGTTATTTGTTAAATCAAATGTTTTTTTCTTATGTGAAATCAGAGAATTGGCATAACATAACATAACAACAACCTAGTAACCTAGCAAGAAGTGCATAATCCATGCACTTCTTGCTAGTTGGTTCTAGCTAGTGCAAAGGCCTTTATTAAATCTTTATTAAATCTTCGATTTAATAAAGATTTAATACATGGATTCTAGATTCTAGTCAGAAAGGGCTTGCATAGCAGCCAAAGAAGATTCCACTAGCTAAGGTGATCTGGTGATTTGATTAAGCATTGACTCTTTTACGTTGTGTGTATTCACTGCGTTTTATCTTAGATTTACAGGACAATGACGTTGATCAAAAACAAATTTATGTTGATCAATCGTAAAGTTAATACAAATGTTATATCGACTCCTGTAAGTTTTTTTGAATGTTTTATTTTCCTGAACAGACTTGTACTTTTTTGATTTATAAAGTTGATCATTGAATCTTTCAGCTACTTTCCCTATCTGAATAGAATTCAGAAAGCACATGCATTTTAAGTGCAAAAGGTGCTTACCTTTATATCAGTTTGTTAGAAAGAGCCAGCTACTTCTTTTACCTACGCTTTGCTAATTCTGTATTAAATCTTCGATTTAATAAAGGTACATGATGTTATGTGAAATCTCTGATTTCACCTAACAAAGAAGATTCCATTAACAGCTGGGTTAGCCTTCCCGTCTTTGCACTAAAGTGCACACACTGAGTGAAAGCATAGGGAAAGGGTGTGCCCCTAGGGTGCAAAGACGGTTAACACGGGGGTAAAAGCTACTGAGTGATCTCATCAAAGTAGTGAAGACATCTAAATAGAAAATAAAGTTACTTGAAAAAGAAAAGTTTCAAAGGAAATTTTCAAGTAACCAATGCAGACAATAGACAGCCGACAGCCAATGCAAAATAACCAATAAAAAAGGGTGTTACAATAATATTCTAGTGAATCCACCATTGTCATTGTATTTACGCAAGGTGGCACTGAATCAAAAAATCAAGAAGCATACATTACTAGGAAAAATTTGAAAGTCAAGTTTAAAGAAGGTTGGCCACTAATAAACTACTAAGAAGTTATTGCAAATTTTTAGTCAAAACTTATTCAGTTTATTGTTGTAATAATTTTTCTACGTGTATACTCGTCTCTTTTAATCCATTTAACGGATTAGAAGAGTTTGAATAGAAATGACCATATAATTGAGGTACTTTTCTTTCTGACTTCTATTCAGAGAAAAGTTGAGGATATATTATCTCTCAAAAAATTGTTTAGTCTTTTTATTTTTTATAAATAAAATTATACTGTGCTGTCAAACATTTTGCTTTCGTGCTTTCACTAAGTGAAAGCAAAGAAGTGAAATGCTCAACCCAGCTGGGAGAGCTTTGTTGAGAAGTAACGTATGATGTGTGCTATCCGCTCTTAGAATTGAAGAGTTTCTACCAAGTTGTTACCTTTTTGATCACTAGTGGGTTATATACGAAAAATATTATTTAGAGTTTATAAAAAAAATATGGATTTGGTTTCAAGAATTATCTTTTTTGCTTTCTAAGCATTTCCCAGCAACTTTTTACGTCGAACCCTTTCTTTTTGCGTATGTAATATGTAACTTTGATTACATCAGAACCATTGAGTTTAAAATCGTACAGCCCAAGAAAGAATTTTATTCTGATCCCTACACTTTAGATGTAATCGACTCCTAATGTAATCGAAGATTACATCTATATAATTACATAGGAAAAATACAGTTTCTTTTATGTAAGAAATATAATGGTGTGCAGAAGCGAAGCACTCAGCAGCCCTTAACCCTTACACCCTTTGATCTAACCCCTTTATCTATCTGTATAGAATTAGCAAGGCTTACACCGCTACACCTCTGGTGTAAAGGCTTTCAGCAAAGGGTTCTTAATCATGTATTAAATCTTCGATTTAATAAATGCAGTGGTCCAAAGCAAGCCTTAGCCCCATACCTGTCTGAATAGAACCTGTATTCTATTCAGGTAAAGGAAATCGTTCTTTGTTATGTGATCACATAACAAGAGTAGCGCTTTTTTTGACACTTCAGAGATTTCACATAACATCAGGTACAGCCTTGCTACTTCGTTCTAGCAGCTGGGTTAGGAGAAAGGGCTTGCTGCGATTTCTTCGATTCCACCAGCATTTATTAAATCGAAGATTTCACATGACATCAAAGAAAAGTTGATAAAAGAAGTGAATGTTTGATCAACTACATTTCAATAGATTTGCTCATGCACAACCAACATTCTTATTGGGTCTACTCACACAAGAGCTACGTTATTTAGATATTAAATAATATACAATGTAATTACATGATGTACATATTACATGGGCATAGCCGCAATGTAAAGCTGGTGTGATTATCAAGCTTAAAAAAAAGAAACTTTACTCTCGACTTTGGTTTCCAACAGTTTTATGAATAAAAAAGTGGATTATATTTTTTCTATTGCTTAAAAAGTGAATTTTCGTTTCAACTTTATATTTACCCCCAGGGGAATTCGAATCCCCGTTACTTCCGTGAAAAGGAAACGTCCTAGGCCTCTAGACGATGGGGGCATGTTTTTTCTCAGCGACTCTTAGAAATGGAAAATATTATTATTACCAATACAATTGCATTTTTTGATAGTCAACGATCTCTTTTTTGAGCCATCTGGTTGTCGTTTGTGACAAGTAATAAATTGGCACTTTTATTGATTTTACTAATTTGATGTTACCAAAAAAATTTTTCAATGTCAACTCGCAAAGAGTACTCTTTTTCTGTTGAATTAATTTAATAAATGGCAACCATACAAATTCTTTTACTAGTTTAATCGAAAAAGGCTTTAACCTGATGTTATGTTATGTGAAATTTTTGAAGTGTCAAAAAAAGCGCTTTGCCAGCAGAAGCGCTTTGTCAAAAAAAGCGTGTATTAAATCGAAGCTTTAATAAATGCTGCTTGAATCGAATAAATCCCAGCAAGCTTTCTCTGATTTCACAAAAAAACCGGTTGCTGATGAAATCGAATAAATCCCAGCAAGCCTTCAAAGAAAGATGCCCTTCGGGGTAAGGCTCGCTACTTCGGCATAGCTGCTAGGGGACTGGATCCCCTTACCCCTTACACCCTTTCCCTATGTAAGTGCACTAGAGTTTCCTTTGATCAACTTTTAAGTAACGATCACTGGTGCAAAGAAAGCGCGTGCACTTTGGTGAAAAGACGGTACATGAATAGAACCTGTATATAATTAGCAAAGCTTACACTGCAAGTGCATGGGCTGTTCCCTTTCCCCTGCACCCTAGGGTGTGCACTGCAAGTGCAAAGGGTGTGCATCCTAGGGTGCAAAAGGTGTACATCCTAGGGTGCAAAAGGTGTACAGGCCTTTACACCGCTGTTCCCTATACACCTCTGGTGTAAAGGCTTTCAGCAAAGGGTTCTTTGTTATGTGATCACATAATGCACTTGTTGCTAGGTTGTTGTTATGTTATGCCAATTCTCTGATTTCACAAAAAAAGCGCTTGGCTTCTTTGAAGGCTTGCTTTGTTATGTTATGCCAATTCTCTGATTTCACAAAAAAAGCGCTTCTTTGTTAAATCTTTGAAGCCTAGCGGTTTTTTTGTTAAATCGAAGAATTGGCATAACAACATCTGATTTCACAAAGACTGCATTTATTAAATCTTCGATTTAATACAGCTTTGCCAAAGAAGATTCCACTGCTGGTGCACTACTGGTGCAAAGGGAAAAGCGGTATACCTAGCATTCTATTCAGGTAAAGGAAAGCGCTACTGTTGACAAACCGCTACGCTAACAAAGAAGAAGCCAAGCACTAGAGTTCCCTTTGATCGTTGCCGTCGAACTCGACGGCATAAAAGTTGATCACTGGGTGCAAAGACGCTACTCTTGTTAATTCGAAGATTAAACATAACAACAGTAGCGCTTTTTTTGTGAAATCAGATATTTCACAAAAGAAAGAAAATTTCCCCAGCAGCCCTTGGGGGAATGGGCTTGCTACCTACGTTTTGCTAATTATATTTATATTACTTTATATTATAAAGTAATATAAATATAAGAGTCTTTCTTTTTCTCCCTATTTCAGCAAGCAAGAAAAGAATTGGTAAAATCTTGGAAATTTCTATTTTATACTTATTGTTAAAAAAGTAAAATCTATTTTTATTTTATCATATTAAATTACAATGTGAAATATTAGGAAATCAATAAATAATTGATAAAATAATTTATCAATTTGCAGAGAGTAAAAACTGTGTTAAACCGAAAACCCTTTCAGGTATTTAAGAATCACTAGACGAGTTTTTCAGTAAGTATTGAATTTTAAACTTTAAAGGCAATGCCTATATTACATCAGTGTAATAAAAAAATTTTAATACACCGATTTTTATCATTTAGTTTTTTATTTCTAGTGAGACAACCAAAATTGCTCTTCTCTTCTGGATATTCATATTGATTTTTATTCATAATAACCAATAGCACCCTGGATTACTAAAAAAAAAATGTGGTACTAACTGTGACGGGCTAATAAATGTATGTACTTACGATATTTAGAATAATAGAAATCTGCAATCATGTCTTTCTTATTATTCAACTATTATAATTTTTGAGGTATCATACTGCTCCAAGTCTTTAATATTTCTCTTTCATTTTATTAAAGAAAAAGAAAAAATACTCACTTTTATTCATTACGCCCTAAATTACTTAATAGGGTACCATTTTATTAGCTATTAAAAATTGTTACTTAAAAAAGAAAAAATTATGGCAAAAAAAAGCATGATTGAACGTGAGAAAAAGCGCCAACATTTGGTTGCTAACTACGCAGCAAAACGTTCTCATATTAAAGAAGAAATAAAAAACACTTTTCTTCTTCAAGAAAAATTAGATCTCCATAGACAATTACAACAACTACCAAGAAATAGTGCTATGGTTATTGCGGGTGAGTAGTACATATTGATTGTCCTGTGGCAAGGACTACCGTTGGGGATAGACGGTATAAAGGGAACGACTTACCGGATAGGGGAAACCCCGAAGGGACTGTAGCATGTCGAAAAAATGGTGAAACGTAAATAATTTCCATATCTACGCCACCTCAGCCCTATTGGATATGGTAAAAGCCTGGATTGGCTTAACTGCCTGAATATAACCTGTATAAAATCTGTATAAAACCTGATGTTAAATCGAAGATTTAACAAAGCCTTGATACTAGAATCTATATAGAACCTGTATAGAATTCAGGCCTTTACACCAGATTACCCTAAAGGCCTACTACGATTTCCCAGATTCCACTAGCAGCTGAGCGTACTGGGAAGAGCGGTATATTAATAATAAAGGCCTTTACACCTATTTGAATTCTATTCAGATAAGTAAAGGGGTAATTCTAAAGCAAGCCCTTTCCTCTAGCTACTTCGTTCTAGCTGCCAGGGGACTGGGTGTACTGGGAAGAGAGGTTCAGGGAATGGTTCAGGTAAAGGCAAAAGTTCTGGTGGAGGATAGTGAACTGCTTTTCAGCACGAAGAATGAGTTATCTTTTTAAATCTATGACAAAGTAATGGAATCTATGTAATTTATTTTCTTAAACAACTCGTTTTGGTAAGAATAAGCTGATGTAAAGTAGTTAATGAGATTAAATTGTTTTGTAAAATTTAACATCAAATGCCAATTTACAGAGACTTGTGATCAATGGCGATAAAACCAAAACTCTTAAAAAGCACGTAAGATCAAAGAGAAAGCTTTTCTTATTTTCACTGAATCACTTTAGTGCAGAGCAGGTTTTGACCCTTAATCAACTAGATAAATAGTAATTTACAGTAAAACGTAAAAACTTTGTCAAGAGATATCAAAATAGAAACTCATTTGGTCAAGAAACCGATAATCTAACCATGTCGGCCGAATTTCCATTAACCACAGTAAAAGTCAGCTTTTTTTTAGCGTAAACTTTATTATCACGAACGTCCTACCTAGAGTCCATTAGCCATCAGCTTTTAGCTGATACGTCAATTTGTGTGAATTTGCCATACTGCCTACAGCCCTTTACCTATGTGAATAGAATTCGTGTACTACAGTTCCCTATGGTGCAAAGTGCAAAGAAAGCGTGTGCACTAGAGTGCAAAGACGGTACATGAATAGAATTCAGAAAGCGCTACTCTTGTTATGCCAAAGCGCTTCTTTGTTAAATCGAAGAACTGCCATAACAACATCTGATTTCACAAAAAAACCGCTACGCTTCTTCGATTTAACAAAGAAGAAGGCTTGCTTTGGAATCGAAGATTCCACTGCAGCCGGTTTGCCCGTACACCTTTGGTGTAAAGGGGTACCAAAGAAGAAGCTTTAGTGCAAAGACGGTATGCACTCTAAGTGCAAAGGGTAATGTGGAACAATTATCCACGGCCGAGAAACATCGGCGGCAGAGGAGTCTTAAACTTCGTTTTAAATTTTTTATGCGGAGGTAGGGGGCAGCTCAACAAAATAAAGACTTTTAGGTATTTTTCAGATGTATATGCCCTTTACCTTTACCTATGTGAGTGCACTAGATGATCAACTTTTAAGTAACGATCACTGGTACAAAGAAAGCGTGTGCACTAGAGTTCCCTGCGGTGCAAAGACGGTACATGAATAGAACCTGTATAGAATCCATGTATTAAATCTTCGATTTAATAAAGAAAAGTATGCTTTCAGCAAAGAGCTCTTTGTTATGTGAAATATCTGATTTCACAAAAAAACCGCTAGGTTAACATCAGGCTGCTCCCTTTCCCCTGCACCCTAGGGTACAAAGGGTGTGCACTTTAGTGCAAAAGCGGTATACCTAGAATTCTATTCAGGTTCTATACAGAAAGGTAAAGGGCTTGCTACGATTTCTTCGATTCCACTAGCAGCTGGAGGGATTAAATGGACCAGATGTAAGAAAGGGCTAGAGGGGTAGAGGGATCTAAAAAAGTCTAACGTTGGGGGGAGAGCCGGATGCGTTGAAAGGCGCACGTCCGGTTCGGGGGGGGTTTTTGTGTCCTAAGGTTCGATACCTTTAATAGGATTCGATTTACTACGCCCACGATTACATCGACGTTGTTTACTTACAGGTCGTCCTAGAGGTGTATTTAGAGACTTTGGACTTTCTCGACATATGTTACGAGAAATGGCTCATGAGTGTGTTTTGCCTGGAATAACTAAATCAAGTTGGTAATTTACTAGATAGCCGAGCTTATGATCAAAACGTTTACGCTGATTCTTGACTAAGTTTGTTATCTCTTATCTTTGAATGTCGTAATTAGCTTTGTTGATTAACTTATGAATCAACTACTTCAAAGCGCTTCTGTTGTTATGTGAAATCAGAAATTTCACATAACAACAGAAGATTACAACGATAACAAACTAATGCAAAGAATAGATGACTTGATGAAAAAATCTTTGATTTGGAAAACAAAATAGAAACATGTATCAGGTTTAACACAGCTAATACAAATACATCAAAAGATCACAGATTTGAATAGAATCAGAAATTTCCATTGTAGAAAGTTTTAACAATGCCAATGTACATCAATATCAATTATTTCGTTTGATTTTTCTACTTTTTTTACTTTGCTCCTTCCAGCCTATATTCAATCTAGAGACTTTGCCAAGGACTTTTTTCGCTTGATCTTATGCCTTTTTAAAGCCTTTCCCCTAACCCAGTACAGGGGGTAAGGGGGATTGAGTTAGGCTTGCTGCGATTTACCAGGTTTTACTAGCTGCTGGGTGTACTGGGAACAGCGGTGAAGGCAATACATCATACATTCACCCTCTAGCCGAAGCTAGAAGAGTACCTGCGATTCTTTATCTCTATAGGGATCTAATTCGAAAAAAAGAACTGGTTTTTTATTTGAAATCAGAGAAGGCTTAGCCCTTTACCTTTACCTATGTGAGTGCACTAGATGATCAACTTTTAAGTAACGATCACTGGTGCAAAGAAAGCGTGTGCACTAGAGTTCCCTGCGGTGCAAAGACGGTACATGAATAAAACCTGTATAGAATCTATATAGAATTAGCAAAGCGGTACCCCATTACACCAGAGGTTATGCACTTCTTGCTACTTGGTTCTAGCTGGTGCAAAAGGCTGCAGTGGAATCTTCTTTGTTAAATCGAAGATTTAATACACGCTTTTCTTGTGAAATCAGAGATTTCACATAACATAACACTAGATAGCAGTTGATAACTGAAAAGATCAAGAGAAACTGGAGGTTGATCAACTTTTTTAAAATCTATTTTATTTATTTCTATTCTACAACCAGCAGGTTTTGCTTTTACTTGTACACCCTTTGCACTTCCAGTGCACACCCTTTGTATCCTAGGGTGCAGGGGAAAGGGAGCAGCCTGATATTAAAGAAAGAACTCTTTGCTGAAAGCCTTTATACCAGAGGTGTATAGGGAACAGCGGTGTAAGCCTTGCTAATTCTATTCAGGTGAAAATTTCACAGGTTAAACTCCAGTATTTTAACCTAATCGTCACACTAAATGCTTTGCGTTTCAGAGGTTATGGTTTTAAAAATTTTTCAAAAATATTGGCATTGGATTCTTACTTATCTTTATTTGTTTATTGTATTAATTGTGCCTATTATTTCACTTTTAGCTACTGCGAGTGAAACCTTATTTACTAAATTTTGGTTGTTGGCGACTGAACCAGTAGCTGTTTCTGCATATTGTGTTACTCTTTCCATGGCTTTAGTGGCCAGCTTAATAAATGGTGTTTTCGGTTTTATTTTAGCCTGGGTTTTAGTGCGATACGATTTTCCAGGAAGAAAAACACTTGATGCTGCTGTTGATTTGCCTTTTGCTTTGCCAACTTCAGTAGCCGGTTTAACTTTGGCAACAGTTTACAGTCCACAGGGGTGGCTCGGTAGTATTTTACACAATATAGGTTTAAATCTTGTTTTTACACGAACAGGCGTAGCTATAGCAATGGTTTTTGTTTCTTTTCCCTTCGTGGTACGAACTGTACAACCTGTGTTGCAAGAAATGGAAAGTGAATTAGAAGAAGCGGCTTGGTCTTTAGGAGCATCATCTTGGGACACTTTTAGAAAAGTTCTTTTTCCGCCCCTATTACCTACTCTTATTGCTGGAATCACATTAGCTTTTTCTCGTGCTATTGGTGAATATGGGTCTGTTGTAGTTATGGCCTCAAATATACCATTAAAAGACTTAATAGCTTCTGTATTAGTTTTTCAAAATTTAGAGCAATATGAATATATTGGAGCTACAGTTATTGGAACTGTTGTACTTTTAATGTCATTAGTACTCTTATTGGGGGTTAATACAATACAATCTTGGAATCGTAAACTAAAAACTTAACAATGTATTTTGAATCTTTGCGTTGTGGACCATGGAATAACTTTGTTTTGTGAACTCTTCTTTGCGTTAGAGTAACATTTTTTGTCTTTAAAGGAGGATTACAATTAATTAATGTACTTTTCTTTCACCTTGACACATTTGTTCCATCTAATCTCTACAGCTGCAGTGGAATCTTCTTTCTTATGTGAAATCAATGATTTCACAAAAAAACCTGTATTAAATCGAAGATTTAATAAATGCAGTGGAATCTTCTTTCTTATGCCAAACCGCTTCGCTTAACACCAGGCTTGCTACGACCACTATGTTACTAGGTTGTTGTTATGTGAAATCAGATGTTGTTAAATCTTTGAAGCGTAGCGCTTTTTTTGTTAAATCGAAGATTTAACATAACAAAGAAGCGGTTTGGCATAATATAACAAAGAGGATTCCACTGCAGCCAGTGATCAACTTTTATGCCTTATGTTAAATCGAAGATTTAACAAAGAGTTCTTTGCCTTATGTTAAATCGAAGATTTAACATAAGGCATAAGGCAACGATCATGCACTTAAAGTGCAAAGGGCTTGCGCTTGCATAGCAGCCTCTGGTGTAAAGGCCAGGTTCAAAGCGTTGGTTAAATTGCTACAGTGTTTTTGTTAATAAAAAAAAATAGTTATAATTTATATGCCTATTGGTGTCCCTTTAGTAACCTTTCGTCTCCCAGGTGATCCCGAACCCCAGTGGATTGATCTTTATAATCGACTTTATAGAGAACGGGTTCTTTTCTTGTGTCAAGAGTTAGATGATTACCTTGCCAATCAGTTAATAAGTATTATGGTATATCTCAACATAGAAGATGATTCAAAATCTTTATATATGTACATTAATTCTCCAGGTGGGTCTGTGACTTGTGGAATCGGCGTTTATGATTGCATTAATTTTGTCAAAGCAGATGTGACAACAATTTGTGTTGGTACAGCTGCTTCAATGGCGTCATTCGTATTGGCAGGTGGAGAACGGGGTCAACGAATTGCTTTTCCTAATTCTCGGATTATGATTCACCAACCAGAAGGGGGTAGTGAAGGGCAAAGTTCTGAAATTTTAGCAGAATCAGCAGAAGTTATGAGGCTTCGTCGCGAAGTTGGAAGAATTTATGCAGAACGTACAGGACAAAGTTTTAGCCAAATATCTCGAGACATGGACAGAGACCAATTTATGTCAGCTATAGAAGCAAAAGAATATGGTTTGATTGACCAAGTAGCTGCCGAATCAAATGCTGGAAGATTAAATTAAATCTTTCTTTCAACAACGTTTCTCGTTCATATTCCTCAACTTTTTTTATTAAATCGAAGATTTAATACATGTACTTCTCTACGACCACTATGTTGTTGTTATGTTATGTTATGCCAAAGCGCTTCTTTGTTATGTTAAATCTTCGATTTAACAAAAAAAGCGCTACGCTTCTTTGATTTAACAACATCTGATTTCACAAAAAAACCGCTAGGCTTCTTCTTTGTTATGCCAATTCTCTGATTTCACAAAAAAACCGCTCGGCTTCTTCTTTGTTAAATCTTCGATTTAACAACGAACAACGAACAACAAACAACAAACAACATGCCAAAGAAGATTTACCAGAAGTTGAGGAATTCTATTCAGAACGAGAAGTACATATGTTATTCATAAATATATAAATGTGCGTTTTTAGAAATCCTCTTTGCTACCCCTAACCCTTCAGGGCACCCAATACTTGAATAGAACCTAAATAGAATTCATCTACCGTGTTTGCACTAAAGACGGTAAAAAAGGTACAGGCCTTTAGACCAGAGGTTATGCACTTAAAATGCAAAGGGTGTGCCCTAGGGTGCAAAAGTCGTATACCTAGAATTCTATTCAGGTAAAGGCAAAAGTTCAGGTTAGGTGAGAGGGTTTCGGTTTTCACCTCTCTTCCCAGTACACCTAGTCCCCTGGCAGCTAGAACCAAGTAGCAAGCTTTACACTAGTTGAATCTTCGATTCCACTAGCAGCCCATGCACTTAGTGCGTTTACCTGTACCTATGCTTTCACTCAGTGAAAGCAAAGAGTGTGCACCTTAAGCTTTGCTAATTTTATTAAGGTAGATGAATAGAACCTAAATAGAATTCATCTACCGTCTTTGCACCCAGTGATCAACTTTTATGCCGTCGAGTTCGACGGCAACGATCAAAGGGAACTCTAGTGCACATTCACTCAGTGAAAGCATAGGTAAGAAAGGCTTTAGTGCATGATCAACTTTCTTGATCACTGGCTTGCTAGTTGGTTCTAGCTGGTGCAAAGGGCTTGCTATGACCACTTCGTTACTAGGTTGTTGTTATGTGAAATCTGTGATTTCACATAACAAAAAAGATTCCACTGCATGTATTAAATCGAAGATTTAATACATGATGTTATAACAAAGAACCCTATTTGAATTCTATTCAGATAGGTGTAAAAACCTTTATTAAATCGAAGATTTAATATACCCTATACACCGTCTTTGCACTTGCAGTGCACACCCTTTGCTGAAAGCCTTTACACCAGAGGTGTATAGGGAACAGCGGTGTAAAGGCCTTTATTAAATCGAAGATTTAATACATGGATTCTATACAGGTTCTTATTTAACTAAATTCAATTTTTTTACGCTAATCTTACTATCTTATCTAAGAAAAAATTACATATCTAGCTATAAAAGATACAGGTGAAAGTAGTCGATCAAAAGAAAAAAGACAAGAAAGAAAAACATGTATTTTTATAGCCTGTGTTACCTATGATTTCAAGGGTTATTTGCCTTAAGGTATTCTTATGGACAGCTTTGTACGTGGTTTACCTTTGTTGTCAAAAATTCTTTTATTTATATTTAATATACAGCATTAATATAAAGCAAAGAACAAAATTCATTGGGTTTAAAAAACCAAATGCTCTGCCATTAGGTTCTTGAACCAATTGGTTAGTGGAATCGAAGATTAACGTAATGGTCGCAGCCCAATGATAATGTGCATAGTGGCAATTAGTCCATGTGCCCAGATTAAAATAAAGACAATGTTTTTATTTAATCAAAGATTTTAATCAGGTATATTAAAAATTTAAAAATGAAATAAAAGAATGATTTATTTTACAAAAAAAAAAAATACTGGTTCAACTAGACGTTATTCAATTGTGGGTGGACGAAGACTAAGTAATTATTGGTGGTCATTAGTTATTTTCTTAGGGGGGTGTGGTTTTATATTGACAGGAATATCCAGTTATTTTAATAGAAATCTTTGGGTACTACCATTGAGCGTAGCTACTTGGTTTGATAACCTGGAAAACTTCGCTAAGTCTTTGAAGAATTCCATGGTTTTGGAAAAAGTGAATGAATTTATAAGAGCAACTCATTTTTTTCCCAATACATTAAATTCAGATATGGAAAAAAATTTACCCTTTTTTCCTCAAGGTTTAGTTCTTTCTTTTTATGGATTTTTAGGTTTATCTTTCAGTTTTCACCTGTGGTTCACATTATATTGGAAAATTGGTGGAGGATTTAATGAATTCAATAGAAAAGAAAGATACGTTAGGCTTTTTCGTTGGGGACGCCCCGGCAAAAACCGTCGCATTGATTTAAAATATACCAATGAATTAATAGAAGCTATCAAAGTGGAAATTGTTCCACGACCAGCTCTTTTTTTAAGAATTAAAGGAGAAAAAAATATACCATTAACTCGAATAGGTGAATTTATTCCTTTAGAAGAACTTGAAGCGCAAGCTGCTGAATTAACTAGTTTTATGCAAATCCCTTTAGAAATGGAAAGTTAACACAATTATGTTTGCCTGACTTCTATTAATTCTATTAAAATAGTATTAATATATAAGAAAAAGAGTCTTTATTTCAGTTTAATTTTTGTGCACATTACCTAGTTATGCGATACATAAAGATGTACTTTTCAACTTGTTGTTAAATGAAAAACAACTACGTTTTTTAAAGCCTCGATTTTGGTGATCGTTGCCTTTCTACAAACCGGTTTCTTCAATCAAAGAACATGGGGTCACCCTTTGCACTAAAGTGCACAACTGCTTTTTCTTTTTATCTAATCAAAGCCATGATTTGATGTGAATCGAAATCTATTGACTTGGTCAATAAATCCTCTTTCTTTAGATGTTGATTTGAAATGAATCGAAGTACATAGAAAGCTTTAATGTAATTTTTTATTTAATCTTCTTTGTTATGTTAAATCTTCGATTTAACAAAAAAACCGCTACGCTTCTTTGATTTAACAACTAAATAAAAACTTTGTCTTTGATTACAGAAAAAGCAGCTCTTCTTTCTTCCTTAGGAAGCCGTGTGCAAAGAACAACGTAGTTGTTCACTAAAAACGGCACTACGCTTTCTAAGGAAGAAAGGCAACGATCACTGAATATATTTCACATGGCTTTGATCTAATCAAAGAAATTATTAAATTTATATTAGATTTAATATAACAAGTTGAAGCTTCAATTTATTGACGTAGTTATTGACATAGTCAATATAATATCAAAGACCCAGTTATAGATTTCGTCAGGGTATGCATTTAAAGCGCAAACCGGTTTGAAAATTACATTAAAGCCTTCTTCGATTTTGTTTTGAACAACTAAGTTGTTCAAAAAAAGAAAAAAAGATTTTACTAGGCATAGTAGTTGATCAAAGTGTAAAATACAAATGTCAGAATTTGGCTTCAATGTACTTCTGCTCTTTTGAACTGGCTTCTTTTTGCACCTTTAAATTGACTTTCTAAATATATTGATATTGGCGAAGAGGACATTAACGTAGATGTGTTCAAAGCAGATCCTCTAATGGCTTTTATTTGTGAAGAACTTTATTATAAACCCGACCAAAAGCTTTCACCCCAGGGCGAAGAATTAGAAAATTGGTCTAAAAGTCTCAACCGGTTTGGAGTCTTTTAGTCCCGCTCCCGCTACGACGAAGGCCCGCCCCTAGCCATACACCTCCGGTGTAAAGGGTGACTGCAGATCTTAGAGGTACTTTGATAAAGACGAGTTATATTTCTCTGGTAGATTTCTGGATACCTTACAGTGAAAACCAGGACAGCATTAATCTAGAAGTGAAGATACCGACAGCATTTCTAGAAAGCCAGATTAATGAGGCAATACTTTATAGATACGACTTCAAGCAAAGTGTTATTTTCCAGTACATGAAGAAGTCAAGTGGCACAAGAGAACTGGCCAGTGAATCGCTTTCATGATTCACCTCACTATGAATCCTCTCCAAACCGGTTTGCACTTTAAGTGCATACCCTCAACTGCGTTGTTCTTCTTTAGGACAAAAGAAGTTGAGAATTGTTTCAAATTATTTGAGTATTGTAGATTGTCAATACATGTGGTCAGGACTTGTAAACATTAAGGGAATAAAAAAAGGCTTGCTTTGGTGTGTTAAATCAAAGAAGCGTAGCGGTTTGCCAAAGAAGATTCCACTGCATTTATTAAATCTTCGATTTAATACAGGTTTGGAGTTTCATTTTTCTTATACTTTAACTCTTATTTTCAACTTCTGATGTAACAAGCAATGTAAGAAAGAAAAGTACATCTATACTTTCTTAGGGAAGATGGAATATAATAGAAGGCTCTCGAGAAGAAAAAGTGGTATTGAAAAGGCAAAACGCAAAACTACAAGGCAAGTAGACTGGACGTAAAAGTGTGATTACACAATCAATGTTAAAAAGACTCAAAACCTTGAGATCTCAAAAAGTTTCAGGAACTGATATTATTCAATTACTAGGCATATCAGAATTTATATACTTTAAGGCACTAAGAAATGCAGAAGAAAAATAACGGTAATTCAGGAAAATCTCAACGATTGGACAAGTTAAAAAAACAAGTATTAGAATAAAAATTTGCAAAACAGGGTTATTCTAGTTTTTTAGAAACTAAACAAATATGTACTTCTCTTTGTTATATTACGTACATTGCTTGTTACATCAGAAGTTGAAGTGCGAGTTGGATAGTAACGTGTAAGCAACGCTCTTCATTTTAGAAGGAGAAACCCATCCAGCTCACCCAATAAGCACCAACCCAACAACCAACGAAACACAACATCCATGTTCGTGGAATCTTCTTTGTTAAATCAAAGAAGCGTAGCGGTTTGCCACACCAAAGCAAAGAAAGAAAATAAATTTTGAGGGAAACAGAGGAAAAAACTGCCCCAACTCATAAGCATGTGGGAGCAAGAGTCAAGGGGATAAATATGGATTTCTTGAACTTTATTGCAGTGGGTCTTTTTTTTTACCGATTGCTCTTTAGGTCCGATCCTATGAGGGAAAAGTAAGTTTCGTCTGCTTTCCTAATCTAGACAAAATAGGAACACACCTCAAGAAATGCAAGAACGGAGATTCCTTTACACCAAAGGTTATGCACCTAAAGTGCAAAAGCTGACACATTATTAAAACAAAACAACTGAACTCGCTACAACTACATCGACAACTAAAACAACTAAAAAAAGAAACGTTTCTCCACAAGTAAGTAAAGAATCAATGTCTCTAGCTGCTCAAATACTTTCACCAATACTCCAGAAGCAATTCATACATTGGCTCACATTTAAACAGGATAGAAAAGTGGAAGAAAGTCAATTAACGCAATTCACTATTACAATGCAATGATCACAATCGCAACACATATCAAGTCAGTAGAAGACGCTAGTAGAAGTTACTCACAACGCACAACCTTCGAACAGGATTTAGCTCGATTTAGTAAATTGAATAACCCAAAATGTTCACCAATGTACATGGACGCGGAGTCAAAATGTTGGATAGACAAAGATCTATACGCCAAATCTTCTAAAAAAATAGGTGCTGTCGTATGCTATCCTCCTAGACCTAGAAACGTAATAACAACATATGTCAACTCGACATGGGCCCACAATTCACTGAAGCATCTAGATTTGCATTGCAAGCATTGGATAAATGTGACAAAGGCGGTATGCGATTAATAAGCGAAAAATTAAGAAGAAAGCTGGATTCTAATTCATCAAGCATAAGTTCAACTTGGGAATCTCGCTTTGATAAATTTAATTCCCAGTTACCTGATCCAATAGAAACCGAATCTGATCCTTTACGCCGGCGGTGTATAGCGAGAAGTAGTCAAAGTTCTTCAGAGTTTCCTAGACGAAACACCAAGCCGTCTTTGCCCCCAGTGATCAACTTTTATGCCGTCGAGTTCGACAGCAACGATCAAAGGGAACTCTAGTGCACACCCTTTCTTTGCACCCAGTGATCAACTTTGTTGATCAAAGGGAACTCTAGTGCACGAATTCTATTCAGATAGGTATCCTAGCACCAATAATACAACCTTTACCTCAACCAGAACCAGATGTATATTTATGACCGATAAAATAAGAACTGACAGAGATAAACTAATTAGAAGAGTTAATTCTTTTGTAAAAGAAGAAATGTCTTTCCCTCGTTAACAAATTCAGAGGCGGAAAAAGCATTAAAAGCCATAAAGGCAGAAATAAATTCCACTTCAATAGAAGAAGTAGTAGTTATATTAACTATGCTTTTCCAAGGAGGAGGTTCTAACTGTGGATGCTGTACACCTTTGGTGTAAAGGAAATTTACAAGTTTCAATTAGTGATAAAAGTAACTACTATTAGAAAAGCATTTAAAAAATGCAATCTTGCTAGAAAAGAGTAGCAAGATCAATTACTACAGACATTTCTATAGTGTCAAAACAGATGTCATTCGAAAGAAATCTATGTAATGCTATTCTAAACAACCAAAGCGAAATTAGTTTATTAGAGGAAGACAAAATCTGGCTATCAGATTTCTAACTGGGAAATTCAGATTGTCCAGAACGTCTGAAAAAACTAATTAGGACTTATTTCAATAGAAGAAATGTTTCAAAAAAAAAGAAACTTCAACGTAAATAACAAACGTATTTTCTTAATTTATAAATTTATAACATTGTGGTAAGGAGCTCTGGAGAGCTTTATGATGCGAAAGTATCACGTACAGTTCGGGAAGGCCGGGTTCGAGATAATCTGCTCGGCTAGTTGATCAAAAAATTAAAAGAACTATTTACAATGGAAAGTGCAGAGTCTAGAGACAAGAGTGAAATCGGGGACGAAAGTATAGAGTTCCCTAGAGACCCCCTTATAAATGTAAAAGAAAATTAAGGTACTTTTCTTTTATTTTCTTGTAGAGTAGAGAATCTTGGTGATTTGTTCATTTTTTTTATTTCACCATGTATTAAATCTTCGATTTAATAAAAAAAGTTTTCGTATTATCTATTTAAGATGAAGATAATACAAAATAAAAATACAGCAATTCCTTTTTTATTCAAATCTTCAATTTGAAAAAGAAGTTGAGAAGTACATACCCAAATCTATAGAATGGAATGCGTTTTTCGTCATTAATTTCAAAAGTTAGGGTTAAAAGCGAAGCGGTTTGCAGTTAGTTGAAAAAAAAACTAGACTGAAAAATTGTTTTCAACCAAGCGTATAATCATACTAGATCTCAAATATCAAAAGACTGTACATATGTACAATAGTACAATAGTTGAGCTCAATTTATCCTTTGCCTTTACCTGAATATAATTCTAGGTAAACCTTTGCCTTTATTAAATCAAAGATTTAATACAGATTTAATACATGAATTCTATACAGGTTCTATACAGGAAATTGATAATATAACAAAGTAGACATTTTTTTTTGCAGTGCCAATAATTTTCTATTGCTCGTGATGCTGCTTTTTCTAATAAAGCCTTTATTAAATCGAAGATTTAATCTAAAATTTAGGTGTTTTATAGTATCACGGTTAAGTTGTGTTGGCGTCAAAACGCTTATTTCATTTCTTCATTTTTTTAAGCTGGAGTTACTTTATCACGAGAGATGTACTTTTCTTTTGTTACACCAAAGTGCATATCACTAGAGGGTATTGGCGCATATTTGTTTGTGTACTGAAAGATTTTTTACATTTCTTTCTGTTTTCGTCTCTAGCTTATACATCATAAGTAAATGAAATAGCTGTTATTTTTTTTTTTGGAGATATTTACTATGACAGTTGTCATTGGAAAACCTAGAGAAGATAAGGGTTGGTTTCAAAAAGCAGATGACTGGTTGCGAAGCGACCGTTTCGTTTTTGTGGGTTGGTCTGGCCTTCTTTTATTCCCAACAGCATATCTTGCAATTGGTGGATGGCTTACAGGCACCACTTTTGTGTCATCATGGTATACCCACGGTTTAGCTTCAAGCTACTTGGAAGGGTGTAATTTTTTAACTGTAGGTGTTTCTACTCCTGCTAATAGCATGGGTCATTCATTACTACTTCTTTGGGGTCCAGAAGCTCAAGGTGATTTTACTCGTTGGTCTCAATTGGGTGGACTTTGGCCTTTTGTTGCACTTCATGGCGCATTTTCTCTTATAGGATTTATGTTACGCCAATTTGAGATTGCTCGCGCTATCGGCATTAGACCATACAATGCTATTGCTTTTTCTGCACCTGTTGCACTATTTGTGTCTGTGTTTTTGATTTACCCTTTGGGTCAATCTGGTTGGTTCTTTGCTCCAAGCTTTGGTGTTGCACCAATTTTCCGTTTCATCTTATTTTTTCAAGGCTTCCATAACTGGACTTTAAACCCCTTCCACATGATGGGCGTGGCTGGAGTTCTAGGTGCTGCTCTTCTTTGTGCTATTCACGGTGCAACTGTGGAAAATACCCTATTTGAAGATGGTGATGGCGCAAATACGTTCCGAGCATTCAATCCAACGCAAGCGGAAGAAACATATTCAATGGTTACAGCAAACCGCTTCTGGTCTCAAATTTTTGGTGTTGCATTCTCAAACAAACGTTGGTTACATTTCTTTATGTTGTTTGTACCAGTTACTGGTTTGTGGATGAGCGCTATCGGCATGCTTGGTTTGGCACTAAACTTGCGAGCTTATGATTTTGTTTCTCAAGAAATTCGAGCGGCGGAAGATCCAGAGTTTGAAACTTTCTATACAAAAAATATTCTTCTAAATGAAGGTATCCGTGCGTGGATGGCTGCTCAAGATCAGCCACATGAAAAACTAGTATTCCCTGAGGAGGTTCTGCCACGTGGTAATGCTCTTTAATCGTCACAATAGTGTTCTAGGCAAAAAAGTATCGTTTGATAAAACAACAGTAACAACTAAAGCATCAAATAGTGCATTGCTTTTGGTGGGCCGAGATCAAGAATCCACTGGATTCGCTTGGTGGGCCGGCAATGCGCGACTAATTACTCTTTCAGGTAAACTTCTAGGAGCACATGTAGCCCACGCGGGTTTGATTGTCTTCTGGGCGGGTGCCATGAATCTCTTTGAAGTGGCACACTTTGTACCGGAAAAACCAATGTATGAACAAGGTTTGATCTTGTTACCACACTTGGCAACACTTGGATACGGTGTTGGCCCAGGGGGGGAAATTGTAGATACTTTTCCTTATTTTGTTTCCGGAGTCTTACATTTGATCTCTTCAGCTGTTTTAGGTTTTGGTGGTGTTTATCATTCACTTATTGGTCCTGACACGTTAGAAGAATCTTTCCCATTTTTCGGTTACAGCTGGAAAGATAAAAATAAGATGACCACTATTCTAGGCTTTCATTTGATCGTCCTAGGTATAGGAGCTTGGTTATTGGTTTGGAAAGCACTCTATTTTGGTGGTGTCTATGATACATGGGCGCCCGGCGGTGGTGACGTTCGTATAGTTACAAATCCAACTATCAGTCCTGGCGTAATCTTTGGTTATCTGCTAAGATCTCCTTTTGGGGGAGATGGCTGGATCACTAGTGTTGACAATATGGAAGACATTATTGGTGGCCATATTTGGATTGGTACATTACTAATACTCGGGGGTGTTTGGCATATTCTTACACGCCCTTGGGCTTGGGCACGACGAGCTTTTGTTTGGTCTGGTGAAGCGTATTTGTCATACAGCCAAGCAGCTGTATCATTAATGGGACTTATTGCTTGCTGTATGTCTTGGTTTAATAATACCGCTTACCCTAGCGAATTTTTTGGACCTACTGGACCAGAAGCGTCTCAATCTCAAGCTTTTACTTTTCTAGTGCGAGATCAACGTCTTGGCGCTAACGTTTCTTCAGCACAAGGCCCTACCGGTCTTGGTAAATACCTGATGCGTTCACCTACAGGAGAAATTATCTTTGGTGGTGAAACAATGCGTTTCTGGGATTTTCGAGGACCTTGGTTGGAACCTCTTCGAGGACCAAACGGTCTTGATCTGACAAAATTGAAAAACGACATTCAACCTTGGCAAGAGAGACGAGCAGCAGAATACATGACTCACGCTCCTTTGGGTTCATTGAACTCTGTAGGCGGTGTAGCCACAGAAATTAATGCGGTAAACTTCGTATCCCCTCGAAGCTGGTTAGCAACTTCCCATTTTTGCCTAGGTTTCTTCTTCTTTATAGCACATCTTTGGCATGGTGGCCGAGCTCGTGCAGCTGCAGCCGGTTTTGAAAAAGGTCTTGACCGGGATAACGAACCCGTTTTATCAATGCGACCTCTTGAATAATGACAGAAAACCCTTTCTCCTTACCTTTACCTGAATAGAATTCTAGGTATACCGCTTTTCCCTGTACACCCTTTGCACCCTAGGGAACCCTAGTGCACAGGCTAAGGCTTGTTACGACCACTAGCCCTTTACACCAGAGGTTATGCACTTAGTTAAATTAAATGTTGTCATGTTAAATCTTCTTTCTTATGTGAAATCAGATGTTGTTAAATCAAAGAAGCGTAGCGCTTTTTTTGTTAAATCGAAGATTTAACATAACAAAGAAGCGCTTTGGCATAAGAAAAAAACATTTGATTTAACAAATAACAAAGAAGCGCTTTGCAAGTGCATAACCTCTGGTGTAAAGGGCTTACTACGACCACTAGGTTGTTCTTATGTGAAATCTGTGATTTCACATAAGAAAGAAGATTCCACTAGCATTTATTAAATCGAAGATTTAATACACGCTTTTTTTGTGAAATCTTTGATTTCACATAACAAAAAAGCAGTGTGCTGGAGGGGTGTGAAAAACAAAATGTCCAGGAAGCACGAACGTAGAAGTACGAATGTGCTTACGCATAATACTATGGTAAAAAAAGGCTTGCTTTGGTGTGTTAAATCAAAGAAGCGTAGCGGTTTGCCAAAGAAGATTCCACTGCATTTATTAAATCTTCGATTTAATACAGGTTTGGAGTAAAGAGGTTTTTTTCTAGAGGAATAATATTTAAAAGAAAACGAATTATGGCAGTTACAAAGAAACCAGATCTTTCTGATCCAATTTTACGCGCAAAACTGGCCAAAGGGATGGGTCACAATTATTATGGTGAGCCAGCTTGGCCTAACGATCTGTTGTATATTTTTCCAGTAGTTATCTTGGGTACTTTTGCTGGTGTTATTGGACTAGCTGTGTTAGATCCGGCAGCTGTAGGAGAGCCTGCAAATCCATTTGCAACGCCATTAGAAATTTTGCCAGAATGGTATTTTTACCCTGTCTTTCAAATTTTGCGAACTGTTCCTAACAAACTGTTAGGAGTTCTTCTAATGGCAGCAGTTCCCGCTGGCCTTTTATTAGTGCCTTTCATTGAAAACATCAACAAATTTCAAAATCCTTTTCGTAGACCAGTAGCAACAGCGGTTTTCTTAATAGGAACTATTGCTTCTATATGGCTTGGCGTTGGTGCTACTTTGCCTATCGACATTTCATTAACACTTGGTTTATTTTAATTCCATTATGTGTGCACTTCTGTGCAAAGAGTTTGGCCGTATACTCTATTTTTAATTTGGGATCTCCAACGGCATCCTGAAGAGTTTTCTCTCGTACGGAGAACCGTTGGAGATCCCAAAGAAAACAGAAACGGAAAAAAAAAGATTTTATCATTTTACAGCTTATATGTACTTCTCTGCTTATTTGATCAACTCTGTTGATCGTGCTGCTGATGGGCTGCTATGCAACCAAAGGACTAGGTTAATCTTCGATTCCACAACGTACTGCGTACTGCATCGAAAATTAAAAAAACTCTTATGCGTAGGAACATGGATTATTTTATTCCTTAAGAAGCCTAGCAACAAGTGCAAAACAGTGAGTTGGTGACCTTATGTTCCTAAACTTCTTATTTGCTACGCTTCCTAAGGAAGAAAGACAAGGATCATCAAAAGTTGAGTGGTTAAGAAAACTTTTTAAATTTATATTCTTACTTTTATTAATCGTCTTTGTTAAATCTTTGATTTAACAACACAGTAATGTATTAAAATAATAAGGGGTTATATTTGGAAAAGTGTAGCAATATATATATACATTATTATTAAATGTACTTCTCTACCTTTGGTAGACGAAAACGTCAGGCGACGATTGACGCCTAAGGGAGTAGTGGCTACGTTTTTGCTTAAACCACCAACCCAGGCTTCCATTGACCGAGGTGATCTTGAACAAAAACTGATAAATGCAGAGTTAAAATACGTAATAGACAAACTCGTGGAAGCATCCTGCGGGTAACCTAAGGAGTCTCAGCTACAAATGAAGGTATTGAAACAAACATTGACTCAACTTTAAAGGCAAAACGATTAAGATCAACTTCGTCTAACCTTTCAGGACTTTTTAAAACAGAAAGCTTTAGACAGTAAGGATCGTTTAGAGGTGGGTAACGGCTATATTCTAGACCCGCGTGTTCTTCTTACATAAGGCAATCAACAAAATATATACCATTATTACACTCTTTTTCTTTGCACTGCTTGCTACTTTGTTCTAGCTGGTGCACGATCGAAAAGTGACAATAACAAATAACGTGTTCTTCGTCGTATACCAGCTAGAACAAAGTAGCAAGCAGTGCAAAGAAGTTGATAAATACTGTAACTTTCCTGTTGAAATTGAAATCAAATGCAAAATAAATGCAAGTAACCGTCAATATCGGATTTACTGCACTCACTAGATTTGGACATATTTCCTCAATGTAGCAGTGGAGTCTGTCATCTGCACTAACTACACTAGAAAAGAGCCTGGATTTAGTGTCGAGCGTCCTTACTGACAACCACGAATGCATTAACCATGTGGAGATTTCAATAGACTCCACAGGTCAATTAATAATTACTAGGTAACCACTGTATTGACAAATTCGTAGATTATAGACTCTCCTTTTTATCGCACGGACACAAGATCCTTTTTTTATACTCTAGGAGACTTGCAGCAACAATGGAAGTGGGAGGAGTATCTAACAGTTGTGAATAAATTTTTTGTCTCAATGTTTTATCGATCATTTCCTTTTTTAAAAAATTATTCCTTTCATTCTGTTTGTTGAATCACATGGAAGAGTGTTATGTACAAAAACTATTTTTAGAGCAAATGTACTTGTTTTTGGGTTAAAAAATTGAAATAGATTATTTAATTATTTAGGGTGGGTTAAGTCAAGTTTATGAACAAGAATGACGTGTGGACAAAGGGTATACCCAATAGAGTTGAAGTGTTAATGTTCTTAAATTGTCTTTTACCAGTTTAAATAGTACATTATTTTTAGGGTGTAAAAAAAAGGCAATACCATGACAGATAAAGTAAAAGGAAAAAAAATAGGTTACATGTGCACTTTAGTGCAAAGGGTTTCGTCACTAGATCAACAAGCAAATTCATCATTACGGGCCCAAAAAGAAATTCTATTAAAATAAAAAGTTGCACCCTTTGATCAACTTTGTTGATCACTAGATTTTCAAAGAAGTTGCAACAACATGAAAGGTCAAGAAACCTATTCTAAGAGAATTGTTAGATAATAAATTGTGTTCAGGTGACGTTTTCCTAGTGACTCGATTATATCGCTTTTCTCGTCGACTAACAGACACTCTACTAGAAATATTCTCACTAAGAAAAAAAGGTGTTTATTTTTCTCATTTAGATTTTCCGGGTGAAATTGATTACTATCAGCCAATACACATTTTAATCACTTTAATCTTTTCATTTTTAGGTGAACAGGAATTAGCATCTCGGTTGGAGCGTACTCGAGGGGGTATTAACAAGGCTAAAGTAGAGGGAAAAATATAAAGGTAGAAAAACCATAATAACTGAAGCTTTAAGAAAAAAATAAAAACATGAAGCTCCAGGAGTTTGAGTGTAAAAGATATAACGAAAATATTAAATATTTCACGAACGAGTTATTATAAGGTGAATAAGATTATAAAGACGTAAAAATAAAGATAAAAGCAATAAGCAGGTTTTTTTTTCAATTTTCATCAATAAAAATAAAAAACCTGTAAAAAAAGAAAAAACAGGGTATAAAAAATGATTTTGTATGGTTATTGTCGCGTGTCTAGCAAGAAACAAGAGTTGAAGGGGCCTTTGGTAAAACAAAAGCAAGTATTAATGAAAAAGGGGGTTCAAGACAAAAACATGTTTAGCGAGGTCGGTAAAAGTGATAAGACAAATAATCCTAAGCTTTTTCTTTTACTACGAATTATGCAAGACGGGGATTGTCTTGTTGTTACAAATATTGATAGATTAACAAGAAATACTTTTTGGGGATTAGAAATCGTAGCAAATCTCGCGAGAAGAGGAATAAGCTTTTGGCTGCTAACGCATAGATACCCCTAGATTTTTTAGATAGGCGAGTTTTTTAAAAAATTATAACGACTTGCAGCAAAAATGAAAGTTTTTTAGCAAAAAAAAGAAAAGCGGTTATCAATGGTGTAACAGAGTTGAAAAAACAGGGAAAGTATAAAGGCAGAGTTCAAAGAATACAAGTAAAAACCCTGAACAAGTTTGCAAAAGATTACATTAAAGAGATACCAACAAAAAAGCTAATGACAAAATATAAAGTATCAAGAACGACAATTTGGCGCTAGAAAAAAAAGATAAGTTGTAAGACAGCCAAAGATTGAAAAAAAAGAATGATGTTAAAAATTTCAATGAAACACTTTTAACATGAAACATCGTTCTTTCAACATAAAAAGGATCACCTGTAAAAACGAGCTAAGAAGGGTAGAACAAGCAAGAAAGATTTTGTAAAAAGAAAAAAATAGTAATAGGTAGTCTAAGAAACATCTAAGAGACTTTTTGTTCTTGTGGGGTGTCACAAAAAGTATCAAAAAGTCTCATTAGATAAGAAAGAGTAAAAACCAAGACCAACTTCTAACAAGTTTAGAAATTGTGGAATAGAAGCAGTAAAACCCTAGAAGTATAGTGGAATGACTATGCAATCTGCTTATGTATTAAGCCCTTTGCACTTCAGGTGCATAAAGTGGTAATACACTGCTGTGTGGCAATGACGATTACATCGAAATCATCTATAGCGCTTAAAAGCTGCATCTCAAGAGGATCGGTTTCTTCTTGGGTGAAAGTCAAATGCTTGGCGGTAATTAACTCATTATAATCATTAATCTGAGAGACTAAACATAGCATAGCGGAAGATTTAGAATTTTAAAGAATAGAGTAAATAGAAAGATCGAAAGAGGTTTTTTTAATATCCAGAATTTAAGAGAAGGAAGGGCTGTTTTTTTTTCTTCGACGCTCACGAATAGAGCCAGGTTCAACGACATAATTAACAGTGTTAGTCCCAGATTTAAAAGCCCAAACTTGATTATAAAGAGCAGTAACAGCGTCGTTAACCAAAACGTTACGACTAAAGGTAATTCCAGTAGAATATTTATTGTTAAAAAGAGCCATGGTTTTGGTGATATCTTGGGGTACAAGATAGAAATTAAAAAAAGCAATACAACCAATCCGCGCTAAATTGTTACCGCTAGAAAATTCAAAAATAGTGACCCTAGGGGACAAAGCTTCTATTTCATCACGAGTTGATAAACCTAAGGCTTTATTAAGAGCGGGGTACCCCATAAGAAGAGTCTGCATTCTATGGCCAAAATAAATACACCCCCGAACAACAGAAACATCAGCAGGGGGCGGAACATAAACATTAACACTTCTTTGAACAAAGTAGTAATCAAAAGTTCTCATCCCATCGCGCTTGGCGCGGGCTTCAAAACTTTCGAGTGAATCAGTATCGGCCATAAGCGGTACACCTTTCTAAGATTTTGATAGGAAATTCCAAACCATTAATCATTAACATAATTTTAAAAAGCATGACTTGAGTAATAGCTTGTTGATCTGGCGGATTCGCACTAATAGTATCAAGCTTTCGAGTTCGCCTTAAAAAATTAGTTCTATGGTTAGGCAGAGTACCTGAAAGATTTTTAAGTAGGAAAGGCTCAGTAATGAAAACGAAAGGACCTTTTCAGCTTGCGAAGACTCTTGTGCGAAAAGAGTGGTTTTAAATCGTCGGTCAGCGTTGACGTAATTACATCGCATATCCCCATGAACAAAATAAAAACCTGAAAGACTTTTAGCTTTTTTTCTCAACCCCTTAATTATACAATTATACTTGTATTGCTAGTAGTATGCTACTAGTAAAAGATTAATTTCTTCAATTGCAGCAATTATGAGAAAGCGGGTACGGCTAATAAGACTGCTTATATGATAAAAAAGAGTTGCTATTCTTGTAGAAATGGCCTCATCAAGCCTGTCAATTCGTCGTCAAATATTTTGGCTATCATTATCTATTTGATTTTCTATGTGAACATCAACGTTGTCAATTTTATTAATAGTAAGTTGATACTTTTGATCAATATTTTGGGTTATTGATTGTCCAATTCTATTGATCGTAAATCTAATTTGTTGTTTATTCTTATTAAACCGTAGGGAACTGTAGTTTAACTTCTCGATTAAATATTAAATAAATTGAGATTATTTGTAACATCAACAATTTGTTCTTTAATTTCAGGGAGATTCACTTCTATGTAATCTAGAACAACCAAAACGTTATTATTGACTTGTCGGACATCAATTTGGGTGCGATTACCTGTATTTATAATTGTAATAATTGTACGGTCGTCACGATTGACAATATTCCTGGTATCCTGCCGAATTAAAAGAGCATTTTGCCGAATATTTTGGGTGTAGTTAGTAACATTTTCTACACATTGGAAAATTTAATTAACTTTTACATTAACCAAGTTCAGGCGACTCAAGACCAATTCAAGGCCGCTCTGTTTAACGTCTGGGTCTTCATACTCCGTAATCATGCTTAAATAAAAAAAATGAAAAAAAGTAATGCAGTTAACTCATGTATAGTGCGTAAATGTTTGTAAAAACTTGGTAGTTGACAAGATTTTACCCTTATGTTCCATTATGATCGTTAACAAGTAAAGAGCTATTTTACCTGTTAACAAGCTGATCAGAGGGGTCTCTTCATAAAATCAAGAAAAAATGCAAGAGTTATAAAAGTTTTTATAAGTGGTATGCAAATCAGTTATGGTCCTATGCTAACAGAGCCAGCGTGCATATACGCATACTACACAGCTGCAAATACAGGTGAAATCTTTGTTTGTAGTTACGGTGAATTTATGCAAAAATGGTGTTAAAAAGATGCTCGTTTATAAATTGCGGTTGTTCAAGATATTTTTGGTGATTATCAGAGTGTAGTAGACAACAGTATGAATTTATATGTGGAAGTAAGAACAACGTTCCGAAATAGGCAAAAAATCACGTTTAAAAAAAAATACCATCCTGTGCACTTTAGTGCAAAAGGTACGTGAACAATTTCAGTTTCCGTGGCTAAAATGACTTTATCATTTGCAAGACAGACTCTTGCTTGGATTTTTGGCATTTTGTTTTTTTTTTCACATCCAGGGCCTGTGTACCTTACTTTTGTACGCTTTTCTATGTATTTTCTCTTAAAGAACGTTGAATCTCGCCGTTTTTTTTTCTTAGTTCTTTACTCCTTTTTTCTAATTCTATACCTGTTTCTCGTCGCCAAATCTCTAGGCCACTCAAGTTATCATGAGGGTGTAGAACCCAGTTTTTATCTTTGGTTTGTGAGAAAACTATAGCGTTCTTTTCTATCGTGATCATACGTTTCAGGCCCACACAGTTTCCCCAAATCCTCATAGTCATTAGCTTCATCCCTTTCCAAATCTAGAAGAGCTTTGGGTGTCAGAGTTTTTTTAATGCGGTACATGTACTTTTTCCACCAATTCGAAAAAATTCAAGGGAACATCTTTTTCGACAATCCAGCAAAGATCATGAGTATATAGATTTATTATTGGGAACGCTACGTGAAAGTAATGTATTTAATTTTTGTTTCGTGGCAGTTCTCTTTTTATTTTTACGTACCCTTCAAGCCCTTTGGGAAAGTTAGGATATGCTTTTTTTCAATCGAATTTTATCATCACCAGATATAGTACGCTCCTCCAAGTATTTTGATTCACGTTTATCATATTTCTCAATGCTTAACTCGCCAGGTTCCCGGGGGGAATTCTATATCGTCCATCGCCTCTCATATTGCTATGATACATTTAACATATGTACAATCTAGGTTTTTTGCAAGTTGCAAGTAATCGTTATTTATAATAAACTATTTCAGCTGATTCGCATTCTTCGAGTTTCCAGCCTTTCAATTTTTTTTTGAATTCGTCGAACTTTGTTATCTTACGTAAATCTTTCAATTTGTCTGAAATATCAATCTTACTACTATCCATAGTAAATTTTTATTCTTTTTACGAAGCAAAAGCATAAATAAAGAATCGTTAGCCAAAAAATTTTATTCTAGGAAAGTTTGATAATTCAGGACTAGTTTCTTTATTGTCGCTTCATGTTCTTGTAAAGTCTCTGAATGTACAGCAACCCGTTATCCCTTTCTGGATCGGTATATAAAAGAGGATTTGTAAAATAAAATTTAAAATTATTTTTTTATGAAGACTTACTCTATTTTGTCAATTCTTAACACCAAATGAGATTGTCAATAAAGAGCAACTATTACAATTTTATTTACTATGTTATTAGCTTTTCCCTTTAGAATCTTTCCCCTACAGGGCTTGCTTTGTTATGTGAAATATCTGATTTCACAAACACTGGATTTACACCAGAGGTTATGCACTTAGTTAAATTAAATGTTGTTATGTTAAATCTTCTTTCTTATGTGAAATCAGATGTTGTTAAATCTTTGAAGCGTAGCGCTTTTTTTGTTAAATCGAAGATTTAACATAACAAAGAAGCGCTTTGGCATAAGAAAAAAACATTTGATTTAACAAATAACAAAGAAGCGCTTTGCAAGTGCAAAGGGTGTACTGGATTAGGCTTGCTGCGATTTTCCAGATTCCACTAGCAACTAGCAGCCTGATGGCATGTTGTTTGTTGTTCGTTGTTAAATCGAAGATTTAACAAAGAAGAAGCGTAGCGGTTTTTTTGTGAAATCAGAGAAGGCTTGCTTTGTTATGTTAAATTTCTGATTTAACAAAGCAAGCCTTTGCTGAAAGCCTTTACACCAGAGGTGTCTAGGGAACAGCGGTGTAAAGGCCTTCACCTTTTCCTGAATTGCTGTTCCAGTACACCCGTACACCAGAGGTGTACTTAAAGTGCAAAGGGGTGTAAAGGTCTTTATCTGAATAGAATTCTAGGTATAGCGCTTTTGCACCCTAGGGAGTGATCGTTACTTGAAAGTTGATCAAAGGAGTGCACACCCTTTGCTCTTTGCACCCTAGGGTGCAGGGGAAAGGGCTTGCATAGCATGTAAACCTTGCTAATTCTATATAGGTTATATACAGGTTGTAGACAAATGTTATTCAGATAAAAGTTGAGGTTTTTTTTATCCAAATTTTCCACTTGTTGAAGCGATCAAAAAGGCTGCATAAGTAAAGATATACCCTGCTGCAAAATGAGCTAATCCAACTAAACGTGCTTGTACAATAGAAAGGGCTACTGGTTTGTCTCTCCAACGAACCAAACTTGCCAATGGAGTTCTTTGGTGTGCCCAAGCAAGCGTTTCAATTAATTCTTGCCAGTATCCACGCCAAGATATTAAAAACATAAAACTTACAGCCCAGATAAGATGACCAAATAAGAACGTCCAACCCCAAACAGAAAGACTATTCATACCAAAAGGATTGTATCCATTGATTAATTGTGACGAATTTAGCCACAGGTAATCACGAAGCCAGCCCATTAGATAAGTAGAAGATTCATTAAATTGATTTACATTCCCTTGCCATAGACCTAGATGTTTCCAATGAAAGTAAAATGTTACCCAGCCTATGGTATTTAACATCCAAAAAACGGATAGATAAAAAGCATCCCAACCTGAGATATCACAAGTACCTCCACGTCCTGGTCCATCACATGGAAAAGCATACCCAAAATCTTTTTTATCCGGCATTAGTTTAGAACCCCGGGCATCCAGAGCCCCTTTTACTAGAATCAAAGTTGTAACATGTAAACCAAGAGCAATGGCGTGATGCACAAGGAAATCTCCAGGCCCAATTGTTAAGAAAAGAGTATTATTATTGTTGTTAATGGCGTCTAACCAACCGGGCAACCACAAACTTTGTCCAGCCGAAAAGGGAGCGCTACTGCTGTTGGAAAGAAGTAGATCAAAACCGTAGAGTGTTTTTCCGTGTGATGATTGGATCCATTGTGCGAAAACAGGTTCAATAAGAATTTGCTTTTCAGGTGTTCCAAAAGCTTGCATCACGTCGTTATGAACGTAAAGACCCAATGTGTGAAAACCTAAGAACAAACTTGCCCAACTTAAGTGAGCGATAATGGCTTCTTTATGATCTAAGATACGTGCCAAAACATTTCCTTTATTTTGTTCGGGATCGTAATCTCGAACAAAAAAGATAGCGCCATGAGCAAAGGCTCCACAAAGAATAAAACCGGCAATATATTGATGATGAGTATAAAGCGCAGCTTGTGTAGTGAAATCTTGTGCGAGAAATGCGTAAGGAGGGAGAGAATAAGTATGCTGTGCTACTAATGAAGTTATAGTACCAACAGCCGCTAGAGCTAATCCTAATTGGAAATGAAGACTGTTGTTAACCGTATCAAAAAGACCTTTATGGCCTTTTCCTAAACCCCCAGCAGGTGGTGTATGTGCGTCTACAATATCTTGGATGCTGTGACCAATACCAAAATTGGTGCGATATTGATGACCCGCAAGAATAAAGAGAACCGCTATAGCTAAATGGTGATGTGCTATATCAGTCAGCCACAAACTTTGAGTTTGCGGATGAAAACCACCCAAAAAAGTTAGAATGGCGCTTCCTGATCCGTCAGAGGTAGCAAATAGGTGATTTGGAGTGTCTGGATTTTGTGCGTAAGCTGCCCAATTACCACTAAAAAAAGGAGTAAGCCCCTGAGGATGTGGTAGAGTGGTTAAAAAATTGTCCCAACGAACATGATGTCCCCGTGATTCAGGTATAGCCACGTGAACAAGGTGACCAGTCCAAGCAAGAGAGCTAACACCAAAAAGTCCAGCAAGATGATGATTTAATCGAGATTCAGCGTTTTTAAACCAAGAAACTCCAGGTTGAAATTTAGGTTGCAAATGAAGCCAACCAGCAAACAAAAAGAGTCCAGCAAGAACCAATAAAAATAAAGCTCCCTCGTATAGATCATAGTTGTTTCGTATACCTATAGTGTACCACCATTGATATACTCCTGATGTAGCTATATTAACTGGACCTTCGGCTCCACCTCGGGTGAAAGCTTCTACTGCGGGTTGTCCGAAATGTGGATCCCAAATTGCATGAGCAATGGGTCTCACATGTAATGGGTCAGCTACCCATTGTGGAAAGTTTCCTTGCCAAGCCACGTGAAACAAGTTACCTGATGTCCATAAAAAGATAATAGCTAATTGACCAAAATGTGAAGCAAAGATCTTTTGATAAAGGCTTTCTTCGCTAATGCCATCATGGCTTTCAAAGTCATGTGCAGTAGCGATCCCGTACCAAATTCTCCGAGTAGTTGGGTCTTGAGCAAGACTTTGGCTAAATTTTGGGAACTTTGTTGCCATAGTAAAACTTCCTCTATTTTTTTCTTTTTTTTTTTAAGTTGCCCTGCTTAGTACTTGAATTAGATTCAGGTGTAAAGGCGGTACCTATATCCTCCTTAGAGGATTCAACCTGAATAAAACCTGAATAAAACTTGAATAAAATTCAGGCAAAGGTTCAGGCAAAGGTTCAGGTAAGGAGAGGTTGGATGGTGAAAAATAGCTTTTTCATCTTTCTTCTGGGTAAGTTTAAGTGAAAAAAACAAACTTTTTTCTATTAAAACCAGATGCCACAAGATTGATCAACCAAAGAAAACTGAGTTGATCACATGGGGGTTGTTGATCAAAAACCACTTTGTACACTTCACCAACTACTAACTAGTGATCACGGACTAGTGACCTAGTGACGTGATTCAAATAAAATCACTTTTTTTTAAGCGAAAAGAATTTTATGTTCTGGAAAATCTGTGCATTATATGATCTATGATCTCTTTTATTACACAGAAATTGGCTTTGATCAACTTTGTTGATCACTTGATGTGAAATTTTTGGATGTTTTTGTTACATCAAATACTTAGATCCCTCTTAGAGAAAAGAAACCGCAGGTACTTCTCTACTACCCCTTTACCTTTATTATATCGAAGATTTAATACATGAATAAAACCTGTATAGAATTAGCAAGGCTTTAGCTGAACCTTTTTTACCTATGCTTTCACTGAGTGAATGTGCACTAGAGTTCCCTTTGATCGTTGCCGTCGAACTCGACGGCATAAAAGTTGATCACTGGGTGCAAAGACGGTAGATGAATTTTATTCAGCTTCTATTCAGGTTCTTTGTTATAACATCATGTATTAAATCTTCGATTTAATAAATGGAGTGGAATCTTCTTTGGCATGTTGTTTGTTGTTCGTTGTTAAATCGAAGATTTAACAAAAAAACCGCTACGCTTCTTTGATTTAACAAAGAAGCGGTTTGGCATAACATAACAACAACCTAGTGGTCCTAGCAAGCCTGGTGTTATGTGAAATCTCTGATTTTACATAACAAGAGTAGCGTTTTTTTTGACACTTCAGATATTTAACATAACGTCAGCTAGGCAGAACTACATAAAGACTTTTCAGAAGGAAACCCAGCTGGTGCATTGTCATCCAAAAAGGTAACACAGGCTTAGTACAAGCAATAAGCCGAAGTGAAAAATATCGATGGACGTGATCAATCACTAGGTGATTAGCCTACAGCAATGATTCGTGCTAAGAAGAATGACCAAGTAGTAGCTATTCCACCTAATAGATAGTGAGCAACACCCACAGCACGACCTTGTGTAATGCTTAAAGCTCGTGGTTGGATAGCTGGTGCAACTTTTAATTTATTATGAGCCCAAATGATAGATTCAATAAGTTCTTGCCAATAACCGCGTCCACTGAAGAGAAACATCAGACTAAAAGCCCAAATGAAATGTGCACCTAAAAACATAAGACCGTAAGCTGACAAAGCAGATCCATAAGATTGAATCACTTGAGAAGATTGTGCCCAAAGGAAATCTCGAAGCCACCCATTAATTGTATTACTACTTAACGCAAAGTTACCTCCAGTAATATGAGAAACACCATTAGCGTTCACTGTGCCCCAAACATCTGATTGCATTTTCCAACTAAAATGGAAGATAGCAATAGATATAGCATTATACATCCAGAAAAGACCAAGGAAAACATGGTCCCAAGCAGATACTTGACAAGTACCACCACGACCAGGACCATCACAAGGGAATCGGAAACCTAGGTTAGCTTTATCTGGGATTAGGCGAGAACTTCGGGCATATAAAACGCCTTTCAACAGTATTAACGTAGCTACATGGATGTTGAAAGCATGAATATGGTGAACCAAAAAATCAGCTGTTCCTAAAGCAATAGGCATCATAGCAACTTTACCACCAACTGCTACAACATCACCACCCCAGCTAGGGCTAGTTGCAAAAGTTGCTTGAGGAGCAGTCAATTGAGGTGCTAAAAAATGGATTTTTTGGATCCATTGTGCAAATACAGGTTGCAATTGAATAGCTGTGTCAGAGAACATATCTTGAGGTCGTCCCAGAGCACTCATTGTGTCATTATGAATATACAAACCAAAGCTATGAAATCCTAAAAAAATACAAACCCAATTTAAATGAGAAATAATCGCATCACGGTGACGAATAACACGATCTAAAAGGTTATTGTAATTGTTAGCTGGGTCATAATCTCGAACCATAAAGATTCCTGCATGTGCCCCGGCACCTACTATACAAAAACCACCAATCCAGTTGTGATGAGTGAAGAGAGAAAGCTGAGTTCCGTAATCTGTCGCTAGATAAGGATATGGTGGCATTGCATACATGTGTTGAGCCACAATAATAGACAATGAACCGAAGAGAGCTAAATTAATTGCTAATTGAGCATGCCAAGAAGTGGTAAGGATTTCATAAAGACCTTTGTGTCCTTCTCCTGTAAAAGGCCCTCTATGAGCCTCAAGAATTTCTTTGATACTATGACCAATACCCCAGTTGGTACGATATTGATGACCAGCTACTATAAAGAGAACAGCTATGGCCAAATGGTGATGTACCTGGTCTGTTAACCAAAGACCACCAGTAGTTGGATTTAGACCACCTTGAAAAGTAATGAAATCACTGTATTCTTTCCAATTTATGGTAAAGAAAGGTGTTAAGCCTCGAGAAAAGCTTGGATACAGCTGTGCCATTAATCCCCTATTAATAACAAATTCATGAGGCAAAGGAATTTCTTTTGGATCAATTCCAGCATCTAAAAGTTTGTTAATCGGCAATGATACATGTATTTGATGACCAGCCCAAGCTAAACTTCCCAACCCAAGAAGGCCTGCTAAATGGTGGTTTAACATAGATTCTACGTTCTGAAACCACTCTAATCTTGGTGCTGCTTTATGGTAATGAAACCAACCAGCAAAAAACATTGCTGCAGCCATCAGTAAACCACCAATAGCTGTAGTGTAGAGCTGTAGCTCACTAGTTATGCCACTGGCACGCCACAGTTGGAAAAAACCAGATGTGATTTGAATTCCTTGGAACCCTCCTCCAACATCACCATTTAAAATTTCTTGACCAACGATAGGCCATACTACTTGTGCACTAGGCTTGATGTGAATAGGATCACTTAACCAAGCTTCATAGTTTGAAAAACGCGCTCCGTGAAAATACATTCCACTAAGCCAAATAAAAATGATGGCTAATTGACCAAAGTGTGCGCTAAATACTTTACGCGAAATCTCTTCAAGATCGTTTGTATGGCTGTCAAAATCATGGGCATCTGCATGCAGATTCCAAATCCAGGTGGTAGTTGCAGGTCCTTTAGAAAGAGTTCGAGAAAAATGACCTGGTTTAGCCCATCTCTCAAAACTTGTTTCCACTGGATTTCCGTCAACTACAATTTTTACCTTTCTTGACTCTTGTTCTGGTGGACTAATTGTCATCGCACATCTCCTCTCTGACGCAGTAATTAACAAAGCCTTTGTCTGATCTAATTTTCTTTGCTTTTGTTCAAATCAAATCTTCTTTTTTGTGAAATCAGAGATTTAACAAAAAAAGCGTGTATTAAATCTTTGATTTAATAAATGCTGGTGGAATCGAAGAAATCGTAACAAGCCCTTTTCTCATTACCTTTACCTATGCCTATGCTTTCACTTAGTGAAAGCAAAGAGTTCTTTGTTAAATCTTCGATTTAACATAAGGCAAAGCGCTCGACGGTAAAAAAGGTATACCTAGAATTCTATTCATGTACCGTCTTTGCACCAGTGATCGTTACTTAAAAGTTGATCATCTAGTGCACTCACATAGGTAAAGGTAAAGGAAAGCGTTCTTTGGCTGCTAGTGTTTGTGAAATCAGAGATTTCACATAACAAAGCAAGCCTTCGAAGAAGCGTAGCAGTTTGCCCTTTAAGTGCATAGCATAGCAGCCAACAGTAGCAAGCTTTCTTTGGATTTGTCATCTTTTTTACACCTAATACACTCTTACACCTTTTCCCCTTTAGGGGACTAGGGGTATTAGGTTATGCACATAAAGTGCAAAAAGCTTGCTGCGATTCCACAAGCTTTACACCAGAGGTGTACAGCTTTGCCAATTTAACAACAGAAGTGGACCATTAGGATGTACGCTTCTGTTATGAAATCAAAGATCAGGTGGCAGAAGCAATAGGGCAATATTTTATGGTTATTCGTATTACCTTTTTGGCAAATGTTAATCTACTGCATCATCAATCAAGTTGATAGAAAAGATTCCGCGCTCTTGGTTTTTGATGAATAAAAATTCTTTTTTTTCACCTTTTTTTAATTTTACATTATTTTGCCTGTACACCTCTGGTGTAAGCCAATCACTTAGAAATTTCTCACTCTTTTTTTACTAAAGATAAAAGTTTTCCTTTCAGAGGATAAAGCCTTATGTATTTCTTTTTCTCATTCTATATATTTATTATAGAGGCGTAGGTAGCAGTTTATAATAAAAGTTGAAATACTTTTCTTTCTTCACCGCTCTTCCCAGTACATTTCTAGTGTAAAGGTCTTTATTTTATACAGATTCTATTCAGATAAAAAGTTGAGAATTATCGGATAAAACGAGCAAAAGAGTTCTTTAAAGATTAAAAAATAACTCTCATAATACCCCGAATTTAACTGCAGTAAGGGCTGCTGGTGGAATCGAAGAAATCGTAGCAAGCGCAAACCGGCTGCAGTGTTTGTGAAATCTCTGATTTCACGAAAAAACCGCTTTGCCCTTACCCCTTTAGGGGACGAGTCGAGGTACCCTTTGCTTTCATTCAGTAAAAATATAGGTGTATCTTTCTACGTTGCTCGATTAAAAAAACTCTTCGAAAAAAAAATGAAAAGAAAAGATAAGATAAGACTCGAAAAATTTAAAACGCAATCTAGAAAGTGTAATGCTATTAGACTTTCTAAGGCTAATAACAATAACAGATTTTTGCCATTCTAACATTGGCTTATGCTTCTAGTAGAGTCTCTTGCGGTTCTCTCCAATTGTGCATTGTTTTTGTATACAATAGGGACAATTTTATTAACAACACAATTGGATTTTGACACGAAAAAAGCGTTATTAATTAAATTCATTTTACTATACAATATTTGGCGCTTTTGGGGTTAAGTAAACAACATTTTTGGTGTGTTCCTGGAGGAGAAGGTACCTCTAGTATTGTTACATTTTAATATCTAAGTAAAATAAAGGAAATGGCTTAGATTTTTCTTTCTTTAAATAAATACAAAATTCTAGAAAGATAAAATGTCACGATAGATTGAATAAAATACGTTTTTTATTGTAATTTTTCTTTAAAAAAAGAAAAGCTTCACATATAATCTCAGCATGAAACATAAAATTTACATGAGCTTTATGAAGTACAGCCGTTACCCCTTTACCTTTACCTATGTGAGTGCACTAGCGTTTCCTTTGATCAACTTTTAAGTAACGATCACTGGTGCAAAGAAAGCGTGTGCACTAGAGTTCCCTATGGTGCAAAGACGGTAGATGAATAAAACCTGTATAGAATTTGAATAGAATACAGGCCTATACACCCTTTGCACTCCTTTGATCAACTTTTAAGTAACGATCACTCCCTAGGGTGCAAAAGCGCTATACCTAGAATTCTATTCAGGTAAAGGAAAGCGCTCCTCTTGTTATATGAAATCTCTGAAGTGTCAAAAAAAAACGCTTCGGGGTACCAAAGAAAAAGACAAGCACTAGAACTAGAGTTCCCTAGAGTGTAAAGACGGTATGCATGCAAAGGGTATGGCTTGCTTTGGACCACTCTAGCTGGGCGTACTGGGTTAGGGGACTGGGTGTACTGGGTTAGGGGACTGGGTGTACTGGGTTAGGGGACTGGGTGTATTGGGAACATAAAGTGTTTTTTACGCGTATATAATCTTTGATTACATCAAAACCACTTTCTGGACAATTAGTGAAGCTACTTGCTTACAGCATAAGAAACCACTGAATTTAGAAGTGGTTTGGGCAAGCAAAAAAAACCCTCTAAAAGAAAGGTTACATAGCTATAACGAAATAGCTAAATAGCTAGAGAAGTACATATTGGTTTCATTGACATACGTTTTCGAAAATATCTGTTAATGGTGAGCATATGATGAGCTACAATTAGTAAAACCTTCTTATTTTTTCTAAAAAAAGATAAATCAAGTTACCTTTGTTGTTAGCCATAGACCATAGATTCGTAAGTCTTGAGACAAAACCAAATATGAAAGCGGTATATAAATAAAATATACGGACTTTGTTATGTGAAATCCCTGATTTCACAAAAAAAGCGCTTCTGGTGGCATTCTTCTTTGTTATGCCAAACCGCTTCTTTGTTAAATCTTCTTTGTTAAATCTTCGATTTAACAACGAACAACAAACAACATGCCAACAGACGATTTAGGCTTGCTTTGGACCACTGTAGCCCATGCACTTGTTGCTAGGTTACTAGGTTGTTGTTAAAGCTTTGAAGCGTAGCGGTTTGCCAAAGAAGATTCCACTGCTGGTGCAAAGGGCTTGCTACGACCACTAGGTTACTAGGTTGTTGTTATGTTATGTGAAATCTCTGATTTCACATAACATAACAAAGCAAGAAAGCAAGGCTTCTCTGATTTAACAACATGCCAAAGAAGATTCCACTATCAGCCTGATGTTTGTTGTTAAATCGAAGATTTCACGAGCCTCTGAAACAGCTCTTTCCGGAAAGCAAAGGGGCTGAGCGGGAGGAAAAGGGAAAAGCCATCGTTGAAAACTGTCAGGCTTTGTTAGATTTGATGTTATTACAACATGATCTGAAACATTGCGATGAAATATATTGGCCGACAAGCACTTGTCCGTTCAGGTATTCGTTTAAGAAATCTGCGAGGGAGAGACTGCGACTTCCGCCATTTACAATCTATGATTTGCAAGACGTCCCGGAACATCAGCTTCCAGAATACCTTGACCGGGGCACGGTGCCCCAAAAAGTCTCTCGTGTATTAACAGGGGTCGAAATGGTCCTTTTAATCAAACTGGTTTGCACCACTTGCTAGGAAATGCTTGGGGTACCACTCCAATGTGAGCACGATGGTTTGATTGTAATGGTAAAAAAAGGACAAGACCAATGCTTGGTTACACGATTAAATGAAGTAATTAAAGAGTTTTCTTTGAGTTTTGTCGGTCGTGAACTCTCAGTGGAAGGCGGGATTTGTGCCGAATCTCGCAAAAACTCTTTATTGCAATAAAGTTCTACTGCAAGAAAGTACTACTGCAATAAAGTAGAACTTTCTACTGCAATAAAGTACTACTGCAAGAAAGTTCTACTGCAATAAAGTAGAACAATGATCAAGATTTAACACAGAATTAACACAGAAATATGATTTCGAGCGTAACAACAAAACTTGATGTGGCAAATGTAGCCGGCTGTGAGACCAGGCATGGTCAAACATATGCAGTTCAAACAACCAATTTTGTCCAGTTTATTTCTTTGGATCGCTGGGTGGAGCGTGCCCTTCGGGTTTCGCCCCAAAGTCAAGTGAGCGCAAAGAAGTTATACGAAGCGTACACTTATTGGGTTGAGTGTCATGAGGACTGGGACTCGTCCGTTATTCCGACACAGTTTTTTTGATTGTGAAATTGTTGAAGATTTTGAAATAGCAACTGAGGATCTGGAGACCTTCTCTTCGTGGCCATCAACTCTTTATTATGCGTGCTACTTGTATGAATCCTCGCACGAATTTTACTTGGACTTAGATGGAAGGATTGAAAGAGCAAGGCGGAGAAGGGTGGAGAAAAAGAAATATTATCAAAATTTGGGGGTGGAAACATTGAAATTGTCACTCCTTTTTATTGCTTTGCTCCCACTGCTGCTGCGCAAACCAGCTTACGCCATGCCGGTTGGTGTAAACACATACTCAGTACAAAGGGTTGATAACACAGAAAGGAATTGGGAACGATTAAACCAAACTTCGTGGTCAGAACGAGCTCCTATGGCATCTGCTACGCCAGCATCATCTGGCCGATCACCGCGGTCAGTTGTTGGGAGGACGGATGCAGAGAGCCCGCACAGGTTGCAAAGGCGTTCCGTGTCTGATAGCGATTTGACCGTGCTAAGTCGAAGTCAGAGAAATGTGGCTGGTCTAACGGACATGGACCGGTTTCGTCGGTCTACACGGACACGAGCACAGTGGCCTGATTTTCTCCTACAATTAGCTAATCATAGAAATACAATGTCCACAACCGAATCGGATCGAACAACCCGAAACCTGAACAATTTGAAAACAACGCAAGGAAAATTGTGTGAACGATTAAACAAAACTTCGTGGTCGGAGTTTCTAAAAAGGCCAAAACCCTTAATAAGGGACTTGTTGCAATATAACAGAACTTGGAGCGTTGCTCACGAAGAGCCACTTGAAATAGAAAAAGGTTTGTCGGCCGATTCTGTGGCTCAGTTGCATCAAGTTTTGCTGAGAAGAAGTAACACTTTTAGGGAAACCCCCCTACCACTGGAATATGTTGGGCCTCTATCTATAGATGTGGCTAGCGGGAGGCTTGGACAAGACGCCGTTGAATGGCTACAAGGTTTGGCCCTCACTGCGCCGTCGGCAAACGCGTATCGTGGGGCGTTAGAAGCTCCAGACCTCTATCCGCCTTCCCTGGGGGATACTTACCCAGATCAACTTTCCACAGACGAGTACAAGGGGTCTTTGCTTCAACAGTTTGGCAGATCGATAAACTTCAATGGCGTAAAAACAAGATTCCCCGAGCCGGGGAGAGTGCGTGACAAAAACGTAGCCAAGCTCTTAGCAAAACACCCAACCAGAGGATTGCGAGAATGCATGGATTGTCTTCTGAGTCCCACCCCCCCAGAGTCTTCCCAGGAAAGAGACGTTTGGGTAAAAGCACAAAGTTTGATGAAAAGAGACAACCAAGACGGTTTTAGACCTGCTACGTGGGCAGCGGCGGACGGTGGGGGATACGTTAAGAGCGTCTACTCTCCGCGAGAAGAGAACTCGGCAACAACAACTGGCATAAGACAAAGCGCCACCGATCAAGCAGCTCCAATCGGGTCGCAGCAAACGATAGCGCAAAGCACTAGCGTCACAGGGGATAATAATGTGGTGAGTGTTACAACCGAGGGGAATGTGTTGACCCCAATGGAGAGCAGGCAAACCTCAACCACTAATAACCGGCCGGAAGGGGACCGTTTCCAGAGGGCCCTTCCACCATCAGCCGATTGATGGAGTAACATGTGAGCAAGACTACACAATCACTGTGTGCCGTGTGAAGTTGTGCAGCTGACCCTCTTCACGGTCTGCACATCCGATGTGTCACACTGCCGTGAAGTTGTGCAGCTGACCCTCTTCACGGTCTGCACATTCGGTGTTACACACTGTCGTGTTAACAAAGAAGATTTAACAAAGAACCCGACGGGTACCAAAGAAGCGCTTTGTCAAAAAAAGCGTGTATTAAATCTTCGATTTAATAAATGCTGTTGGAATCGTAGCAAGCCTAAATCTTCAATTTTTCGAAGATATTAAGTGCTTTATGTAATTTTTGATTACATCACAAGTAGCTTCACTAATTGTAAAAAGAGTGTTACATACGCAAAAGAAATAACAAAGCTTTGCTAATAAAACCTACGCCTTGCTGATAGAATTAGGCATTGTACTTTAGATGAAAATCACGTGAGGGTAACAAGGCTAGAGAAGTAGTACAGGTTGATATAATCGTAGATTACATCAGAGAAAAAAAAAAGAGATAAGTTGAATTAAAGATGACTATTTTAGCTTGGATTGAGGATCGACGCAGGCTTAAACTAGTAAATGCTGCAAAACACAAAGACAGCAACAATAATCAAAGCCGAGGATTATGGACACGATGCGATCGTTGCGGGGTTACTCTTTACGTTAAACATTTGAAAGAAAATCAAGGAGTTTGTTTTGGTTGTGGCTATCATCTTCAAATGAGCAGTCAGGAACGAATCGAGCATCTTATTGATTATGATAGTTGGCGTCCTTTGGATGAAACTCTTTCTCCTTGTGATCCTTTAACTTTTCAAGATCAAAAATCTTATGTAGAACGATTAAAAGACGCACAACAAGAAACTGGACTACGGGATGCAGTTCAAACAGGTACTGGACTGTTAGACGGTATACCTGTTGCCTTAGGTGTGATGGATTTTCGATTTATGGGTGGTAGTATGGGATCTGTTGTTGGAGAAAGGATTACTCGTTTAATAGAATATGCAACCCAAGAAGGGTTAGCTTTAGTTTTGGTTTGTGCTTCAGGCGGTGCACGTATGCAAGAGGGTATATTTAGTTTAATGCAAATGGCAAAAGCTTCGGCTGCTCTTCAAGTTTATCAATCTTGCGCGAAAATGGTTTACATTTCAGTTCTTACATCACCAACTACAGGTGGTGTTACAGCGAGTTTTGCTATGCTTGGAGATTTAATATTTGCTGAACCAAAAGCTCTTATTGGCTTTGCTGGTCGAAGAGTAATTGAACAAACATTGCAAGAGCAATTGCCCGATGATTTTCAAACTGCGGAATATTTATTACATCACGGTTTGCTTGATCTTATTGTTCCTCGATATTTTTTAAAACAAGCTTTATCTGAAACGATTACTCTTTACAAAGATGCACCCTTTAAGAAGAAAAGAAAAGATATAAATGTACCTCTCGTGTCACCGTCTTTGCACCAAAGTGCACACCCGACGGTGAAAAAAGTTGAGGAAATATAAACGAAATCTAAAACGCCTTCTGGAAAGACCAAGAAATGTTTGGGTACAGTAATTGACCAAAAACATGAAAGGCTTTTTTCCAATCTGGGGGTAACTCTAGCGATTTCCCCTACTTTTATATAATCAAATATTAAATCAAAGCCTCTGTTAATTTTTTTTATTTGATCTATAACCTTAATTACAAAGCAACCAATTCACCAATTATTTTCGTAGATCACCCTATGCTCCTATTACACCATAAGTTTTTCTGCTCCCTAAAGAAAAGCAACACTTTTAATATAAAGGTATAAGATCAAAGCTAAGCCAACTATTTCTATTTTAAATTTTCACTTGAATAAAACCTACTTGCTAATAAAGCCCCAGAAAATTTTTTACTCGGCTCTGCCAATTAAAAAATTTTCTGGGGCATGTCGCTTAGAAAGTATAAGAAGCATTAGAATAAATAAAGCCGATGAGTTTTCTTTAAAACAACAAAGTGGGTATCTATTAAAAAAGTTTCTTGGATTCGACCCATAACTTTGATGTGCAAGATGTTCCTTTTGTGTAGTACATCGCTCTCGAAGATTAGGTGAGAAAAAACCTAGTTCCTGCAAAGGAATTATAAAAAGAATAAACAAGAAAAATGGACTATCACATAAAATCTTTATTTCATCTAGCTGTGTTGTGGCCCGGCTACGACTCTGCTAGATGAAATAAAGCAGTAAGGATAAAATAATCTATGGCCATATGATTAGAAAACATTAAAAAGAATAATCTTTCTTTGTTAGCAATAAGGAAAGATGTACGTATTCATAAAAAAAAAATAATCTTCCTCTTATCAGGTCGAATAGTGGCTTAGATGATACGTTTTTACACAATAATTGTTATGTGAAATCTCTTGTTGACAAACCGCTACTGTTGTTATGTAAAATCTCTGAAGTGTCAAAAAAAGCGCTACGCTTCGTTGAAGGCTTGCTTTGTTATGTTATGTGAAATCTTTTTTGTTATGTTAAATCTTCGATTTAACAAAAAAACCGCTAGGCTTGTTCTTTGTTATGTGAAATCTCTGATTTAACAAAAAAACCGCTAGGCTTGTTCTTTGTTATGTGAAATCTCTGATTTCACAAAAAAACCGCTAGGCTTGTTCTTTGTTAAATCTTCGATTTAACAACGAACAACATCTGATTTCACAAAGACTGCATTTATTAAATCTTCGATTTAATACAGCTTTGCCAAAGAAGATTCCGCTTTGACCTTTGCACTTTAAGTGCATAACCTATGCTTTCACTGAGTTAATTCTGTATTAAATCGAAGATTTAATAAAGGTAAAGGGGTATTAAAGAAGCGCTTTGTCAAAAAAACCTCTTTGAAAGAGAATAACTAGGGAACATCAAGATACGACAAAAAGGCATTACTATTGTCTTGTGGTTAATCTGCCTCAATCTGCCAATTACCCACCTGAATTAAACGATTTACGCCTTATAAAAACGACACCCTTTTTTCACAGAGAAAATTAAAAGGATCTCTATTAAATATCCCTGCATGCATTAATGGGGTTTATTGTCACGTGCTTGGAAGAGGAAAAAGAGGTTATTCACGTTGGTTTTAAAATATAGAAGTAGATCTTTCCCATAGAATAAAGGCATGAAAATTGCTGATTAGATTTATTAAATTGTACTTAGATCAAAAAAATTCCAAGTACTTGTATAAAAAACTCTGGAGAAAAAAAACAAGATTATGCTTTTGTGATTCCCATTCAAAAGAGAATGGTTGATGAAAATATTGTAACTAGAAACTTAGATACCATCGATTTGAATACGTTAGCAGTTCACCCAGATGTTTAGATGTTTCTTACTTCCTTCTTGTCGTGGGTTTTCTAGCAAATGCCAATACTACAATACTAGTAAAAGGTTTCTCTTTAAAAGAAAAACAAAAACACGTGTAGATCTTTAAGAGGTTAATACTGAAGACCTTCTTATCATTAAAACAATTTTTATTTGGAAAAGACTGGATGAATATAAAGACATCTGTTAACAAGGTTTAGGCGAGTTAGATATTTCGAAAGGACCAAAGAAAAATAGGAAATCTACGCGTCGTTAATTAGCTGGTAAAACTTTCTTCAAGACCAATGATATATAAAAAAAGCGCTTCGCTTCCTCTTTCTCTTTTTTGTCCGGAAAGTGCACAATCGTTACATTTGATCACTTGCTATAAAAAATAAAAAAGTCCCTGTTCCTTTTTTTACACTACTAAAGGCATAAAAATGTGAAAAAAAATCATTGCTTTAGTTACATCAGCAAAAAAGTTGACAAGTATAATAATCTAATAGAAAGAGTCAATTAAAAAAAGTAAATTACATAAAGAAACCATTAAACTAACAAAAAAACAAAATATGATTAATAAAATAGAAGCAACACGACAAAACTTTCAAAAAGCATACAAAGAAATTTTGAATTTGAGACCAGCAATTAAGGAAATGCTGGAGCACAAAATTAACACAGGAACTGATCTTATTTTACCTAGTCAGGTAGTAGACGTTCCCAGCGCTAAGGCGGAACCTTCAAAGATTAACGAGTGGTGGGAAAACACAAACTACGAAAAGGATATTAAAACAGCCACAGCCCTCTATACGTTGGAAGTTTCAACTATCACTCAATTACTCAACGAAAAGAAAGAAAAAGAATAAAAAAAAAAACAAACATCATGAGTTACACACAAAACAAACTCACCACAACAGCTTTACCTGAGCAGTACATAGGAATGCTTTCCCCTGAAAAAGGAAAGTTTAGCACTCCTAGGAGCAACACACTAGCCGACGACAGAGTAAAAAAATAATTGAAGAAGCCTCAAAAGAATTAAAACTTGATGAAAATCAAACTGAGGCGGCAATATGTCTTCTAATGCAACAAGGGGGTTCTGCCCTTTGCACTTTAAGTGCATAGGTTGCGATGGAAACTTATTTGTCAACATATTTAACAAAACCGTACGCCTTTCACAAATACGAAAAGCGCTAAAAATCACTAACAACAACAAAGGCGAACGAAAACTCGCCCTTTACACCAAAGGTGTACAAGCTTAGCAAATAAAAGATACGACGTTTCTTCCTATTACAATATTCCAGGCAAACTCTAAATTATGTTTCTTGGAGCGTAACATCTTGGAATACTGAGCTAGCAATTTTAAAAGCAGGTTGAGAAGCTCTAGTTGTTTCCCCAGGATTTATTTTAGAATTGGATTTTTCCTTTGAATTAGAAAGCTCACATATGGAACAAGATCCTCCTATTGGATTGCCTAGTGGGTGACCTTTGTTTGTCAATCTTCCCCCTACTTTTGTTAGACTTATTGAATCAGCAAAAGATGCAATGTCGGAAAAAGAAAAGCAGGAATTAAAAGATGCAGCCTGATGTTTGTTGTTAAATCGAAGAAGCGTAGCGGTTTTTTTGTGAAATCAGAGATTTCACATAACAAAGAAGATTTAACAAAGAACTCGAACTCTATTAATGAACTTTGGATAGAAGAATAAAAGTCTTATGTGTATAATAACAAGTCCCATCTCAAATAAAGTGATCCAAGTGGATAGGTCATCTAATGTTTAAGATAAAGTGTCACTTTTCTTTTTTACCTTTAGCCCAAGTTCCTGAAAGAAAAAAAATGGCCCTTTTTAAAAAGACCAAATTAGAGCAACTTTTTTTTCTCCTCCTAAAGTGAAAGTAGAAAAAGAGAACTCGGATTTGTGGATATTTATTAGGGATCTTTTGAAACTTTTTCCTGTAGCTGGATGGGTTATTATCTCTGGTCTGGTAGGTTTTAGTACTATTTTTTCCTTGGCGTCTATCGTCTATGTCTATATATAACTGTGTAGCTCAAGGGGATCCATTTTTTGGATTTACCACTATAGAAGATTACATTAAACGTAAACGGGAAAGACTAAAAAAGCAGTATGAAGAAAATTATCAAGAATTGCCACGCTGGTTCGAAATAGAAGGCGCACATGCATACATGTTTCCTGAGAAAAATATTTTATACTGGGCTATAAAAGATCACAGTGATCTCGGTTTACGATCAGGTCAATTAGGCAGATGTATTCATATTCTAGATAATGGTATGTGACTCGTGAGATTCAAGAAACCATCCCATTAATCTAGGGGTCCTATCTTTCCAGGAAAAAATAAAATGGAGAAGGAAAAACTAATGGAGATAGGAGAATATACTGATTTTTTTGCTCTAGACAAAAAAGAATCAGATAAATTTATCCGTCTATTTCATTTTTTGCAAGATTTATTTCTTAAGAACTTATCTATACTTTTAATTGAATAAAGTGAAATTTGATTGAGTAACGTTGAAATTAGTTTCATTGTTTAATTACTTTTTTTTTCTTTAAAATTTCATACTTTTTACCAACTTTTTGATCTTTGTTAGAATATTGTAGTCATTGTAGTTACTCTAGTTACAATTTCTACTAGGTTTTCAAAATCTTATGGTAACTAAGTGGTTTTTATGAAATTCTTTTCTTTTTTCGATTTTTTTATTAGAAAAAAAAATCAGTCTTACTAGAATCCAAAGTCATAATAACTCTATAGCTTTGGTAATAATTTACTAGTACAAGAACATTTTTCACCTTAGGGAGTGAATTGAATCCATGAATAAAAAAAAGCTTGATAACAAGCCACTTGGTTATTAACTGGTGTAAAATTCACCTCTTTTCTCACCTTTGAGTATGAAAAAGATCTATAATTCGTACTAACGTTCTATGGACGTCAGTGACCCTATGGAGGCTGCTACTATTTAAAAAAAATAGTACAACAAGGAACAAAATGAACGAAAAGTGACTTATTGACATTTGAAAATTTTCGTTAATTCAAAATTTAAAAAATTATTATTGATGAGCATTTTAGTGGAAAATTTATCTAAAAATTTTGGAGAATATAAAGCACTTGATCATGTCAATTTAGAAATCCAAACTGAATCTTTGGTGGCTCTAGTTGGAGCTTCTGGATCCGGTAAATCAACTTTATTACGGATTATTGCCGGGTTAGAAATACCGGACCAAGGAAATGTCTGGTTAGAAGGTATTTCTGGCAATTTATTATCTATTCAAGAACGTGAAATTGGGTTTGTATTCGTGCGGGTGAACAGTACAATTTGATTGCCGTGTGGCGGCGGTTACCGTTGGGAGTAGACGGTATAAGGGGGCCGACTTACTAGTGTGGGGAAACCCCTAAAGGACTGTAGCATGTCGGTATTCATTCAGTAAAATGTACTTTTCTTTCTAAATTCTATTCAGAGAAAAGTTTTTATTTAAAAACACCATCCCTATTGGATATGGTAAAAGTCTGTATTGACCTGACCAGCTGAATTTTATTTAGCTGGAGGATAGTGAGCTGCCACTCAACCCATGGACTGGATTTACCTATCATGTACCCAGTTGCTTTAAAAACCGGTAATGGGATACTGCCGGCCTAATTTCTAGTGAGCACAGTAAGAGATCTAAAAACTCAAATATCACGAACGTCCTACCTAGAGTCCATTAGCCATCAGCTTTTAGCTGATACGTCAATTTGTGTGAATTTGCCATACTGCCTACAGCCGTCTTTGCACTAAACGACGGTAATGTGGAATAATTATCCACGGCCGAAAAACATCGGCGGCAGAGGAGTTCTAAACTTTTTCTTTCTGTTAAAGATAGAGAACAGCTCAACAAAATAGATACTTTTAAATTTTTTTTCAGATGTATATGCCCTTTACCTATGTGAGTGCACTAGAGTTTCCTTTGATCAACTTTTAAGTAACGATCACTGGTGCAAAGAAAGCGCGTGCACTAGAGTTCCCTGCGGTGCAAAGACGGTAGATGAATAGAACCTGAATAGAATCCATGTATTAAATCTTCGATTTAATACAGATTTAATAAAGGAAAGCGCTTTGTCAACTCTAGCTTCTTTGCACCTCTAGTGCTTGGCTTCTTCTTTGTTATGCCAAACCGCTTCTTTGTTAAATCTTTGATTTAACAACATCTGATTTCACAAAAAAAGCGCTTTTTGAATTATATTCAAGGGTACCAAAGAAGCGCTTTGTCATCAGGTAGGGCATCAACTTGAAATATACCCCGTTAGCCTGTGTTACCTATGGGTTTTTTGTGAAATCTGGTGGAATCGAAGAAATCGTAGCAATGGCAAAGCGCTAGCTCGATTCAGCTGCTATACAAGCCCAGCTGCTAGTGGAATCTGGGAAATCGTAGCAAGCCTTCTCTGATTTCACATCCGGTTGCAATGTACTTTTCTTTTCCATCTTTCCTTCATTGGGAGTTGAAGAGTACGCCTAAACCACTGAGTTTATAATTTAACAACATTTTCCTAAGCACTTCTACGATGGACCAAAAGGTACATAGTAGATGAATTAGATGGACCAGATGGACCAGATGTAAATAAGGGCAAGAAGAAAAGAGTAATTTATTAAATCAAAGATAAAAAAAATATCAGGTTTATTTCTCTAGCATTGTACCCGTGGTTAAATTCCTTTTTTAACACAGGCTAGAGTGATCTAAAAAAGTCTAACGTTGGGAAGAGAGCCGGATGCGTTGAAAGGCGCACGTCCGGTTCAACAGGGGTAATTTTGTTTTATTTAATACGAATTGCTACATATACCAAAACTACGTTCTTTTTAATCATCTTACAGTTTATGAAAATATAGCGTTTGGTCTAGATATACGACGAGTTCATTCTTCTTATATCCAAACCAAAGTGGGACAACTTTTGGAGCTGATAGAATTAGAATCTTTTTCTAAACGATACCCTAGTCAACTCTCTGGAGGTCAACGGCAACGAGTAGCATTGGCAAGAGCATTAGCTATCGAGCCAACGTTTCTTTTGTTAGATGAACCTTTTGGCGCATTAGATATGAGAGTTCGCAAAGAACTTCGAGATTGGTTACGACGACTTCACGAACAAGTAGCCGTAACAACTTTGTTTGTAACCCATGATTATTCTGAGGCAAAAGAAATAGCCCAAGAAATCATTGTTTTTGAAAAAGGTCATGTAGAACAAATGGGACCATCACAAGAAATTCTTTTTCCATTAGCTAATTAATTTTTAATTGTTGTATTTGAAGAACCTTGTTTTTTTTATTAAATCGAAGATTTAATACATGTATGTAATCCAAAAACATACTAAATTGTTGAATCGCTCCAGCGTGTGTTAAACCAGAGCAAGCTTGCTACTTTGTCTTTGCGCTTAAAGTGCATAACCTGATGTATGGTGTAAAGGCCTATATTCTATACAGGTTCTAGTAAAGGAGTACCAAAGAGGAAATACAGGTAAAGAAAAGTCTATTGCTATGTTTAATCTTCCCTCAACTTTTTTAATACATGTACTTTTCTACGACCACTAGGTTGTTGTTATGTGAAATCAGAGATTTCACATAACATAACAAAGAAGATTTACCAGAAGTTGAGGAATTCTATTCAAAAAGAGAAATACATTGATTTTGTAGGAAATCGTAATGACTGGTTTGTTAAATCTTACATCGAATACTGAATAAATAGAAAGGTAAATTTATGCCTGAATAGAATCAGCAAGGTGTAGGTAAAAAAGATTAAATAAAAGTAAAAGGTTGATTTAACAAAAACATACAAAAGTTTAATACAGCTATGTTGGTGTTGGTACAGACAGATTGATAAAATCTTCATCTTTAAAATCTATTGAGTACATCAACAATTTCCAATACTTACTATTAAATCCATCTATTATTATCTGATTATTTTGGTGAAAAATGCTATTGGTAAAAATAAATTTATTGATCTTCATAAAATTCAATGTTTCAAAAACCAACTCCTTCTGATTGTAATCTTAAATCTTATATTTCAATTAGAAAATAGAAAAAAAATAAAACTTTTTTTTAGCAACTAAATTAATAACAAAATTACCACCTTTTCTTACTTAACGTTAAAAGAATTGAAATTGGAATTTGATTTCTATTGATTTTTTAACTAACATTGCAGCTTTACATTTTACATATTCATAGAACCAGATTTTAAAATAAGCGAGATGCAGAATTTCGTCATCAAGAAAAAATATTTTTGATTTTTTTGGTACAGTTTGTTTATTACTAGTTATGTATGTGCTTGAGCTTTCTGGCAGCCCAAAAAAGTCAAACATTTTTTTGAGAATGCTTTTTTTATTGATCGAAATAGTTGATTATGCAAATTATGTAAGCTTAAGATTTAATGTTTCTATTTTAGTCCAGTAAAAGAGTGAACAAAACCGAAATTCCCATGGTTAAAGAAAAGAAAGCAACCCAGCAGCTGTAATAAAGTAGCTACCCCTTTACACTAGAGGTTATGCACTTAAAGTGCAAAGGGCTTCGGCCACAGGATGCTGAACCTTTGTCTATTTTACTAATATACCTGAATAGAATTAGCAAAGTTACTTCTGATGTAATCTACATAAAGGTCTACATTGCCATTACCTTTCTGAATAGAACTTATATAGAATTAGCAAAGCGTAGGCAAAGGTAAAGAAAGGGTTGCTGTTGTGGAATCTTTTTTGTTAAATAAAAAAAGCGTAGCGGTTTGTCAACAACCTAGTGGTCGTAGCAAGCCCTTTACACCAAAGGTTATGCACTCTAAGTGCAAAGGGCAAAGCGTAGCGCTTTCTTTGCACTTAGAGTGCACGAATTCTATTCAGATAGGTAAAGGGGTAGCAAAGAAGAAGCCAAGCACTTTTTTTGACACCTGAGAGATTTCACATAACAAAGAACGCTATCTTTATTAAATCTTCAATTTAATATACCTTTGCCTTTACCTGAATAGAATTCTAGGTATAGCGCTTTTGCACCCTAGGGAGTGATCGTTACTTAAAAGTTGATCCAAGGAGTGCACACCCTTTGCACCAGCTAGAACCAACTAGCAACAAGTGCATAACCGTCTTTGCACTTGCAGTGCACACCCTTTGCTGAAAGCCTTTACACCAGAGGTGTATAGGGAACAGCGGTGTAAAGGCCTTTATTAAATCTGTATTCTATACAGGTTCTATTCAGCTAGGTGTAAAGGCCTGAATTCTATTGTAGGTTCTATCTAGGTTTTATACAGGTTCTATTCAAGTGAAAGGTAGTATTCATTCTGAATTCTATTCAGAGAAATGTTGAGGTACTTTTCTTTATAAATTCTATTCATATAAAAGTTGAGGTACTTCTCTACGACCACTAGGTTGTTGTTATGTTATGCCAAACCGCTTCTTTGTTAAATCTTTGATTTAACAACATCTGATTTCACAAAGACTGCATTTATTAAATCTTCGATTTAATACAGCTTTGCCAAAAAAACCGCTACGCTTCGAAAATTCACTAGAAGTTGAGGGGTTGGTAATCTCATCAGGATAATTGCTAAAAATTGGGCTAATGCTAATGTGATTAGAGTTGGATACATTGGCTTTTTTTGAAATTTTCGATTTCAATTCAATGTAAAGCAAAACGTACATGCGTTGATCAAAAGAAAAAGCGTTTCATAGTAAAGACAATGGTTTAGTAATCATAGTCATCACGTTGTGAAATCACGAAAAAAATGTACATTTCTTTCTCCTTTTTCAACGAATCTTCTTTTGAATAAATAAAGTGAATTCTTTCTTTACTCGTGCATTTTTCAATAAAATAATAATAAAAAAACAAAAAATATGCCTACAGTTCAACAATTAGTACGATCTCCTAGAAAAAAAGTTTCCAAACGAACGCGGACTGGAGCTCTTAAAAGTTGTCCACAGAGGCGTGGTGTTTGCACCAGAGTTTATACTACATCACCAAAAAAACCAAATTCGGCTATAAGAAAAGTGGCTCGTGTTCGTTTAACTACTCGTTTAGAAGTGACAGCTTATATACCTGGCATTGGTCATAATTTGCAAGAACATGCGGTAGTACTTGTTCGCGGGGGACGAGTAAAAGATTTACCAGGTGTAAAATACCATATTGTTCGTGGGGCTTTAGACACGGCGTCTGTAGCTTATCGATCTCAAAGTCGCTCAAAATATGGAGTGAAACGTCCAAAAGAAAATAAATAATCCGTGAAATAGTAGTGTAATTTTTTCAATTTTGCCACTTATATGTACTTTTCTTTCTTCACCTCTGTTCCTACCTGAATAGAATTCAGGTAAGGGCTTCGGCCTGAACTTTTGCCTTTATTAAATCGAAGATTTAATATACCTTTGCCTGATCCCAGTACACCTATCTGAATAGAACCTGTATAGAATACATGTATTAAATCTGTATTAAATCGAAGATTTAATACAGATTTAATAAAGGCCTTTACACCGCTGTTCCCTATACACCTCTGGTGTAAAGGCTTTCAGCAAAGGGTGTGCACTGCAAGTGCAAAGACAGTTATGCACTTAAAGTGCAAAGGGGTACCAAAGAAGAAGCCAAGCGCTTTTTTTGTGAAATCAGAGAATTGGCATAACATAACATCAGCTAAATAAAAGATAAGTACCTATGTATTTGCTCCGGGCAACAAGTTATAATAGTAGATTACATGGAAAGCTGGAGGGATTTAATAAAGCCTTTATAGGTTTCTAGAAAAAAAGTACATTTATTTAAAAGTCAAAAGTCTTTATAAATTAATTTTAATAGAAAATAAGAAAAAAAATATGTCTCGACGACACACTCCAAAAAGAAACCCAGTACCCCCTGATCCTGTATACGAAAACCAATTGGTGCAAATGATTGTTAACCATTTGATGAAAAAAGGAAAAAAAGCTCTTGCTTACCGATTGTGTTATAAAACTATGACCAAATTAGAGGAAATTTCTCAAAAAGATCCCGTATTAGTTTTAGAACAAGCAGTGAGACATGCTACTCCTGAAGTAGAAGTAAAGGGAAGCCGCCGAGGTGGTTCTATTCGACAGATTCCCCGTGCTGTGGAAGGTCAACGGGGGACAGCTCTTGCCATTCGTTGGATTCTTGCTTCTTGTCGTAATCGATCTGGTCGAGATACCGTTTCGAAATTAACTAACGAGCTTACGGATGCTTCAAAAAATATGGGAAACGCTGTTCGCAAAAGAGAAGAAGTACATAGAATGGCAGAAGCAAACAAAGTTTTTGCCAAAAAATAAATAAGCTTTTAATATATAAAATCAGATTAAATTCTTTTGGTGACTAATCTTTATTTATATGTATATTATATGTTCAATATAAAATTTTAAAAAAGCTTAAAGCTTACATTAGGTGATCATAGATTGAGATCGATGATCAAAGTCATTAACGGAATAATCTAGCAAGTAGAGTCAAAGAAGTGAGCAACTTTCATGACCAGATTACAAATTCTTCAACTTTTATTATTTATTATCAACTGCTACTTATATAAAATCTAAAACGATAAAAGAAAAGTACATTGATCAATTTCTATAAATTTCTTTGTTAAATACCAATATCCTCAACTGGGTTGATCTATAAGCTGGTGTTAAAGTGTTAAATATTCTTTCTCTTTCTTCAATTCATTGACCCCGTAGAATGACTTACCGGTAAGAATTTCTCTGGAAATTCTTACCCCTAGCCGTCTTTGCACCCTCTAGTGCACACCCTTTCTTTGCACCCAGTGATCAACTTTGTTGATCAAAGGGAACTCTAGTGCACGAATTCTATTCAGATAGGTATCCCAGTACACCCAGCTGCTTTATTTGTACACCCTTTGCACCCTAGGGTGCAGGGGAAAGGGCTTGCATAGCAGCCTGATGTTTGTTGTTCGTTGTTAAATCGAAGATTTAACAAAGAAGAAGGCTTGCTTTGGTGTGGCAAACCGCTACGCTTCTTTGATTTAACAAAGAAGATTCCACTGCATTTATTAAATCTTCGATTTAATACAGGTTTTTTTGTGAAATTAGAGAAGCAAAGCGGTTTGGCATAACAAAGAACTCTTTGCTGAAAGCCTAGGTGTAAAGAGGAGGGGGTGTAAGGGGTGGGGCACTGCTGTTATGTGAAATCAGAGATTTCACATAACAGCAGCTAGGCAACGATAAAAGAAAAGTACATTAGATAGAAACATTGTTTTCACATGAAAGAAAGAACACAACTAAAAATTCTATGGCACGTAAAAAATTCGAAAGAACCAAGCCACACGTAAATATTCACACTATAAGTCACAAATAACGTCCGGACGTGCATAATATTAAATAAGAAAAAGAATGTGCATATTTAGAAATCTAAAACAAATCGATGTTAAAGAAGTTAGATAAAATTTATTAATAAAAGAGAATGAATGATCTCTGGTGCAGCTACCTGAAAAAAAAAGAATATGCGACTTATTACCAACTAATTTTAAAGCATCTTCCCTTTAAAAAGTGATTCCTTGTGATAATGACGCAGAAATAATTACAAGCGAAGATACTGTTAACAGATTCGAGTTAGTATGTAAAACTCTTCTAGGCGGTTTTGGATTTTTTGTACAACTAATTCCTTCAAGTGACTGAATTCTTCTAGCTGGGGACTTCTATTTTTGCTTTAGCATCTTTTTTAGGTTGTAGGCTCGGGGTAACTGGTTCTTCGGGGTAGACCAATAGATGAAACTCAAAATAGACGAGGAAGAAAGACTAAAAAATGAAAAAAGTTATGGTGAAAAAAATATTGAAAATGTACACCAAATCCTGCGAAAAAATCATCTAGCTATATTAGGTCAACATTATTTTATTAATCCTCCAATTGAATGTTTTTACTAGTCAGTAAAAGCCTTCCCTCAATGGGGTATCGAACGTTTTCAAGTAGGTTATTGTGTAGGTATCACAGAAGTGAACTCTCTTGACGTACTCTTTGAAAAAGACGGTGCAATTTTTTAAAATCCTCTTGAGGTAGTCTCTCTTTCTGATTTTAGACCTGTTCTTGAAATATTTTCTAATATTATTGAAAAAAAATAGTAGTAATTAGTAACAGGATTTATTGACAAATTAAAAGTTGTAAAAAGCCCTTTGTCTTGGGTGCCAATAATGGGGAAAAATCTATTTTAAACTTTAATAATATGGCTAATATTAATGATGAAAATTATTAAATGATACTTAGCCAAGTAAATTTTTTGATTTTTGAAGGGAATATATGGACTAAGTTATACTAAGAACCAGATGGACCATATGGGAAAGAAACAAGTTGAGGTGTTGTACCATAATGTGACACAAAAAGTACGACTAATCTAGAAAATTGCTTGCTTGACAGAAAGTATCGAATATTGATAGAATTAAAAAACATAACTAAAAAACTCTCTAAACAAAAGTTGACATCTTTTATAATTCTCAGATTATCTAGTTATAAAACACACAACTTGATGAACAACCAGTCAGTTGTTTACAATCTTTGGTTTTTTTCTTCTAACTCGTATTGCCTCTACACCCTTTGCACTTGCAGTGCACAGAAAGCCCCAGGTCTGCTAATAAAAACTGGAAAGTAATATTATCTAGAAACATCTACAGTGATCGTTGCCTTATGTTAAATCTTCGATTTAACAAAGAACTCGACGGCATAAAAGTTGATCAAAGGAGTTTAAAAAAAAAGGTGACCTTATGCACATGGTGAAAATAGTTGTCTTGAGTAATAAAGCCCTTTGCACTTTAAGTGCATAGCTGATTTGAGAAGCAGCTAATGTATATAGGTTATTGGTACGTACAAAGGAAGAAAGAAGAGCATCTGAGAAGTAGATTAGATAGAAACAGTGTTTTCACATGAAAGAAAGAGCACAACTAAAAACTAAATGGCACGTAAAAAATTCGAACGAACTAAGCCACATGTAAATATTGGCACTATAGGTCACGGTGTGATTTGTTTCCTATAAGGGTACCCTTTTTTTCTTTAAAAAAAGAAAAAGCCGCTTTCTGATTTTTATTCATGTACCGTCTTTGCACCATAGGGAACTCTAGTGCACGCGCTTTCTTTGCACCAGTGATCGTTACTTAAAAGTTGATCATCTAGTGCACGAATTCTATTCAGATAGGTAAAGGTAAAATAGAAATATAGGCGTGAAAGGTCAACTGAAATGGATAGGCTTTTACTATTATCTAGATTATAGATGTAACAACATCTAAACTTTTTTATAAGAGTACTATAAACTGACTGCAGTGCGTTGTTATATTGTTAAACTCTGCTACTTTTCATCGAAAAATCATCGATTTAATATTAAAAGTGAAGGCATCAGTGAAAATAATAATAGGCGTGAGTTTAGTCATCAAAGGATAGAAAGCCGAAACTGATTAATTATGAGGTGTAATTCCTTCCTGTCTCCGGAGGCAGGTGGTTGGTTCTTGATAACTGAGGGTAGCGCCTTGGGAAGTTTAGCAAAGAATCTTCCTAGTAACTATGGGCTTTGTTTAAGCATGCATCACTGAAATAGTGGCCGAAAGGCAGGTGGGTTTAGCCTTTTATTTGACCTCTTATTTTTTTATTTCAGCTAAGATTATTTCTTTATGAATAAAAAAAAGAAGAAAGGGAGATAAAGGCTGCTCGGAGTTACGTTTGTTTTTCGTGACAAACAAACGTCCGGAATGCTTAATAATCAATTATCAATTGTTGGCAATTCCTGCGTGTAGTGCTCTGTCCTAAAGTTATGTTATATGGTTAATCGGAACAAAGTAAAGCCTCTTGGTTTCCTTTTTACTTTTTCACTAAATAAATAAAGGAAGGCTGCTAAGCCTTATAACCAATGGGGTGAAGGAAACCCCTAAAAAGCGAATGTGCCTCGGCTCCTTAAAGCGAAACTTGGGATTTCTCCATTCACCTATTGCTTTTTGAAAAGAGCAAGGTACGCTTAAGTGTCGAAGTAATATGCAGACGTAGGGGGCGCATTAAAGTAAAAAAGATTCTAGAACGATTATGAGCAAATATCACCCAGTGAATTTAGCGTGGGATTCTATCGAGTGGCCAAAAGTCATAGAAAGAGTCCGTAGAGTTCAACGTAGAATCTACAAGGCAAAACGAAACGCGGACGTGAATCGCGTTTATTGGCTTCAAAAATTGTTAATTAAAAGTCCCGATGCAAAACTCTACTCTGTTCTTCAGGTTACTACCCTTAATAAGGATAATAAGTACATCCCAAGAATAGATAAAACTCTCAGGTCCGAGAATTCTGTTCAAGGGAAAGAATACAAAATTCTTCTGGAAGAACTTGTTAAGGAGAAAATATATTTAACCTCTCAGCAGAAATCATCTTTGGCCGAGCAACTTTCCATTGACGGTCAGTCAAATCAGATAGTGAAGAAAGGCCTTGCAAAGAAGCCTAATAAATTGGAATCACTTGTTTTCCCTTTTATTCTTGACAAAGCCAAACAAGCTTTAGCCAAGTTAGCCTTAGAGGCAGAATGGGAAGCCCTATTCGAAGCAAATTCCTATGGATTCAGGCCCGGTAGGGGCCCCCATGATGCAATGGAGGCTCTCTTTCTTTCTCTTCATCATGGCACTCCAAAATGGATATACGCTGCTAATGTTAGAAAAGCTTTTCATCACCTAGATCATGATGTTCTACTGGCCAAACTTCATACATTCCCTGAAATGCATAAGCAGATAAAATCTTGGTTAAATTCTGGTTTAATGGAAGAGTATTCTAAAATGCCTTGTAATACTACTTTTACCAGAGAACCTGAAGGCAGTATCATAGCTCCGTTTTTAGCTAATGTTGCCCTCCACGGCCTGGAGAATAGCCTTAGGGAGTTTGTGAGTGATTTACATATACCAGGATTCGCGAATAAAATAGCGCGATCCAAATCTATTTCCATAGTACGGTATGGTGATGATTTTGTTTTACTACATCGAAATCCAGAGGTTTTGAAACTTTGCATCGAACACACCAAATTCTGCCTTAAAGAAATAAATTTAGAAATCTTCTCTTTTGTTGCACCAAAGTGCATAGTAGCAAAGGAATCCGGAATAAAAAGCTGCACCCAAGGATTCCACTTTCTTGGTTTTCAATTTATCCAAATTCGCAAGTCCCCTAGACAGTATCATGGAAAAGGTGGTCTTTATAAGATACTTATTCGCCCGTCTCGTGAGCAAGTGGCAAGATTTCTGTTGAAAGTGAGAAAGATTATTCAAACGAATAAGTCTGAATCAGCCTATGCACTTATTGTGAAACTCCGTCCTATTCTAGTTGGCTGGGCCAACTACTACAGATTTTGTGAGTGTAGCCATATTTTTGCTAAGGTATCATACTTGATATTTCAAAAGCTGCGCGCTTGGACTTTTCGTCGGTCTACTAGAGTCAATCGGACAGATCTTGTTCGTAAGTATTTTCCTCCCAACCGTACCTGGTATTTTCAAAATGTGCCTCATAAAGAAAATTGGATTCTCTATGGTTCCCAAAAAACGAAAAAGGGCCGCTCTGAAGCTTTCCTTCCCAATATATCTTGGGTGTCAAGTTTGAAACATGTGAAAGTAAAGGGGGATAAATCTCCATTTGATGGTGACCACTTGTATTGGGTAAATCGTTCCATGAAATATTCACCTTTCTCCTAAAGGGGACAAAGGAGTTCTAAACTATTAAAAAGTCATAATGGACGTTGTACTTTCTGTAAAAGAAGGTTTGATGTCTTTGGTGTGTTAGAAATTGACCACATTATTTCAAAAAGCAAAGGCGGCAGAGACGTTTATTCCAATCTCCAGCTTTTGCATCGCGAATGCCATGTTGGCAAAACAAGAGACGACTTTACGTACCCTTGCCTGAATAGAATTCAGGCCTTTACACCTGCACCCTAGGGTGTGCACTCCTTTGATCAACTTTTAAGTAACGATCACTCCCTAGGGTGCAAAGACGGTGTAGTGGGAACAGCGGTTATTGATCAATTACGCACATAGTACCTACATATGTAATTGATCTAACAAAAAAGAAAAAGCTTAAAGTTTTCCTTGAAAAAGCTTTGATGCAGGAGCCGGATGAGGTGAAAATCTCACGTCCGGATCTGAAGACGAGTCCTTTAGGTAACAAGGGGGCTTAGTTAACTAGATCACGGTAAAACTACATTGACAGCAGCAATTACTATGGCATTAGCTAACACAAGCGGACGTAAAGGTATGCGTTATGATGACATTGATTGCGCTCCAGAAGAGAAATCTCGGGGTATTACCATTAACACAGCCCATGTGGAATATGAAACGGAGAAGCGTCATTATGCCCATGTAGATTGCCCAGGACACGCAGATTATGTAAAAAACATGATAACAGGTGCTGCCCAAATGGATGGTGCTATACTTGTTGTTTCTGGTGCTGATGGTCCAATGCCGCAGACAAAAGAACATATTTTGTTGGCAAAACAAGTGGGTGTACCTCATATTGTAGTCTTTTTAAATAAAGAAGATCAGGTAGATGATCAGGAGCTTTTAGAGCTTGTTGAATTGGAAGTTCGTGAAACATTGAATAATTATGAATTTCCTGGAGATGATATACCGATTGTTTCAGGATCAGCATTGCTTGCTTTAGAAGCTCTTATCAATAATCCACAATTAAAACTTAAGGAAGACAAATGGGTCGATAGAATTTTTGAACTAATGACTCAGGTGGATACATATATACCAACCCCTGAGCGTGGTATTGACAAATCTTTTCTTATGGCCGTAGAAGATGTATTTTCCATTACTGGTCGAGGTACCGTAGCTACAGGTCGTGTAGAAAGGGGATCTGTTAAAATAGGTGAAACTATTGAAATTGTAGGTTTAGAAGCAACACGAAAAACCACGGTGACTGGTCTTGAAATGTTTCAAAAAACCCTTGATGAAAGCGTGGCTGGCGATAATGTAGGCGTTTTACTTCGTGGTATTCAAAAAGACAATATTCAACGTGGTATGGTTTTAGCCAAACCGGGGACTATTACTCCTCACACCAAATTTGAAGCACAAGTTTATGTACTTAACAAAGAAGAAGGCGGTCGACATACACCTTTCTTTGCCGGTTATCGTCCCCAATTTTATGTTCGTACCACTGATGTTACAGGAAAAATAGGGTCATTCAAAAAAGATAATGGCACTGAAACTAAAATGGTAGTTCCTGGAGATCGCATCAAAATGGTAGTTGAGCTAATTCAACCTATTGCTATAGAACGAGGAATGCGTTTTGCGATTCGTGAAGGAGGCCGTACTGTTGGAGCTGGTGTTGTGTCTACCATTCTCACTTAATATGTAAATCACAAAAAAAATTTACTCAACCTTTCTTCCTGACTAATGAATAAAATCAGCAAAACGTTGAGACTGAAGAGTACCTTTTTTTTGTGATTTACATATTTTTTCTTTGTAGAAAGATGTAATCAAGTCGACCAAATTTTACTATGCTATGGCACATTAAAATGTTTGATTATCAACTCAGTTCCTACCCCTTTACCTTTCTGAATAGAATTCATGGACTGCAGTTCCCTTTGATCAACAAAGTTGATCACTGGGTGCAAAGAAAAATAAAGGAGAAAAGGTGTAAAGGGTAAAGGCTGCTATGCATTAATTTTGTTAATGCAACGATCATAAAGACATTGGATTATGTAATTAAGTTTTGTTTCCCTCAACTCTTGTTGTAATTTACTCCGCTATATATCTAAATAACATTAGGTGAAAAGTAGCTCTGTTCCTACCCCTTACACCAGTCCCCCTTCCCCTGAAGGGGACCTGGGGACTGGGTCTACTGGTCTCGGCCAATGAGAAGAGGACCTAGGTACAGCTAACACAAGATTTAAATGAATTTGTGGTATAATCTTTCAGTACGATCTTAAATAAAATTTCACAAAGTAGTAGAAGTTCTAGGTTAGTTTTATTGCACCTATTTTTTGATTCAAAAGTAACAGGTACATTGTTTCGATATTCCTATTACGAGTGAAATCTAGAGTCATATAATGTAAAATTTCAACTCGTCTATGATACTGAAAAAAATGTCCACTCTTTTTTGCGGTATTCGTATAATGGTAATACCTCAGTCTTCCAAACTGAAGCTAGGGGTTCAATTCCCCTATACCGCTGCATTTTTTATTTTTTTTCTTATATTTGCCAAGTTAATTGGCTTTTTGAAAATCCCCCCTGCTGAAAAAAGTTTCAAAGTTGAAAATAGCGACTTTTGTTTTATGGTGTGTAATATTTTGACCTGTGTACAAAATTGCTGGTCCGAGAATATGTGAAAAACGCCGGAGAATGCTTTGGAAGAAAGAAAACAGTAGATCTTTGCACCCAAGGTGCACCCAATGTTAACGCGTTTTCCTCTATCGATATCGCTTACAGACGCTAAGCCGAGTGAATTGTTTCACGTAATTTCTTTTGCTATACGTGGGGGAAAATTTACTCAGGCTATTGAGGATGAATTGGAAGTTTATTTTACAAAAGCAAATGGTCTTTGTTGCATGATGCCAACCACTTGTGTGGCATAATGAAAAAAAAGTAGCTTACGTTTTTCTCTTTTATCGTTTCCTATCTGATGTTATGTTATGCCAAAGCGCTTCTTTGTTATGTTAAATCTTCGATTTAACAAAAAAACCGCTACGCTTCTTTGATTTAACAACATCTGATTTCACATAACATAACATCAAGTAGAAATAGCAGTTGCTAATAAAAGTTGAGGATTTTCTCAACAACCCCGAAAGCTTCCCTCTTTAGAGTCCCCTAAAAGGGAAAGGATACTGATGAACAACTAGGTTGAGGGTATGCACTTAAAGTGCAAACCGCTTTGGAGAGGGATGAAAAAACAAAAGTTTTCTTTCCCTTACGAAGATTCCACCGCTAAGCGCTCTTACTTATCTGAATAGAATCTGTATAGGTGCTATACAGGTTCTATACAGGTACTGGGATACCTATCTGAATAGAATTCGTCCCTAGGGTGCAAAGAAAAGGTGTGCACTAGAGTTCCCTTTGATCGTTGCCGTCGAACTCGACGGCATAAAAGTTGATCACTGGGTGCAAAGACGCATAGGGGTAAGAATTTCCAGAGAAATTCTTACCGTTTTGCCATCAGGTAGACATCAAGTGATCAACTTTTATACTCGTGTCTATTCCAATGATGAATTCGGCCCCCTTCGAGTGATACTTTGGTTTTTTTTCTAAGTAAAAGCGGTGAGGTTTTCACACTATACTGGCAAAAAAATTTATTCATTATTTTTTTTACAACGAAAAAGAGTAGTTTCCAGAAAAAAAATAAGATATACTATTATATGTAGCTTAAAGACTTGGGCTTGTAGCTCAGTGGACAGAGCACGTGGCTACGAACCACGGAGTCGGGGGTTCGAATCCCTCCTAGCTCATTGTCATTAGATTATCAAATTGGTGCGCTCTATGTTAAAAATGTCGAAAAATATATGGCGAATAGAATAAAAAAGAAATCAAGACTTCTTGAATTCTTTGATAAAGCCGAAGGATACATATCTGACATCTTTGAATTATGTTGGTTGTAGTAAAATACCTTGAAAGATTCCCTTTCATAAGAGTTGGTGTTATGCATCATAGGGCTTTGTCAATTTTTGTGCAGATGTTATTCTTTCTTTTTTTTCTTAAATTAAAAGTTAAACCACCAGTGAAAGAAAAGGCTTTTATAACCTGAATAGATACCTGACTTTTAGTCAGGAAAAACCTCAACTCTTCGTGTCACCTGTGCACCTTCGGTGCAAAGAGTTGGTGAAAAAAGTTGAAAAGTACCTCAACCCTTATCTACGCCTTGTGAATTCTATTCATAAAGAAGAGTATGTTATTTAAAAAAGCTTTTTGAATCTCCAGTCTTTTAGATATGTCTACCTGTTTCAGATTCAATAAATCATTGGACGTAGCCAATTGGTTTTTTAAACCCAATGAATTTTTCTAGAAAAAAAAAGATTCTACATAAAACTTTGACATTCCAACATATATTCTGTTTTACCCATATACAAATATTTTTCGCCTTTTCCCTAAACTTTTCTCTGGATCCAACCTGTCTAGAACCTATATAGATATAGAACCTACGCCTTGCCTGAATAGAACCTAGATAAAACCTGAATAGAATTAGCAAAGCGTAGGCCTTTGCACTTGAAGTGCATGGGCTGCAGTGTTTGTTATCTTATGTGATAACAAAACATAACAAAGCAAGCCCCAACTTCCTTAGGTGTGCACTAGAGTTCCCTTTGATCAACAAAGTTGATCACTGGGTGTACAGGGTTCTTTCTTATGTGAAATCTCTGATTTCACATAACATCAGGTTGCTGGTGGAATCGCAGCAAGCCTTTTCCTTTTACCCAATACACCCTTTGTACCAGCTAGAACAAAGTAGCAAGAAGTGCATACCCTTTACCTGATACACCTTCGGTGTATCAGGTGTATTGGTGTAAAAGCCTATAATTCTATATAGGTTATGCACTATAAGTGCAAAGGGTTAGGCTTGCTACGATTTCCCAAATTCCATTAGTAGCTGGGTGTACTGGGAGAGGCAATGGTGTATTAAATCGAAGATTTAATAAGAAAGAAAAGTACATAGCGTCGTTATTAATCTATTTAAAGAATACAACTTTAAAATGCAGCATCCACAGATTACAGCGCAAATGGACACTGGAAGTCAACCTGTAAACACACGTACCATTGTAATAACCTCTGGCAAGGGGGGTGTTGGTAAAACTACGGCAACAGCAAATCTGGGCATGTCTATCGCACGTTTGGGATATCGTGTTGCTCTGGTAGATGCAGATATTGGTTTGCGAAATTTAGATTTGTTACTTGGATTAGAAAATAGAGTGTTATACACTGCTATGGATATTTTAGAAGGGCAATGCCGGTTAGACCAAGCTCTTATTCGTGATAAGCGTTGGAAAAATCTTTCTTTGTTGGCTATTTCAAAAAATAGACAAAGGTACAATGTAACCCGGAAAAATATGGAAAGATTAATAGCATCAGTTTGTGCTTTAGGTTATCATTTTGTCATTATAGATTGCCCAGCAGGAATAGATGTTGGTTTTATAAATGCCATTTCTCCAGCACAAGAGGCTTTGGTAGTTACTACACCTGAAATAACTGCAATACGTGATGCGGATCGAGTAGCTGGGCTTTTGGAAGCAAATGGTGTCTATGATGTAAAATTGTTGGTAAATCGGGTGAGACCGGAAATGATCCAAAGAAATGATATGATGTCTGTTCGGGATGTTCAAGAGATGTTGGGCATTCCTCTATTAGGTGGCATTCCTGAAGACAGCCACGTGATTGTGTCGACAAATAGGGGTGAACCTTTAGTGTTAAAAAGAAAACTAACTCTTTCTGGAATAGCTTTTGAAAATGCTGCTCGACGGCTTATCGGCAAACAAGATTATTTCATTGATTTAAAAAGCCCGTACAAAGGGATTTTTCATAAAATGCAACATATTATTTTTGGTTAACTTGTATTATTAACAATTTTGTCTTTGACAGGCTTGGATCAATAGAAGAAAAAAAAGTAAAGCTGTTGAAAAGTAGCCTGTCATTGTGCATAAGGTGCAGACTCTAAAACTTTTTTTTAATAAGTAAAGAAAAATAAATTAGTAGAAACACCTATTTGTTCCTATACCTGTCTAAACATTTATTTTATTTCTTTGGTGGAAGTTTTCTTTGCACCGTAGGGAACTGCAGTGCACCATTTCTCATTTTTTTCTTTAGAGATAATTGTCTAGTCTACAGCACAAGTAACTATAAGATAACTACTCTAGTTATTCATAAAGGTTTTGATGATCTGCGGCAGGATCCTACAAAAAGATTATTGCAAATATTAAGCGCAAAGGGGTGGATTAACCATTTAATTTCAGAAAATGTTATAAAAAAGAAAAAGAAGAAAAAACAAATTCACCTTCATGGTCATCATTGTATGCTCCATCTTCCAAGCGACTCTTTCTACTACTCCTTTAGAGCTTTTCCTGAATTTGGTATTAAATTACATCAATTAGGGTACTGCTCGAATTTGACAGAGGAGGGTTCACTCAATTTATGCTTTGAAGAGAACGGGGAAATTTTTAAGGGTGACACTAAGTCTGGATTGCTCTCAGATTTTTATCCCGTTCCCATGGTTACTCTGCTAAAAGGGAGTAGTTTACTATGATTTTTCAACGTTTTTTCAAGTTTATTCCTTCTAGAACTAATAGAATAAATAATAGAATCAATTTTTGTCGTGCCAGTTTTCGTATTAAGGATCAAAAAGTGCACTTCTCCGAGGTATTTAATTTGCAGCCCGAAGAATACTACATTGACAAAAACTGCAAAGATTATATGGTTTCACCGGGGCCGGCACTTCGATTAACCTAGTGGTCGTAGTATCTTTGCACCCTAGGGAACTGTAGTGCACAGAAAAAAAAAGATTTGGACATTCCCCCCTTTACACCAAAGGTGTACGAGTGGAATAGTGACTAAATCGGGGGAATTACGTTTCAAAGAAAAGGTAAACCCGAGAAGGTGCTCTATTGAGGTAAGCCCGGCTAAAGGAAAATAAACTCAAAACCAATCGGATAATTTAAGAAAGACTGACGGTGCAAATGTTATACTCAACCATTCTTTTTTCTCTTCAGGGCATTGGTCTAGTTTCAGGTCTTTACACCCTGTTTTTGAAAAAGCGTTTAGCGAGACTAGCGATTCAACAAGGTGCTGCTTATATATTTAGACATTCTTTGGGAATAGTAAAACCCCAAAATTCAGTCTTTACAATGGAAGTAGGTGATGGTTCCTTTAACTCTTTGGAGACAACAAGGCTCTATTTATCCCTCGTAGAAAACCTTAAAGTAAAAAAATAAGCCAAGGATCCAAAGGGAAAATTACATAGAGAAAAGTTTTTTTACAAAAAAAAACTGGGGTCAACTTAGTGCAGAAGAAAAAGCTGATCTTATCGTCAAAGGAATAACGGATCCAGATCAAGAGAACTTTACACTTCTTGCAACGGTTATTGGTACTCAACCCAATGTAGCCACAGCAGATAAGGTCTATTCATCAGGTAGATATGTGCTAGATTTTCCTACTTCTATAGATTCAGAATATGAAATGAAAAATCAATACCCATACAAAGATATTTTATATTCTGCAGCGCCAGGCCCAGGACCAGGGGGTATTTTTTTGAAAACCACATATTGCTTAGGTTCCCGGATAAGCCAAAATGTGAGACAAGGTTTGATACACTATTTTGAAAGAGAACGATTTTTACCTTTTAAAGTACCAGAAACAACCTTAATACCATAAATTACCTGAAATACTATTTGTCTAGTGTAAATAAATCATAATATGATGAAAGAAAGCTATAAAATAAACAAAAAGCGAAAGTTTCAGTTTTTTCACGAGGTGACATTGTGACTACAGCAGCGAATATCCACATATTCCAAAATTTAGTAACTTATATTCATACGCCTGACACAACTGATACCACATCAAATTTTCTAGTTAAACCAAATAATACAGGGATTGTGTACCTGGTCTACGAAGACTCGGTGATGGTTGGTTTTTTGTACAAGGATGGGAAAATATATTTAGTAAAGATGCCTAAAGCAGCAATGATTTCAGTAGCTAAAGATAAGCCGGGGCAACATGTCATGATAAACGATCTTGTGGAAATATATTCCAATTTGATCAATGTAGATATTTACCTTGACGAGTCTATTTGTGCAAACATGAAATCCAGACACATTGGGATGATCATTAAAGTTAGCTCTTGTGCATCTCTGGCTTTCAATCTGCCAGTTGGTGGGGATATAAGAAGGATCAGCACAACAATGCCCCCGATTTTTTTCCGTAGAAACTTAACTAGTAGGTATGTTCAAAGATTATGGAAGCATACACATAATAGGTTAGATTTAATTCATCAGGAGTTAGAGTGCTTCAAAGAAAAACAAGACAACTCAAAAGCAACTCCAGAAATCGTTTCAGATGCTTTAGATGTTGTCCCCGGTTCATTTCTCAGAAAAAAAGAAAAGACTCATGAAAAGCATTTGCACTCAGTGCGTAGAAGAAATATAAACAACTTATTAATGCATTTGAAGTTTTAGAGTATACTCTTTTAGTATAACCTCATATTGGTTCAATTAAATAAGAATAGAATGCTGGCAACAAGTTATCTTTCCAGTACCCTTCGGTACAAGTATTGTCACTCCCAGGCCGTTTCATGTGCAAGTTCGGGATGGATTGCCATGGGACCAACCTGGCTAGGCCACCAGCTTTATTTTTATAGGACAAAATTACTAGGTACCTTGAAGAGAGATCGTTCCTTCTTCAAGGTACTTGTTTCTAGTACAAAATTACCTAGACTTTGCTGATTTTATTAAATGGTCAAACTCGATGGGTCTATTAGTGTAGCTCGGCTGCAACCATTGCTAGCCTTCCACCTGCTACCTATCAAACGGCTTCTCTTGCCGTGACCTCTAGGGGAGCACTCATCTTGGGGTGGGCTTCCTACTTAGATGCTTTCAGCAGTTCTCCACTCTGTACATGGCTACCCAGCGTATCCCCTTGGTAGAAGAACTGGTAGACCAGAGGTACATCCTTCCAGGTCCTCTCGTACTATGGAAGGCTCCCCTCAATGCTCCAACGCCTACACCGGATATGGACCAAACTGTCTCACGCACCTTTGAACCCCAAGTTGCCTTGAGGGGTGGACTATATCTTCATCTTGCTGAATGCAAGAGTCGGCGTATTATGCTTTTCCTAACCAGGAAAAGCATCTCAACAATGTTTTTATTTTTTTTATCATTGTTTCAGTCTCTACAGGGAACTTTCATTTACAACTGCTGTGACAAGCCATTCGATTGATTTTCTTTAATCAAAGATCACCAAGCGTTTTTTCAACGACCTGCGATGTAATCGTACGGCGTTTTGAATCATTTAATAAACCAAATTTATCAGCTACTCGACAAAGTCGAAGAAAATCTTCTTTGCTCTGTTTGCGGGATAAACGTTCAATAATACCTAAAGTTAGCATTGCCTGTCTTCGTTTCCCCTTTAAAAAAGGTGATAATTTTATAAGCAACGATTTAACTCCTTGAGGACCAAAAATAGCATATTCGCACATGCCATCGCTACGCTCTCGTAAAGTACCTGAACCTATTTTTTTTTTTAGCCAGAGAAGCAACCATTTTCTTTTAGAACGCTGAAAAAAAGTAACGCTCAAGCGAATTTGATATTTTAAACGATAGTCGTTTCTTGCCACAATCTGAGCATTTATACAACCATCACCGTCTAAAAATCCTGCGATATAAGCGCAATCAGCTATTGTAGAATCGTCTGGCTTTTGAGAATTTTTCTCTTTAACCATGATGTTTTTTTTCTCATTTTTTGGCAAAAAATAATTGAATTGAGCAGAAACAAAAGATGTTGCAAATGAAAGCTCTTCCCTCGGTATTGCCTGAAATTTATTTCAGGTTTCACCGATATAAGCCGATGCTAGTTAGACATTGCTGCTTAACAACGCAATGAGTGTTTTACGTTCTGAACCCAGCTCACGTACCGCTTTCATGGGCGAACAGCCCAACCCTTCGAACCGACTACAGCTCGAGGTTGCGATGAGCCGACATAGAGGTGCCAAACCGAGCCGTCGATGTGAACTCTTGGGCTCGATTAGCCTGTTATCCCTAGAGTAACTTTTATCCGTTGAGCGACGGCCCTTCCACACGGCACCGTCGGATCACTAAGGCCGGCTTTCGCCTCTGCTCGACTTGTAGGTCTTGCAGTCAAGCTCCCTTATGCCTTTACACTCTACAGCTGATTTCCGTCCAGCCTGAGGGAACCTTTGCACACCTCCGTTACCTTTTAGGCAATTATGTTTTCTCAACCAAATATCAAAGAAAAGCAGCAGTTGATAACAAAAATTGATTATAGAAAACGACTATTCGCTTTTCTCGCTGGTGGAATTTTATATTGAAATATGGGTAAAATCCATGGGCCAACTAATGCAACGAAAGTTTCGTAACTGTAACCGGAGATATAAATTCGATGGTAGGTTCGGTCTTTTACAACTTTAGCATTCAGTGAAAATTTTTTTTCTAATATTGAACTGAGAAAAGCTTGATCTTTATATTCCAAATCATATACATTCAAAAAAACTCCTTTAGAATCTTCCGACTTTATTCCGCCATCATCCATATAAAGATAAGCAAGAGATCGGTCTGTAAAAGAGTGTTCAATCCACTTGGGAATGTGTCGTTTTTTTTTTCAATAGAATTATCTGGATTCCTATAAAATTCTTGATGATAATGAAGCAAAGATGTGGAATACCCTGTAGAAAACTTGAGATTATTTGAATTCGTTGCAGGTACAATTTCTCCCGGATTCCAATTTTGAAAAACTTTATAGAGATGTTCTACATACTCTCTTTTTTCACATGACTGTTCAATTTTAAGACGAGCTGACTTACCATTTTGGGCTACCTCCATGTGACCATCACCGAGCAAAATTCCCAAAAGAATTTCTTTTTGCTCTTTGCTTATAGATACTGTGCTTGATTGTTTTGGCATATATTTTGAGAACCCGCTTTAGAATAAAAAGCTGGGCTGACGATCGCCCGTCAGTTCAGACTCTATCATCATCCCTGTTTCTAGTTATCAACAAAGTTGATCAAAGCAGTGCACGAATTCTATTCATGTACCGTCTTTGCACCGCAGGAAACTGTAGTGCACACGCTTTCTGAATTCTATTCAGATAGGTAAAGGCACTAAGTGCATGGGTGTGCAGGGAGTCTGGCGTATAGTCGTTGAGGGATTTTTGTAAAGTAAAAAACTTCCCTGCTGATTGTCCGCACCAAAGGATTGTTACAAAAAATTGTACCTTTGGATCCTCAATTCCTTCAAAAGAGCAAGGTAACACAATGCCCTTTTTAGAAAACGGATGTTCCAGCATATAGCCAGATGCTTTCTTAAACATTGCTGTATAAGAGCCCCATTTAATTTAAGGTGTCCGCCCCAGACAAACTACCCGCCTGGAACTGTTAGGCGTCCTGATTCAAGGAACACCTTTAGAACCTTAGCTCCTTCAGAGTGGTATCTCACTGTTGGCTCCACCTTCCCGAAAGAAAAGTTTCTCAGCCTCCCACCTAAGCTGCGCAAAAGGAGCCCAGACCCAATCCCAGGTTATAGTAAAGCTTCATAGGGTCTTTCTGTCCAGGTGTAGGAAGTCCGCATCTTCACGGACATGTCTATTTCACCGAGTCTCTCTCCGAGACAGTACCCAGATCGTTACGCCTTTCGTGCGGGTCGGAACTTACCCGACAAGGAATTTCGCTACCTTAGGACCGTCAGAGTTACGGCCGCCGTTCACCGGGGCTTCGGTTGCCAGCTTCTCCAAGGGCAAAGCCCAAAAATAACCAGCTTCCTTTACCTTCCGGCACCGGGCAGGCGTCAGCCCCCATGGATCGTCTTACGACTTAGCGGAGACCTGTGTTTTTGGTAAACAGTCGCCTGGGCCTGGTCACTGCGACCTGCTCTCGCAGGTGCTCCTTCTTCCGAAGTTACGGAGCCATTTTGCCGAGTTCCTTAGAGAGAGGTGTCTCGCGCCCCTTAGTATTCTCTACCTACCTACCTGTGTCGGTTTCAGGTACAGGTACTTTTAGCTTATGATAGTTCGAGCTTTTCTTGGAAAACAACCACTAACCTGAACTTTATTCAGGAATTTTGCTAAAAATACAGTTTTTCTTCTTTATTTTTATGCAAAATTACCTAACCAGACCCCAACACTGGTTGGTCAACTATTGTTTCGTCCCTCGGTATCAACTAAAAGCAGTACAGGAATGTTGACCTGTTGCCCATCGGCGACGCCTAACGGCCTAACCTTAGGCCCTGACTAACCCTCCATGGACGAGCCTAGTGAAGGAACCCTTAGGTTTTCGGGGCATTGGATTCTTCACCAATGTTTACGTTACTCAAGCCGACATTCTCACTTCCGCCTTGTCCACAAACGCTTTCGCCCTTGCTTCACCCTAACGCGGAACGCTCCTCTACCGTATATGCAATTTTATTGACGCTTTTATTAAATCTTCGATTTAATAAAGTCCACACTCTATGTAAATAAATAAACATAGAAGAATCCTAAATAGGATAGTACATAAACCCACAGCTTCGGCAAATCGCTTAGCCCCGTAAATTTTCGGCGCGAGAGCGCTCCACCAGTGAGCTATTACGCACTCTTTAAAGGGTGGCTGCTTCTAAGCAAACCTCCTGGCTGTTTTAGCACCCTTACCTCCTTTACCACTAAGCGATTATTCTGGGGCCTTAGCTGGTGATCTGGGCTCTTTCCCTTTTGACAATGGAGCTTATCCCCCACAGTCCCACTGGTTGTGGGAAGGCATTGCCTAGTATTCTCAGTTTGCCACGATTTGGTACCGCTTTCGCAGCCCGCACCGAAACAGTGCTTTACCCCTAGACAGCCCTTGTTTAAAACTTCCACAACCGCTGCGCCTCAACGCATTTCGAGGAGAACCAGCTAGCTCCGAGTTCGATTGGCATTTCACCCCTAACCACAGCTCATCCCACGATTTTTCAACATCGACGAGTTCGGACCTCCACTTGGTATTACCCAAGCTTCATCCTGGCCATGGTTAGATCACCCGGGTTCGGGTCTATGAAAAGTGACACTTTCCTAAGAAAATAGCCCTGTAAGGACTTGCTTTCGCTTCGGCTCCAGAAATATATCTTTAACCAAGCCACTCCCCATAAGTCGCCGGCTCATTCTTCAACAGGCACGTGGTCAGTTTTTATTCAAACCTCCCACTGATTGTTAGCTTACGGTTTCATGTTCTTTTTCACTCCCCTCTCCATAAAGGGTTTCAGGGTTCTCTTTCACCTTTCCCTCGCGGTACTCATTCACTATCGGTCACTCAAGAGTATTTAGCCTTACGAGGTGGTCCTCGCGGATTCACACGGGATTACACGTGCCCCATGCTACTTGGGATAAGATATGGAGGTAGTTTAAAAGGTAAAACTTTGTGCTATAAAATGCTTTTATTCCTCTACGCTCCCCCTTTGGTTAAATATTCTATTCAACAAAAAAAAAGAAAAATAAAGAAAAAAAAACAAAGAAGTTTCTACAAAGCCAATTAACCTCCAACTATTTATTCTATTTTGAATAAACCAAATAAAGTTTTCGATTACTGGACTTTCACCATCTATGGTGCAGGATTCAGCTGCTTCATCTAACTCTATGACCCCTATAACAATATATCTTCCCACAACACCTAGATTACTTTACAGCTGATCTAGGTTTAGGCTGTTCCCTGTTCGCTCGCCGCTACTAGGGGAATCGCGGTTGCTTTCTCTTCCTCCGGCTACTGAGATGTTTCAATTCACCGGGTTTTCTCTCTCCTGTCTATGAATTCAACAGGTAGTGCAAAAGGTTGCCCTATTCGGGAATCTCCGGATAAGCTTGTGTCCAGCTCCCCGGAGCATTTCGTTGGTTACCACGCCCTTCATCGTCTTTGAGTGCCTAGGTATCCACCGTAAGCCTTTTTTTGTTTGACCGTAATATGGCACAATGATTGCTTACCGCTGATTCAAAAAATAAATGTTACAAAACCTGCAGTTAACTAGAGCAATTACTTTTTTCCAAAAGACTTGTATAGTTGCTTGGTTGTATCGAGAGTATTTTCAGAATGTCAATCATTGGTGGAGATGAGCGGGTTCGAACCGCTGACATCTGCTGTGCAAAAGCAGCGCTCTACCAACTGAGCTACATCCCCTTTAAATCAATTTTCAATTCAGATAGATAAAAAAAATTCTTCAACTTTTTATGTCATTTTCTATGCACCTTTACACCAAAGGTGTACATCTATTGACTTTGTCAATAACTTCGTCAAATACAAGTACTTTTCTTTCTGAATTTTATTCAGGTAAAAGAAGTTGAGGTCCTTCTCAACTCCGTTGAGGAGAGATTACATCTACATAAGAGAAATACATTCAATTAATCCATTTTTAGTACGTTGAAATAAAAAGTATCCCGCCCTTCCACATCAAGGTACGAGTTTATTAGGAAAGGGTGGGCTATGTTGGATTCGAACCAGCGGCCTCACCCTTATCAGGGGTGCGCTCTAACCAACTGAGCTAATAGCCCATTCTTTTAAACATTCACGACACAGTATAGCTACCTCGAGGCAATGTTGTCAATACATTATTCCTCTTTTATTATTTTCTACTTCTATATAACATTTAGTGAACAACCTAGTTGTTCAAAACAAAAAGGTGTTTATAAAAAAAAAGAGAAAATGAAATAACTACAATAACAAAAAATTGACAAATAATAAAGGATATGACTCCAATTAGTTACAAAGAATTTGCTGAAATTAGTAAAAATAAACTGGATAATTTTTTCACCATAAAAAAATATGACGAAATCAACGAAAAATTGAAAAGCTGGAATTATGAAGAATGTGAAACGTTGATTTCAAGTCAATGGATGCTTTAGCAGAAGCAGAAGCAGTAGGAGAAACAAAAAGTAAATGTGACTTAGCTGTTATGCACTATAAGTGCAAAGGGTAGTATGTTGGACAAAATAGACCCGGGTCCTCCTGAGCTATCCCCAGAAGAATACGATGCTCTTTTTAAAAGTTATTGTGAAAATTGTACTCTAGAAGAGAGAGATTTAATCAAGTTAAAAAAGGATTTTCTGCATTATCCTAAAGGGTTAAATGGGCATGTAATTGAAAGACCAGTAGATGTAGATCCAAAATATCTGTATCTAATTGGCTTTCACATTTTAGATCCAGAAACGGGAAATCTTTCTTGGGTGGCTGAAGAAATCGTTCCTCTGGATGCATTAGAACTGCGTGAAAAAGCACACCTACGATTCTGTGCACTGCAAGTGCAAAGGGCAAATAAACACCTAGATCCAGAGGTACTTCGCTGGCTGGAGGAGCCTGCAAAAGATGGTTCTAGTTCTCTTACCAATGAATCTACAGTCGAAGAATAAAAGCTCCATCGATGATCTCTCAGCAAAAGAAACCTGGGACATAGCGATTTGGGGGACGCCTAGAAAGAAAGAAGGCTAGGAAAGAAATTAAAAGGGCTTAAAAAGGTGTAGAGAAATAAAAAAAAAAAATAGAAGTCGAATATGAAGAAAAATCTAAGTGACGCAAAATTAGCTAGTCATAAAACGACTTAATAGAAAAAAGAGAGATTAAACACTCTTTAAAAGAAAGCACTTCTATAAAGCAGGGGAATTCCGGGGGCAGAAAAATCGGAGTAAAAATGCCTCAAAGAAATGGACGGATTTGTATTGTAAATAATAAGGTTTTTCTTCAAGCAGAAACTCGAGTTGGTGCCATGCCCGTAGAGGTTACTTTCGACTTATCGAAAGCAGCAAAAAGCGCTAAAAAAGGCATGAAAATGGTAATCAAGTTTTCTAAAAAATTGACTCTTTACCAACCCACATTAAGAAGACACCTGAAACATCTTTAGAATCTTAAAATTCTGTAGAATGCTCAGATTTACCTGAGGTTGCTAGTAAAAAAAAAAGTTCTTGGGTTGGAAAGAGTGAGCTTGCACCAGAGCGTTTGTGTACGACAGGTTCCCCAGCAGTTGTATCCACTTTTAAGGGTGACAATTATTTGACTAGTGACTAGTAATTCCATCTTTCTACTTTTGAGTACTGCTTCTTTAATAATCATGTCTTTTTATTCTAAATGGACAAATAAAAAAACCCTGATTCTTATCTTTCTCAACTTTTTATTAGTAGAAATTCGCCTCATTTTAAAATACAGAATGCCCCTCTAATACAAACTGGGGGAAGACACGCTGAAATGGAAATAGTAAAAAAACCAAAAGCAGTACCAATCAATGACCAGAGAAAAAAAAAAAACAATTTTTCATGAGAAAGAGATGCAAGTCGATTTAAAATTACAAGTCGGCGATATATTTGTAGCTAGAAAGGACAAAGCAAAATCCTTTGTAAAAAAGCCGAGTTGATAGACTTGTATCTATTACAAATTTCTATGACTTAAAAATAGCTTACAACACGAAAGATAAAAAGTATTTACGTTATACGGCTACGGAGGACGACTGGTATAAACTTCTTCGCTTACACGAAGATTGACAATCAGTAACTCGAGAACTTTCTATAAAAACTGAAAATTAAACTCATTTACTATTTTATTTAATAAAGGCCTTTACACCCTTTGCACTAGCTAGAACCAAGTAGCAACAAGTGCATAACCCATGCACTTGTTGCTACGTTACTAGGTTGTTGACAAAGCGCTACGCTTTTTTTTTGTTATGTGAAATCTCTGATTTCACATAACAAAGCAAGCCTTCTCTGATTTCACAAAAAAACCGCTACTATTGTTATGTGAAATTTATAATTTCACAAAAAAAGCGCTACGCTTCTTCGATTTAACAAAGAAGAAGCAAAGCACTAGAGTTTCCTTTGATCGTTGCCGTCGAGTTCGACGGCAACGATCAAAGGGAACTCTAGTGCACATTCACTCAGTGAAAGCATAGGTAAGAAAGGGTATGCCCCTAGGGTGCAAAAACGGCTTGCTAGTTGGTTCTAGCTGGTGCAAAGAGCTTGCTGCGATTTCTTCGATTCGACCAGCATTTATTAAATCGAAGATTTAATACACGCTTTTTTTGTGAAATCAGAGATTTCACACAACAATAGAAGCGATTTGTCAAAAAATAA